TCGAAAACCATTGAGCGTGAAGGAGTAGCGGTAACAGTATTAAATACTCAGACTAATGAATTAAAAGAATTTACTAACCAAACTGAAGCAGGGCAATTTTTAGGTGTTTCAAGACAAGCTGTTTATAATGCAATAAAAATAAATAAACCTATTAATAAAATATATATTATTTCAACTAAATAAAGTTCTCCTTACTAATAATTTCGCGCTGCTCACCAAGATACAGCTGTACTGCAGTACTGAGGCCAAAAGATAGAAAAATAGAATTATTTTAGTTTTAATCAATAAAACTGAAACAGGCTTTGAGCCTATTATTATCTAAATGGATAGTTATTTAAATAAAGATAAGTAACTATTTAGGGAGAAGTACCTAACTCTGCTCTTTTGTAGAGCTAAAAGGTAGATCTGTGCATGTCGAGAGGGAAACAGCCCAGAACAAGAGTAAATATAAGGTTCCAAAATTATTGTTAATACGAAGTGAAATGAAGAGAGTTTTTATCTATTTCGATCAGGTGATGGGCTTAGTGGCGGCCATTTTTTAAAGACCTCGTAATAGAGTTACTGATTCAAACACCGGAAGACCTCTGGTGGATAGAGACACCTAAAATATATCGGATCAAAACAATATACCGACACCTTGTCCATAATTATAATTGGTATCCATATTAAAAGATGGTCTGTCTAATTTAATTATGGGGTAGCGGAACGTTGGGTAATATTATTAAATTATTCTTTTTAAGAATAAAAACACATTAACCCAAGTGAGAATGCTGACATGAGTAACGAAAAAGGAAAATTTTCCTCGCCTTAAGCTTATGGGTTATATAAAGTAACGGCCTCTAAGTTAATTGACCTAATGGTCTAAACGATGAAAAATTCTAGGTTTATTGCGACAACCTTATATAAGTGTGTAAGTGTTCTGGAAAAGCATAAACAAGGTAAGGTATAAAAGCGCTATAAATTAGTGTTTACCTAAGCCGATGAAAATACCGTACCTAAGTACCAAGAGGTAAGCTAGTAGAGAATACGAAGGCGCTTGAGTGAACAATCATTAAGGAACTCGGCAAATTAACTTCGTAACTTTGGGAGAAGGAGTGCCGACCCTGCCGTTTAATATCGGTTGGGGTAAGGAAGCATAGAATCGTGTTGTCCGACTGTTTAATTAAAACAAAGCACGCTGCATTAAGATGAAAGTCTAAGTATAGAGTGTGATGTCTGCCCGATGCCGGCTGGTTAACGGAGTTTCTGGACTGCATTTGATTTATAAGTGTTGGTCTGGTTTTGAAGGATACCCCGGTTAATGGCGGCCTTAACTATGAGGGTCCAAAGGTAGCGAAATACCTTGGCTACTAAATATAGTCTCGCATGAATATGAGTTTAAGCAACTCGTTTGATTATAAAATTTAATTTATTAATTTTATTTTATTAAAAAGATTAGGAAAATAAAATTTATTTTATTAATTTTATTTTATTAAAAAGATTAGGAAAATAATAAAATAAAAATAAAAAATAAAAATAATCAAATTTAACGTGCTATAAAAAAGCAAATTCCGGGAACACCCTAAAACTTTAATACCTAAGTATATTGTAAACATTATATATGGCTTCAGTTAATGGCTGGAGGTATGGTAATATAATTAAAGATAAATGAAAAAAAATGGGTTATCGCGGATCTAAAACAAACAGGGTTATATATTTGAATTATTACTGATTGTAAAAGAGCAACGAGCAGATGCTTTTTCCATTTTAATAATGGTGAGGTGTGCTCTAGTCACCATGAAAATGGCTCTTAAAAAAAGATAGAGTATTTTAAGATTAAAGATAATCACAATAACCAATAATATAAAAGACTTATTGGTATCGCTGAATTAGGCGACGCTTTTTCTAAAGATAATATCTAAGAATAAATATGTGATACGGAATGATGTAACGATACAACAGCTGTCTCGATGATTGGCTCAGTGAAATTGGAATGGCTGTGCAGATACAGTCTACCTCTAGATAGACGAGAAGACCCTATGCAGCTTTACTGTTTCTAGTCATTGCGTGTGATCGGACCAACAGTAGGAATAAGGTAGTATTATACGTAATTGAAACACCTTTTTGAGTCTATCACATTGCTGGGGACAATAGCGTCTTCCATTTTACTTTGAAATAAAGAAAATGACTTAATCTATTTATTAACCAGTGTTAATTATTCAATAATGGTATAAAATGTGTATATGATTATTGTTGCCTGAGAATTGTGTTAAGTGAATTTCATTTAACAAATAAAAATTCGTGACACGGCCGTGTACGCGACACGAATGATTTGACCGCTTTTGGCGATTCTAAATAACTACAGGGTAGTGTGATTTTTTCACAAGTACATAAAAGTTGATTACACAAGGTGATAAATAGTGAGAACAACGGCTAGGTGGCAGTTTATGCGGGGCACAGATCCCATAAAGAGTAGCTGGGTATATCCTAAATTTTAGAAAAATTTGGGGAAAAAGATATATAAGTTTTTTTCTTTTGAGTTTTTATTTAATATATAAATTTTATATAAATTTAAGATTTCTTAAGACGAATTTGTATATAAGCGGATAAGATATTTTACTTATTCCCATATGTATTTAATCATTATCTTTTTATGTAAAGTAGAATTTAAATTTTTAAAGCAAGTAAGATTTTAACTATATCGGCAATAGGTGTAATAAAGAGAATTAACATTTTTAGTCGAAAAATTTAAATTTTTCGACATTCGCGCGTTTTCGTGTAAGTCTTTTGAGAGTTTAATCATATTTAGGACGTTATCGAAAGTATCTAGTATCAGTGGGTTTTGTCTTAGAAGAGGCGGAGTCACGAAGGCTAGTCACTAGTATATATCACCTAGTCTATGTTGATTTTCGTAAGACTATAAGATGTAATTATGTATTTAAAGTTGCTAAAATCCAATATTTCAATATTGTGAATAGTGATTTTGATAATGACTTGTCAAGTTTAATGGCATAATCTTGCTTAACTGTCTGACCTACGCGTCTATCAGTCGCGTAAGCGGGGCATACGATCATGAAATTCACAAAGGTCTGGTTTCATATCATAGAATAAAGTTACGCTAGGGATAACAGGCTGATTGCGCTTGAGAGTACACATTGGGAGCGCAGTTTGGCACCTTGTAAAATACAAAATTTAATAAATTTATATTAATTTTACACACACATATTATTTATAGTCTAGATAAAAATAAAAAAATGAATTGTTCTAGTTACTGGTTTAATTTGGAAAAATCTTCGGCTTTGCCCCAATTACATAAAGATCTTATAATAGGTTGTGGATTAGGTGATGCTACCTTTAATATGAACCCTAATGGAAATGCTTCTATAGGGTTTGATCAAGGCTTACCTAATAAAGAATATTTATTATATCTTTTTGAAATTATGAAAGAATATGCTACTCAATCTCAAGTAGTAGAGCGTAGTTCAATTGATAAACGTTATAATAAAAATAATTTTTCTTACAATTTTAGGACAAAATCTAATTCACTTTTCTATCCTTTTGCTAATTTATTTTTAAAAAAACAAAAAGATAGCACAAAATATGTAAAGATTGTACCACCTTGTATTGAAGAGTTGTTAACCCCCCTGGAGTTTTAGCTTTTTGAATACAAGACGATGGGCAACATGTAAAAAACGGAGGTGTAACATTGTGCACTGATAATTATACTTATGAAGATGTTCAATTATAAAAATCTGTTTTAGAAAATAAGTATAAATTACAATGTACTATTCACAATAAAAACCCTAATAAAGGTTATTACCGTATTTATATTTCTGGTAAATCTTTACATATTTTACAACCTTTAGTTGTAGATTATTTTCATCAATCTATGTTATATAAGATTCATTTATCATAGCATAACAATTAATATTGTTATTGGGCACGTTATTGGAATGTTATAAATGACTTACTCTCTGCAGCTAACAGAGTTATTGATGGGGATTAAACGTATTATTTAAATACGCAATATTTGCACAAAAAGATTGTGCTCTTTATATGCTAATAACAACTGGTTGCTTTTGTAGAGTAATCGGTGGTAGTTATAATTTAAGATTTAATTTAAAAAATAACTATAAGTTCTCAGCTGGGTTCTTCACACTCTTTGCTAAGTTTAGTGCATTTATGTAGGTTTTTCAAAGTCATTAGATCTTTGGTTATCCGGATTAATATGTGAGGGAGGTGTGGGTGGAAAAATTTTTTGTGTAATAATATAAATTATATTTGTGACATCGGGGAAATTTTATAGTAATATAAAATTAGAAGTAGGCTATATGCTAGGATATCCTAAATTTTTATTAAACTTAGTTTATATATTAATGTAAATATAAGAAATAATAATTGGACAACCAGCAGGGAAGTTAAGATAATAACCCCTCAAAGATTACACGCCTATACCCAGAAGACCTATCAATTACTCTTTGATACTGGGTAAAAATATAGTCTGATCCGTCTTGTAAAAGACGGGAGAAAAATTTTCTCAACATGAGGTTAAGCTCATGTAACAAAAAAAATAAAAATATGGATAAGTTAAATTAAGCGATGTCGGCTTAGCTTATCCTCATGAACGCAGGAAGCATGAAGGGTACGACTGTTCGTCGTTTAAAAAGCTACACGAGCTGGGTTAAAGTATTTAGCCCCTTCATAACGTGAGTTATGTTTTTATATTTAAAAAATATAAAAATCGTCTCTTCTTATATAGTTAAGAGTACGAATGAAACACTGACAGAATACGGTGAAGGCTAAGGTTTGATTTTTTTTTCAAAGTACGCTAATACCGTGGGAAAGTTAATAAATAATTGTTTATTTAAAGACTTCCCGTAACGACTCAATATTTAATATTGGACCTATAGTAAAAAAAACTAAAGGTAAAACCGTCAGCATTATAATAAATTTAATATTTTTTTCAAATTTTTTAATAGGATATTTACCCCCTTATAAATTTTATTAACTCTTCTAACCGAGAGCAAAAGCTTCGGAAAGAATTTAAAAATTTTAATATATCAATTAGACGCTTTAACCGATTAATAATTAATAGTGGCGTTATCTGGTTCGAATCCAGAAATTTATCCAGAGGGTTGACACCCCAGCTGGATATGTCGAGCGTAATTATTTTAGGGATCGGCGCTAAGGTGTATTAGCTTAGCTATGTAACTATAAATCTTGAATAAAAACCAATCGAAAAGAATAATTATTATGGAACAAACAGATTGCCATCATATTGTGTGCTTCTAAGGGTGTTGATGGAATTAAAGATTAGTCTTTAATTGGGGAATTTGACCTGGACCGTAAATAAAAACTAAGAATTCCAACCATAAAATCTGAAATCATTTAAGATCCTGTCTGGAAATCGATAATATAGAAGGTTTCCCGCGGTGAAAAGACCACGGGATCTGTCGTGTTTAATAGAAAACGTTTGAAGTCAAGAGGAAATTTTACAACCTTAATGTCTAATACATCTTAAACTAATTAATGAAAGTCACAATAATTTTTAACAATATTTATAAAAGCTTTTTTAAGCTCATAATTATATTTTGGGTTTTCTTTGCGATCGGTACAGGGCCATGCTTATTTTTTTCTTTTATATTAATTACTGGATCTAACAATAAAATTTTTACTAGATCTTTTTCAACTTCTTCTTCTCTTAAAATGGAAGAAGAAACAAATTGAAGTGATAATAATTTTACTATTTCAAATATTTTTAACAAAAATAAACCCCTGCGCCTAAAAAGCGCTGAATTAAATAAAAAAATCACTGGTGATTACATAGCAGGCTTTGTACAAGCAGATGGTTCATTTTCAGCAGTATTGACAAGCAAAACAAGAGATTCAAAACGATATTTTAATATATCGTTGGTTTTTACTATTGTGCAGCATGAAAAATATAAAGATCTTATTTTAGAAATTCAAAAATATTTTGGGGGTATAGGTAACTGGTATTTTAATAAAAACGATAAAACGATAAGATATCAGGTAAATAAACAAAGTGATTTATTAAATGTAATTATACCATTTTTTATGAAACATCATCTTAGAAGTGGTAAATTACTAAGTTTTTTACAATTTAAATATATTGTTGAGGTTATGTCTACTAGAGCACATTGAAACAATAAAAAAATGTTATTAAGTTTAATAGTGATAGCAAGTCATTTGAACCCGTTAGGAAAACTAGGTAATAAAATTAGATATTTAACTCCTGATGAACAATATTATGTATTGAATAATATTCAGCCTGAAGGAATAGATATTAATAAACTAACAGAAAGTATTAAAAATTTTAAACAAAATAAATTAACTTTAGAGTTTATTCACGGTTTATTCGATGGGGATGGAGGTTTATCGCTTTCTTTACTTAATCCTAGAAAAACTAAGGGAAATAACAATATAATAACTGTAAGACCTAATTTTACTATTGTTCAAGATATCCATAATATTTCTTTATTAGATGAATTAAAAAGGTATTTTAATGATAAAGGATATATACATAAATTAAGTAATAATTGTAGTATTTATAGTAGTGGGTCTAAATCTGATTTAATAACAGTTATTTTACCTAAAATGGCGGGTAAAGAATGCAATGATTTGCTTAATAAATATAGTATACATGAATTAAATTTGCCTTTAATTAAATTTAATAAAATATATTATGCTAATAAAGTTTTAGAATTAGATTTTTTAGGTATAAAAAATGAAAAAACATTAAACGATGTTATAGTATTATTATACAATATAATAAATAATACTCGCGGATTAACATTGAAACAATATACAGATGAAATGAAAAATAAATTAATTAATGATATTATAATTGAAGATATAGTCTAAACAGGCGTGAAAGCGTTTGATTATTTGTAAATACGTCGTGAGACAGTATGGTTTCTATCTTCTAGTGGTAGTTAGAGTAAATTAAAATCAGGCCCTTTGTACGAAAGGAACCGGGAATATTAACCTCTGGTTTACCTGTTGTTTGTGTGGACGATATTAATTGTAATTATATTAATATATATTGCAAAAAGAATCTTACTGACACTTAAGTAAGTAATAGCATAGGCACGGCAGGAAAGCTATGTTTTACCGCCCTCAGTTTAGTTTTTAATTTATAATGTAAATTAAAAATATTTTTAAAAAAATTCTGAGTTTCCCTGGCGGGGAGGTAAAGAACTGAAAGCATATAAGTATGAAACTAACTTTAGGATACTCTTAAAAGAGCGTAGAATACTACTACGTAAAATTATTTAATAAATAATATATAAGTTAAAATTTATATAGTTAATATATAAATTAAAGTTTGTATATTAGTTAATATATGTAATAATTAGGCTTTGGCTGAAAGGATTTTAATATCTTAAGGTATAAAGATCTAATTTTTTTATCATACAATAATACATTTATCATTAATATTTTATTTATATAAACCTTTAAGTAATAGATAAAGGTAACTAACGTAAAAATTTTTTAATATTATAAATTTATTTTATTTATAAAATTAATAAAAGATATTAAAATATTTTATATAAAAATAGATTTAATCCGCCGCCTTGAGCGAAGTCTGTAGGCAAAGGGTTAAATTAGTCGGTCGCCCGATCTATTTAATTCTTTTTATAGGATTACATTAAAGTAAAATCAATTAATTTTAATGTATATATTATATTACTAGGGGTTGAAAAAATTTGATTTAATATATTTTTAATAAAAAATGTTCTGTTATTATAATGTAATAATTTAGTTAAGAGCCCAGTTAACATAAAAGTAATGTATCCGTTTTGTAATCGGAAAAAGTAAGTGCAATACTTACACTGGGTTGGGATTGGATCGGATCGGATCGGCTTGGTTGGAGATTCCCCCCTTTAATCGACTCTTGCAAAAGACTCATTGCCGACAGGCAACTACCTCTCGGAGGGTTAAACGGAAAGCGGAGGGGTGACCCCCCAAACCGTATCGATGTTAATAGAATTGAGGTACTGCAAGATGCAATGTCAATCAGCTTGTCAAAAAAGGTTTTTGGCTGGATCATCGAGTGATCGGTGTAATCCAAGAAGTGAGCTTGATAAGTAAACTATCATGATCCACGTTTGGTATGAGACAAACACTAAGCTGTCGACATACATTAAATAAAAAGTATATAATTTAAAAGTCACAAACACAAATTTTAAAAAATTAATCTTAATATATAAGTGTTCAGCAAGATTCTTATCTAGTTCTGCAGTTTCAAACAACAATAATATAGTAAAAGTATATGACAATGCTGATACTCAAAAGATTGTAATTCTTAAAGAAAATAAAAAGAAATCCGGTATTTATAGATGAGTAAATTTAAAAACCGGAAGATCTTATATTGATAGTAGTGTTGATCTTCGTATAAGAATTTTACAATATTATAATACAAATCATTTACTAAGAAATTCGAAGATGACTATTTGTAAAGCTCTTCTGAAATATGGTTATTCAAATTTTTATTTGGAAATCCTCGAGTATTGTGAACGCGATAAATGTAAAGAAAGAGAACAATATTTTATAGATTTGCTAAAACCAAAATATAATATATTAAAATTTGCCAATTCATTATTAGGTTTCAAACATTCAGATGATACTCGAGCAAAATTGTCTAAAGCTAATAAAGGAAAAATTATTTTAGATGATACTCGAACAAAAATGTCTGAAGCTAATAAAGGAGAAAAAATCCAATGTTTGGGAAAGCAAGAGCTATTGGAGCAGGGAGTCCTTCTCAAAAAATAGAAGTTAAAGATATTTTAATAAATGAAAGTACAATATATGATTTTATTAGTACTGCAGCAACAACCTTAGGAATAAAACAATCTACAATTTCTTCATATTTTTTTTAGAAATCAAAAAAACCTTATAAGGATAGATATAGTTTAAAAAAAATTTAAAAAAAAGCAAGTATACATAAAAATTAGCTTGAGAAGAAAATTAATTAAATTGAAAAATTGAAGTATTTTTGTCTTAATAATAATAATTTTCTGTAAAAATTATTACTGATATATAAGGTTAAATTATTTGTATAATAAATTTGATAAATTTGGGATTATCTTCTTGTTTTATTCTATTAATAAATTGATATAATTATCTTTAAAAATTATCTTTAAATATTACATTAGGTTAATGGTAAGCTATTAAATTAATAATGAATAAATTCAATTCAAGTAAAATAAAGTTATTTTTATTAAAAATATTTTATTAATTTTATAAAAATAATAAGAATTTATTATTAAATATAACGGCCAGGGCGCTTTAGCGCCTGGCTGCGTACGCTGCGCACGTTAAGTAGCTGCGACATGTTTAAGGATCAATAAAAAAAAATTAAAATATTACATTAGTATAGTAATTACTTATATCCTACTATAGCGAAACCTATAAGGTACTATAATTTATTGTTGATTTTATAAAATAGTATATTATAAAAAAAAGTATAATAAATATACTGCTGTATAAATTTTTAGAAATCGCGTAGGCGAAAGCCTTCACAAAGTCAGCGGCGCCTATAGCGCGCTTGATTAATATTTCTTAAATTATCTCATTAAATTATATTTACCTACGGGGGGGGGGGGGGGGGGAGCAAATCCAAAAAATATCTTATTAAAATTTTTATTTTTATAAAAAATATATTATCTATAAAAATTTAATATAAATGAATTAAATAGGTTATACATAAAATAAAAAAAAATATTAATTTAAATATTTAAATTATTTTTTTATTTATAAGTAAAGTGTAATTTTTTATTTTAATTATAATGGCATTATTAATGGATAATTTAAACGTAATTAAATTAAGCCATATAAAGATATATTATAATTAATTTTTGAGAATTTAATTTGAATTTTTAATATTATCGCACTATATATGATGATAATTCGCATATTTTAATCTATTTAATAAAATTTACAGGCTCAATGGTCAAATAGGTTAAGACATGGTACTTTCACTACTAGGGTGGGGATTCGAACTCCCCTTGAGCTAAATATTAATATAAAGTTAAAAGTTTTTTTACTCATTTGTTTTTACTAGAAAATAAAATAAAATGTGGATAATCGCGGGTTGTTGTAGGGGAAACATAATTGGCTCATGACCAGTCGAGAGAGGTTCGAGTCCTTTATCCGCATTAAAAAGGTATTTTATTGACTATCTGTTAATTTATTGTTTAAAGGCTATAGCTTAAAAGGTAAAGCAAGCTGCTCATAATAGCTTAGATGAGTGTTCAAATCATTCTAGCCTTATAAAATATAATAATTTACCATTAATAATTGGTAATATAAAAAAATATTATTTAGTAATTGTTCTATTAATTCCAATGTTAAAATAAAGATAAAATAATGAAGGTAGGTTGTTTAATTTTTAGAAAATAATTTTAATAAAAATATGAACATTAAAATTTATAAACATTCTATTTAATATTCATCAACCTAAGTGCTGAAATTGGTATACAGGGGAAACTTAAGATTTCCTGAGAAACTCATGAGTGTTCAAGTCACTCCTTAGGTAAAAATATATGTAAGTTTTGTAGAGTCGGCGCGCGCTGATTCAGCCTCGCCTATTTGCTGAAGATAAGTGGAAGCCGGGGGGGGGGGGGAGTTTAATTTTGATTTAATTTGGTAATTTACCTACATTAATTTTTAATTGTATTTTATTATTATAATAATACACATAAAAGCTATGATATTAAAATATAAATATAGTTCACGGTGTACATGGCACCTAATTTGTTCGGCTAATGATTACTACTATATTAATAAGGAATTCGGTAATTTTTAATTTTATTTGAAAAATAAAATAAATTTAATAGATTGCTAATTATTATTCGTCTAGTTTTTTCAAAAATAAGTTATATAAGGAAGGAGATTATAATACAATTTATAGAGGTGATGCCGAGAGCTAAACGGTGTCTGATTTTATAAAGCGGGAGAGGGCCTTCCCCCTAGAGTTACGGGCGATGCAAAAATATATATTTTTCTTTAAAAATACAGTGGAATATAGGTTTTAAAGATAATGTATCGTCTAAATAACATATGTAAATGAAGCACGTAAGCGCTTCATTTGAAACTAAAAATAATCAATTAATAATAAATTCTGAAGCTGTTAGTTACTTATAATGAGATGGAATAAATTTGAGTTTTATTAATGTCCTGTTTGGCCACATCCATAACGAGTATATCTTATCTTCAGAATTATATTAAAAATCGGCGCGCCCGTGTAACGGGCGGTAATGACCTCGGAAAAACTCTTAGCGAAGTTTTATAAAAATTACATTAGTTTTATTTTAATAAATATGTTTTTTTTGTCGAGATAAGTTTTTATTTTTTTTATTTTTGTATAGATGTAATAATTATTTATTTTTATTAAGTTTTAAGGGCAAATGAATTAGGTATGTAATATGTTTGATATGCGATAGGCAGAAGTTGAAACAATTTGTATCATTATATTGTTTATAAGTAATATCTTAATATTTTTATTGAAATATAAAATTTAAATTATAAACGTTCAAATTGTTAAGGAAAATGAGTCTGAGTCAAAATTTGGTTTAAAAATTTTAATCTTTTCCCTAAATATTAGATTTTTTGTAAATTAATTTTTGTTTTCTCTAAAAGGCAAAATTTATGTTTTTATGTATTGAATATTAAAAATGAAAAAGATGAAAGTGGAATTTAGTCATTTTAAATTATATAAAAGATTACAGTTATAAAATAATTATATATTACTTGTCAAATGTAAGGGAAATTTATTAAAAGCGAGACGCCTCCGAGGAGGGGGGGGGGGGGATCCTTCAATGTAGCGTGCTTAATGTGGTACATTGCTTTGTTTTTTGTTATTATTATCATGGGTGTAAGTAACAAACTAGTAAAGGGGGGGGGATATAGTTTAATTGGTAAAACTTTGATTTTGCATATCGACGTTTCAGGTTCAAATCCTGATATCTCCATATAAATTTAAGAATAATTATATAAAAAATTTTTAATTTTTTATTCCGCGCACCTACGGCGCGCGGATGCCATTGCGCATTTATGAAAGGGTTAAGGCTAAAATTCATTTAAGAATCGACACGCCGCGTATCGTGCGTAGATACATAAAACGGCGGCCGTATTTAAATCTTTTATATTTAGGTACTGGGAGGGGGGGAGGGTTTTGTTTTGGATAAATCACAATCAAATAATCTTCTGTCGATGAATGCGTTAAAGTGACGGAAGAAGGTTGTGTAAAGAATTTTTTGTTTTTATTTCCCCCCTCAGCGGGCGGCTAAGTTTATAGCTCAACTATAAAAATAATTATGAATAGGTTTTATTTTATTTTTTAATTTTATTATAATTTTTTTAAAGGTTTAGTTTTGCTAAGGAATACCATTGCTTTTTTCATAACAATATATTATTGCGGCGCGAAACGCGAGCACTATATTAATTTATATAATTTAAATAACTAATTATAAGGTTTAGTTTATTTTTTTTAGTTGTAGTTATTCATAAACTTCATTTGTAATTTAATTATATAAACAATTAACGCTCAAGAAGCTCAATCTGGTCGAGCGGAACACTGAAGATGTTTAGGCTGTAAGTTCAAATCTTATCTTGAGCAAGATTTTATTAAATATAAACAATAAATTTATATATGTCAATTACAATAAAAGGAAATTCCATAATATTATTAAATATTAATAAGTAAAAATTTAAAAACATGAATATTAAACACTTAAATTTGTTTATACTTAATACATTAATTTATAATTATGCTTAGATAACCTTTGATAATTTTCTGAATAAACTATTGACTGAAGAAAAATAAAAATAAAAACTTTTAAAAGGCATATTTCATAAAAATTTTAATAAATAAGTTATTAATGGGTGTGATGAAATTTTGGTAAACATGATAACCTTAGGAGTTATTGGTAAAAACCCTGTGAGTTCGAGTCTCACCACCCATAGAAATAAAAAATTATTACAATTTTACTTTATAAAAAATAAGCTTTAAATAGAAATTATTGTATATAAATAAAAAATCGAATAGATTTAATTATGATTAGCAAAGTTTTTAATTAATTTAAAATATAAAATTTAAACTAATCACTTATACTAAATAAATAAATTTGCAAATTATAAAAAAGATATTTAGGTTTTTAATAATTTTTTGAATTAGAAAAATTTAAAAATCAAATTTTAGATTTTTTGTTTTGATTTTTAAATTTTCGAAATATATTTACCTAATAAAAAGATTAATTAGGTAAATTTTGCTCGATTGTAATAATTATGATAAAATATAGATAATGTTAATGATAAGGAGTGGATGTTTATTGATAATTAAAAAAGGATGTAAAATAAAAATATTAAAATATATTATATTTATAATTTAATATAATAATATATTTGGAGGGGGGCTTCTTTATATAATAACTTAAAGTGGGTGAAGCAATTTTTCTAAATATAAAGATATAGATTTAATAAGTTTAGGTTTATAAATAGGGAAAAGTGAGTTAATAGTGTTGAAATTGAGATAACTTTTAGTTATATTATTTTAGGGTTTATTAAATTTAAAAATTTTTCATTTTGAGATTTTATCCTCCCGCTTAAATTTTTTCTATTTTTATATATTTCAATTTTATTTAAGGGTAATATTATTGTGAATGGTTTATTTAAAAATTTTTAATTTATTTTCAAATTTAAAGAATAATAAATACGTAATATAAATTAATAATTTAAATGGAAATTTTTTATAAGAAGTAGTATTAATAATAGATTTAAAAATTATTATAATAAAATTATAAGAAATTATTGTTATAAAATAATATATAAAGCGGGGGGGGGTAGGAGTTATATAGTTCTGTAACGGGCGTATTGCGCCCGTTCGCTTTTTTAGAAATATTCGATTTTTATATTTGAAATATTGTAATAAATTTGATAGTATTATAAGAAAATAGTATATTCTATAAATAAAGAGCGGGTAAGGCTAGGTAGTACCGGGGGGGGGGGGAGGATTAAGGATCCCTGGCACATTAGACGGTCGATTTTTTTTAATTAGAGTATATTAAAAATAGCTTAAGCTCACAAGCATATAAAAAGCATTTGCTAAAATTCAATGTTACGCCATAGAAGCAAGAAGCAATCTTCTCTGGTGCGATGCAATTTAGTCGCGCGCTTTGCGCGCGCACAACGCTAAAAAAGAAAAAATCTAATGGTAATCCAATATAAGAATATAATTATTGTTTGCTTTAGTTATAAATATTAAAAATTAATATTACGAATTTTTGAAATAGAAAAGTTGTATAAAAAAGTTTTTTTTCAAAAAGTAATATTTAATAAAAATATTTGGTCAGTTTTATTTATTAATTAAAATATTATATAAAATTTTTATAAAAATATTTCATTACCTATGTTGTAGACTAATAGGCAAGTCATAAATTTTTGGTGTTTATAATTGAGTGTTCGAATCACTCCAACATAAAATAAATTTTTAAAAGGAGAAAAGGTTTAATAATTATTAAGTTTAAAAAGGATAATTATTTAAAAATTTATTTTAAAAATAAATTTTTAAATTAAGGGGGGGGGGGGGGCAGGTGTAAATAAAGCAAGATAATAAGAAGCTTTGCGAGGAGTTTTCTCATTTTTCAATTTAGAGGCAGGCTAGTCCTATTAGCTTAATGGTAAAGCAAAATACTTCTAATATTTAAATTCAAGTTCAAATCTTGAATAGGATTTCATAATAGAAGATATTGCTGCTTATTTTTTATAAATTTAAAATTATACGATTATATAAATTTAAATTATTATTATCTTTACTTTTGTCTTAATTATTTTATGTAATGAGATGAATTTATTAAATTTAATTCTGTATGTAAAAAAAAATTAAAATATAGATTTAAAATTTAATAGTTTATTATTTATATAGTTTTGTTTTCATCGAATTAACAAGTTAAATTTAATAAATGAAAACAATGTAATATATTTAATAGTTAATTAGGAGGGGGGGGGCACCCCCATCAATATACTGCTGCGCAGCAACGAGGGGATCGACTAAGTAAGTACTTACCTTCCGTTGCTTTTTATATTTGAAGCTAATAGTAATAAAAATAATTCATATTTTAATAAAGTTATTAAATTATTTTATTAAAATTGAAAAATAATAATATAAGATATATTAAAGCTTATACCAAATTTTGGGTAATCCTTAAATTAAATTTATTTATAGAGCGCTTAGCGATGTCAGCCTTCTTAAGTAGATTAAAAAGTATTGAATTATGCATATAATAATTATATTTAATAATAAAATTAAAATTTTATATTTTTTTGAATATATTGTTTTCAAGTGTATATTATTTGCTTATTTCATAGGGTAAACATAAAGCAAATTTAAAATTATGTTAATTATTCAGATAAAAAAAATATTAATTTAAAGAATAATTAATGTTAAAAATTTATTTTTTTTTTTTTGGGGGGGGGGATACAAATATTACATGATTGAGACATTCATGCAAATCACAAAATATTAAATAATTCTAACATTATAAATAATATTTGGTTAAATTTTATTAAGTAGAAAACGATAGATGCTTGCGCCTTGTATAAGGGCCAATCTTTATAGGGTTTCTATAAAAGTTCGTTAATTAAAATTTAGATAACGTTATTGAGTTATAAAATTTATAATGTAGCTAATTATTATTAACCTAATTTTTATTCAAAGTAATTTAATTATTTATTAAGGTTTACCGACTGTTTGGTAACTAGGGGGGGGGGGAGCTTTAACTGGAAAGATAAAAATTAAAAAATTTTTGGTTTTATAATTTTTTTAAGGTTTATTATTAATACTCCCTTTGTTTTTATTTTTATTATAAGACTGGTCTTTAAGAATACTGTAAAGTAAATAAAATATTAGAAATAAATGAAAAAACTATAAAAATGTGAATACCATCTCCTCATCCAAAAGGATTATCTCAACAAAGTAGTTTATCACCAACTTTCTTTTCTATTATAGATGATTTATTTATGATTCTTCCTGTTTTAATAGGTGTAGCTTTTGTTACAGTAGCCGAAAGAAAAACTTTGGGTAGCATGCAGAGAAGACTGGGACCGAATATTGTAGGAGTATGGGGAACATTGCAAGCATTCGCAGATGCATTAAAATTAATATTAAAAGAATATGTTACACCAACACAAGCTAACTTAATATTATTTTTCTTAGGTCCTGTAATAACTTTGATTTTCTCTCTTCTCGGGTTTGCAGTAATACCTTACACACAAAAGGTTAATCATTACTGAAATGAGCTGTTTAACAGGAATATTGATTTTTTATTTATAAATATTATATGATAATTTCCTCATTTAACAGAGTTAAAAGCTTTTTATTTATAATGTGAAAGTGAAATGTTAATAGTTAACACGCTTTATTATATAATTGTAAAATTTAGCTTATTAAATTTGCGTTAATCTTAATTTTTTTTTATACTATTATTATTACGTTAATTAAATTTTAATATAGTGAATGAAACTTTTTAGATTACATTTTTTTTTATTTCTACTACCTTTATGTAGCAATCAATGACTAGCTCATTAAGACATAGTAGTTTCAATTTTATAAACATGACAGATGATGAGTTTAATCAATGATATACAGAATTTATAGATGGTTTATTGACCAAACAAAATTTCATTTGGTGTTTAACCAAAAAGTGAGAGACCTCCGGTGTCCTCCCCCCCCGCCGTAACGGAGCCACAAAACGGCTCCGTTGTTCTTGCTTCGCAACAAAAATATATTATAATACTAGTTTAGTAATTTTAAGTATAAATTTAACATCTAATTGGTTCCAAATTTTCGTTAAAACAATTATCAACGATAAAACTTACCTCTTATTTTTGTCATATTATTATTGAATTCGTCTTATTTAAGGGTTGGTTATCGTTTTCTTCTAAAGCCAATAAGAATGCTCGTTTGGGATTTGCACAATCTGGATATAATAGTAGGTATCTATGGTTTGTCTTTTTTCCTTATTTCATTACTGTTCTTATCCCACTACTGTTCTTCTTATAATTTGAGAAAATCAGTATCATAAATTAGGAAATAGAATTATTTTAAGATTTAAAGATTCAACTTTTTTCATAATAAATGATTAATTAGAAGCTTTGGGACTTTTTTAGAAAGTAGGAGGGGAGGGGGGGGGGGGGGGGGGGGGGGAGGATCTAAAGAAATGAAAGTCATGGAAGAAATTCATCTTTGATTTGTATGAGGTCTCTGTGATGGGGGGGGGGACTTCGGTGCGTGATGAATTCAGCCGGGCGCTTGTGGCGTCTGCCGAATTTTTTTTTTATTAGATATTTGGCTTTTTTATAACTATCGTGAATAATTCTATAGTTAGCTTTAAATTAGATATTAAGCTTCATATGAAAAAATTAAAGTATATTAAACATAGACTTGTGATATTTACATTAGTTTTACATCAGTTAGTTTTGAAGTGAACAATATTAATGATATACAAACTATATTAATCCTTTATTAGATAAATTTTATTAGGGGGGGGGGGGAGGGAGAAGTATAAATGCTTCTAATCTAAAACTTGTAAGTACAATTATTTTACATCCTAGCATCAAGATTTAAGGGTAATCATTTATATAAAAAAAAAATTCTGAAGAATGTTTCTTTTGCAATTATTAACAATAAACAGGCTAAAACAATTATATGTAATTCAAATAATATAGAATTTACATTATCATACCATTATAATATAAGGTCAAGGTAATTTTAACCTTATCTTTGCGTATTAAGTAAACGTAAAAATAAAATTAGCGAAGTTCGCTATACCAAGGGGTATAAATTGCCAAATTCCTGGAAATTCCTAAAATTTCTGATATCAAGCCTTAATTGAAAAATTAAAGGTAGATAAAGTAATAATTTATGTAAGGTAATAAATCAGAGAATAAGTGAAAACGAAATGGACAATCATGGATCTAAATTAGAATTCATTTTGAACACTGAAAAAGACCAACGAATAAACGGCAGTTGATGTATATAACAATGATTACATTTAAGATATATTTTAAATTATTTCGAAAGAAATATTCTAGTAAAAACTTTTCTAAACAATTAAGTATAAATAAAAGGAGGGGGGGGGGGGTTAAATTCTCAAGTATTCTTTTTTAATATTAATCAAAGATGTAATGTATCCAACCTCCAAAGGTAATAATAATCATATTTTTTCCATCTATTCTACATTCGTGATAATATAGGGATTCATGGGGGGGGGGGGGGAGGAAGATTTTTATCGTTATTAAAAATTCTGTATTTAACACGGCTTGAGACTTGAGATAGTCTTTTTTTCAAATAAAACATCTAATAGATTTAGCGAAGGGGGGGGGGGGGCTGCAGATTACTGCGGTCCTCCCGTTGCAACGTACGGCCAGCTTAGCAGGTGCGCGAGGCTTTTTAATAGATATTTAAGCACAATTTAACGATATAGGAAATATTCGTGAGGATAAAGATTATTATGCTTTCAAGATTAGAAGTTTAAAACAATTAATGAAATTAATTAAGTTATTTGATAAGTACCCTTTAATTACTCAGAAAGCGTATTATATTTAAATAAATTATCCTGATTATGCAACGAAAAAACATTTAGCTATAGGCGGATTGGAAAAAAAGTGTTAATTTAAAGACACATCGTCGGCCGGCGAAGGGTTGTCATAAGATAAAGATAGTTTTCCTTAATACTATCACTTAATAAACAAATGATAAACAAAAATATTTTAACCGGAATGAGTGACGGCTTTTTTTTACAATAAAGAGTTGTTTCTCCATTATTTTCAGGAAGGATCAATTTAAATATTTATCCCTTAAGTTTACTCAACATTTAAAAGATGTTAGACTAATGTAAAGTTTATAGAGTTTTGAGGTAACGGATATTATTATTTTAGTGAATAAGAGAATTTAAAGTTTATAGTTTTCCGCTATAAAGGAAAAATAATTATCCCTTTTTGAACATAATCCTATATTAGATGTAAAAGCTTTTGATTTTCAAGATTGGTGTTAGGTAACAGTTATACTACGTGGAAGACGGGAAACACAAAACTGAATAAGGTGCAATTGAAGTTATAAAAATTAAAACCCGTATGAATATAGGAAGAAAATTTTAAAATATCTAGTTAAAATCCTTTGATTACAGTTCTATATTAAAAATATTTAATTGTAGGATAAATTTGATAAAATGTTTGGTCCGGGTTTAGCAGTCTTTGATTTTAATTTAGGTATTTTATTCGCATTGGCTGTATCTTCTGTTGCTACTTATGGAATACTTCTCGCAGGATGTAATAATAAATAATATTTATTAAATAATTTATTTACTCTGTATATTTAATAGGATAATTAAGGTTATTATATTTATCATTATATTTAAATGAATTATTTTTACTTATACTTAACGCTGAAGACCTTTAGTATTCAGTGTTTTGGTAATAGGAATGAAGTAGAAAATTTTTTAAATAAAATAAATATTAAATATATTTATTAAGTGGTGTTATAAAATTTTTATAGTCAATTTAATTTTATTAAATTTTTACACTATTTATTTAAACTAGGTATTGTTAATATAAACTATTACGGTTTAAATAATATTTAAATAGTTTTATATAGAAATTTTAGTTTGAGTAAATAATTAATAGCTCCTACCCAAGGGGGGAGGGGTGTAGGTTTTTCGGAAAATTAAATAAATTTTTTATTTATAGTAACAAAAATTAAGTTTAAATTACGAATAAATATTAGCACGTCCTCTTATTGTGTGAATAATAGGTATAAATTGGGTAAATTTCAAAAAAAACTTATATTTAGTTAATTTGAAGCGAAACATAATTTTATTTCTTAGTATGTTATGGTATTAATGATACACAAGAGTGTATCTAATAATACTCTTACTTTATGCACGTACAACGACTAGTAAATGAGCTTTTAAGGAAGGCAATAAATTTACCACGAAATCCCAAAGTTTTGTTTTGGTTAGATAATAAAGCAATTATACAATTGTTATGATTTTATTTGTTTTTTAATTTATAAATTTTTTTATATTGAATATATAATATATTTAACTTGAGTTAAAATATTTTGAGCTTAAAATAAATTTATATAAACAAAATTATGACATAGTCTGAGCCATTTTGTAAAAAATAGTAGTAAAAGATAAAGAGCTTTTATATTAACATTACTGGATCTGCTAATTCAAAATACGCTTTCTTAGGATCCTTACGTAGTACAGCACAATTAATTAGTTATGAATTAATATTAAGTTCAGCAATTTTATTAGTAATACTTTTTACAGGAAGTTTAAATTTAACTGTAATTATTGAAGATCAAACACATACTTGATATGTAGTACCGCTGATTCCTATATTTATAATCTTTTTTATAGGAGCTTTAGCTGAGACTAATCGAGCTCCTATGGATCTTGCAGAAGCTGAATTCGTTAATTTGATTTATTTTCAGTTTATACAAATTTTACAATATTTTTCATACTAATATTTTTTATTACTTAAAAGGTAAATTTAGACAGTATTACGAGGAGATTGCAATGCAGCCTTCTTGCTACGTAATTAAAGGACTACATTCAAACAATAAAAAAATCATTACCTTCTCTCGATCCTAATTGAATAACTGGATTCACAGAGGCGAAAGATTCATTTTCAGTAAAAATTTTTGAAGCGTCGCGCGCGCGCTGCGGCGCATGGGGGGGGGGGGGGGTTGGTAAATTATATAATGATAGTGATAAATTCATCCTTTATACGGTTAAATTTTTTAAAGACTTAAGTGAGATTATAATTCCTCATTTTGATAAGTATACCTTACTTATTCAAAAAAGAGCCGATTTTGAATTATTTAAATAAATTGTTTTTATTAGATCGAGAATCGTAGTCTTTCTCGTCGCCGCGCAGCTTTGCTGCGCGCGATGACCATAGCGCCGTTAGGCGCTGGTCTAGCATCATTGACCAGTCGATGCCCAACGCAACCCGCGCGGGTTGCAAAAATTTTAAGAAAATATAGGGTTAAAAGGCTAATTTTAAATAAAGGTTTATTAGAAAAACTTCAAAAGGCCTTCCAGATGTTATACCCTAACTCGTCCTGTTTTTACAAAAAATTCCCGAGTGACAATGGTTAGAGGTTTTATCTAGGAAGAGAGGGCTGTTTTATAAATATTAAAAATAATAAAGTTTAACTATTTATATTATTCAGCATTTTCGAAATATTTTTTGATGAAAATATAATAAATTTTCTAGATTACGGTCAAATTGTCAAAAGAAATATCACTTCAGAGGGTTGAGATTAAAGTAGGTAATTTTAAGAATACTTCTGATAAAGTGATTTTTTTTAACAAGAATATCCTTTAAAGTGTAAAAAAAAAAAGAATTATATGGAGAGTTGAGGCTTCTATTTTAATTAGTAATAAAGAACATTTAACAAACAAATGATTAGAAAATTTAATAATCTTAAAAATGGTATGAATAAAAAGAATATATTAATATTATTATCTCTAGTTCATTATGGACATAGGAAAACTATAAAAATTTCAGATTCGGCTTCTATAAAGGTTATAATATGCTGGAAAGAAATTATGTTAAATATCAGCAGGTAACATTATATTTATAAATAGTAAAATGTTTACTCCAGAGACTAGACATAACCATTTTGTTTAAAAAAATTAAATATGATGTAGTCCAAAAATATATAAATTGATATTTTATTTAAGTTTTGTTCTTATTTTTAAGTTTAATCAAATTAATTGTTACAACATTGAATTAGATTAGTTAAATAACTTAATTAATACTTGTTCAATTATACCAATTAAAGTCTTTTTTGATTTAAATAATAATGCTATAAAATCTAATCGTAATGAGTTAAAAATAAAGGTGTATATAGTATAGTTAATACTAATAATAAAAACAATATATCGTAAGCTCTAAATATTTATATTTGCGAATTAGAACATGTTGTAGATAAAAATCAAAGTGCATTAAAAAAGTATTGCAAAATATGATTTAAATATTATTTTTGTGTGGTATGAATATTATGAAAATAATAAAAATTAACAATATTATTTTAGTTGGTGCGCCGTTTTAGATATCTCGAGCCAATCAATAGGAGGCAATGAGAGGTCCTTTGGGGGGGGGGGGGGGGCCATAAAATAACCAACTTATCCGATGCGAAGTAGTGGGAGGATGGGTGAAGACTTTTAAAATAAAACTAACAGAGCTTTTAGCTGTTGGTATTTTAAAAGGAGATAATTTTGTTAAACATCAATATCTAAATATTTAGCGTACGGCCGCGCTATAGCGCGGTCGGATGCATTCCAGCCTCACTTAAAGAGTGGCGCGGAGCGCTATAATAAATCAATTTGATTCTTATCCATTAATAACATAATAATCTGATAATCAATTATTTAAATAGGCTTTTTATTTAATTTTTTGTGAAGATTTATCAACAGAAGGATTAATAAAATTAATATTAATTAAAGCGAAGGGCCTTTAATATGCCCTTGCAATGTTGCTGCGCTTCGCAGGACACGTCGTAACAATAAAAAAAGGGGGGGGGGGGGATTAAGGGCGTAGCAGGGAGCGCCTATGCGAAAAATTTTATATAAAAATTTTCGCGCAGTCAGGGTTTATTTGATGATTTAAATTTATATTTCCATGTCGTTCCTGTTATTAGACCCGCGCGCGTAACGTGCGCGCGACGTATCAGCTAACGCTTTAAGGACCTGCCCATTATTTAGATAATTATAAGATAATTGAGGATTATCAAAGATAGGCTGGATTTGTAAGCAGATGTTTTAATATTATAAAGCAACAACTAGGACTTGATGTTTTAGTTTTTTAATAATTCAACATTCTTGTGATAAAACTTTATTATAAAGTTTTATTTGTTATTTTGATAGAGGTCGTTATTTTATTCGTACTAAAAAAAATTATTTTATTATTTAGTTTTTAAGTTTTCTATTCCTTATAAGATTATTTTATTTTTAAATTGTTATTTTAGAAACGAAAAAATATTTTGTAGATTTTTGTAAAATTAGTGAAATAGTTAAAAAAACTTAATAACTGAAGGTTTAGAATAAATTCTAAAAATAAAATCAGGTATGAATCGAGGAAGATAAATTTTAATTTACTTGAAAAATTTAACAATAATGTTGAATTAGAGTCACGCGTGCTTAGCACCGTGCCCCTACCCTCCCCCCCGAGTGTATTTTTGCAGCGCGGGACGCTAAATATTTAAAAGATGGGTAGGTAGATATATAGCATTAGGAAAATTATAAGATAAATATTATAAAAAATATATTAACCAATTTAATATATATTTTTAATGGAATCTGAGTTAGTTTCAGGTTTCTTTACTGAGCATTCTTCTGTACCTTTCGTTTCTTTTTTTTTAGCAGAATACGCTTCGATTCTTCTTATGTCTATTCTTACATCTATTCTATTTTTAGGAGGTTATAATTTTCCTTTATTTTTGTTTAATTTTATAAATGATTTAATATGAATTATTTTTAATAAACTTAATAGTATAATATTTATTAAGGTATACTTTTCTAATATAATAGAAGACAATCCTGTGATTTCTGGTTTATTACATGGATTAATTTTAGGAGCGAAAACCTGTTTTATTGTGTTCTGTTTTATATGGGCTCGTGCCTCTATGCCCCGTATCCGTTATGATCAACTTATGCAATTTTGCTGAACAGTTCTTTTACCTCTTTTATTTGCATTTATCTTTTTAATTCCGTGTATTTTATATTTTTTTGATTCACTAGCTGTGAGTCTTTAATTTTCTATCTTTTTTAAAGAGAGGATAAAATAATAATGATCCTTCTATATCGGAGCGACCATCTTGCCCTACATATGATCATCGCACGCAATATTTAAAGACATTCGCGCTGCTACTAAGTTAAAAATATTTTTTAACGCGGATGTTTTTAAAAATTAAATATTATGACTTAAAAATTTAAAATTTTAACGCGCTAATATATAAATTTTTTTCTTTTTACGATTAGTGTTGGAGGTTCCACTTAATAATTATAAATAGTTAATTATTTTTATAATGATTAATTGAAAGTTTATTTATATTAATTTATCAGATTTATTCTTGAGTAATTCATTAATAACTAAAAAATTTAAAATTAATTTTATTTTTTATTCGACCTTTGTTGTTGTTTCATTTTTTGAAAATTAATAATTATAATTTAATTAGTCATTTGTTTTGAGAGAGGGGGGTTCCGTTTGGTATTTTTTTGATTCTCTTTATAGGATAGATATGAAATTTTCAATTTTTGAAATAATTTTGAAATTTTATTATATATTTGAGTGACAGGGAAGAACGACCTTCTATTCTATTCATACCAGGTTTAGCTATATTTTTCTATTTTTTTTATATTTATTATTTATAATTTTACCTTTTTTACTTATTTGGCGTTCTTTTTTATTTACTAATTTAATTATTAATATTGAGGATTTAAGCTACTTTCTTTAATTTTTTAAAATTTTATTCATTATTAGGAGTTATGTGGTCAATTATACAATAAAAAAAATTTTTATTTTACCTTACTTTACTTCAATTTATAGAATAAAATAAAATATAATTTTATTTATTTTGAAAAATTTTATTTTCTATTCTACTAAAGTTACTATACCCATTGAACTAGGTTCAATGTTCAATAACTTGTCAGCGTCTCTCGAAAGGGATAAACGTTGTTGTATCTATCTAAAGTCTAAGTGATATATAGGACACTTAACTGATGTGAAGGACGTGCCTTCTTAGTTTATTAGAGGTTATATGGAATAGTTGAGAACTCTCTTCCGGGCCAGGCTAAACGTTGCAAAAAAGTGAGGTTTGAAATCCTCTTAACCACGTCAGGCGCGATCAGAAGTACAGCATTAACAGGAAGAAAAGGGAGAAATCAATAATATTATTACATTGCTAACTGTAGGTAAAAGCAGGGTTGGGCGTTATTGCCCGTCCAATGAGTTAAATATATATCATATGATGGCGAGCGCGTCGCTTAGGTTTTAAATAATAATTAATAAATAAAATGATAAACTTTTTAAATAAAAAAATAAATATACCATTGATTCTGCTAGATTCAGGCTTAATTAGGAAATCCGGTTGTTACTTACATTGCAATAATTTTTTAGTTTATTCTCTTGGTTGTTCTTCGCTTAGTACAAGAAATTTTATTAGACTTTTCTCTTCCGAAACGGAAAATAACAAATTTATATTAACAAAGAATTTTAATAATAATTCTAATAATATAACTTCTTGAGAAAAAGGTGAAGTTTCCATTGGAACTAAAGATGTTACATTAAAATATGATGCTTATACTAAAAGAACTAAAATTTATGATAATAATGGTAATTGAATAGATACAAAACCTTTAATTATAAAAGATGAAAATATAATTGAAATTAGCTCTGAACAATCAATTGAAAATTTATATTCTATGAATTTAATTTTTGGTGAATTTTATTTTAATGCTGAAATGTCACTTCAATTTATATTAATTGATTATAAATTTTTACATAACATAAATTTATTGGATTATAAATTAAATTGTATTAGTTCTTCTTTAAGTTTTATTAGATATCAATTAAATAATTGTACGGATCTTTCAATTCAAAGACAATTAAATATAATTTTAATAAATGAGAATAAAAATATATTTAATAACTCGTATAATTTATATATAAATCTAAAAAAAGATAAAATAAAAAATTCATCATTTACAATAAAAAGGACATTTAGCACTCATAATAATTTTAATAATTTTAAATATTTTGAATTTTATATTGATTTAAATCAATTTGAATTATTAGATAAAAAATTAATCCTCGACGTTCGTATTTTTGAAATTTGCGTTAAAATACTTGAATACAATATAAATGGACTGTATATAAACTTAGAATTAATCAAATTAAAAAAATTTGAGATTGTAGATAAAATTTACAATAGAAATATAATTAATTTTTCAAATAAAAATAACAAATTTAATTTTATATATATGTTTTATAATATAAATATATTAAGTATATTAAAAAAAATAATAAAATGATTAATTAAATTTGTAATAAAACGAATTGCATCTTATATAATTAGAATTATTTTTAAACCTATTTATGAAATGATAATATTACCTTTTTATATGTCTGTATTATCTCCTATAATAGCTCTTTTAGGGGACTTTATACCCCATTCTTTTCTCACTTTTGTTATGAGTTTGTGTGTTTACATATCTACAAACTATACACAATTATTGTATCATATTAAGGTAATTTTACTTAAAGTAAAGTATTATTTAATTTATAGACGATACATTATAGCTGCGAATCCCTTTATAATCTCAGATTCAAAAGATACTGAGTTTAATCGTGATAATACGTTAAATAAAATAATTAATAATTATAACTATGATTTCAATTTTGAAATTTTAAACCCTATACCTAATAATGTTAACATTAACAATATTGAATTATCTAACGTTGTTACAACTATTAATGATTTAAAATCAAAATTTAAGGAAGCTCTTTATTTTCATAATTCTGTAATGAATAGACAAATTGATAATATGGACTATTTTAAAGATAAATTTGATGAAAATGATCTTCGATATATTTCAGCTGAAAAAATACGTATAAAAGCTGAAAAAAAGATGAAAGAATTGGTAGATGAATCTATTAATTTAAACGCAATGATACCGCAATTATATAATCCACGTCAATCTTTTGAGGTTTCAGATTTGTATAATATCTTAAAAAAATACTACGTAATTAATAAACAAAATGATGTATTCACATTTAGACCGGGTAATTTTAAATTAGGTGAAATAAAATATAATTTTAGTGTACAAGAATGAGAATCACCTTTTAAATTAACTGAATTTACTCAGTTATTAAATGTATGTAGTGGTATTAATAATAATTTTAATTCTTCTTGATTAAATTCTAATTTGAGATTGTGAGATAATAATAAAAATGATTATCTTGTTGGTTATCTAAAAGAAACAAATGATGTTGTAAATGAAATTTCAGAGGAATTAAAAATTGAATGTAATAAATATAAAATAGTTCGTATAGATGATTATAATAACAACACTAGTATTAAATTAAATGTTCAGGAAGATTATCATAAAACAAATATAGCTAAATTATTAAATGAACTAGAAACTATTAATGAATATCGTGATGAAAAAAATAAACCCCCAGCATGAAGAAGATCTTTATTTAATATTAATGATCCTTCTCATTCACAATTTATGCGTATAAAATTTATTTTGCAAGGAAGAGGAAGAAGATTTATACCTAATACTTATCAATTAATTTCAGTTCATAGAAATATTTATGGAGCTAGATCATCATACTAATAATTAATAATTCTCTAAATAACAACGATATAGATTAAAATTTCAGTTCTATATTTTAATAGGTTTTCATTTCTTTTCAATTGTTTACCGCTTTATAGTATTTGGATTGCATTTTCGAGTTGAGCTATTTATTTTCTATTTTATTAAACTCACCCCACCTAATCCTTATCTTTTAACTACTCCACGAAGTCATTTTTGTTCCAGAATTTTTATTATATTTATTTAATTATTATAGGCCTTTGTTGCTGTTTCCTTTTACAAAAATATTTTGGTTCCAAAATTTTTATTATATTTATTTAATTATTATAGGCCTTTGTTGCTGTTTCCTTTTACAAAATAACCAAAATAACAAAACTTATTAAATTAAGTTTTTTTGACCGTCACTCAGTATAAACTGTGTGACGGTTTTTTTACATTTTATATTACATTTTATAAAACTTTTTATAATACATTATTGGAATTATAGGTATTGTAGCAATACTTATATGAAATTTATTATTGAAATCGTTTATCTTTGATATAGCCGTGATTTAAAACAAAAATATCTAATCAAGTTTATTTTGGTTATTATTTATTTTGATTAAAGAAAAAAAACGAGAATAAAATCTATTAATATTTGTAAAATGAAAAAAAATTTAAGTATTATTATTATAAGGATATTTTAAAAGGGATTAGCTCAGTGGTAGAGCATTTGTTTTACACACAAACTGTCGAAAGTTCGAATCTTTTATTCCTTATAAATTAAATTGTTTATGTAATTTAAAATGTTTAATAAAAATTTTGTAAAGTTTAATCATATTAGTGATTCGCATAATATTTTTAGGGGGGGGGGGGAATAAAATAATTATAGGCTTAGTGTTACCCAATTAAAGTCGCCATAGCTCAACGGTAGAGCAGAATACTGTTAATATTTTGATAGATGTTCGAGTCATCTTGGGGACTATGTTTTATAATAAAATTTTAATAATATTAGTTTATTAAAGCGTCGGGGACTGCGCGCAGCCCCGGCGCAAAAAGGCCGCGCAGCGGCCTTTTCGCTAATATAATTAAAGTGAAGCAAAGCATCTCTAAAGTTTGTTTTAAGTCATAAACTAAGTAATTCTATACTATTAAATATATTAGAGATGGGACTATAAAAAAAATAAATTATGGATGCTTCGCTCAAGATGGAAAGGTGGTCCTGGTCGTCGAATGCAAAAGATATCGGAATTTTATACCTAATTTTTGCATTATTTTCTGGTTTAGTTGGTACAGGAATGTCTGTACTTATTAGATTAGAACTATCAGGACCAGGTGTTCAGTACATCGCAGATAATCAATTATACAATAGTATAGTAACTGCGCACGCAATCGTAATGATTTTCTTTATGGTCGAAAAAAAGCAAATAAATAGATTGCCAGTTACTAGGGTATCTAATTTTCATTCCTGTTCGTTTACTTTAATTAAAGATAAGAAAAATTTTAACGAAACAAATTTATCAGTAACTAATAACAATTCGAATTTAAATCCTAATTGGGTAACAGGGTTGACTGATGCTGAGTCTTGTTTTGGATTTATTTCTCGCAATTTTAATAAATTTGTTTTATAAGAAAAAATAAAAATCATAGTACGTTAGCTAGATAATAAAAACATCAGATTGAACATACATAAAAATAATTTTAATCATAATAAACATACCATCTAATAATGGTGCTTATAAAGTTCTAATTCTTAAAACCAATAAAAACTTTATTTTACTTGAAAAATTTTAGCATAAACAAACCAGCAATAAATTTTAATGTATCTCTTTTGCAGTTCGTGGGTTTGAGGTTCGACTATAAATTTATTAAACCTTTATGTAACGGCTTATGTGAAAAACATAAACATGCTGCGGCTGGGCTGACCCCCCACGTAAAAGGGCTATCATGCCTGTATGGCCTATCATTTAGCTTTTAGAATTTATGGATCAGGAACGTTTTTTTAACAATCTTTATAACTTATGAAACATAAGATACCACTGCAAAATAATTAAAATCGACATCGAACGTTCAAACCTAAGGAGTTGGGCTTAAAAGCAGCCATACTTTAAATAGATCGGAATAGAACGATAACTGTGCTGGCGAAACCGAATGCCCTATAATTTAACGGGTGCTAGGGTCAGCGGGAGTTCCCATTACGTAGAAGGCAGCTATGGACAAATCCACTGCGGTTCCCGGGATAAAAGGCCCTGGGGTGGGAAACGTCATGGTAGAATTGGCAAGATGAACCTTGAAGGATGATCCGGCCCGTAGAGGATAATTATTGAGTGAGGGGTTGGTTCTGGGGAGTTCGCTGTAAAGATACCTGATTAAAGAACTTCTTGATAGAATACTTAAACCGTCACAATGATTATAAATTATAAAAATTTAAATAAGCTTCATCCATTATACGTTACTGGGTTTTCAGTAACCTCGGTTGTTTTCTGCATATCCTCTCTAAACATATTTATTAATAAACGTTTTCGTATCGAAAACCTATTGCATTTTTCTTCTAGTTCATTAAATAAAGATAACATAAAGCCAGTAGCGATTTACCCTAATTCTGATACTCAAAAACTTGAGATATTAAAAAATAATAAAAATAAAGCGGGAATTTATCGGTGAGTTAATCTTATTAATGGAAAAACTTATATTGGAAGCAGTAATAATTTAGGAGTAAGATTAAGAAATTATTATAAAATTTCTTTTTTAGAAATTGAAACTAAAAAGAATAAAAGTATGATTTATAATGCTGTATTAAAGCATGGTTATTCTAAATTTAGTCTGGAAATATTAGAGTATTGTGATTCTAAGGATTTAATAAAACGGGAGCAATATTTTATAGATTTATTGAAACCCGAATATAATATTTTAAAAAAAGCATTTTCCTCGTTAGGGTTTAAACACTCTGAAGAAACTCAAAAAAGAATGTCAGATTCGCAAAAAAGAATTAATCGTTTAGGGAGAAACAATCCTATGTTCGGTAAAGTAAGAGCTGAAGGAGCGGGTAACCCGTCTCAAAGAATATCTGTTTTTAATGCTGTTAATAATGAAACACATGAATATGATTCTATTAAAGCAGCTGGATTAGCTCTTGGAATTATACCTAGCGTAATCACTAGGTATGTAAAAAACAATCAAAAAAAACCTTATAAAGGTAAATACATATTTCAAAAAATATAACAAATTTTGCCTATAAAATTATTTAAATATATTTACTTAAATAGTTTTTATAGCTTTCGTTTATTATACTAATAAGATTAAAATTATCAAACAATTCTGATCGTTTAAATTAAATAGTCCCCCGCCCGGCGGGAACGTATTAGTGTTAACTAATAGAGAAGATAAATTTTCCGTAAAAACAATAAATTAAAAGTTAAATGAGAAATTATTCCTTATTTTTTTATTAATTTAGATCATAAAGATTTTATTTTATTATCAAAAATTAAAGAATTTTTCAAAGTTGGTTCTATAAGTCGTACTAATAATAATATATTATATCAAGTTAATTCTATAGAGAGCTTAAATGATATTATTATTCCTCATTTTGAACAATATCCTTTGATAACTCAAAAAAGAGCAGATTATCTTTTATTTAAAATGGCTATTGATTTAATAAGAAAAAAAGAGCATATGTCAATTGAAGGGATACATAAATTTGTTGAATTAAAAGCATTTTTAAATAAAGGTTTAACAGAAGAATTAAAAAATATTTTCCTAATATTACTCCAGTAGAAAGACCCAAAGTAGATTTACCAAAAATTATAAATCCTAATTGATTTGCAGGTTTTACTAGCGGGGAGGGTTGTTTTTCAGTGGAAATTTTAAAGTCTTCTACATACAATATAGGATTTCAAGTAATTTTAAAATTTTCAATAAGTCAACATACTCGTGATCTTGAATTATTAAAAAAATTTATAGATTTTTTAGGTGGAGGATCTATAAAGAAACATAAATCTACTCATGAATTTGTATTAGTAAAATTAGCTATTATTACAGAAAATATTATACCTTTATGGGATTAAATCTTATAATTTTTCAGATTTTTGCAAAATTGCTGAATTAATGAGTAATAAAGATCATTTAACTCAAAATGGATTAAATAAAATAATAGAAATTAAAGCTGGAATGAACAAAAATAGAAAATTTTAGTTACTATATATTTAAATATTTAAAACTTTTTAATTATTGAAAATTTATTTAAATGCTTTAAAGGCATGGCCGGGTAATATAGTAATATATTACTTTATTTTTATTAAATGCTGGGATATCTTTAGAGCTTTTGAAACTAGTCCTGCAGTTTTCTTAAATGAAAAGCAGCAGATAACAGTAACATATCAAAAGATTAGACAATCAGCAGGGATTTAGGGTATAAGGGCTATATTTAAGCATTAAACACTTTTACCTGGTAGTTCCTCAGAGATTTTACATAAAATATCCTAAGGGGGTATTTCACTATTCGCTTTAATGTGAGACCATTTCTAGTAATTTATATTAAGCTAATCAGTAACGTTGTGCGCCGTTTGGCCATAACATAATCATTTTATTAGCTCCGAAAATGGAGCAACTATAATTATAATAACCAAAAAATACATTTATTCATGGATAATCTGCAATACCTTATTATGTCTGGGAAGCATTAGATGGTAAAAATTTGTATGTCGGTCGTTCAATTAATTTGTATAACCGAATATGTTCATATTTTATGCCTTCCATATTAAAAACTAAAAAACGTAGAGTTCTTAGATATTTAAATAAATACGGTTTTACTAATATAAGATTAACTATATTTATTATGGAAGATTCAGTTAGCTTAGAGCAAGTAATAGAATTAGAACAACATTTTATAGATAGTTTGAATCCTAATTTAAATGTGGACTTAGAGGCTTCGCACACAAAACTCAAATCCATTTAATAATGGATGTAATTTTATAATAAAAACTAATTAGACAAAGATACAATTTATCTATTAATATTTAGATAATAAAGTAAATTATGCAATATAGTATAACATTTACTTAATTTAATAATATACTGGCCTTTAGGTAAAGCTATTATATAGTTCAGGGGCGGCTTTTCGTGAAAGCAGATATGGGCTTGGGGCTAACCCCCCCCTTGTTTGTATTCCTAAGGATATATTTTATGCGACTATCTATAGGTTGAAGTCTTTGGATTTCTTTATTTCCGAAATTTCTTAAGGTTGCCAACAAAAATTTACATACAAAAACAAATCCTGTTATACCTATTATGAGTTATGAAAATGCATTGACAGAGAAAAAGCAGATCATGCAAGATAATAAAGGTAAATCAGGTATATATCGATGAATTAATAAAGAAACAGGAGAATCTTATGTAGGTTCTGCAGTTAATTTATCAAAAAGATTTAGCACTTATTATTCTCAGCTTATGATTGAAAAAATTTTAAATAGATCTAAAAGCTATATACTTAGTGCTATACTAAAACATAGTCATTCAAACTTCCAGTTGGAAATTCTTGAGTATTGTGAATCTAACGATTTAATAAAACGGGAGCAATATTACATTGATTTATTAAAACCTGAATACAATATTTTAAAAATAGCAGGTTCTTCTTTTGGTAGAATTCATACAGAAGAAACTAAAATGAAAATTAGTAAAATACTTAAGGGGAAACCTATTTCAGAGCTTACAAAAGAAAAAATGTCTAATACCCGAACAGGTAAAAAATTATCAGAAAAAACCAAAAAAATTCTGAGTGAATTACGAAAAGGTAAACCTAGTCCTTTTTCAGGAAAATTACACTCTGAAAATACAAAGAAAAAAATGAGTGAAATATTGGGTTCAAAAGTGGAAGTTTTTAACACTGAAACGAATGAAACTACAATTTATCTTTCTAATTATCAAGCAGCGAAAGCTTTAGGTTGTAGTGATTGAACAATTCGTAATTACATAAAAAATAAAAACCTTTATAAAGGTAAATATCTTTTAAAAAAATTAGTTTAATTATAAATGAGTCAAGAAATGCGAGAACAGTTAAGAAAGCAAAGAGGTACACCAATTTTTGTATATGATGCAAATGATTTCACTTTATTATATGTTTTTGCTTCTAAAACTTATATGTATAATACAATTAATATTCACCATAAAACTCTTGACGATTGTTTAGATCTTGGTAAATTATATTTAGATACTTTTTTCTTTTCTTTAGATAGAATTGAGGAAAGTAGTAATACTAATTTATTAAGTCTAGATGAAATTAAAACTCTTGTATCAGAAAAACGAGAGATTTATGAAGTTAAACATCCTGCGTCTAAAGCTATTTTAGCTGAATTCAAAGACGATTCTAGATTAAATAGAAAATTTAGTTCTTTAGGTTCTTTAGCCAAAGAACTTAAAGGAGATCGTGGGGTAATTAGAGAATATTTAAAAGGTAATAAGTCTGGTTATTATAGGGGTAAATGAAAATTTACTTACATAGATAATAAAACTGAGTAATATTTATTGAAGCTTATTAGTAATCGTTAGATTACTAGGCATGGCCGGGTAATATAGTAATATATTATTTTCTTTTCACTATGTGCTGGAATATCTTTAGAGCTTTTAAAACTAGTTTTGCAGTTTTCTTAAATGAAAAGCAGCATAAAACAGTAACATTTTAAAAGATTAGACAATCAGCAGGAAACCAAAGATATAAGGGCTATAAAGCATTAAACACTTTTATTGAGTAGGATCCTCAGAGCATCAATACGTGAAATATCCTAATAGCATTGCATTTCAAATCTCTTAGGATAAAGATGACATCCAAACCTTCGCGAGAGCGAGGGATAAATTGTACGCCTTTTTACTGAAGTTGTAATCAACGGTATGTTCTTAGTGCTTATATATTATTTATTTTTCATATCTTTTTTAAAAAGAAAACTAACTCTAAAAGAATTGAGCGTTTAGGGTATAATAAAATCCAAAAAAGATTTTATAGTTCCTCAGCTCGAAAAACTTTAAAATCTCCAGAATCTAGACCGTCAAATTATTTTAAGAGGTTAAATTTTAATATAAAATGCATGTCTAATGTTCTTTTCGAATGGTCCAATTATCTTGTTTTCTTTAGTCCAGCTTTTTTTATCGTACCCAGGTTTAATCAATTTAATAAACATAATTTTTCTTCCAATGCTTCATTAGGGATAAATTTACTAAATCCTTACTGATTAACAGGGTTTGTGGACGCGGAAGGAAGTTTTACAGTTTCTATATCTAAAAGTAATAGAGTGAAAGTTGGATGGACAGTTATTCCTGGATTTAAAATTACTTTACATAAAAAAGATCGAGCTATTCTAGAAATGATTCAATCATTTTTTAATGGAGTAGGAAATATTACGGAGCATGGTGACAATACAATTCATTACCGGATTTATTCTATAGATGAATTATACTTTGTTATAAAACATTTTGATAAATATTACTTAATAACTCAAAAGAGAGCTGATTATGAACTATGAAGGCGTATTATTGAAATAATAAAAAACAAAGAGCATTTAACTAAGGAAGGTATTGAAAAAATTGTAGCTATTAGAGCTTCTATAAATTTAGGATTATCTCCTGAATTAAAAATAGCTTTTCCAAATGTATCAGTGTGAAATAAACCAAAATTAGAAGTTCCAAATAACATAGATCCCAATTGAATGGCGGGATTAACTAGTGGTGAAGGGTGTTTCTATGTAAGTATAGTAAAAAATTCTAAATATAATTCAGGGTTTCAAGTTCGATTAAAATTTTTGTTAGCTCAACATGCCCGAGATATAGAATTACTACAGAAATTTCCCGAAATTTTTGGGTGTGGATCTAGTAAATTGAGATCAAATAAAGAGGCGGGAGATTTTGTTGTTAGTAAATTGCATGATTTTAACCATATAATCATTCCGTTTTTTGATAAATATAAAATCGTAGGAGAAAAAGTTAAAGATTATGAAGACTTTAAAAAAGTCCTTACTTTAATTAATAATGGAGCTCATTTAACCTTTGATGGCGTAAATATTATTAACGAAATTAAATCTGGAATGAATAAAGGTAGATAAATATAAGAAGTTTGCTTTTCTTTATTATTTTTATCTAGTTTTTCTGCTTTCTTTTGTTTTCACTTCGGCAGTTTTCTGCTTTCTTTTGCTTTCACTTTTGTATTTTTATTAAATATAATTAGCATTAAATTTAATGTTATAATTTTATTTGTAGTTTCACGCGCTGAGCGCGTGATTTACTACGGCTAATTTTTATCAAAAGAATTAGAGAGGGAGGTAGGGCGGTTTTTTTAATAAAAATACTGTCTTATATAAAGGAAGAGGAAAACCCGTACATGAATCAGAATGAGTTAGAGATAATGGAATGGAAAGAAGCCCCAAAGGGGCTTCTTGGGCTAAAGAAAAAAAAGACCGATTACCTTTGCCTGATAAATATACTTTAAATTACATAAATATTTCAGATCCTTATAATAATAGAAATTTAATAAAAGAAGCATGTAAAGGTAATAGAGTAGTATATGTTTGAACTTATTTAGTAACAGGTATTTGTTTGGTAGGATCTTCTTCTAATAGTGTAGAAAGGGTATTAAGCTATTTTGAAAAAAAATATTTATTTTTAGACAATAGAAGAGGTGTTCAGTTTTTAGCTGATTATGGGTTTAAAGATATTCAATTAACTATTATTTATTTAGATTACCATAAATTTACAATGCGTGATATTAAAATTTTAGAGGCTTATTACATTAATGTATTAAATAGTAGTTTAAATACTCAAAAATCTGTGTATTTACCGCCTGAACCTCTATCTCAAATACTCTATTAACTAATAAAAAAAAATAATTTAAATATAGAAGGGTTAATGAAAAGTTTGGTTATTATTTAGGTTGTGATCGTTATGTAATAACGCCATTAGGCTATAATCATGGAGACTTCATAGTTTCTAATTTGTTTGATACAACTAAAAATAATTATCCTTTTTTAGAAATATCCCTTTAAGGTAAATAAATCTTTAGATTTTTCTGATTTTAGTAAAGCTGCCCAAATAATGAAAAATAAAGTTCACTTGACTTCTTAAGGTTTAGATCAAATTCGTTTAATGAATTCTGGTATGGATAATAGAAAAGACTTAATAGCTTTTTCTTTATACCTTTAGAAGAATTTTTTAGTTGGGTCTTAATATAATAACGATATTAAGTTTTTTTTAATTTAAAAACTGAATGATTATAAAAATATATAATAAAACAACATACAATAATCAGTAATTAGTCGTATAATGAATCAATCTTTTATAGATTTAGTAGTATTTTCTATTTAAATACCTACAGGGTATAGATTTAGAAAATTATTATTCTAATATTGTTAAAGGGTATTACGGCTATAAAAATATTTATTTCTGATTAAATAACATTTATTAAGATTAAAGGATAAATAGCATGCCGGTTATCTATATAATCAATAATAAATGATTTCACAATGAAAAAGTAATATTATTATACTTTGGTATAATAAATTTCTTTTTTAATAGGTATTCTCATTTAGCTAAATTTATTATAATTTGAATTATAATTGTTGGAATGAGTTTTATCTTTTATGAATCCTATTCATGTTACTTAGCAAATTCAATTTTTTTAATAAATCCTCACTGGATTACAGGATTTTTCGAAGGTGAATCATCCTTTACGGTTAATTTTGTTAAATCGGCTAAATACCGTACTGGCTGGTTCATTCAACTTAATTTTTCTATAGGTTTACATAAAAAGGATAAAGCAATCTTAGAACAAATTAAAAGTTACTTGGGTGTAGGTGAAATTTCAAAACAAGGTCATGAGGCTGTTAGATTTAGAATTAATTCAATTCAAGATTTTTCATTACTCATAGATCATTTGGAAAAATACCCATTAATCACTCAGAAGAGAGTAGATTATTTATTATGAAAGCAGATCGTAGAAATTATGCAAAAAAAAGAACATTTAACTCGAGAGGGATTAGAGAAGATTGTTGCTCTAAAAGCTGGTCTCAATTGGGGCTTATCTTCAGATTTAAAAGCTGCTTTTCCTTATATTAATCCAGTTAAAAGACCTAGGATAAAAGATCCACAAATTTTAGATCCTCAATGATTAGCAGGGTTTACTAGCGCTGAAGGATGTTTCCTAGTTAGTATTTATAATTCTAAAACTAACTTGGGTGTGGCTGTTAAATTAATATTTCAAATTACTCAACACATTAAAGATGAATTATTATTAAAGAGTTTTATAGAATTTTTTAGTAATCGCCAATGTGGAAATATTGTAAAAGATAGAGAAACATATCATTATCGGATAACAAAATTTATTGATATTTACGAAATAATCATACCATTTTTTAAAAAATACCCGGTTATTGGTGTAAAATCTAAAGATTTTCAAGATTTTTGTGTTGTTGCGGATTTAATGAAAGAAAAGAAACATCTTACGCCCGAAGGTTTAGAGCAAATACGTAATATTAAAAGAGGAATGAATACTGGAAGAATTTAATTCAATTGGTTTGGCTGATTGGAGTTTATAGGTAAATCGTTAAAAATATTTAAAGTAACGTATTAACTTGTTTTAAATTTTGTTTTTGATACTTGTTTTATCTTAAATGAGTAATAAAAGTATAAAACTTTACTAAAATAAATTATAGTTTATATTTATTTTTGGTTTTATTACCTTTTATTAATATTACTAATAGGGATACTGCTGTACCAATTTTTGTATATGGGCCTGATTTAATTAGAGTTTTATATATTTTTAATTCTAAAACCACTTTTTATAATGAATTTAATATGCATCGTTCTACTTTAGAAGATTATTTAGATAAAAAAAATAAATTATTTGACTATTTTACATTTTCATCTAATTTATTTGCTGAATCAGACTTAGATAATCTTTTAAGTTTAAACGAGTTAATTGAATTAAAAAATAGTGTGGATAATAAAATACCAAGTAGAGGTAAACAGGTTGAATTAAAAGATTTAGTTCTTAATAATGAATTAAAGTTTAATAGTATAACCCAAGCATCTTTATATATTAAAAAAATTGAAGGAACTTGTGACAGAGGAGTTTTAAGAAATCATATGAATAATAATACTATATTCAAAAAAAGATGAATATTAAAAGAAACATAAATGTTTTTTATTAATATGATTCTTTAAATTTAAAATTGTATGGTGCGACACGAGGGTTGTATTAATAATGAATTTGAAATAATTCCAGATGTACTCTCATCTGAGTCTAGGTGAACATGCTTAATTGGTAACGATTTTGTATGAAGCTTCATTAACAATGTTCTTAACTACAAATATTTGATTCACTAAATAATTTTATAAGGTGAAGTTGTAAAAAAGAGTTAGACTGTGGTATAAAAGGATAAACGAAAGTGAATATACGTGTGAAGGACGGTTAATTAATTTAAAAAGGGGAAAGGAGTGAGCTGTTCATACAAGCGAAGCCAGAGTCATTTATAATCCCACCGTTTAGAGTATATATCCAAAATATCATAAATCAGAGATTATTAAAAATCTTTGAATTGTATTAATACAGCAACATGGTAAGCCCTATTGTTTCCCATAATTATACTTTTTATTCGTTTGAATAAGTAAAGCGAATAAAACATAAATTATAGATATTTGTAATGGGAGGTGTCTTATAAATAATTAAAAAGGCATATCAACAGTAGGGTATGAGAAAAGTCAAAAAGCTAATAATCACTTGTAATGGGTGATATAATTTATTTCTTATAATTTATTTAAGTGAAAATGAAATGAGTAAGCATGAAAATGCGCTGACTTGACTATTGGTTATTTATAATTTATCTTAATTTTTAATTTAGGTAAACTAAATAATAAATTAATAAGGGTAATAAATAAATAGCTTGAGCCGTGTGCTAAGGAACTAGCATGCACGGTTCTGAGGGGGGGAAAGCTCGAGAGGGCCTACCTATCCTAATCCTGCATTGATCGGAGGATTTGGTAATTTTTTACTGCCTATTATAGGAGGTGGACCGGATATTGAATCTGTTTTTAGTGTTTTAGTTTGTTTTGCTTCTTTTCCAATTATATATCATAATGCTGATTCTCAAAAAAAAATATCTATTTAAATAATAAAAGTGGTATATATATGTGGGTTAAGTCGAAAAATAATGAACAAATTAGCGTACGCCACTGTACAATTACCAAATTAGTCTTTTGGTAATTACTAATTTAAGTATCGTGAGTATAAATCTCACTTAGTCGTAATTTATTACTTATTGATGTTATTGTTAAATTTATTCTCGAATAAACTTGAAGATATCTTTCAATGAAATTTTAATTTTTTGTGCCTCCTTCCCTATAATTAACATAATGCTGATTTGCAGAAAAGAGAAATATATTTAAATTGTAAGAATAAAATGGGAATATATATGTGGGTTAATAATATAAATGGAAAACGTTACATAGGTAGTTCTATAAAATTAAAACGTAGGATTTCTTATTATTATAGTGTAGGACATTTAACAAGATATGATTCACCAATGATCAATAGAGCTTTATTAAAATATGGTTATTCTAGTTTCAGTTTACATATAATAGAATATTGCGAATCTAAATATATAGTCGAAAGAGAACAATATTATTTAGATTTTTATAAACCTGAATATAACATATTAAAAAAAAAGCTTACTCGTCATATGGATTAAAAAAAAACAAAAGATTCAGTGTTAAAAAATATTCTAGCTCAACCCAATTTATTAAAAATTACCGTTATTGATATAGAGACTAATGTTACTACCTGTTATATATCTATGGGGGGAAAGCTGCTAGAGCATTAGGTATAAACGATACTGTTATTACAAAGTATTTCAAACGTAATCAAAAAAACCTTACAAAAATAAATATATTTTCAAGTTGGGTTGGGATGAAAAATAATTAAAAAAAATTAAATATTGGTCTGATATGTTGGATTAGTATTCTAACATTAATTTCTTGAAATTCCGTCAATAATTTTCAAATTTGTGAATTATTCAAGACAGTTGAAAGTTCCCAATATTTTTACTTTATTGAAAATGTCGTGAGTAAAAGGCATTAATCTATATTCTCACTTAGTCGTTAATTATAGTAATTATTAAATATAAGTAAATTTAACGACCTAATAAGACGAAAACGGTTAACAACTCCTAATTGAAGACCGTCGGTGTTTAAAAACATCGCTACAGACTGGTTCACCTATGTAGAGCTTAAATTCTCGCAAATGTACAGTTGGAACTTATAATCATAGGGTATTTTGGCGCGGCTATGGTTGGTGTAATAGGTACTTTGAAATAACGGAATTAAAACAAAGTAAGTATACAGAATACTAATTAAACACCAGTGAGCTAACGGGCAAAAATCTTTAGTGTCATTATAAGTTTGGGCCTTTCCAAGATTAAATAATATCAGTTACTGGCTTCTTATTCCTAGCTTAGCTTTATTTGTGTTTTCTAGCTGTATCGAGGATGGAGCGGGTACTTAAATTCCCCCTGTGCCCGAGTAGTAAGTAATTACTATATAGATTATCACTATATACTAAAAATTTTAAATTGAAATACGCAGTTATATATGCTGTGTTTATTATAAATAATATTTCAATTGACAATCAGTAGGAAACCTCAGATGAGGGTTCTGCAGAGACTATGCGTGATACACCTTATAAGGTGAAAAGGTAGTCCAATCTTTATACGAAAGTATGAAGATAAATAAAATTTATTTAGTTTAATAATGAAGGGTAAATTAACTAAATTAACGAAATCTTACTTTAAAAGTCCTTTACGTAAATTTTCAACTAATAAAGATTATGATGAATTATTAGGTCATTATTTAGCTGGTTTAATAGAAGGTGATGGATCTATAATTGTTCCTAAAACAATTAGAAATCAAAAAGGTAAATTGTTAATTTTGTTAATGGTCATTAAGCTTCTTTCATTATTAGCCCTATCCAGGGTAAAACTAAATAACCACACCTATCTTATAGGTTGTAATTTTATTATTTAAAGACAGGTTGAACTCTTTATAAGGATAAGGAGTTGCTCAATGGTGACCTTGAGGCAATAAAATTCTTTTTGAAGCGAGAAAATCTTGTTTTAAGTTTTTTTAATTTAAAACAAACTTTAGACTACTCAAATAAACACTTATTTTTTATTTATGTAAAAATGTCTAGAGCCATAAGACAATTCGCTTGGGTAAAATATAAAATATATTTTGCTCATCAGAGACTTAACAAAGAATATCTTAAAAATAATATTAATTTTTATTTAAACAACAAAATAAATTTGGATTTTAATTATATTACAAAGTTTACAATAGGCATTTTTTTAATTTATTTACTCAAAAATCAGGAGCTTTTTTATTTTTGATATGATTTTTTAGGTAATTGTTATATTAATTATTTATTAATAATTCCAGCTATTTCATATTTTGATCCTGATAAACAAAAATTAAATATCTATAAAGATAATAATAAAAAATCCGGAATTTATAGGTGAGTTAATAAATCATCAGGGAAAAGTTATATAGGTTCTGCTTTAAATTTATCACGTAGATTTACAAATTATTATTCTAGGTCATTTTTAATTAAAGAAACAAAAAATAGTAATAGTGTTATCTATAAAGCATTACTAAAACATGGTTATTCTGGCTTCCAGTTAGAAATTTTAGAATATTGTAATCTTGATATTTTAATAGAAAGAGAACAATATTATATTAATTTAATAAAACCTGAATATAATATCTTAAAAACTGCAGGTTCTTCTGTAGGGTTTAAACACAGTAAAGCTTCTATTGAACTTATTCGCGCAGCAGCTTTAAATCGTAAACCTAAAATAATTTCTGAAGAAACAAAATATAAAATAAGTGAATCATTATTAGGCAGAACTCTCTCTGAAGAAACTAAATCAAAAATGAGAGGTCGAATTCATTCTGATCAAACTAAATCTAAGATAGGATTAGGTAATTATAAAGTGCAACCTGTGATAGTTATAAATAATCAAACAAATGTTTCAACAAATTTTCCTACTATGAAAAAAGCTGCAGAATTTCTTGATACATCAACTACCCAGGTTAGAAATTATATTAAAAGTAAAAAGTTATATAAAGGGATGTTTACTATAATTATAAAAATTGATTAATATATACGGCGCAAGCTACGCGCGTTGTATTTTTGGCCGCTTATGGCGGCCGATTATACTTTTTTTATACCTTTGATTAAATTAATCTTATATAAAATATATTATTATATAAAAGATAAAGATAAAGTCCGAACAATATAGTGATATATTGAGTGTAACGATAGTTTTAGTTATTACCTTTGTAAGCATTTATGCAATAAGAGGAGCATTGGCCCATGTGCTAACACTAAATTGAGGTTACCAACATTAATGTTATCCTCCTGCTTGAGAATCTGGGGAATTATCTATGTGGGAGCTACTGCTAAATTCCAAGAACACCTTAAAATTTATGGTACCATTTTTTATTCGAAAAGATGTAAGTAAATGAATTAATAAATCATGTAAGGTAATAAGCCATAAGGTTTACAAAAGTAATAAAGGTAATTACGGATCTAAATTAATAGAATATAAAAAAAATTTTATTGTAAAAGAACAACGAGTATTAAGTAGTAGATGTTTTAATCTAAAACATTTAAGATGTACTCTAATAAGTTTCGAAAGAAACTATCAAATTAAAACCCTTTCTAATCAAATCATTAATAAAAGATTTTATTCTTTAAATGTAGAATTATCTTCTAGTAACAAATCTATTTTACATCCTTGATTCGTCACTGGATTTATAGACGCCGAAGGATCCTTTATGGTAGTTGTAAGAAAAAGCTCTAAATATCGTTCTATGCTAAAGGATTATTTGTTGGTACTAGTAAGAAAAAATCTTAAAATTAATGTTAAAAAGCAAATTACTAATAAACTATATTATTCTTCAGTTGTGAAACCAGATTCAAATAATAAATTAATACTGAAACCTTGATATATAACAGGACTTATTGATGCTGAAGGATCATTTATAATAAGCATTATAAAAAACCCTAGATGTAAGACTGGTTGAGAAGTACAAACAATGTTTTCAATTTCTTTACATAAAAAAGATTACACTATTTTGGAACTCATAAAATCTTATTTTGAAGGACGAGGTAGTATTAATAAAGAACGTCAAGATAGTTTACATTATAGAGTTAAAGCCCTTTTAGACTTAACAAATGTAATTATACCTCATTTTGAAAAATATCCTCTAATCACTCAAAAGCGAGCAGATTTTGAGTTATTTAAACAAATTGTTTTTATGTTGAATAATAAGGAACATCTTACTTCTGAAGGATTAGCAAAAATTGTAAGTATTAGAAGTTCACTAAATAAAGGATTATCCCCTTTATTAATGGAAAATTTCCCTAATATAGTACCAATTGAAAGACCAAAATTTGAAACACCAAAAACTTTTTACCCTGATTGAATAGCAGGGTTCGCCTCCGGTGAAGCCTGTTTTATGATTAAATTTTATAAATCTTCAAATTATAGATTAAATGAGTTAGCTTCTTTAAATTTTTACATAACTCAGCATATAAGAGATAAACAATTATTATTAAATTTAGTTAAATATTTAAATTGTGGAATAGTTTTTAAACATTCTGAAAATGCTGTAGTATTTAAGGTCTCAAAATTTTCTGATATTACTCAAAAAATTATACCATTTTTTTTTTAATATCCTATAGTCGGTGTAAAATCTAAAGATTTTCAAGATTTCTGTAAAATAGCTGAAATTATGGAAAAAAAGGGTCATTTAACTGAGGAAGGTTTAGAAGAAATTAAAAAAATTAAAATAGGAATGAACAAGGGAAGAAAAACTTAGTTTTATAATATTGCTTTTTAATTTGTATTATATATGAGCTCAATAGTTCTATTGTAGTTTTATATAAATTTGGGTTAGTAATATTTATCTACAAATTTACATTATTTTATTAATTTTAATTTTTTAATTATACCTTAGTTGTATTTTCTACTTTGACTTTGATTATTTCACTAATTTGACTTTAATTATTTTATTTCACTAATTTGACTTTTATTTAAACAATTTATTCATTTAAACCAGACTTTTACGAAAAAGTATTTTCTGACGAAAGAGATATGCAGATTGGAGGAGAGGGGGGGAAGAATGTAGATAAATTATCACCTACGATTAGGAGCCCGCTTTGCTTTTTGAACCTTTACTAATTATACTGTTGTTATATTTTCAATTGCTTTACACAAAAGAGATATGCACATTTTGGAAAATTTAAAAAATTTTTTTGGAGGAGCAGGTAATATCTGAAAAAATGGAGAGAACACATTTAAATATAAAATAGAATCTTTAGAACTAATTTCAAACATCATTATTCCTCACTTTGATAAGTATCCTTTAGTTACACAGAAACTCGGTGATTATTTACTTTTTAAAACTGTTGTAAATATGATGAAAAATAAGGAACATTTAACAGATCAGGGAATTAAAAAAATAGTAGCGATTAAAGCTTCTGTTAATAATGGTCTCTCAGATGAATTAAAACAAGCCTTTCCTGAAGTTAAACCTGTTTCAAGACCTATAGTAAAAAATAAAAAAGTTCCACATGGACAATGGATGGCGGGATTTAGCTCCGGAGAAGGATGTTTCAAAGTTGTTATAGCTAAAACTCCTAACAATAAATTAAAAGTTAGGGTATTAATAGCGTTACAAATTACTCAGCACACTCGTGATGAGGAATTAATGACAAGTTTTATTTCTTATTTTAATTGTGGTAAAATAGAAAAAGACTCTAGAGGTCCTAAACTATATTATTCAGTTTACAAATTTGCGGAAAATTATGAAATTATTATTCCATTTTTTAAAAAATATAATATTTTAGGTGTAAAATCAGAAGATTTCGCAGATTGATGTAAAGTTGCAGAACTAATTAAAACCAAAGATCATTTAACTAGTTCTGGATTAGAAAAGATTCGTGAGATAAAATCTGTTATGAATAAAGGAAGATATAATTAGCATATAACTACGCTTTTACAATGTTATATGGATGTTATATATTTATTAGAATAAAGATATTAGTGAGCTTCGTAATATCCATTTCGCTGAGGTCTTATCAGCGGTCGGTAAAAGGAGTATTGAAAATAAAATTACCTAGGCTATTGTTAGCTTAGAGATTTGGTTTTATTATTTGTCAAATACAGGTTAATAAACCTATCCTTTATAGGTTATATTATTTATCTTATTAATTTTCTGCAAAATATAACTTAATCTTTTATGGTTAATTAAATAAAAATTAGATAATATAAAAGTATAAAGAAAATAAATGAGAAGTTTGTAAAAATTTTACAATTAAAGCTTTATATAAAAAAAACAAGTGTCATCCTGCTTAAAACTTTTTAATTGAAATAAAAATTTAGCAAGAAAGTACACTGATCTATATAGTTTATGTAAGGTGATATTATTTATTACCTTATTTAAGCTCAGTAATTTACTTACAATTTGTAAGATAAATTTGATGGCCATGTTAGCGGGTATTCAAAGTCATAGTGGTGCTAGTGTGGATTTAGCAATTTTTGGTTTACATTTAGCCGGTATTTCTTCTCTTCTTGGTGCTATGAACTTTAGTTTATTTTTAATTTTTTTTGTGAAGAATAGAAAAAACTCAATAAGCTCTAAATTAATAAACAAATGTTATTTTAGTTCTAATAAACCTAAATTTGAATTTAATAATCATAATAATTTTCAAGAAAATGGTACTCCTAAAGGAAATAATAAACCTAAATTTGATTCTTCTTTTGTTTCGGGTTTTGTTGATGCTGAAGGTTGTTTTTTAATTTCTATTTCTAAAAACGCATTACTTAAATGTGGTTATAGCGTCAAACCTGTTTTTCAAATAAGTCTACATGAGAAAGATAGAAATTTATTATATGATATTCAAAATATTTTAGGTGGGATTGGTAAAGTATATAACAGGGGTACTAACGCTTGTATCTTCATGGTATTTAGAATTGAAGAATTAATAAAATTAATTGAGCATTTTGACAAATATCCATTATTAACTTGTAAACGTGCCGATTTTGAATTATTTAAATCTATATTAGATCTAATTATTAAAAAAGAACATTTAACTGAAAAGGGAATAAAAAAAATTATAGCTCTTAAATCATCATTAAATAAAGGTTTACCTGTTAAACTTAAGGAATCTTTCTTAGAAAATATTCCAGTTTTAAGACCCGAGGTTAATTTAATGAATAATTCTCTAAATCCTAGTTGAGTAGCTGGCTTTACAGAAGGTGAGGGTTGTTTTAGTGTAGTAATTTTTAAATCTAATACAAAAACGGGGTTTGCTGTTCGTTTAGCTTTTACATTAACCCAACATTATCGAGATGTTAAATTAATAAATAGTTTGATAAAATTTTTTAATTGTGGTCAAGTTAACATATCAAAAGATAAAACTTCTGTATGTTTTAAAGTTACTAATTTACCAGATATTTATAATATTATTATACCATTTTTTATTAAACATCCTTTAGTTGGTGGTAAATCCTTAGATTTTGTTAACTGATGTAAAATTGCAGAATTAATGAAAAATAAAACCCATCTTACTTCAAAAGGATTAGCAGAAATTCAAGAAATAAAATCTCAGATGAATAAAGCTAGACTTATTGATAATAAAGATACGCCGAGTAACCTTTAATGATAATTTTATAGATGAGATTATAGATTATAAATTAAGTGATAAGTCTTTATTTATGTATAATAGGGATAAATCTATTTTATATCATTGTTCAGCTAATCAGAAATATTTTAGTAATTATCTTAATATCCATTATGTTATGCTTGAAAAACATATAAATAAAGGTACATACTATTTAGGTAAGTATTTATTTACTAGACAATTTTGTTTATCAGCCATATTTAAGAAGTTATCTATTTACGAAGTAGCATCAATGTTAAATAAAGATAGAGAAAAAATTAAACTAAAAAAGAATAAACTTAAATAATCTTTTTGTGTCTATCATGTTATATATTTTAATAAACTTATATTAATTTATAAATTTTATATTTTTTTTATTTTTTACTTTAGATATATTTTCTTTTTTTAATAATAATTTTATAATAAGCCTTTTGTTGCTTTTCCTTATTTTTATTTTTTAAATTAAATAAATATACATCAAATAGAAAGTGTAGTTAGATTTTTAATTTAATGAGGGGTGGTGGAGGGTTTTTTTGATGTGAAAAGAAATTTTAAATCCTGATTATGTATCTGGGTTTGTTGATGCGGAAGGTTCGTTTTCTATTCTTATTTATAAAAGAGCATCTTCTTGATGTATCTCGCCTGTTTTTAGAATACATTTACATATTAAAGATATAGCATTATTATATAAAATTCAACAATTTTTTGATAATATAGGTAACATTAATGTAAGTAATAATTCTGTAAGTTTTAATGTAACAAATATAAAAGATATTAAAAATGTTATTATACCTCATTTTATTAAATATCCTCTTTTGAGTAATAAACTTATAGATTTTAAACTATGACAAGAATGTATAGAGTTGTTATATAATAAAGAACATTTAACAGAATCTGGATTAAATAAGCTTATTTCTTTAAAATCTGCACTTAATTTAGGTTTATCTGATAATTTAAAAGATGCTTTTCCAAATGTGGTCCCAATAGAAAGACCTACTTATTCTATAGATCTTTCTAAAAAATTGGAATCTGGTTGAGTTTCTGGTTTCACAGACGGAGAGGGTTATTTTGGTGTAGAAATATCTAAATCATCTAATTCAAAAAGTGGGTATTCAGTTCAGTTAAAATTTGTTATAACTCAGAATATTCGTGATTTATTGTTATTAGAAAGTTTAATTAAATATTTTAATTGTGGTAATTTAATAATAGATTCTAGAAAATCAAATTCAGGTGTTTATTATCGTGTTACATCGTTTAAAGATATTAATGAAAAAATTATACCTTTTTTTATTAAACACCCATTGGTAGGTCAAAAGTATTTGGATTTTGATAACTTCTGTAAAGTAGCAAAGCTAATGAGTAATAAATCCCATTTAACTCCAGAGGGTTTAAATAAAATTCGTATGATAAAGGCTCTTATGAATAAAGCCAGACTTTTAGATAATAAATCAGAGGAATTAAAATTAAGTACGTTTAATAACGAAGAATTGGATACAGAGGAAAATTTATCTCAACTACCGAGTAAGTAATTTAATAAATACGAATAAAATAAATAATTTTAATATTAATAATAAGGTTTATGTGTATAATAGGGATAAATCTATTTTATACTATTTTACAAATAACCAAATAAAGTTTTTACAAGATTTTAAGATTCATTATACTACATTTTCAAAACATTTAGCAAAAGGTACTTATTATTTAGGTAGATATTTATTTTCTAGACATTTAGAGCCAACTACTAAGTATAAATTAATGACTTTATCTGAATTTATGCTAATTCTAGAAAAGATTAGAAAAAGTAGGAAAAATTAGTTTTACATGATAAGCCTTTTGTTGCTTTTCTATATTTTTTATAATTTTATAAGCCTTTTGTTGCTTTTCCATATTTTTATTTTTTTATAATTTTTTTAATTAAATACTAAATATACATCAAATAGAAAGTGTAGTTATATTTTTAATTTAATGAGGGTGGTGGCGGGTTTTTTTTGAGGTCCGAATAAACATAGCCATGTTTTAGCAATTGAGCAATTAAATAGTGATAAAATTGTGACTGCTAAAAAAATTAATGAAATTTTAGCTTATTGTAATATTAAAACTACTAATGAAGAATTAAAAGATTTACTTAATACTCCTAGTTTTATTCTAACTAATTTAAATCAAAAAAGTATAACTAAAAAAATTCTTAAAGAAAAGCTAGGTTTACCCAATAGTAAAAAAAGAGTGGCTGGTATTTATATATTTACACATTTAACAACAGGTGGAAAATATGTAGGTTCATCTTCAGAGCTATCTTTTAGATTAAATGGTTATATTAATCTTACTCATAGAAAAAGTGGTTTATTAATTCCTTTATTAAAAAAAGAACAGTTAAAAAATTTTTCTTTAAAAGTATTTCCTTTTTATGAAAATTATATAAAAAATTCAGAAATTGTATTAGAACAGTATTATTTATTAGATTCTAATTTTACTTTAAATACTATTAGAGTTGCAAATAACCCTAGTGGGTCAAATGCAATAAGTTTATTTATGTATAATAGAGACATGACTATACTATATTATAATTCTACACAACAGATTGATTTTATTAGAAAACTTAATATTCATCATACGACATTTACTAAACATTTAAACAACGGTACTTATTATTTAGGTAAATATCTTTTTTTAAGAGAACCGGTGTTAACTGCTAAAGTTAAAGATATGTCTGATTTGGATTTATCTTTAATGTTAGAAAATGATAGAATTAAATTTAATAAAAATAAACCTCTAAATAGTTCTTCTAAACCTGTTATATTAACAGATGTAAATAACTTAGAAAATACTACAGTGTTACCTAGTTTAGGTAAATGTGTGGAATATTTGCAAAGCAAAGGTTTATCCGCTTCTCAAGTAACATTGGTTAAACATATTAATTCAGGTAAAGCTTATAATGGATATTTTTGTAAATTTCTGTAAAAACAAAAATTTTATGAGGTTCATATAAAATTTTTAACTGTATGCTGGAATAGCTCAGTGTTTATAAGTATTTAATAGTAAAATTTTTATAAGCTATGCTTAATCAGCAGGAAATCATAGACATTATGTTTATTGAAATCCTTAGAGACTAAACGTTAAACACCATATCTAAAATACAGATGTGCTGAATATATAGTCCATTAATTGTTATTAATTTAACAATATTTAATGTCATAACTTTAATTATACATGTTGTTTCTTATTCTAATATGGATACTGATAAAAGAGTATTTATACGAGAAAATAAACATAAATCTGGTATTTATTTAATTAAAAATAATGAAAATGGCAGATGCTATGTAGGTTCAAGTATTAATATTTCTGGAAGATTCTATATGTACTATAGTCTGTATCATATAACTAATCGTAAAGATAGTATTATTTGTAAAGCCTTATTAAAATACGGTTATTCAAAATTTTCTTTAGAAATATTAGAATATTGTGACCCTTCTATTTTGATTGAAAGAGAGCAATATTATATAGATGTACTAAAACCTCAATACAATGTATTAAAAGTAGCAGGTTCATCTAAAGGGCGTAAACAAACAGAGTCTGCTAAACTTAAAATTTCTAAAAGCAAAACTGGAGTTAAGCCTAAAGCTGAAACCTTGAATTTATTAAGAGAGCATCTTTCCATTCTTAATAAAAGTAAAGCTTTCAAAGTGGAAGTTAATAATGTGATAACTAAAGAAACTATAGTATATGATTCTTTACCTTTAGCAGCTGCAAGTCTTGGATGTTCTACACCTACGATTATTAATTACGATAAAAGAATATCTCAAGGTAAAAATGCATTATTTAAAGGTATATATCGAATTAAAATTATTAGACATAAATAAGTCATAACAACTGTGCTTAATATGAGAAGCCCTGGTACTAGATTACACAAGTTAGCCTTATTTGGATGAGCTGTGGTTGTTACTGCTGTTCTATTACTGCTTTCTCTTCCTGTTCTCGCTGGTGGAATTACAATGGTACTTACTGATAGAAATTTCAATACATCTTTCTTCGAAACTGCTGGTGGTGGGGATCCAATTCTATTCCAACATCTGTTTTTTTATTTTTATCATATTTTTTTTCAATATAATTTATTGAGCATTATTCCTTTATCCCATAAATCTAAGTATTTTAATTTTGATAGTTTTATTGAAAAATATATGTTAATAGGACCAAAAAGAGATTGTCCTAGTTTTAACTGATTAACTTGATTTATAGGGTTTTCAGAAGGTGATGGTTCGTTTATTGTTGCTAAACGAGGCGACATACATTTTGTAGTAGTACAAGACACAAGAGATATACAAGTTTTACACATGATTCAAGAAACTTTAGGATTTGGTAAAGTAATCAAACAAGGTGCTACTACTTCTAGATATGTTGTTCAAGATAAAAAAGGTTTATATTTATTGTCTCTTTTATTTAATGGTAATTTAGTAACTAAAAGAAAAATTTTTAGCTTTAAAAATTTTAATCAAGCTTTTAATAAATATTCCAATAAAGGTAGGTTACAATTTGAAGCTATTAACTTTGATGCTTCAATAGTGATACCTACATTAGAGGATAGTTGAGTATCAGGATTTATAGACAGTGAAGGTTGTTTTTCAGCAACTATAAATTCAAAAATAGAGGTTATTCTTTTCTTTTTGACTTAGCTCAACAAGCTGGTTTTGAACAAGATGATGAATCAGGTTTAAATTTATTACATAATTTATTTAAAGTAGGAAAAATATATAAACACAATTTAGGTGAAAATATATATTATTACAGAGTTAATGGTTTATCTGACACTAGTTGTTTATTTACTTATTTAGACACTCATAAATTAAGAAGTAAAAAATTAAAAAGCTATTTATTATGACGAGATTTACATTTTAAACTTTTAAATAATGAACACCTTGATAGTACTTTTAGACCTAGCCTAAAAGTGTTAGCAAGCAAAATAAATAATACATGAGATTAAATATGATAAAAAAGAAACAAAGGATAAGGTTATATTGTAAAATATAACGTACTTATAAAGCAGATGTTGTAATTTGGTTGAATAACCTTATATAAATTCAGAGTGTTAACTCATTTTAAGACTTTATAAGTTAAATTAAAAATAACTTTTTATCTACAAAATATTTAGTATTTTTATTACCTTATTCTAATCCTGATGTGAATATTTATGTTAAATTTATTAACGTAAATACAGGTCAGCATGACTCGAATTTGTCATGGAACAAATATTATTCAATATTTGTTAGGTAACATTGGTGTAAACGGATAAAGCTATACCTAGTAGTAAGACCGTCGATTTCTTAAGAACCATCTTTTCTTAAACACAAATTATATATGTTTATCTTTATTAACAATACATCAAAAAAATAAATCTTTCGATTTTATATCTTTTTATTCTAAATTTAGCGAATATTATCCTAATCTTAAACAACCTGATAATAAATTTCTTGAGTGATTTATAGGATTTTCAGAAGGAGAGGGTTCTTTTATTTTAGCTAAAAGAGGGGATTTAGCTTTTGTTGTTACTCAATCTACTACAGATGTAAAAAGTTTAAATTATATTAAGGATAATCTAGGTTTTGGTAAAGTGATTAAACAATCCGTTAAACAAAACACACATAGATTTATTATTCAAGACCTTAAAAATTTATATAGTCAGGTTTTAAATTGTAAATTTTTGATTACTTTTTTTTTAATTATTACTATTATTCTGAATTATTATTTTTGAGATATAACTGTCGATTTGGTTTATTGTATATTAGTAACCCCAGTAATTATTTATACAAACCCTGAAAATCAAAAACAGTCAGTTGTCAAGGACAACTGGTTAAAATCAGGAGTTTATCGTTGGATTAATAAAGTAAACGGTAAAACCTATATAGGTAGTAGTAAAAATCTTAGCACTAGGCTTATACAATATTATGGTAAAAGTTTAGTAAATAAAAAAAGTATTAGTTTAATATATCAAGCAATATTAAAATATGAACATAAAAATTTTACTTTAGAAATCCTTGAATATTGTGAAAAAAAAGAAGTATTAACTAGAGAACAATATTATTTAGATCTTCTTAAGCCGGAGTACAATATATTACAAATAGCAGGTTCGCCTTTAGGACGAATATTACCTTTAGAAACTAGAATAAAAATAGCTAAAAGTAAATTAGGTTCTTCTCATTCTGAGGAAACTAAAGCTTTAATGTCTGAAATTGCAAAAGGTCGTCTTTTTTCTGATATAACTCGAGCAAGACTTAGTCTAACTCGTAAAGGTAAAAAGTTGTCATTAGAAACAATAACCAAGATGTCTGTAGCTAAATTAGGTATTAAATTATCCCAAGAGACTAAAGATAAGATTAAAGCTTACCAATCAACAAGGGTTAAACAACCTGTTCCTGGTACTCAAATATCTGTGACAGATCTTAACACAAATGAAACAATTATTACGAGTCTTTGCGTAAGGCAGCTATTGCACTTGGAACTAATCATAATACAATTAGAAACTACTTAAATTCAAACAAACCTTATAAAGAAATATATTTATTAGTAATAGTTTAAGTTGACATTAGTAGTTTAAGTTTACATTAGTGTATTTCTAGTAACATAATATTTTTATTAATAATAAACTATTTTATTCTACAACTCAGTTTAGCACTTAATATTTTTATTATATCTAATTTTTAATTATTAAAAGGGGGGGGGGGGGGTAAGGGTTAATATATAACAAATAGTAATATTATTTATTTAAAATAAATAATATTATGAGGAGGGTGGAGGGAGTTATATAAAAATTTTAATTTAAAGTAGTAAACAATTTACACGTTAAATTTAAGTGTTGCTTAGCTAATAGTGGGATTTGTTTATTGTTTAACGGTAACATGGTATTTCCTACAAGAAAAGCTAGATTTTTAACTTTTCTTTCTTCTTTTAATGAAAAACTTTTAAGAAAGAATCTTATTACCATAACTCCTTTAGATACTTGTGTTAGTCCTTCATTGAAAGATGGATGAATATCAGGTATAACTGATGGTGAGGGTTCTTTTACTTGTTCTTTATTATCAAATAGTTCTGCTTATAGATTTAGATATATTTTAACTCAGAAATGAGAGGCGAATAAACTTGTTTTAGAGCATATTATAAATATTTTTAGTGAATATTTAGTACAAGGTTCTGTAGTTCCTCATTCTATTAATGATATATGAGAAATTAGAATTAACGGTGTAAAAAATTGTAAAGGTCTATTTACTTATTTTGATGAATATAGCCTAATAATTAAAAAAAAAGATAGTTATTTAAAGTGAAAATTACTTCATTCTAGATTAGTTAAAAAAGATCATCTTAATGACAATTCTAGATTGGAATTAATAGAGCTGGCTAAACAAATTAATAAAACTACTATATAAAAGGAAAAAAGGGGATTGGTTTAGTCAAAGCTATGAAGTTTTCTAGGACAGATGTAAAATTAAATAAGATCCTAGTTAACGAATACCTGTTCTTATTATAATTTATTATGCAATTCTTAAGAAAAAATAATAAAACATAAGAGCGATACTGTGGGATAATTTAAAAATTATCCATACGGTCAATATCCCCTAAGGACAAGACCGTCGGTTTCTTAAGAGATCGCTACAGACTGGTTCACCGGTGGGTGGCTGAAATGCTGCTTAATGTACAGTCGGATTCCTCTTTTAATGACCTATTAATAGAAGGCATCGGATTTCGTCCGTGGTTGTATAATTACAAGGTGAAAAAAAATTATACAATAAGGAATTGGATTCTTTGGTCATCCTGAGGTTTATATTCTAATTATACCAGGTTTCGGAATTATCAGTACAGTTGTTTCAGCTACATCAAGTAAACACGTTTTCGGTCAAGATTGGCCTCGAAAAGCTTCGCTTTTCGCAAAACAAACTATAAGCGGGAACTTCTTTATAAATTTATTAGGTATTTTAGGTGTAAGTTATATAGTAAAACTATATACCGCTAAAATAAAAATCCTTTTAAATAAGAACAATCCGCAAGTAACCAACCCGTTTAACACGGTAGTAGGAACTTCAGAGGCCATACGTTTGTTTAATATATATAAAAAATCAATTCATAATTTGAGTAACTCAGATAGAGACTTAAACTTTAAACAATGATTATCTGGATTAATAGACGGTGATGGTTCTTTTTTACTATCAAAAAAAGGATATGCTAGCTTAGAAATTACCATGGATATTAGAGATGAACACGCTTTACAAATTATAAAAAATGTTTATGGAGGTTCCATAAAATTAAGATCTAATGCTAAAGCATTGAGGTATAGGTTACATCATAAATCAGGTATATTAAATATTATTAATGATGTTAATGGACATATAAGAAATCCTTATAGATTAGCTCAATTAAATAAAATTTGTATTAAATATGATATAAATTTAATTTTTCCAGATAAATTAACACAAGATAATGGTTGATTATCTGGTTTTTTTGATAGTGATGGTTCAATTAGTATCGACGCTTCTAGTAGTTGATGTTTATCTATTACAGCTGGTCAAAAAACAACTGAGTTACTTACACCTTTAGTAAATTTGTATGGAGGAGGTGTACATATTGCACATAACTCACTTTTCAAATGAAAAGTTAGTAAGAAAGAAGATGTGCTTAAATTAATCGAATACTTTAAAAAACATCCTTCAAGGTCTGCTAAAAAAAACAGATTACATCTTGTTCCTCGATTTTATGAGTTGAAAAGTATGAAAGCTCATCAAGCTGAAGCAGGAACTCTTTTAGCTAAAAGTTGAAAAATTTTTATTAAAAATTGAATGAATTATGAATAAATTAATATATTAAAAGATATGGTCCAGAACGATAATAATTATTATTCGTTAGTATCTAGGAATGGTTTACAAGCGTAAGCCTAATTGGTTTAAAAACCTTTATAAATTCCACTATATGCTGGAAACCTCTAAGGCTTTAAATATAAATAATATATTTAAAAATATTACAATGAGCAATCAGCAGATAATCAAAAATAATAAAAATATTTTTGAGATTTTTAGAGACTTTATGTGGGAAATCATTTTTTCTAAATGATTAAGATATAGTCCAATGTTTTATTCAGGTGTAAGAACAAATAAATTATTAAAAAAATATTATTCTACAAAGCTTATTGAAAATAAATTAGATCCTCATTGAGTAACGGGATTTATAGATGCTGAGGGTTGTTTTTCAGTAATAATAGAAGTATCAGAGTCTTTAAATTATAAAGTAAGAATTTCATTTAAAATAAATTTACATGAAAAAGATAAAGAGATATTATATAAAATTCAATCTTTTTTTGGTCTAGGTGGAATATATCATAGACCTGATAGAAAAAAATCTGTTTATCGAGTAACTAATGTTAACTATATAAATGATGTAATAATACCGCATTTTACAAAATATCCGCTTATCTCTAAAAAAGGAGTGGATTTTTTATTATGATGTAAGGTTGTAAAAATGATTTTAAATAAAGAACATTTAACTAAAGAAGGGTTTTTAACTATTCTTTCTTATTATGCTTCTATAAATAGAGGAGTATCTAAAAAAGTTTTAAATTATTACCCTAATATAATACCATCACATAAACCAATCATAAATTTACCTAATAATTTAAATCCACAATGGGTTTCGGGATTTGTGGCCGGGGATGGTGGATTTTCTATCTACGTTAGACCGGCGAAGGATTATGTATTATTAGAAAAAGTGTATTGTAGATTTCATATAGCTCAGCACAGTAAAGATTTAGATAGGAATAAATTTAGAATAAATATTTTAATAATTTATTATTTTTATACAATTGAACCATAATACTGTAAATAAAATAGAAAAGTCTTAGACTGATTAAACCCTTTCCTCTCTAGGTAGGGATTTATTTGTATTTCTATAAAGAACATTACATGACTATTTTGCATATTAAAAATAATATGAATTGGGTTTTTAAATCAATTTAAATTTTTCTATATGCTGGAAAATCTTAAATTTTAGGATAATCAGCAGGTAATTTTTACCTCAGAGACTAAACGAAATAAATAAGTTTTGCTTATTAAGATATAGTCCCATGTTTTGTTTAAGTATATTATTAATATGCATTAGCATTTTTTTATTAATTAATCAGTATTTGTATATTTGTAAATATTTATATTAAACTATTATCACTATTTTTAGTTTATGTTTAATACAAAACTTAATGTTACGCGCAAATTTTATGTTTATTTTGTTTCATTGCTTTAGGTTTTATATTTTTTATATACTATGATCTATCATATGAATATTGTTTATATACTTTTATACCTGCAAAGATATATTCTAATTCTGATTCTGAAAAATCTATTATTGTTAAAGATAATAAGAATAAATCTGGTATATATAAATGAGTAAATTTAGAAAATAATAAATCTTATGTAGGTTCAAGTATTAACTTAGGAAGAAGATTTAGTTCTTACTTTAGTTTTGCCTATTTATCTAGAAATAAACTTACAATTAGTAAAGCTATTTTAAAATATGGTTATTCAAAGTTTAGGTTAGAAATATTAGAGTATTGTAATAAAAAAGATCTTATTGCAAGAGAACAATATTATTTTTACCTATTCAACCCTGAATATAATACTTTAAAAATAGCAGGTTCGGTTTTTGGGTTTAAACATTCAGAAAGTACTCGAGAAAAATTGTCAAAATTTTATAGTGGTCGTAGTTTTTCTGAAGAAGTAAGAAAAAAATTAAGTCTTTCTCTTAAGGGTCGTGTTCACACTTTAGAAGCTTTAGCTAAAATGAGTAAAGCAAAGCTTGGTATAAAAAAATCAGAAGAACACAAAAAAAAAATTAGTGATTCATCTATAGGTAAAACTCATAAAGATGAATCCAAATTAAAAATTTCGGCTTCTCTTGGAACAGCTGTTATATTGCATGATACTGAGACAGGAGATAAATTAAATTTTCCTTCTGTAAGAAGTGTATCCCGTCATTTTAGTGTAAGTAATAATACTATAGCTAGATATATTAAATCGGGCGCAATATTCCAGAATAAATACAAAATAACTAAATTATAAATTTATATTTATGATTAATTCCTTATCCCTTTAAATATATGTTAGTTAAACATATGCAGACCTGAGGGCCCTGCAAGGCAAATTTGCCCTACATTTTGTTATATTAAAGATTATTAAAAATTATATTTTATTTATAAAATTTTTAATATATATTTAAGTATTAAAAAAAGACGAAAAAATATACATAATAATTTTTATTTTACTATTTTTCTTTAATTTGAGTAAATATAAATATTTTAAAAATTAAAGTTTAATTACTTTATACAAAACATAAGTTACGCTTTAGCTTTCATTTGGATAGTGCCGCAATTAGGCACAGAGACATTGGAAAATTTATATTCGACTTTTGAGCAACTTTATTTGTATAGTAAAATTTATTTAATTATTCCTTTAATAAGTTATTCTAATCCTGATTCTGAAAAGGTATCTATTATCTTAGATAACAAGAATAAATCTGGAATTTACCGTTGAGTTAACTTAACTTCAGGTAAAAGTTACGTAGGTAGTAGTGTAAATCTTTCTAGAAGATTTACAGAATATTATAGTATAGCTTGACTTACAAGACAAACAAATAGTTCTTTAATTAGTAGAGCCTTATTAAAGTATGGATATTCTGGATTTAAATTGGAAATATTAGAATATTTAGACTCAAAGGATCTACTTAAAAAAGAGCAGTATTATTTAGATTTATTGAAACCAGAATATAATATATTAAAAATAGCGGGGTCAAGAATAGGTACTAAACATACTGAATCTACCAAAGAAAAAATGAGGGGTACAAGGGGGAGCTATGAAATTAGTCCTGAACGTCGAGCTGAATTATCTGAAAGTAGGAGCAAATTTAATGCTAAACCTTTTAAACCTGAGCACTTGGAAAAATTAAGAGATCATATATCAAAAATAAATGCTAAACGTGCTATAGAAGTAAAAGTTACTGATATTGAAACAGGTAAGGTAGTTAAATATGAATCTATTAGACAAGCAGCTAGGGAATTAGGTACTACTAGGGAAAGGCTTAACACTTTAATTAAAAACGATAAACTTTTTCAAGGAAAATACAAATTATCTATTTCTTTTTAAAATTTTTTTATTGTGGGGTAGTTAATTTAAGATCTAATTTATCTACACCCAGGTGTGATTTTATAGTTCAAGATACAGCTGCTTTAGCAGCTGAAAAAATAATACCTCATTTTAATATTTATCCTTTATTAAACTTAAAACAAGAAGATTATGTTTGTTTTAAACAATGTATGTTAATTATTGAATTAAAACAACACTTAACTAAAAAAGGTTTAGATCAGATTAAGATATTAAATTTACAAATGAATTCAAATAGATTAAAATAAACTTTTTTAATAATATTTACTTACATACAAAACATAGTTACGCAATGATGTCAATTGGAGTTCTAGGATTCGTGGTTTGAAGTCAAAACCTTTTTTTTCTTTTATTGTTAATAAATATATGTTGTGTTTATATTGTATATAAAAACAATATAATTAGTAAAATATCTACACAAAGATACTTTGCTGCTAGTTCATATCAAAAACTAAATCCTTATTTTATTACTGGATTCTGCGATGGGGAAAGTTATTTTAATGTTTCTATAAGTAAAAACTCTAAATTGAAAGTAGGTTGAGCTGTAAAATTATCATTCGGAATTAATTTACATAAAAAAGATCAGGAATTATTAGAAAATATTAAAGTATTTTTTAACGATATTGGTGTAATTATGGATAGAGAAAAAAATGTTATTAAATTTACAGTAACATCTATTACTGATTTAGAAATAATAATTAATCATTTTGATAAATATCCTTTAATAACTCAAAAACAAGCTGATTATCTACTCTTTAAACAAGTTTTTGACTTAGTTAAATATAAAAATCATTTGACTTTTGACGGTCTAAAAGAAATTGTAAAAATTAAAGCTAGCATAAACAAAGGGCTAAATGATGAATTAAAAGAAGCCTATCCAGATATTATTCCTGCCATAAGACCTTTAATTGTAAAACAAGAAATTTATAACCCTTATTGATTAGTAGGGTTTGTAGCAGCTGAAGGTTGTTTCCGTATTAAAATTTCCAAATCTAATACACACAAAATTGGATATTCAGTCGGATTAAGATTTTTAATTACTCAACATATTAGGGATGAACAACTTCTTATTAGTTTTAAAAATTATTTTGGTTGCGGAGAATATAAACAAAGAAAAGGTCAATTAGCTGGAGATTTTAATGTAAATAAAACATCAGATATATTTAATATTATTATTCCTTTTTTTGAAAAATACCCTCTTTATGGTATAAAAGCTTTAGATTATTTAAATTTCTGTAAAGCTGCAGAAATAATTAAAAATGAAAAACATTTAACTTCAGCAGGATTAGATTTATTGATTAAGTTAAAAAATGATATGGACTAATTAAGAAAATTTTTAAATTTTTAACAAATTAGATCAAAATATTATACATGGGGTGGCTTTCTCCTAATGTGACTTAGGAGTAATAAATTTCGCGATATGCTGGAAAAACTTAGTGCTTATAGGTACTTTTAATAGTAAAAATCTTATAAGCTATGTTCAATCAGCAGGAAACTTTATAAATATTTATTTTATTATTAAAATAATTTATCCTTTTGTAGCTTTAACTTTAAAAAGTTAAAGCCTTATAAAAATAAAATTTTAAATTAATAGACTAGTTTAAGGATCCTCATCGACTATGTGCGGAAACATCTTTTAATCTTAGTGGCTTTCCTCAAAGGTGATTTTGAGGTAATAAATTTCGCTGTATGCTGGGAAAGCTTAGTGTCTATAAGTACTTTTAATAGTGAAAATCTTATAGGTTATGCTCAATCAGCCGGAAATATTAGTTTTACATATTTATTTACATTAATAAATTCAAATAATTTTGGAGTAAAAGCTGAAAATAGCTCCTCAGAGACTACACGCGAAACATCTTTTAATTTTTATAATTATAGGAATATATCAGGTAAAAATACGGATCAAATATCTGATGATTGATTAACTTGATTTATTGGATTTTCCGAAGGAGATGGTGCATTTCTCGTAGGGAAAGATAAACGTCTTATTTTTGTATTAACTCAAAAAGAAACTACAATATTAAATCATATATATGAAACTTTAGGAATAGGAAGAGTTAGAACATACGGGTCTTTTAGTCGTTATCGTGTTGACGATAAAAAAAATATGCTTATTCTAATAGCTTTATTTAATGGTAATTTAGTTTTAAATAAAAGAAAAGTTCAAGTAAAAAAAAATTGATTAGATACTCTTGATATAGAACAAAAGAATAATAATGTTCTTCCTACTTTAAATGATAGTTGAATATCTGGTTTTATAGATGCAGAGGGTTGTTTTAATGTTACACTTTTTAAAAGAAAAACTATGGCTTTAGGATATCAAGTAAAATTAAGATTTATGATTGATCAAAAAGATAGTTTAGAGGATATGTTATATATAAAGGATCAATTAAATCTATTTTTAAGTAATAGAAAACTTAAAAAAGGAACTGAGGGTTCTATGCATAGAATAGAGAGTAATTCGTTTGTTAAAGCGCCACTTATTATTGAATATATTAACAAATTTCGATTAAAAAGTAAAAAACAATATTCTTTTGATAAATGAGTAACAGTTTATCAGTTAGTACAAAATAAAGCTCACCTTACAGAAACAGGACTTATTGAAATTAGAAAGCTAAGTAAAGAAATTAATTTGGTTACGAGTTTTACAAAAAAAATTGGTGATAAACTCAATTAAAAGATGAAGATATAGTCCACAAATAAATTTAACTTTGCATCACATGTATTCTGTAGGGCTTGATGTCGATACAAGAGCATATTTTACTGCTGCAACATTGATCATTGCCGTACCTACTGGAATTAAAATTTTTAGCTGGTTGTCTGTCCCCTTTAGTAAGGGATTCATGACCAAATACAATAAAGGTAAGTTTTTACTTACTTCTTTCTATACTCAGGAAAATATTAATAGTAGTTTTAATACTTTAAATGGTTTAAATGTTGCGGCGCCTGTGGCGCCCGGATGAATGTTAACAGCCGGGCGCGTAGCTGCCGGCCGAAGGCAATATAGTACAGTAGCCAGGAAAGTAAATCCCGAATTAATTATTGAGTTTATAAATAAATATGCTTTTGACTGTTTTTTTATTTTAATTATTAAAAGTAAAAAACATAAATTAGGAGAGAGTGTAAATTTAAATTTTTCTATTAATTTACCTATTGATAACCCTCAATTATTAAAAAGTATTTCTATGCTTTTAAATTGTGGAGAAATAATAAGAGTTAAAGATTATTTTAATTTTATAGTAAAAGATTTTATTAGTATAAATGAAATAATTATTCCTTTTTTTAATAAATATAAATTACAAGGAAAAAAATTTGAAGATTTTAATCTTTGAGTTAGAGCAGCATATCTAATTAAGCAAAAAGCTCATTTAACTAAAGAAGGATTAAATGATATTAAAAAAATAAAATTATTAATGCATAATATTATAAGCTCAGAAGATACTCGTTTAGTTTTATATGGATCAAATTTGTCTTCAACTGTAGGTTCTCCTAGATTTACTTATAATGAACGAGTTTTAATAGAAATACCTCTTAATAAAAGATCTGTGTTTATAGGTATTCTTCTTTCTGATGCTAATCTACATAAAATTAATAAAGGAGGAGATGCTAGATTACAATTTAAACAAAAATACGGACAATTTGAATATCTTTATTCTGTTTTTTTTCAATTAAGTCATTATTGTTCTAGAGGTCCTTTTGTTACGAAAGCTATTTTACATAAAAAGGTGCATTATGGCTTAAGTTTTACAACTAGAACTTTACCATGTATAACTAAATTATATAATTTATTTTATTTTGAAGGTAAAAAAAATTGTTCCTAAAAATCTATATGAAATATTGACTTGAGAAGCATTAGTTCATTGAATTTGCGGGGATGGAACTTATAATTCAGGTATAACAATACAAACTCAATGTTTTACAATAGAAGAATTAGTATTCATTATTAACGTATTAATGATTAAATTTGATTTAGAATGTAGTATTCATAAACAAGATAATTATTCTCTTTTATATATTAAAAGTAAATCTATTAAAAAGAATTTACATAATATGTTACCATATATTCATAATACTATGCTTTATAAATTTTTAGGACCTAAGTATAGAATAAAATCTAGATTTACTACTATAAACTAGATTAATTGTTAATACGGCAAACTCGAGGGACATCTTTATTAAGAATAAATAACGAATTAAAGACTATCGTCGAACTAAATTGTTATACGAAAGTATAATTAGATATACGAGAGTATATTTAGTAAAAGTGTTAATTATGACACTTTTATTTAAAAGTGTAGAGGCCAGACGCCGTACTTTTTCTAAGTAATTTATATATTAGATTATAAGAAATTGAAAGGAATGGTCCAGGTTACTAGAAATAGACAATGCCTTAAACAAGCATTTAAGTAAAAGCATAATATTTATCCCTACTTTTATGAAACATAAAGCCAACTAGATGTCTGGAATGACCAAAGGCCTTACCCTGAGCTACTTGTTACGGAGGTTCATTACACTTCCATACTCCTTTATTATTCTCTCTAGGGTTCATTTTTATGTTCACTATTGGGGGATTATCAGGTGTCGTTTTAGCGAACGCATCACTTGATATTGCATTCCATGATACTGTGATTATCCTTTTTTTTCCTATTAATAAATTAATGAATAATATAGAAAATGATAAAAATTTTTATAATTCTAGTTCATCTTTGAATTTCTTAAATTTAGATAATGATTACATTAAAAAATTTTGAGTAGGCCTTATGGATGGAGACGGTAGTATACAAGTTAATCATTGATTAAAAAAGTCTTTACAATATAGACTAATTATTAAATTAAAAAATGATATTCTTAATTACGAGATGTTAATTTTAATAGCTAAGACTATAGGTGGTAATGTAAGAATAGTTAAACAAGATGTAATTTGAGTGGTTAATAAAAAAGAAGATATAGAAGAAATTATAAAAATCTTTGAAAAATACCCTTTATTAACTTCTAAAAAAATATGTCAACTAATATTTTTAAAAACTTGTTTAATTAATAATAGTATGGATTATTACTTAAATAATAGAAATAATAAATACGATAATCAACCTGAAATACTTAAAGCTCCATTTGTAACTCCTAATTATTTTAAAGAATGATTATCTGGGTTTGTAGAAGCTGAAGGTTGTTTTTCATTAAGAAAATCTAATGCTCATTCATTTTCAATAGGACAAAATGATGATATATATCTAATTGAAGCTATTAAATTATATTTTGAAGCTAGTAATGCAGTAAGAAATTCTTATGGTAACTTTTATGCTTTAGAAATTTATAAAAAAGAAGTTTTAAAAAGAATAATAACACATTTTTTAAATTATCCATTATTAGGTGAAAAAAGAATATCATATGAAAAATTTAGTGAAAAACTAAATTAAATAGTAAGTGTCTTGTAGTCATGTCACCGTGAAAAGAGTTATATACTTTTCGGTAATATATAATTATTTATATATTGCTAACGATGAAGTCTTATGTGTTATTATAAATGCTAATAACGTAAAAAAAAATATAAGATAATATCGTGGAAACCAAAGCAGCAATGCTGCTTTGGGCTCCGTAGAGACTAAACGTGACAGTCTAAAGTTTATTAAGTTAAATATTAGATAAGTTATAGTCCGATCCATTGTGTGAACAATGTTATATAAAAATTTTTGAGCGAACTAATCGACATACTACGTGGTGGCTCAAATGGGCCAGAATAATTTATCTTCAATTAATAATTATTTTGCAATTGACTATATGCTGGAAACTATATTATTTGTGTATTGTTTACTATTTATTAATACGTTTTATCTTTATAAATTAGATGCCAGTAGGAATAATATTCTTTTAAGTAGTCAAAATAATGATATTACAATAGGTACAGAGCCTATGAATATACAATCAGCAGAAAACTGCAAAGGATTCTCAGAGACTATACGTCAATTACCTAATGAAGATTATAAGTTTTGAAATTGATTTGCTGGTGTAATAGATGGTGACGGAAATTTTGATATTAGAACTATTAATAATAAAAGAGTTCTTAAACAAATTAGAATTAAACTACATAATAGAGATGTTAGAATATTAACACGAATACAAGATTATTTACATATTCTTTGAGATTTCCTAGCTTCAGTATATACTGATAATATTATAAGCCAAGTACCTATGAATATACAATCAGCAGGAAACGAACAGGTAAATACATTTACCTTAGTAGTATCCTCAGAGACTATACGTCAATTACCTAGAGTAAAATACTCACAATTTTGAAATTTATTTGCTAAGAGAAGATTTTACGTTACTTGTTGTACTAAACGTAACAAATTAGATTCTACACTAATTAACCCTTGATATTTTACAGGATTCACGGATGCAGAGGGGTGTTTTTTAATTTCCATTCGTAAAAATAATAATTTAAAAATTGGTTGAAATGTTGCATTAAGATTTAAAATCAGTTTACATGTAAAAGATAAAGCCTTATTAGAACATATTAAAAATTACTTAGGAGTAGGAAGATTATATAAACATGGTCCACAGTCTATTGAATTTTGTGTTTTAAATCCAAAAGATTTATCAGTAGTCATTTCTCATTTTGATAACTATCTTCTTCATTCAAAAAAAGAGCAGATTACGAACTATTTAAACAAGCTTTATTTCTAATTTTAAACAAAGAACACCTAACTGAGCAAGGATTACGTAAAATTCTAGGGATTAAAGCCTCTTTGAATTTAGGTTTACCCGAGTCATTGCAAACAGCCTTTCCAGATATTGCTCCCATTGAAAGACCTTCCTTTTGCTTTAAGGAAGAAATTAAAGATCCTTACTGGTTGGCAGGATTCACTGAAGGAGACGGTTCTTTTGGTGTCAAGATTAGTAAATCTAGCTCCGTTAAAACAGGGCGTAGTGTGTATTTACAGTTTGACCTTGTTCAACATAATAGAGATGAGCTTTTATTAAAAAGCATTTTGGATTATTTTAATTGTGGGAGTGTATATAAACATTCTTCAGATAACGCAAGGGTATTTAAAGTAACAAAGTTTTCAGATATTACTGAAAAAATTATCCAATTTTTTCATAAATATCCTCTCCTAGGTGAAAAATCTAAAGACTTTAAGGATTTTTGTAAGGTAGCTGAATTAATGAAAACTAAAGCTCACCTTAGTGAACAAGGTTTAAATCAAATTATAAAAATAAAGGGGGATATGAATATAAAAAGAAAATTTAATTAAATTTTACGAAAAATTAGAGCAGATAAAAATAAACCTTATTCAATGTATATAGTTTCTATCAGAGAAACTATGATGCATATTATCAATAATCTTAATGGTTTAATTAGATTAAAAGTACCTGGGTTTAAAGAGGCTTGTGATTTATATAATATAGATTATATTGAAGCTAATTATAACATTGGTTTGTATGATCCTTATTTTGCAGGCCTAGTTGATACTGATGGTAGTATAGTATTTAATTATGCTGGTAATAGAATAGAATGTAATTTAGAATTTCAATATAGTGAATACTCATCTAAACTAAATTTTGATAACACTATATTAAATAGTAAACCAGCTGTTCTTATTCGTAAAAAATCTTCTAAATCAGGTAGTTCTAAAGATTTCTCATCTATTGCATTTAAATTTCAAAATGTAAATAATATGCTATTCATATATGATTATTTTATGCATAATAGATTATTTTGTGATATGAAATTTTATAGAGTTACAAAAATTAAATCTTTTATAGAAATTAGAAAATATAAAACATCTCCTATAAATAGTATAGAGCATAAAATATATTCAGACTTTATGATAGATTGAATTAAATATGATAATCCTTTATGATATAAGGTTCCTTTTGTTAATAAATATCTATTATATAAAGGTGAATAGTAAATTGTTATAGGTAAAGAGATAGTCCACAACTATATTATTAGTAGCATTTTAATGCCCTCGCTTTCTGCTTATATTTAGTGGCGGTTGGGCCGTTTTTAGATAATATTTTTAAGAATAATTTTTTTAGTTTACTGTTTAAGGTAAATAAAGTTTATCCCTCGCGCTTCGCGTGCTGAAAAACTAGCTATAAACCTTTTTATAATATTTCTTCAAAGAAATATTATTCTACTTCATCTAAATCTGATGTTGCTGTTTTCCCTTTAGATTCATCTGTTATATATGAAAATCCTTTAAAAAGTAGACACGTTATTTGTTTTAATTATAGAAATTTAAGAGGGTGTTATTTATGAACTTCTAAAAGTTCAGGTAGACAATATATTGGAAGTTCTAGAAATTTAAGTTTTAGACTTGCAGAATATTTTAGAGAAAGTTATTTAACTTTGCAAAGTGGAAGAGGTAGTATTATTTGTAGAGCTTTACTAAAATATGGTCATGAAGACTTTTCTTTATCTATTATTAGCTTAGGTTCGGAAGAAAATACTAAATATTCTTCTGAAAATCTACCTGATTTTGTGGAATTAGAGCAAAATTATCTAGATAATTATTCTATGAAATATAATGTTAACAGGATAGCTAGCTCTAAATATGAATCTCTACACGTTTCTATTAATAAAGGTGAGGCCAATGCTTCGTATAATTTAATAGGTAAATAAGCTTTTGTATGAAACAGAAATCATTCTGAAGAATTAAAAGCTCATTGATCTAAGTCAAGAGGAAAAATTTCGTATTATATTTATTCTAGAGATAATTTTGAACTAGACATTATTTTCCTTAGTTCAAATAAACTAGCAGCTTTTTTAAAAGTTAATCCCGCGGTTATTAAGCAAATAACAGAGTTGATAAAATCATCAGAACATTCTGCGATAAGATGTAATGATTTTATAATAACACTTAACCCTGCTGATACTAAAAATTTATCTAAGAATTTAGACGCTTTATTAATTTTTGATATCAATAAAAGTAAAATTAAGGAATTAGAAAAAAAAAGGGGTAGAAAAAGTATTACTATTTATGGATTTAACCCTGAAACCAAGGAATATAAAATTTGACTTTCTAAGGGAGAATGTTTAGAAGAATTAACGGGATACTATTTTACAAATGTAAGAACTATTAACAAAAGAATAGATAAAGATTTGACATATAAAGGTTATTATTTACAAACTAAGCCTTTTAATAAAGATAATTAGTATGTAATTAGGGCTAGGAATTTTAGGTGTAAGCTTATTAAAAATTATTTTTATTAATATTTCATTTCGTGTTATGAAATGCTTAATTAATTTTTAGTTTTCGCATTTCCATTATGTGTTATCTATGGGAGCAGTATTTGCATTATTTGCGGCATGATATTTCTGAATACCAAAAATAATAGGATTAGTTTATGATTTTAAATTAGCCAAATTACACTTCTGAGTGTTATTTATTGGGGTTAATATTTTAAAAACGGGATTATTGAGTTCATCTTTTTTTTTATTATTAAAAATTAATAAAAACCTTAATAAAGTAAATAGATTTATTCATACCGATAGTAAACCTAATAAATTACCGAATTCAGGTAAATTTCCAGACCCTAATAATTTTGTAATTTTTTTTAGTGATGTTAAAGCCAGTAAAAGGGATATCTACAATAGCTTAAAGAATAAATCGGGAGTATATTTGTTTATTAATAAAAATACTAATGACCTTTATGTAGGTAGTAGTGTTAATTTATCTAGAAGAATGGGTATACATTTTTATAACGCAAATAGTAATAAACAAACAAAAATTGTAATTACTCGGGCTATGAGAAAATACGGTTTAGAAAACTTTTCTTTAGCTATATTAGAATTTTGTAATAAAGATTTGACTACTTGCGTTAAATTAGAACAAAAATGAATAGAATATTACAATCCTGAATATAATGTTCTTAAGGTTGCAGCTAACTCATTAGGTTTTAAACATTCCGAAGAAACTATTATTAAATTAAAAGAAATGTTTAGTAAGGAAAAGCATCCTAAATTTGGCTATATTACTTCTTCTGAAACCAAAAAAGCAATTAGTGATGGTAATAAAGAATTTTATCGAACTCGTTCTCATCCTTCTAAAGGCTTAAAAGGAATATTATCTAAACAATATGGGATTGGAGGAAAGATGGTTTTTTGTTACAATAAAGCAAATCAAGAATTAAATTTTCCTTCTATAAATGCAGCTAGACAACATTTCAAAGTTAGGCATACTACAATCGGTAATAATGTTGACACTGGTAATTGAATTACTTTATTAGGTGAATATTGAATACTTCAATCAACGTTAAAATAATTAACATTAGCCCCGACCAATTTTTTCTAAATGCTGGGAAGTTTAAAGATTAAGTACTTTTTAATAAAAACAAATAACAATCTTAAATTATCAGCAGGGTCACAGGTTTAATCATGATCCTTAGAGACTACAGGAAAAAACATTGTTTTATCAATGATGATATAGTCCAATATAAATTAGTATTTTTATATTTATATTTATATATTTGTAATGTGACCTTCTTCCCTCGTATATACCTAAAAAGGAAAATGTATCTTATTTACTATTTTAATATTTTTATTAATTGAAATTTACAAATTTATTCATATATTTTACAAACTTTATACTTATTAAAAGAGTTATTTTATAGGAGTAGTGGGCATATAACACAAATTCTGACTTTAAATAAAATTACACCTACTAAACCTCATGCTTTTGTAAGTTTCCATAGTAATAGTGGAATCTTACCTACCCCTCAAAAGGGGCAGGCCCCCCAAAATAAAAAACCCGAAGATTTAGAGGAAAACTCTTCGGTTGAATTACTTTCTAAAGCCGTCAAAGTTTATATTGATCTTATGGAACCTTCAACTCTAGTAAAAATAAGGGAAGATTTGAAGTCTGTAAGTGGAGTTTATGCTTTTAAAAGCAATATGTCTAACAAGGTATATGTAGGTAGCTCTATCAATTTAGCCGGTAGAGCTATGGATCATATTAAAAATCAAAATTCAAATATTTATCTACAAAACGCTATTACTAAATATGGTTTAAATAAATTTTCATTTTTTGTATTAGAATTCTTACCTCAAGATTGTACTTCTTATGACGACTTATTAGATTTAGAACAAAAGTATCTTAATTTATTTAAAGATAAGTATAATTTTGAAAATTTCGCTAAAAAAATCTAGGGCTGGTTATCGTAGTACCGAGGAGTCTAAAAAATTAATGAGCCAGAAAAAAAAAGAATACTACACTGAAGATCGAAAAAAATTAGTTTCGGAACAATTCCGAAAGGAATTGTTTTTATATGACGCTAATACTTTAAATTTAATTAAAGTATATAAAACACAAGGTGAATTTAATAAAGAATTTCAAGTAAGTCCTAAAACTCTTCTTAAATATAAAGACTCTGGTTTAATGTTCAGAGATAAATATTTAATAACTTCTAAATTAATAGACAATGGAGGATAATAGATTTGTTATTAGAATTAAAAATAAATGATAGAAATAATAAATATTTTAAATTTTAAATTAGAAACATTTTCTCTCTTATTAGTTGGGGGTCTACATTAGTAATAATGTGGTATAATAGGAGACAATGTCTCTTTAAATTTGGCTATATGCTGGAATACCTATTAGAGTTTTACGGAGTAAATCTCAAAAAATCGGTGAATCAGCAGGAAAGTTCTCAAAGCTTAAACTCCTCAACGATCACACGCCAAATATGCTTAAAGATTATCACACTAATAGTAAATAATTTAGTATTTTCGATAAGGATAATGATATGATCTATCTGCTTTATGCAACTAATAAGCAATGATTCTTTATCTAGACTAGGTTCATCTAAATCTTTTTTACCTAGCACCTATAGCTTGAGTCCCAAGATAAAAAAATTAGGTTCATTTAGCCGTCCATACTCTACTTATTCTGTAAAATCCTATAATATAAATGAAATTGACAATAATAAGTCAATTAAATTTAATTCTCTTGAGCAAGGATGTGAGGAAATTAAATTCAAATATATAGGAGTTTCAGGTGTTTATAAATTAACTAATAAAAATGACCCTGGACGATATTATATAGGAAGTTCTGTTAACTTAGCTAGAAGAATGGAGGAATATAATAAATTAACTAAAGGGTTACGTAATCCTCGTTCATTGTCAGAATTAGAAATATCCAAGGCTTCAGCCTTGGAGTGAAACTTAGAATTTTTGTATATTACTGTTCCTCAATTATCTTTAGTTTATGAACAATATGCAATAATTAAACTTAAACCAACTATTAATAATAACTTAAAAGTTATTCCTCGTGTAAACCCTCAGTGAGGGAATTTAGATAATGCTATTTCTGTTATAGAGAAATTATTATCTTTGTTTGTTGTTGGTTCAGAAGGTTATAATAGATTATACATATTCCTTCAAACATTTAAAAAAGCTAATAACTTAAAATATGAGCTTGAAGATATTGACAATAAATATTATTGTTTTTTAGTATTTATGTATGACATTAACTCACCAGACAAAGATCCTATTATTTATTCTTCTATTAATAGAGCTTTAAAAGGTTTACAGATTAGTTATAGTATTTTGTTAGATTATATTTGTAATAATTATCTTTATAAATCAAACTTTATTTTATCTTTTGAACCATTATTTGCAGATAGTTTTGAAAAATATAAAGAAAAACCGAAAGGAGATAATCAATTACGAAAACATATTATAGTATATAATCAAGATAATGAGGTAGTTACAGAATTTAAATCAGGTAGAGAGATAGGAAGATACTTCCAAATTAATGGAAAAGTAGCAAAAACCGCTATTACCAAAGGTGAATATCTTTATAAAAAATTTGATATTAGTTGAAATAAAGTTTTTTTAAAGCAATTATTGTACTTATTAATTAGTACGCAATTAATAATTGATTATTTTTATTCAAGATTAAATATAATTTTAAACTTTTTAAAATCAATTAATTATGAAAGTCATAATTTAATTTTTAAGTTATATAGGGTTTATAGGTTTATTTACCTTAATCGCTGGTATAATAACAGCTCATTCATTTAAATATTTTACTATAGTTAATTTAGTTATAACAAATTTCTTGTCAAAGAATATTTTAAAAAGCCTTAAATCTTCATTAAAACACAAGGCAAGATATTCTACGTCAACCCCTAATAAAAAAGATCCTAATTTTGTAACAGGATTTTCAGATGCATAGGCTTCGTTTATGATTTCTATACTTAAAGATTTAGAAAGGCGAATTGGCTGGAGTGTAGGAGCAAGATTTGAAATTACTTTACATTTAAAGGACGAGGATTTATTAAATCAAATTAAGGTTTATTTTAAAAATGCGGGTAAAATTTATAAATATGGTAAAGATAAAATATCATACCGAGTTAATAATTTAGAACAAATAATTACCATTATAATCCCACATTTTGAAAAATATCCTTTAAATACAAACAAGAGGGGAGACTTTGAATTATTTAAAAGTGTTGTGATGATGATGCAGCAAAAAGAGCATTTAACTAAAGAAGGTTTAGATAAAATAGTAGCAATTCGAGCATCAATGAATTTGGGTTTATCAGAAGTATTAAAGGCTGCTTTTATAAATACTATACCTATCTCGAGATCTCAATTCGTTATAAGCAATAATTATCACCCTCAATGGGTAGCTGGTTTTACAAGCGGAGAAGGTTACTTTGGAATAAAAATACTTACTAGTTCTACACACAAAATAGGAGTTCAAGTAAAATTAATATTTCAATTGACTCAGCACGCTCGAGATGAGTTATTAATGAAAAGTTTTGAAGATTACTTTGAATGTGGTAAATACTATCCATCCAAAAGAGGAGAGTATGGAGATTATCAAGTGGGAAAATTGTCGCATATATTAGAAATTATTATACCTTTTTTTCAAAATAATAAAATATTGGGTAATAAATCGAAAGATTTTGATGATTGGTGTAAAGTGGCTGATCTAATGAAAGACAATCAACATTTGAATGAAAAAGAATTAGAGCAGATAAAAATAATAAAAGATGGCATGAATAAAGTAGATCTTAAATTAACTTTTATACTCAAATTTATTGAATACAAATTATATCAAGATTTTTTACATATAACTAGAGAAGTATCCAATCGAAAAACAATTTATGTATTTGATAGTAATACACATGAATTAATAGAAAAATTAAGCAGTGTGTCAAGAGCCTTGAAATATGCTAAAGTTAATTTTTATACATTAAAAAGTTTAATCGAAAATGGAAATTCTTATGAAGGTAAAATATATAGTTATAAAGATAAATTATAATTTTTACAGTGCGTACGTTACTGTAAAGTTAGAGCAACATTTCCTAGGTCATTTTACACTAGTAGGCCCGTTTAATAGCAATATTAATTTTGTATTTATCTATATGCTGGAACTTTTTAATTTATAACTTATTTAAAGAATCAGCAGGAAATCCTTAAAATTTTATAATTTTTATTAGGATCCTCAGAGACTACACGATATTATCCTTAAAGGATAAATAAATAGTCCAACTGGTTTACCATAACTTAATAAACCTAAAATAAACTGGTTGCTGCTAAATAAAAAAAAATTTTTTAATTTTGGAAATAATTCAAAACTTTTTGATAGTGACATTGGCCCTTCCAATGATAATCCTGGGGAAGATCCAGAGAAAGATGATTCTTCATCGGAAAATAATTCTATAGATAATGATAATTTAATTATTATTAATCCAAACCATAATATGTTAAATTTAAATAAATTAGACATAAATAAATTAAAATCTAAACCTTTATATATTTATAATAGTCTTTTAAAGGATAAAGATACAATATTAACAAATCATAAATTTGTTAGTGGTATTTATCTTTTACATAATTCAATAAATGGTAAACAGTATATCGGAAGTGCTCATGATTTAAGTAAAATATTGGCTACTTATTATTTTCCTTCTAGGTTAATAGATAATAGACATATTTCAAATTCAATTTTAAAATATGGAGATGATTGTTTCTCTCTTGTTATTTTAGATGTTTTAGGTAAAACTGGTTTACATTCTAAATCGGATATTTTAACTAAAGAAGAATACTATTTTGAATTATATAATCCTACCTTAAATATAAACACTAAAGCTACTTCATCTTTAGGATTTAAACATTCTGAAGAGTCTAAAAAATTAATAGCTGAGTTTAGAAAAGTAAACTTTTATCAGATAAAACTAAAAAAAGCTTAGTGAATTATTTTCTGGTGAATTAAATCCGTTTTGATCTAAAAAACATAGTTCTGATACTTTAGATAAAATGAGTAAATCTAAACAGGGGAAATTAAATCCTATGTATGGAAAACCAAAATCTAAAGAATTTATAGAACAAATGTATAAAGATAAAACGGCTAATAACCCTATGAGTAAAAAAGTTTATGTTTACGATGCCTTTACAAAAGAGCTTATTCAGTGTTACGAAACTCGTGCCTCTGCTGTAATAGACTTAGGAATATCTAAAACCACTATAAATAAATATATAGATACAAACATTGTTTTTAAATCAAAATTATTTTTCTCAAAATTACAATAATTTTGTAGTATACTAGATTAAATTTTTAGTTATTGTAAGGTCTAAGTATTTAATTTATTTTATTACTTTTGCCAATTAACATTGCCAGTTCGCTACAAGGGATGCCACGACGGATAAGTGACTATGCTGATGCTTATGCTGGATGAAATTATATATCTAGTTACGGATCTTTAATTTCAGTTGCAGCTACAGGGATATTCCTATATGCATTATATACTCAATTAGTATACGGAGAATCTGCAAATAGAAATATTTGATATTATCCAGAATTTAATACTGATTATCTTAGAGCATTATTATCTAGAGCTCAAATGTCTATAGAGTGAAATTTACATAGCCCTCCAATACCTCATACGTACAGTTCTCTGCCCCAACAAAGTTAGTTTATATATTTGAAAATTAATGAAATTTTTTATTCGACCATAGTTGTTGTTCCTATATTTATTTTCTATGTTTGCTTTAATAGAATGGCTCGAAAAGAGAGTCTGAAGAACACAGCTATAATATCATAAATTCATAATATTACCTTTTTTATAAATTTTATCTTATTTTTTCTTAAAGAATATGCGACGCGCATTGGGCGAAGTCGCATAATCAAGAGGGGGGGGGGGGACGCTAGGTGCCTCCCTAATATGCTAATATTTCTTAAAATTTATGTATAGATATTAGATTTTTATTTTAAAAATTTTTGTCTTAAAAAAAAATTTACCACTACCTTAAATTATAAAAAAATAATGATCAGAAGGCACACTTTGTCATGGAAGTGAGTACAAATCATAGGGGGGGGGGCTGATACCCCCTTGATTGTATACCTGCGAACAAATTTTTTTTTAATATTTGAGGTTATAATCCATTAGATTTATTCTCTATTATAGATATGAGATAGGAAATATTGTATTATTTATAAATATTAAAAAAGTAAAAGGTGATTGGATCGAGGGGTTCAGTCGGCCATCTGATAAATTTGTACAAACTTTGATTTATTGCCGGGTCGTTGTATCTTGCAGTTCTGTTATTAAATATTTAAATCAAAGTCAGCTAACCCATAATGCTATTTGTTCATAAATCAGCCGTTAACTTGTTTAGTTGTAGGGCTATAATCCCAAAGGCGTAGCTCAGGAAGAAACCCCCCCTACTTGAGGTAGCAAGACCCAGCCCTATTAATAATTTAGAAACTACAATAGGAACTATTGAGTTACCTATATAGTGGATATATTTAGTGGATTAATTTCTATTAATATAAAACCGTCAAACACAATTTTTAAAAAATTATTCATAATATATAAGTGTTCAGCAAGATTCTTATCCAGTTCATTGCCTTCAAACAATAATATAATACCAGAAAAAGTATATGATAATGCTGATATAAAAAAATAAATTCTTAAAGATAATAAAATAAATCGGGTATTTATCGTTGAACTAATTTAGAAAATGGGAAATCTTATATTGGAAATAATATTAATTTATATAGAAGACTAGGAGATTATTTTAACAATTCTTTCTTAGAAAAGGATTAAAAAAAAAGTATGATTTATAAAGCACTACAAAAATATGGTTATTCGAAATTTAGCTTAGAAATCTTAGAGTACTGTGAGCCTGAAAAATGTCTTAAGCGAGAACAGTATTATTTGGATAATTTTCCACATGAGTATAATATTTTACCTGACGCTAGTTCATTATTAGGTTTTAAACATTCAGAGGAAAACGCTAAAAAAAATGTCTGTTGATCGTACAGGAAAAAATCATCCAATGTTTGGTAAAACTCATTCAGAGGAAACGCGAAAAAAAAGTCTGATGTTAAAAAAGTAAAATTTCAAAGAATAGAAGTGTTTGATATAAAAAATAATATAACAACTATTTATTATTCTATACATGAAGCTGCTAGAGCTCTAAATATAAGACAATCTACAATTTAAAAAATATTTTGTAGAAATCAACAAAAACCATAAAGTAAGATATATATTAAAAAAATTTAAAGGATAAAATTTTTTATTCTACTAAAATTAATACTAAACCCTAATTATCAAGAAAACTGGTGAAAAGGGTTAATGATCTTCTTAGTCGGCTACGGCAATAAAAACCAAATTAAAATAATTTTTTATTTGATCCGCGTAATTTTAATAAGCTATAGCGAATAAGGGAGAAAATGGTTGTTTTTACATTAATTAAAGCCCCACCATTTCTTTTTATTTTTGAGATAAATTTATTGCCGGCTCGGTGAAATTTTTTCTTTTAAATCGCGATAAAATTTGATTCCATTCTTTAATTTTAAAATTTATACCTATTTTTTATGTTTTATTTATCTTGAGATATAATTTGCATAGGATAGATATTAGATTTTTAATTTAAAAATTTTTGTATTTATTTACTATTATTTTAGATAGAAAGGGTTACAATTTAAGATATATTTTATTCCCCCCCCCCCCTTTTATAGGATATTTTAGATTTAAATATTTTGTATTTATTTATTCTTATTTTGGATACAAGGAAAATATCCAAAAAAATTCAAATCTGTAAATTTTCCCGAAAATTTGTTTATTATTTACTTTTTTAATAATTTATAAATATGCTTTTTATTTTTAACTTTTATATTTATCTTTTTTTTTTTATAATAAACAATTACAAACAAAGATCATAATTTGGTTATAATAAAAGATTCGAGCCGCCGCCTGCCCGGGGTAGGCGGCCGGGTAGGGGGGGGGAATCAGCCCGCCGCCGGTAATCTTGAGCTTGAATCAGTCACTTGACGGGGGGGGGGCTAATTTTTCGGTTAATCATAATGTAATTTTTATGATTAAATGTCACTTGAAAGCAATTCTTACAAAAATTTACGAATAATTATCATAATAATCATCTTTATAAATTAGTCGTAGCGCCGCTTAAAAATTTTTTTTTACTTTAATAGCGGAGGGTATGATATCTATGTGTGCGGACGTCTCTTTTACTGGTTAAATATGAGAAAGTTAACTATATTAATGAAATAAAAAAAAATGATAATAATTTACATAATTTGTAATGATATTTTGAATAATATTAATTATCAAGATATTATCTTTTTCAGAAGGAAAAAATTGAATTTTCATTTCAGACTAATACCCCTCTCCCCCCCGTTATAGTGAGAGAACAACGCCACCTCTAAACGGGTTATAAATGATCTGATTTTAGGGGAGGGGGAGGGGTTAGGAAGACATAGCCCGTTAACCTGAGATTTGTATATTTTGATTCTTACTATTATTTTAGTTATTCTGTTTAAGATATATTTCATTTATTATAAGAAAAATAATTTTTTTTTATAAAAACACATGTTTAGCTCAACATGGGTAGAGCCCTAAAAGTGAAAGTTCAAGCAAGGATATTACAGGAGAAACGATGTGCGTATTTTCATTTTTATTTTTTGTGCGATGTATATTATTAGGGAGGGGGGGGAGTAAGAAAGTTTGAATCTTAACTAATTTATAATTATAAGGATTTACTTGATTTCAGCTGCAAATAATAATATTATTAAATCTAAATAATAATCAGCCAATAATAATCACTTTTTGCTGATTAAATTTTAATTAAGGGGGGGGGGGGGTGGGAGGCTAGCCACAGCACGCGCTAAGCGCGTATGTTATATTATTTAATTTAAAATTTTTAATAAGTATTTTCTTAACATATTTATATATAAATTTTGAACTAAAAATAATTTTTAATAATTAAAAGTGAAAATTTATTTTTTTATATAAGGAAATAATTATATATTATTAGATATTTTATAGAGGAAAGTCAGTTATATTGTAAAAATATGTTAAAATGTAAAACGTGTAATAACACAAATTTAAAAAATTTTAAAGGTAGAGTTTTTAGGTAATGTTTTAAACAATTTAAAAAGGAAGCCCTCTATTCAAAAGACCCGATGGTTGGTGTTAATGGCGAAGAGCTGAGAAAATAATTATAATGCTTAATTATTATATTTAACAATTAAGGGTATAAATTATAATAAAACCCTATTATTTAAAAATATTCAGCTGAACTGAAGCTTATTTTCATTAGCAGGCTTTACTGAAAAGTATGAAAGGTATTAAAAATTACTAGGTAGAAAATTTTAATCTGAAGTTATTTATAAAGACCGAGGCGCGTTAAATGTGCAATAGCCAGTTATCCTAGATTATGAATTACCCTTCTTTTAAATCACGTTTAGCTCAAAGGTAGAGCGTCTTATTACGAATGAGATGGTTATTTGTTCAAATCAAATAATGTGATAAAATACTATATATTATGTATAAAATGATACTAAATTTTTACAATAATTAAAAAAAATAGTATTTAAAATTTTGACTCCCGTATTTAAATATACTATTTCTAATTGTAACACAAATTATTTACATTAAAATATTATAGATGAATAAATGTATATTTTAATAAATGAGATAATACAATATATGAAGAATTTATAAAAAAAATTTATATTTTATAAATTTATCGAAGATCCGGTGTACGTTGTATCGTTGTCCTGCTTAAAGTTTTATTTTAATAATAACTAAATTACCGAATATTCTATAATTTTTGCAATGTTAGCTTATGCGTGCTTAAATTAATCTAAATTTAAGTTAATTTTTAACTTTTAATATTTGTAATATTAAAAAATATAGAATATAAAAATTAAAAGATATATATTTTTAGGGGAGGGGAAATTCTTGAATATGCTTAATAGAAATAAATATTACAAATAGATCAATAAAATCTAAGGTAGTTAAAATTTATAATATATAGTATAAAAATTAATAATTTAAGCACGCGGACACTACTTAATAGGTTATGTAAAAGAAAAAAATAAGTTACATAAATTTTATAATAAATATATTTCTGGATTTATATTTTTGGTTATATATAATTTTTTGTATATATTGGAAAGTCTGATGCTAATTTACCATAAAATATTCAAAAAGCTGAATTTTCAGTTTCGCAGAGTAATTTAGGATGAGAATTTTGGTATTTAAAATAAATTATTTGTCATATAATGTAAATAGTTAATAAATTATATCAATAAATATGATAGTGCAATTGTGAATAAGCCTATTGGTTAGCTTTTTTTAGTTAGCTTCAAATTAAAACAAAAATCAGCTTATTTAAATCAGAATATAATTTAATCATGTTTAAGCTTAAAGGTAGAGCATATTAATATAAGAAGCTAATATAATTGTTGGTTCAAATCCATACAAACATGTATTTAAAATTTTAATAAATTTATTAAATTTACAATTTCAATATACTTTAAGTTAAACTTAAAAAAGTCTTTAGATTAACTCGGCCTAGCATCCGGCTGAATTAATCACCGCACATCGGGCGAAGCCGATCGCGGCGATTAATTCTTAATAAAGAATTGCTAAAGCATTTTATTTTAATTAAGGAATGATTATAATAAATTCCTTTGTTAAAAGTTTGAATAATAAACTAAAATTTAGGACTGCAGTCTTATCTTTAAGTAATTTCAAATTTAAAAATTCATCTAACAAAAAATTTTTTTCAAATTCTTTAAATTATAATATTTTATACTATATAGATAATAAATTGAATTTAAAAAATCCTTCGAGTTATAAATATATATATAAATTTAATGATTTACATAATAAAGCTTTAACTGATTTATGGTTAAAAGATAATCAAAAAAAACCATATAAAAAAAGATATATTTTTCAAAAAATAGAGAAAAAATCATATTCTACGAAGGCAAATTCAAGTAGTAAAATTTTTGAAATTTATTCTAATAAAAATATTAAATTTAATAAAAATAATCAGATATTGGATGAAAAATCGTTATTACCTAAACATCAACCAGCTGCTGTAAGGGAATGAAATCAATCTGTTTATTCTTACGATAGAAATGAAGCAAGAAATTATTGAAGTTTAGATTTTATATTAGCTAAATGAATAAGAATTTATTTTTATGCTATACCGATGTTTGTAAAAAAAAAAATGTATAAATTAAAAAAACGTCTAATTATTAATAAAGTTTATATTAGTAAGCCAATTTTCTTACATACTAGCAGAAGGATTTTAATTACATTATATTTTTTTGCTGAGCAAAAAAATAAAATAAATAAATATATTAAGCAAAAATACAAGAAAAAAAAATTAAAATATTTTAATGTGGATTATTTACTTAATTATATAGATAAAAATACTACTAAACCAATAATTGATCATGTGAGGGAAGTTCAATATTTATTATTTAAAACAAAAATTAACAGTTATTGACTAGATGGTATTTTAGAAAAAGATAAATTACAGTTTTTTAAAACAAATTTTAATAATTTAAAAGTAGATTGGTTCAAAAAAAGTTTAGTATATTATAATGATATAATATATTCAATATCTAAGATTCTAAAAGTTATTATGTTAGGATATAAATTAAAATTAAAACGATTAGATATAAATAAATTAATATTAAAGAATATAATAAGAAAATGGATTAATGTTATAATAAAAAATTATCCTAAATCAACAATAAATAATAGAATAATATTTATATTTATGATAATAAGATTAATAAGTTGATTAATAAAAAATAAAATAAAAAATTCTTTTGACTTAAATAAAGAAGAAAAATTGACTAAAATTATTAATAGAATAAAAAATAATTTAGATTATATTAAAACAAGTGATGTAAAAATGACTAATATACTTACTAGAATAATAAAAAAATTAATTACAAAAAAAAAAAAAAAATTAAATACAAAAAAAAAGATTAGTATAACATTGGTTATAGTTAAAAGAATTCTTAAAAGAATAGAAAAAAAATTTAAATTTGTTATAAAAAGAAATAATAAAATAATTAATAAAATAAAAATATATATTAGATCTTTTAATAAAAGGAATATGCTTTCTGAAATAATTAATAGTATAAATGAAATACTAGCATCTAAAACTGAATGAGTTAAAGAAGCTGCTTTAAACAACTCAATACGAATTTCCAAAATTAAAATTTTTTTATTTATTAATTCACAAATAAGTAAAATTTCACTGCTAATAAGTTTTAGTTATTTAGTTAAATATAATTTAAAAAAAATATATTTAGAAAATTTAGGTGTATTATCTCAAATAGGAAGAGATAGATTATATCCTAGTAAGTGATTTGGGAAATCAATACAGAGGGATCTATTATCAAACCCCGGGAATCTCCTAAAAAATTTTGAGCTAAATCATATTCGAAAGATTATGAATGGATGAAGTAATTATTCATGTAAGGTAATAAATCAAAATATTTCATCGCCTTTGGTAGTGAAAAAGGACAACCTCGGATCTAAATCAGAAGAATGTTTAGATTTTAATTTAAAATCATCTATTGCTAAACATGTCGCTGTAAAAGAACAACGAGTATATGGTAATTGAAGTGGAAATTATATTCCGTTATCGATATGTACTCTAGTGTGTTTCGAAAGAAACAGTCTATTCAAAATCCCTTTTAAATCAATAAATAATTTTATGTTATATAATACTGTCTCGACTTTACAATCAGAAATCAATCTTAATACATTAAATGCTTATTTTGTAACAGGTATTGCAGACGCTGAATCTAGTTTTGTTATTAGAATTTATCAAGATAAAAAATATAAAACAGGTTGAGTAGTTACCGCTAGATTTCAAATCGGTTTACACATTAAGGATCTTGAGTTATTAAATTTAATTAAAAATTATTTAGGAGTCGGAGATATCTATAAACAAGATACAAATATTAGGCAATTTCGAGTATCGTCTCTAAAGGAATTAACTAATGTAATAATCCCGCATTTTGATAAGTTTCCTTTAATAACCCAGAAACAAGCAGATTTTATATTATTTAAAAAAGTTGTTGATTTGATGAATCGTAAAGAACATTTAACAAAAGAAGGTATACAAAAAATTGTTAATCTTAAATCTTCAATGAATTTAGGTTTATCGGATGAATTAAAAACGTTTTTCCCAGAAACTGTTCCAGTTAAAAGACCTGTGATTCAAGATCAAAAAATCCTTGATCCGTATTGATTGGCAGGTTTTACAAGCGGTGAAGGATCTTTCATTATTAATATAGCTAAATCCTCAACAACTAAAATTGGAACACGAATACAATTAAGATTTCAATTAACTCAACATTCTAGGGATGAACTTTTTATGAAAAGTATAATTTCTTATTTGGGATGTGGTTCTTATGTTTCTCGTGATAATAAAAATTTCGGTGAATTTGTAGTAACAAAATTTTCAGATATTACAGAAAAAATTATTCCGTTTTTTGATAAATATAAAATTGTAGGAGTAAAACATCAAGATTATCAAGACTTTAAAAAAGTCGTAGAATTAATGAGAAAAAAGGATCACTTAATCAATGAAGGAATGGAAATAATCATTAAAATCAAAACTGGGATGAATACAGGAAGAAAATAAATAAAATTGATATATTATTGAAATAAAAAAATTTGACGTTTCGAGTTCACAAATAATAATGGATTATATAAAAAATAAAGACAATGTATTATTTCAATTTTTAACAAAATATTTTTTTAAAAAGCATAAGTATAATTATAGAATTAATAAATTGAAAATTTGATTACTTAGTTATTTAAATAAGTATTCTAAAAAAAAAATAGAAATTAATCTAATCCGGCTAAAATATATATATTTAAATAGTAATATGGTTGCAGAGTATATAACTAGAAAATTAATAACTAAAAGAAAAAGTCTTCTTAAAGTTAAAAGAAAAATATTTACTAAAGCTAAATTAGTACTATATAATAGATATATATGAGATAAATTGAATATATTTAATATTATGGATATAAATTCATTACGTGAGTTATCTTCTTTAAAATTAAATAATTATTATATATATTTAGAACTATTAAGGCGAATTAAATATAAATTTATTTCTGGGATAAGATTAATAGCAGCTGGAAGATTAACACGGCGTAATATAGCGGCGAGGTCCCTAAAATGATTCTGCTACAAAGGTTCTCTGAAAAATATTGATTCTTCCTTCAAATTTCTTTCAGTTGCTGCTTTAAGAGGTGACTGACGGCCAAATTTAGATTACACGTTGCGGACTGATACAGCAAAAACTGGTTCCTTCGGAGTTAAAACTTGAATTTCTTACTATTCTTATAGTACTAGCAGCTCAAGTTCTATAAACCCTATTAAAATTTATATTAATGCTGATACTCAAAATTCTTTAATTTTAAAAGATAATGAAAATAAATCGGGTATTTATCGTTGAGTGAATTTAATAAACGGGAAATCATATATAGGTTCTTCTATAAATTTATACAGAAGATTAAAAGAATACTCTATAATTTATTTATGTAATCCTGAATATAATATTCTTAAAATAGTGGGTTCGTTTTTAGGGTTTAAACACTCCAAAATTACCATTGCTAAAATGAAAAAAAGAAAAGATTTAGAAGAAACTCGAGCCAAAATAATCGTATATAATAAAAAAAGAATAATAACAGAAACAAGTTTATTCGGAAACAATACATGATTAAGTTTTTATTCATATTCGACTTTATCAAAAAATTTTAACATTAACAAAAAAATCATAAACATGAATAAAGACAGATTATTAAAAAATAAATATTATAATAAAGATATAGATATCTCAAATAAAAAAACATTTTCAACGTATTCATATAAAGGAAAGTTTAATTTAAATTACACTGAATTTTTCTTTTTAAATAATAAATCTCTTGAAGAAAGAATAAGTATTATTAAATTAAATAAAAATAAATACAATACAGTAAATATTATACTAGGAAATAATCAATTCAATAATTTTATAATGATAGGTAATCCCTTTCTTATTGAGAATGTAAAAGAAGAAATGATTTATTATATAAATAATTATCAACAAAATAAGATTGAATATATATCAAATAAAACTAAAAAAATTTTAATAAAAAATATTAAATATATAAAAGAACTATTAAAAAAATTAATTATAAAAATAATCAAAAAAATTATTAAAAGATTTATTATAGATCTCATTAAACCATATTTAAAGTTGATCCTTGAATTTATTAAATATTTAAACCTAGATTTTTGACCTAATTTTAATTTACAACTTTTATCACACATTTCTTCTACATTTCTTGAATGATTAGCTTTAATCAAAATTCCCTTTATTGGTGGTATTATATATAGAATAATTTATTTTTGTATTAAAAAAGTTAAATCAATGGATTATAAATATTATACTTTAAGTATGATGGCAGGTGGTATTTCAGAGACTGATTCATTAAATAATACACCAAAAGAAAATATTACATTGACAGGTGCACGTTTAACACGTCATTATGCACATTTACCAGATTTAAATATGAAAAGTCTAGTATTTCAAGAGAAAAAAATTCTAGGTGAGGATGAATTAAAACTTAAAAATTTCTTAGATTATAAATCAAAGAATAAACATATAAAAAAATTAAATAAAGATGTAATTTCAAATATTTTATCTGATCCTAAATGTCTTGACTCTGACACAAAGCTTGTATCTAGAATAAAGGATTTAAAATTGGATCTTTTAAAGTTATTATCTTTAAAGATAGATTACTTTAATATGGAAGGAAGAGATGCACGGGCAAAAGGTGCGACAATATCAGGTATCGCACATACGATTAATACTTATGATGAAAAATTTATTAAATATTGTAAAAAACCTATCACATATATATCATCTGATATAGAGAATAAAAGTACTTTTAATGTATTTAATGAAGGTGACTCTTCCAAAAATACCACAGATATGGAAAGTGGAATAACCAACAATATAAATTCTTCAAATATAAATAGCGAGATTGAAAAGATTAAAAGAGTATCAAGTTTTACTCCTGATGAAGATGAATTTCAATATGAAACTAATTCAGAAAGTAACTCAGAAAATAATAATACATCGGACGAGGATGAATTTTCAAATAAACGTAGAAAACTTAACACTTCTAAAGGAAAGGAACCTCAAAGTATTACTTTAAATGAGGAACAAACTAATACTGAAAAAGATTTAAATCTTAACCAACTTGCAGATAGAATTATAAGATCTAAATCACCTAGTCTCGTTCTGCAAAATGTGGTTTATCAACAATATGTAAATCCTAAAGATGTTTGAAAAGAAGTTAGTAGGTAATCTGTTTTTCTACTTTGTTAAAAATTTGTATTTAACAGAAAAATAACATTTAAAAAAATTTTTTTTTATTCGATCATAGTTGTTGTTTCATTTTATTCGAGCATAGTTGTTGTTTCATTTTCAAAATAACAAAATATAGTTTAATAAAATTATAATCCGCGCCAAATTATAATATAAATCGGAGGTACTTGCTTGTATGTTTTTTTTTTGGGGGGGGGGGGGGGGGGATTTCAGCGGTTCTTAGCTTTTAATTCTTTTTGTAATTTAAAATTTACTTATCTCCTTCCCGTCCTAGGTAAATAATAAATTAAAAAAATAAATTTAAATATTATAATATTTAAATAACAATAATAAAAATAACCAAACTTATTCAATTAAGTTTTTGACCGCTTCAGATTTCTCTGAAGCGGTTTTTTATACATTTTATATTACATTAGTATTATACGCTATTCTTATATTAAATTTCTAAAAACCTCAAATTATATTTATATAACAAGATTTAAAACAAAGTAGCGTCGCGCGCGAAGCGCGCGGTGCGCCTCAGCGCAGCTCCGCTGCGCGGACGCTAATTAAAAGCATATTTGATTATTATTTTTATTAAACAAAAACGAGAATAAAATGATTAATATTTGTAAATAAATTTTATAAATTAAAAATTTATATTAAAATGTGATTAGTATTCTTATTATTTAAAGTATACATATAATATTCGAAAAAAGCCACCTACATTTAATATAAATAGCAGGGTAAACCCAATATAATAATATAAAAATTTTGATAGATTTTCTCTCATAATGATGTGTGTTGTAAAAAATTTAAAATGAAAATCAAAATCAAAATGAATAAAAATTGATAAAATAAAAACAAAATAAATCAAAATGTGGGGGGGGGGGGGGGAATTTGGGGGAATCCTTACCAGTTCTATGCCCATTGCTATTCAATCTTTCAATAGAAAAAGCTTTTATTATATTAAACATTAAATAATTAAATGATTTATATATCGTCTAAATTATTTACGTTAAATCTCGATAGAGGCCGATAAATTTTTACTCACTTTGCTTTAAATTTAATTTTATAGCATTTAGGTATAATTATATCTTTTTAAATTTCTATTATCAAAAATCGTAACACGTTGTACGGGTTATTCAATTACACTCAGTTGTGATATAATGTTATATAATCACGAGTTAGATCAAAAATTTTACTCCACGGCTCCGCCGTGTTTTAAATTAAATTTTATTGCATTTAAGTGTAATTAAACATCTTTAAATTTCCAACATGAAAAATCGTAACACGTAGTACGGGTTATTCGATTACACTCCTTGAGTGATTATATAATGTTATATAAATATATTAACAGGAAAACTTATATAAAAAAAATAAGTAATATTGTTCAAAAATTTGAGACAAATTGTTTTATATCTTCCGAAAATTAAATAATAAATTAAAACTATGTATCAATAAATACATATGTTAATTATTATAAACATTTATATAAAATTTTAAATTAAAACCTAAATAAGTCTCATAACTTTTTAATTTAAACTAGAATAGGTTTAATTACACCTTTAATTTAAAATTTTTAACTATTTTTGTAAGTATTTATTGTTATGGGGAGGGAACTATTTAGTATAATTAATATTAAATATTTAAATAAATGATATTGTTCAAATATAGTATAGACAAATTGTTTAATATTTACCAAAAATAAGTAGCAAATTAAATTATATAATATTAAAATATAAATTGACTTTTGTAGCTACGAATCCCTTGGATCAATTTGAAGTTAGAAGTATAATAGGATTAGATATCTCAGTATTTAATAATTTATATTTATCAATTACAAATATAGGGTTATATTTAACGATTAGTTTAATATTAAGTTTTATGTTTACTTTATTAACAGATAATAATGAAAAACTTTTAATGAATAAATGATCATTGAACCAAGAATCCATAACTATCACTGTAAAAAATTTAGTTATAAATCAGATCAGCGCAACAAAAGGCCAAATATATTTTCCATTTATTTATACATTATTTATGTTTATTTTAATAAATAACCTTATAGGAATGGTAAAAAGGTGCCAATCCTTATTTATTATAATATTTAATTTCAATATTAATAAATATTTAGTTAAATTTTATTCTTCACATATTTCTACATCTTCATCTGTTACAAAATATAGTTTTAATAATAAAAATTCTTTTTATCTTCATCCTTATTATATAACCGGGTTTATTGATGGAGAAGGTTGTTTTAGCATATCTATGTATAAAGATAGTAGAATGTTTAGAGGATGACAAGTTAAACCTATCTTTAGCATTAATTTACATAATAGGGATTTAAAATTATTAGAAGCTATACAAAGAACTTTAGGAGTAGGTAAATTATATAAACATGGAAAAAATTCAACGCAATATAGAGTTAGTTCTTTAAAAAATATTTATGTTATAATAAATCATTTAGATAAATATCCTTTAATAACTAAAAAATGAGCAGATTATCTTTTATTTAAAGAAGCTGTAGAGTTAATAAATAATAAAGAACATCTAACTTTAAATGGTTTACAAAAAATAGTAAATTTAAAAGCTTCATTAAATTTAGGTTTATCTGACATAATCAAAGAATCATTTCCTAATACAGAACAAGTAGAAAGATCTGAAGTTAAAGATATAAAAATAAAAGATTTAAACTGATTAAGAGGATTTACAGAAGCTGAAGGAAGTTTTCAAGTATTAATTCAAAAAAGTAAATCTTATATAGGTTTAAGATTTTCAATTTCTCAACATATTAGAGATAAAATATTATTTGAGTCTTTTATTGATTATTTAAATTGCGGAAAAATTTATATACCTTCAACTAGAAATGAAGTAAATTTTATGATTTCAGTATATTCTGATATAACAGAAAAAATAATACCTATTTTTAATGAATATCCGTTAATAGGTGTAAAAAAAGAAGATTATAAAGATTTTGTAAAAGTAGCAGAATTAATAAAATCTAAAGAACATTTAACAGAAGAAGGAATAAAAAAAATAGAAAAAATTAAAAATAATATGAATAGTAATAGAATAATTAAATAATTAAATAAAAAAAATCATATTATATAATTTTATATAATATATTATTGAAATTAAATAAAACAATAAATAAAATTGACTATATGCTGGGAACTTCTAAGGCTTTAAATACAATTAATAATGTTTTTCAAGCATTAAATAATGTAAAAATCTTAAAGATATAACAATGAGGAATCAGCAGGAAACCAAAATAAATTTATATTTAGAAGTGGGTTCCTCAGAGACTAAACGTAAAATCCTTTTGCGTTAAACGTGATGGATTAATTGATAGTCCAACTTGATAAATCTATATGGTTTTTCAAGTAGTCCTTATAATTTCGCGTCTACTGCCCATTTTGTCCTTACATTTTCATTAAGTTTTACAATAGTCCTTGGAGCAACATTACTAGGTTTTCACAAGCATGGTCTTAAATTCTTTTCTTTATTTGTACCTGCGGGTTGTCCTTTAGGTTTATTACCTTTATTGGTTTTAATAGAGTTCATAGTATTAAGATTAGGCAACTTAATTATACTGTGATAAATAATCAAATTCCGGAAATACTTTAAAGCTTTAGCAACCAAACAATTGTTGAAAAACTATTGTGGATGAATTTATTTTTCATGTTTGGTAATATCTCTAAATATAATAGTAATATAAATATGTTATCGCGGATCTAAACCAGTAATAAATTTTTATTATCACTGTAAAAGAGCAACGAGTAAATGGTTCTTTAATATTAATGAGCGGTAATATTATAAGATGTACTCTAGTCACCGGGAAATCCGGCCCTTTTTAATTAATTTAATTAATATATTAATTAAATCAATATTAAAGCTAGTTATATTAGCCTTGACCTATAAAAAAATTAACAAATAAATGAAAGTAATAATAATTTATAGGCTAAATGTATAATACGAGTCTTAAATGAAGAATATAATATAAAAGAATATTTTTTTATATTTAATAACTTTCCAAAAGATTATATTAATCTTCAACTTATCTTAGGTGTTACTACTAATTGCTTTTATAATAATAGATTTTCTAGCCCCAAAAAATTTTTTACTTATTCATCACGTTTTAACAACAACTCCGATATTTTACCTTGAAGTTGAGATAATCTTAACAAATTGGATAATAATAAATTATATTGTATCAGTTCAGATTTAACGTCTATTGTTTATATTTTTGATAGTTATATTGAGGCAGCTAGAACTCTTACTCCCTTGAAATGTGCTAATTTTTCGGATATAGAACTTAAAGTATATAAAAATATTAGACATATCCATAGAAATATAAATACAACTTCATTAACTAAAACTGAGCTAGGTAGTTTCTATTTAGTTGAACACCCTGAAACTTTATTACGTAAAAAAAGAACTAATAAGAAAATTGTTTATGTATTAAATTTAACAACAGGTGAAGTTTTAAATTTTGAATCATATAATGTTTGTGTGCAATGATTTCAAAATAACGGTCTTAAACTTTCTATTGCACATTTAAGTATTTTAGTAAAGAAACCAATAAATGAAAAAAAACAATTAACTTATGTATTTAATGGTAAGTTTTTATTTTCTTCTAAAAATGATTTTGTTGATTGAGTAAATTTAGATAAATACCCTGAAGCTCTTTATTTGTTATCTGATAAAAAAAGTGAAATAAATAAAATAGATAATATAGACAAAGTAATTCCACATCTAAAATTCTATGAATATCCTGTAAATCAACGTAATATTATTCAAAAAGAAAATAATAAGCATTCTGGAGTATATGCTTGATATAATAAACTTAACAATAAAATTTATGTTGGTAGTGGAGTTTTATTATATAAACGTTTAAGAAGTTACTTTAGTAATGCTTACTTAAATAAAACTGAAAATATGCTTATATCCAAAGCCTTAAAAAAGTACGGAATGGTTAATTTTAAGCTATTTATTTTAGAGCATACTAACACTGATAATGTAATAGAACGTGAACAATATTGAATTGATGTTCTTAAACCTGAGTATAATATAAATCCAAAAGCTAGTGGTACTACTGGATTTACTCATACTTTAAGTTCTAAACTTAAAATGAGAAATAAAGCTTTAGGTCGTATAGTATCAGCGGAAACTAAAAAAAAGATGAGTTTATCACGTCTTGGTTATAAATTTTCTAATGATGTTTTAGAAAAATTAAAAGGTAGAGTATTTACAGCTGAACATAAAGCAAAAATAAGTAAAGCACTAATTGGGCGTGGTTTTACAGAAGAACGTTTGAAAAACCATATTATTCAAGTGACAAATTTAAAAGGGATAAAATTAATTGTTACTGATATTCAGACAGGTAATATTGAAAAATTCGATTCTATTACATTAGCCGCAAATAAATTAAAAGCTTCTCGTAGTGCTATACAAAATTGCATTAACAAGAATACTTTGTTTAGAAAAAAATATAAAATTTCTAGAGATTGTTCTAATTAATTTATGAAGTTTATTTTTTTATAGGCAAAAAATATAATACGAAGTTATCTTTCTAGATGTGTATCTTTAGGTTTACGATTAGGGGCAAATGTGATGAGCGGGCACATGCTTCTTAATATTTTATCTGGTTTCATATATAAAATAATGGCTTCTGGTATTGTTTACTTTATTATTGGGCTTATACCTTTAGCTTTCGTTATTGCTTTATGTGGATTGGAATTAGCTATTGCCTTTATTCAAGCTTATGTTTTTGTTATACTTACTTCTTCTTATATAAAGGATGGTTTATATTTACATTAATATACATAATGTTTATATTTAATAAATGTTCATCTATTGTATTGAAACCAGATAATTATTTCCCTGGTAATTTGAAGGGGCGGGCCCTGTAAGCATCAACGCGCCTATGGTGCACGGCACCTTCACGCAGGATTTAAAAAGAATTTAAAATCTAATTACTTAATTAATTATATTTTAAATGCTATTATTCCTGTAGTAACATATGCTAATACACAAAAAAAATTTTTCTATTCTATAATAATGATTTTTTTCTTATCTTATATTTTGGAAAGTTATTACGATACTACAATTATATTTAACTCAGAGCATTTCACATTCAAATTCTGGGGATTTCCTAAAGACAATGATACCAAGTTTCAAATGAAAAGTTTTGAAAGACGGCTAGTCTAATTAACTAGAATAGGTAATAATGCATTGTATAAGCGAAAACTAAATGGATAATCGCAGATCTAACCTCATCCTAAAGGAGGGTGAAGGAGGGGTGGCAACGCTTAATTTGTAAAAACAATAATTAGACGCTTTAACCGATGAATAAAACAAGTGGCGTTATTTGGTTCGAATCCAGAAATTTATCCAGAGGGCTGACACCCCAGCTGGATATATCGAGCTTCTTTATTTTAGGGATCGGCGCTAAGGTGTATTAGCTTAGCTATGTAACTATAAATCTTGAATAAAAACCAATCGAAAAGAATAATTATTATGGAAGAAACAGAATGCCATCGTATTTGTGTGCTTCTAAGAGTGTTGATGGGGTTAAAGATAAGTCTTTAACTGGGAAATTCGGCTCGAAAACATGAGGAACTAAGAATTTCAACTTAAAAAATCTGAAAAGATCCTGTCTGGAAATCGATAATATAGAAGGTTTCCCGCGGTGAAAAGACCACGGGATCTGTCGTGTTTAATAGAAAACGTTTGAAGTCAAGAGGAAATTTTACAACCTTAATGTCTAATACATCTTAAACTAATTAATGAAAGTCACAATAATTTTTAACTTGATATATAAAAGCTTTTATAAGCTTATTTTTATAATGATAATTTTTTGCTTATTTTATGATTTGGAGGGCTATTGCGGATATACGGAGAATTTTTATATAAATAATTTTTATTCCTTTTCTTCGCTTAGTACATTAAATTTTATTAGATTTTTCTCGACCGAAAAAGAAAATATTAATAAATATATATCATCAGAAAATAAATTTAAAAATTCTGAGGATATAAATAATATTATTTCAAATATTACTCCTAAACCTTTAATTGTTAAAGATGAAATAATTATTCAAGATAATACTGAATCAATTGAATTATTTTATATAGGAGTTGAGATTTTAGATAAATCTATATCATATAAAGAAAAAGTAAACTTTTTTGATTCTAATTTAAATTATTTAAATATTTACAATAGGGTTAAAGTTATTCAAGGTAATAATGTTTTCAATAATTTTATAATGATTATGGATAATTTTGAGACATCTATCAAACTTAAAAAAGAATTTCTTGATTATTTAGATAATGAAAATAAAAATGTATACTTTAGGTTATTAAATTATATTAAAAATTTAATAATAAATTTTTTTAATAAAATAAAATATTGATTAATTAAATTTATAATAAAACGGATTAAAAATTATGCTATAAGATCTATTTTTAAATATATGTTTGAATTATTTTATCCTTATTATGATTTATATTTATACCCTATACTCATGACAACGGTAGAAAATATTTCTTATACAGCTTATTTTTTTACATATGCTTATATATTATTATCAAAATATTTTGATAAAATTATTTATTATTTTAAACCTTTTTTTTATAAATTTATTTATTATTTTAAAAATATTAAACATAAATATACTTTATCTATGTTTTCTTTTGTTGGTGCATCAAATTCTAATAATCAAAATTGATTAATTGATTTTAGTCCTGATTCTTTAAATAGATTTCGAAATGAATATCCTAAATTTAATGATCGTTCTTTTTGACCTATAAGTGATCTTATAAATACAGATAAAGACTTATTAGAAGAAATAAAATATCTTAATAAAATTAAGAAATATGTTGGTCTGGATATAATTGAATTATACAAAATTATAGATAATTTAGAAAATAAACGAAGATTTGCAGAAAATATTAGTGTATCAGATGTTAGAATACAAGATGCTACTAATATGATTGAAACTAACAGAAATCATCTTAATTTAAAATTTAAAGTTTTAGAAATAATAGAGAGATTTAAGGGACAAGATTTAATGAATAAAGGAGTATTTAAACAATCAACTATATTTGAGATGTTAAAGGAGAAAGCATATCTTACTATATCTCCTGATGCTCCTAAAGGTTATAAATTAAACCAGAATTTGGTGTATCCCAATGTACCTACCATTAGATCTAATTTACCATCTTTCATATGAACTTCTAATGAACCTTATAATCCTTTAAATGATAATCTTCTATATACAGAGGTCAAAATTCTTTACAATAATTTCGAATTATATTTATTTTCTGCTAATTTAAAAATAAGAGGTAAAGGGTTTAATGATGATACTGATTTATATTTAAAAGATTATATTAAAGAATTAAATGATAAAATTATACCTGCAATTGTAAAAGAATTTAGATTTGTAGCTACTTGTTATTGAATATCTAAAAAGAATTATGGGAATAATTTAACTCTCTATAATAATGATATAAATAATAATAATGTTAGGGAAAGTTGAGACTTATTTAATAAAAATAAACAAGATCTAGCAATAGTTATGAATGAATTAGCTAGTATAAATAAATATCGTGAGCAAAATATAGATTCACCATATGCAAAAAGTATCTATGATACAGCTTTTGATGATATTTATACAACAATGCATAAAAGGGGTGTAAAGTTTAGTGAAAATTTTCCAAAACGTTTAAGAAGTAGTGATATAAAAATTTATGGTTCTAATTTAAGATAATATTCACGTCAACAATAATTTATTCTTATTTCTACAGTTTTCACATTTTGTGTTTACAATTTTTATTATTAGATAATTTATGTTAAATATAATTTAACAATTCAATTTCTGAATATAAGCAATAGTAGACCATATTTTAAAAAAGATTCTCAATTAGTTGCATTATTTTTTTTTATTAATACTCAACTCACCGAGGTAAACCCTCTCTTCTACTGCTCCACGCTGCCCTACTTCCTGATAAAAAAATTTTTTTAATTTTGATTTTTTGTACTTATTTTGTGATAAGTAAAAACCCGATTTTTTAAATACAGATTTCTGTCGTAACAAAATTTATAGAAATGATTAATACTATGAGACGAAAATTTCGTCTAGTTAAATGCCTACTCCAACTCCATTTAGACCTGTCGTAACTAATCCGTTTCTGGAAGTATCCGAAAAATCTTTACAGGAACACACTATAAAAAAACTTGTAAAATCAGAAGCAATGAAAAACTACAATATAAAAAAAATTACATATAAATTAATTTCTGCATGGTACTGATTACTGAGATTTGTACGTATAATAATACAATTACAACAAAGTTGTTGTGCTTTATTTAATTATTTTACTGCAGATTCACCGGTAAAATTTGCAAGACCCTACAAGGGCAGGGTCTATTTCAAAGGCATCCGGTTATTTGGTGGGTGGTTCCCAGTCGGTTTAAGGCGTAAACATATACTTGAGTTGTACTCACCCGAACTAAGATGTAAACCATTGATTCTGGGAAATTTTGGCTTAATTAGGAAATTAGATTGGTACTTACATTACAATAATTTGGGCTTCATTAGAAAATCCGGTTGATACTTACATTGCAATAATTTTTTAGTTTATTCTCCTGGTTGTTCATCGCTTAGTACAAGAAATTTTCTTAGATTTTTCTCGACCGAAAAAGAAAATATTAATAAATACATATCCTCAGAAAATTATTTTAAAAATTCTGAGGATATAAATAATATTACTCCTAAACCTTTAATTGTTAAAGATGAAATAATTATTCAAGATAATACTGAATCAATTGAATTATTTTATAATAAAAATTATATTTTTGGTGAGTTTAATTTTAATAGTTATTCAAGTACTCAGTTTGTTATAATTAATTTTAATAAATGCAATAATTTAAATTATATAAATTATAATTTAAATCAAATTAATTCTTTTTTTAGTTTTATTAGATATCAATTAAATAATTTTTCAGATATTTCATTTCCAAGAGAATTAAGTATTATTTTAATTAATGAAAATAAAAATATATTTAATAACTCTCATTTATATATAAATCTAATGAAAAATAAAATAAAAAATTCATCTAATTTCCTCCCAGCTTTAATATTAACTAAAAATCGTATATTAAAGAAAACTTTTAGTGTTAGAGAAGTTGTTAGATATTATAAAATAAATGAATCAAGTATTAGACAAATTTATTTAAATAATGATCGGTTATTTAATAATAAATATTATATTGCGAGAGATATAGGAATATCTAATAAAAGAAAATTTTCAATGTTTTCATACATAAGAAAGTTTAATTTAAATTACACTGAATTTTTCTTTTTAAATAATAAATATTTATCAATGTACTTTATTTATGGTAATAATAAAAACAATAATTTTATAATGATTATAGATAATCCGTATTCTCTTTCTATTAATAATATTCAAGATATGATTGAATATATATCAAATAAAACAATAAAAATTTTAATAAAAAATATTAATTATATAAAACAACAATTAGAGAAATTAATTTTAAAAATTATTGAAAAAATTATCCGAAAATATATTATAGATTCCATTAAACCATATTTAATATTTATCTTTGAATTCTTTAAAGATTTTGTTCTTGAATTTATTGCTTATATACAATTTGTTTTATTAAAATTTTTACCTTTAATTGAAGTATTATTTTCTATAAAAATTCCTTTTATTAATTTTTACATATTTAGAATAATATATAATAATATAAAAAAATGTATTAAATTAATTAATCCTAGTTATTATACTTTAAGTTTGACACCTATGCAATATTTAAGTATATATAAAAAAGAAACTGAAGGAGAAAAAAAATTAAATACAAGATTAAAGCAATTTAGATATATTTTAGGTGATTTACCTAAAGATGGTGTAGAATTTATACCTAAAGATAATTTAAATGAAAAAGAACAAATAGTTGAAAATTTTTTATTTACTAATAATCATTTGGAAAAAAATACTAAATATGTACTTTCAAGGCTTATAAGTCAAATTAAATCTAATTCTGACATTCATTTAAAATTAGATAAAGCTAGAAATATAACTATTGATTATTTTAATAGTATACTCGATAGACGTAATAAATTAATTGATATGAAAAATTCTTTTGTAAAAGATATACAATATGCTGATATTAAAGCTTATGAAAAAGAAATTAATAATTTAAATAAAAAAATGATTAATTCGTTAGATAGATTTTATGTTATTTCTAATGAATATAAAGAATCAAATAATAAATCTCTTCAAAATAATTCCGAAAATACAATAAAATATAACTCATCTTTAAAGATGGAGTTTAAATTATCTTCTTTTGATAATTCTTCTAATAATCCACAAAGTAATATAGATGGTAATTCAAACACTAATAATAGCATTCCAAATTCTGTTGAAAATATTAATAGTACCAATGAAGATCTTCCACAAAAAGATCAAAGTGGTGAGGTTGAAAAATATAAAAAAAGAAGAAAAAGACAAAGAAAACATCCTTCAATTTTTGTTGATACAGATAATCAATTAATAACTTCACTTGATAATACTACTAAAGAAGATAATACAAGTTTTAATATTGATTTGAGAAGAAGTAAAAGAATTAAACAATCATCTCTAATTATTCAGGCTGTTGAAAATAAAGGATCAACAGTTCATGAAATTTTTAATAATAAGAAGAATAATACATAATCCTTTTTTCAATCATAGCTAAACATACTAAAAATAATTTAATTAATAAATTACATGATTATAAAGGTTGTAATTTAAAATAACCCACTACGGTTAGCGCAGTGGCTTAGGCTATATATAAAAATTTAAAAACAATAAGTTTTTAAATAAATTTATTCAATGATTCATTTATTGCTTCGCAATGATTTTAAATCACAATAAACATAAAATGCTTTTTCAATAGAGAGTTGGTATTAAAATAATTCTTAACAAGTTTTAACAAAAAATAAATAAAATATATTAAAATATATTATTTAAAATCGAATTTATTTGTTGTTACCATTTTTCAAAATTTGTTTAATTTAAAAGTATATGCTTCAAGGTGTAATTTCCTCACCTTCTCTTTTCCTTCTTTTTCTATTTTCTAATTTATGGGAGGTTCGCAGTTGTTTCTTTTTCAAAAATGCGATTCTCCCTGTGCCCTAATCAGAATATTGAATATTACTTTGTTTTCAATTTAACTCGTAAGGATTAATTATATTTTTATTATTTAAATATTTTTTGATTTCTTGTTTAATTTCATCATTATGAGTTTTCGTTATATCATTTTCAATATCATTTTTTGATCTAACGAGTGTAGATGGTAATTTATGTGATAATTCCAAATTCATAGGGATGTTGTTGCTGCTGATTGTTTGCTGTAAGTCTGCAGTAGCTGTAGTTTCTGCCTCAATTTCATCTGTACCTTGTTGAGGCTGTTGCTGCATTTCATTTTTATAAGAGTTATTATTAGAATTAATATCCTCTCTAATATCTGAATAGCTATCCGTTGTATTCAAATTAGAATTTTGTTCTATAAGATTATTATCATTAGAAGATGAAATCTCCTTAGAATGATTATTTTGTAAACTTTTTACTTCATCTACAGGAAGTTTATGAATATTCATAAAAATATGATTAGCTTTCATAATAAAATGTTTATTTTAGTTATAATAAGAGCCGATATATGATTATGGGTTAAGGATGAATAATAATGCTCTTAATTTTATTATTCATAGTCAGAAACCATAGTAAAAGCAAAATAAAATCCAATCTTAAAATAAAATTATCAAATATTAAAGTTTGGTAAACTAAAATTTATTAAAGATTAAAATAATTATCAAATATAAAAAATAAAAAAAGTGTAACAAACTAAAAATAAATATTTTAATTGGTAAGGTTTTTTTCTGAAAATGCGATTCTCTCTGTGCCAAAATCAGAAGGGTAATCTTTCTTATGATGCAATAAGCTCAGATTCTCCCTCTATAACCGTCGGTACTTTCAATTATAGATTTGGATATTCTCTTCTACTACTCCACCCTGTTTTTTTTAGTTCCATAGATTGAACTTTTTTTAATTAATTTTATTTTTTATTCGACCATTGTTGTTGTTCCTATTTTTATTAGTTCTTCTTTAAGTTTTATCTGTAACAACAGAAAATTTAAAACCATATTTTTATTAAAAACAATTATTAATTTTATCACATTTGATGAAGCTGCTGGATGCTCTATGGTTGGTTTTTTGCTTGTACGTTTATGGAAATCTTGCAGTTTCTTCAGTTTTATTATTCTTTTGTAATTTAAGTTACTATATATTATAATATTAAATTTAAAGAAATAGCATATTATTATTTTATTTTAATGAAGTTATGCTAAATATAGTTTTTGTTGATCATCATTATTCAGAATTTAAACATGAGACACTTACGAAGAAGTAAGGTTTATTGAATGTATATTATTACAATATTGATTTTATGTTTTCTGAAAAGGATAATATAAGTTTAGATTTATCAACATCTGAATTATATAAAAATTCTAGAACATTATTTATACTTTTTATAACTGAAATGATGGTAGTTAATAATATTTTCAATAAATACATAAAATTTGAAAATTCAATATTTATAGATAAATTGATTATATATGAAATAAGTGAAACTAAAAAAATATAAACTTTCACCTATTTTATTTAAATTTTCTAAAAATTTAAAATTATTAAAAGTTGATAAATATTCTGTAGGTATAAGTTATAATTATGTGCCTAAAAAATTTAGTAAAGCATATTATAATAATATAAAAAATTTTATGCACAAAATATTACACAACTTCAAGATTACAAAATTCAACTAATGCAAATGAAAATTAAAAAATAGTACCAAAACATATTTCTACTAATCTCTTAGAGGTTAAAAATATGATAGATGATGTTGATATTAACAATGAAGATATGTTAAAAATTATAAAAATTTGAGATTTTCTCTCAAAAGGGGGGGGAGGGTTATTCCGCAAAGCCGCGAGCACGTTACTTAAAATATTAAGTATGTAATAATGATTAAAAAATTTTCGAAAAAAAAATTTTTTTGATGTCAATCGCCCGCTCCGATACGCCCGATTTATACGTATTGATTTAAATTTAATAATAATGTCATATGCTACATGTTGTCACCAAAACATATAGAAAATTATACCTTTGATTTAATATTTTTCATGATATATAAAATTTTTTATTTTTTGTAGGTCGAGTTAAATTAATAGCTTGACGTGTACTACACGCGCGATGAGCACCGCGCCGCCATACGGCAACGAGGCTCTATTAATATAAATTTAGGTTTTATGTTGATTATTTTAAAATTGTATATAAAGTTGAAAATTATTTGTTATTTTATTAAAATAATAATGGTAAAAATCCAGATATTATTTTTATGATTATATTATCTTCTTGTTATCTTTTATTAATAAATGCTGTTACATCTAGACGAGATAAAACTTTGTCCCATAATAGGATAACCACTTTAATATTACTATATTCAACTTTTTTAGCTTTAAACAGTTTACATATGACATGCATAGAAACAGGGATTGGAGTATATGGGGGATTATTTCTAGTAACTACTATTACACAAAACTTTGTAGTGTTTATATTTATATTAAGTTTTTTATATATAAATATAGAATCATTTTATTGTAGAAACCTTCAAGATATAAATGATCCGGATGCCGCCTACGATAAAGGAAGGTCTGCCCCTTTCGATCCTTCGCTCGTAGGTATATTAGATACTAGTGTGAATGCTGATGGTAAATATAATATAATGGTTATATCTAGTTTACTTGATTTTCCTATAATTATATTATTTATATTAACAGGAGCAGTGTGTTTAATGTCCTGTTGTGATTTAATTACAATGTTTTTATGTCTAGAATTGCAAAGTTATGGATTGTATATTTTATGCTCAATATATAGAAATTCTGAATTAGTTATCGGAGCAGGTTTAACTTATTTTTTACTTGGTGGACTAAAATTATATAATAAATCCTTCTTAATCTGCCTACAACTATCAAACTTCGAGAACGCCTTAAAGCTTAAGATATCAAGCTATATCCGTAAGGCTATATGTGGATGAAGTAATAACTTATGTAAGGTAATAATAAATCTTAAGATGAAGAAAACTAAAATAGGCTATTGCGTATCTAAAATAATAAATAAATTTATTATAAATGAACAAAGAGTATACGGTAGTTTATCTATTAAGCCGCAACTAAGAGATTTAAAGTGTATTCTAATGGGTTTCGAAAGAAATTATCAAATTAAAATCTTATCTAACCAAATAAATTTAAAAGGAACGCGATTATTTATTTCTAAAGCTCAATTAGTTAACTCCTGTTTTGAAAAACATAATTTTGATACACCACTTAATAAAAAATTACGAACTGCAGCCTTATTTTTAGCAATTTTAAATATAAAAATTCATTTAACCAAAATTTTTCTTCAGCTTTTTCTTGCCCTTCTATATCACCAGAAATATATTATGAAAATCCACACAAAGAAAAAATTGCAAAATTTTTCTGATAATGAAGGATTATAATTGGTATTTATTTATGAAAAATAAATACCCGGTAAAACATATGTGGGTAGCGCGTCCGCGTCCGCGTCCGGCGTCCGCGTCCGCGTCCGCGTCTAATCTCTCTGGTATATTACGTCGTTATCACTCTTCAGCTTATATGAATGGTGTTTTAAAAATATCAAAAGTATTATATTTTCTGCTATATTAAAAAACGGGATAGAAAATTTTTCTCTACTATTATAGAATATTGTCTACCAGAAAATGTATAGAAAGAGAACAATATTACATCGATTTATTGAAACCTGAATATAATATAAAAAAAAGGTAGTTCATCTTCAGGTTATAAACACACGTAAGAAAATCTAGCTAAGATGAGGAAAAAAACGATCTGAAGAAACTCGAGCTAAGATCTCTAGTTCTTTATCAGGAAAAGCAAACCCTATGTTTGGTAAAAAAGAGAATTACACCCGATGTTTGGTAAATCTATTTCACAAGAAACTAAATCTAAAATTAGAGCAGGAAAAGGTACAGCAATAAAAGTAACTGATAAAAAAAAAATACTTCAGAAATTTTTTCTTCAATAAGAAAAGCAGCAAAAATGTTAAATATAGATCATTCAAGTTAATCTAGATATCTAAAAAATACGAATTGTTTTATTTTTAAAAATAGATACAAAATAAAAAATATTTAAGAATGACAATAAGTAATAATTTTATTTCACGACAAATAACTTGTGGTAGGATTAATAGTGAACAATATTTAGTAATATTAATAATATTTTAATCAGATGATATTGAAAAAAAAAAATACTAATTTCATTATTCCAATAGTTTATTTTGAATACTTAAAAATATTTAGATTATTTGACGTTTAAAAAAGCATATTTTTATATATTAATAAAGATAATTCTAATTTAAACAAACAAGATCTATACTTAATTATTATCGAATTAAAAATGAAAAAAGTTAAAAGGGTGGGGCATTGTTGTTGAAAAGATGAAAGAAAAGACATTTAACTTTGTAAGTACTAGAGCAAATTCGTAAAATAAAGGCTAGAATGAATACTGGAAAAGATAAAAGTGACGTGCCGCGTTAAGCGCGGCTACGTTGCAGGGCGCCTTGGCGCCCCCCCCCGTTTTTAAAGTTTAACTTAAAATTATTTGTATGATAAATTTGATAAATTTGGGATTATCCTCTTGTTTTATTCTATTAGGATGATGATATAATTATTCAGGTCTTAATTTTAAAGCTTGTCCTAAACAATTAAATTCCGAGAAAACCTTAAAGTTTACAGTACCAATCAGCCGTAGAAATTCTGTATGAGTATGAACTAATCATTCATGTAAGGTAACAAGTTGTAATATACAGAAAACTAAAATAGGTAACCGCGGATCAAAGTCAGTAGGAATAAATAATTTTACTGTAATAGACCAACGAATATACAATAATTGACATGTAACATCTACATATTTATTAGATATTCTAACGAGTTTCGAAAGAAATTATCATGTAGAAAACTCTTCTAACCTAATAAATAGACAGATAAGATTTTATACTATTATTCAAAATATTAATTCTTGATTTATTACAGGTTTTTAGAAGGATAAGGTTGTTTCAGTGTTAATAAGACCAAAAATGTTAGAATGAAATTTGGTTGACATATTCAAATTATATTTAAAATAGGTGTCTACATAAAAGAGATTGAAATTTATTAAATAATATAAATACTTTCTTTGGAGTGGGTAAGTTTATAAACAAGAGACTAAAGGAGTTCAATATATGGTACAAAAGAGTTAGATATTATACTAAATCACTTAGAGAAATATTTTCTAATTACAGCGAAAAAGTGTAGTGATTTGGTAGTTTTTAGATAAATAGTTTAATTAATATCTAACAAAGAACATATAACTTCTGAGGAATTATTAAAACTTATTTCATTAAAAGCATCTTTAAATAGAGGTCTTTATTCAGAACTAAAGGTTGCTTTTAAAGAAATTATTTCACTAGCTCATTCTTTAGAAAAAAATAATTTAATACCCCTTCCTTTCTGATTATTAGGTTTTACTTCTGAGGAGGGTTGTTTCTATATACATATTGTAAATTCTCCAAGTCATAGACTTAAAAAAGAGTAAAATTAGTATTTGAATTAAGTCAACGATAAAAACAATTAATGGAAAAGATCAAAAATTATTTATCTTGCGGGCATGTTTATAAAAAAAAAGATATTTGTGTATATCGAGTAGAAATTCCGATATTATAAATAAAATTGCTCCTTTCTACCAGAAACATCCAATACTTGGAAAAAAATCAAAAAAGCGAAGCTTTTTTGATTGACGTAAAGTATTAGAGTTAATGAAGAACAAAGCTCATCTTACTCAGAAGGGATTAAATCAAATCATGAAGATTAAAGCCGGTATGAACAAAGGAAGATATTTTGAGGAATTATAAGGTTATTTTATCTATCTTTATCTGTCTATTGTTTTATAGTTAATTTGTCAGCTCGTAGCTGAAAAAACAACAAAATAACATTATTGGTATGAAAAATTCTATTTCCGTGCAGGCTTACTGTATGCTAATACAGGTTTAACATATCTTGATGGAATTTACATGATATATAATTTAAGTGATACAATGATCACGCAAGGCCAAGAAATTATAAGTTTACTTGAATATCAAGTTAAAACATGAATAAAATCTGATGAAATTAATTCTATTCATACTTTTGATATGTCGCTGATAATCTTATCAGTAGGATATTTATTTAAAGTTTCTTCAGCTCCATTTCATTTCTGATCTCCTGTTAAGTGATTTGGGAAATTACGTATAGGGGGAAATATTATTAAAATCCAGGAACACTCTAAAGCTTCTTATACCAAAGCATAGTTGAAAAATTGTGAGCGAATGAATTAAATACTCATGTAAGGTAACAAGTAAGAAAATTTATGAAAAGATAAAGGGTTATGATGGATCTAAGTCAGTAGTATGAAATAATACTACTGTAAAAGAGCAAAGAATATATAGTAGTAGACTAAATTACATATTTTGTTTAAGACATATTCTAATGGATTTCAAAACAAATTATCAAGTAAAATTCCTTTCTAATCATTTTATTTACAGAAAAAAATTAAATTTTTATTCTTCTATGACTACTTATCATTTTCTTTCAAGAGGAAAGTTGAATTTTTATTATTCTATGGCTACTGAACAATTAGAAATTAAACTAAATCCCTATTTTATTACTGGATTCACAGATGGTGAATGATGCTTTTCAATAACCATTATAAAAAATTCAAAATTTAAATTTGGTTGAAGGGTTCAAGCAAAATTTTTTATTAATATTCATAAAAAAGATCAAAGAATTTTGGATGGAATACAAGCTTATTTTTTGGGGGGGGTATAGGAAGTATATATAAACACGGAAAAGATAACAGTATTTCATTTGATGTTCAAACAATAAAAGAATTACAAATTATTATTTCTCATTTTGATAAATACCCTTTAATAACTAAAAAACGAGCTGATTATGAATTATTTAAATTAGTTGTTAATTGTATGCAAAAAGGTGAACATTTAACAATGGAAAGATTAATAAAAATTATTTGTATTAAGGCTTCTATGTATTTGGGAATTTCAGATGAATTACTTGCAGCTTTTTCTAATATTATACCTGTTTCGAAAGTATTAGTGTTAGATAAAGAAATAAAAGATCTAAATTGATTAGTAGGATTTTTTCAGCTGAAGGCTGTTTCTACATTAGTATTTATAAATCGAAAGCAAAAATAGGAGAAACTGTTAAACTAATGTTTAAAATTTCTCAACATATTAAAGAGGAGCAAATATTGAAAAGTTTAGTTTCTTATTTCGGGTGTGGTCGTAATTATTCATTAAAAGATTCAGGGGGAAGTTTATTATTACAAAATTTAAAGACTTAACTGATATCATTATCCCATTCTTTGATAGAAATCAAATACGTAGAAGTAAAAGTTAAATATTTTCAAGATTTTAAAAAAGTCGCCGAATTAATGAAAAATGAAGCTTTATTGACTACTGAGGGATTAGAAAAATCCGTAAAATCAAAATGGGAATGAACAAAAGAAGAAATAAACCATAGTAACGAGGCCGGATACGACGGGCCTTTGATACACGTCCGTATCTTCTGTAAATGATTTAAGCAAAATTGTTGATCATTTTCATAAATATACTTTAATTTCAAAAAAACAAGTTGATTTTTTTATTCAAAAAAATTTTAGATTTAATTAAATGTAAAGAACATTTAACAATTTAAGGTTTACAAAAAATTATTAATCTTAGAGCTTCAATGAACAATGGTTTATCGGATGGATTAAAAGCAGCTTTCCCTAATATTATTCCTGTTCAGATACCTTTTGTTAAAAAATCATCAAATTATTGATTCCAATTGAATAGCTGGACTCATAACAGCTGAAGGTTATTTTTATGCTCATATTTATAATTCAACAAAATTAGGTAAATCTGTATTATTAGGCTTTGTATTAACTCAACATTTGGAAAATGAACAAACATTGAAAAGTTTAGTAATATTTAGGCTGTGGTAAAGTTTATGTAAAATCTAAACAAAATGCAGTTGATTTTAAAATAACTCGTTTAGAGTTATTATTGGATAAAATTATTCCATTATTAGAAAAATATCCATTGAGTGGAAGTAAAGCTTCAGATTTTGCTGATTGACGTAAAATAGCTTTATTAATAAAAATAAAGCTCACTTGACTCCAAAGGGATTAGATTTAATTTGTAATATCAAAGAGGGTATGAGAAAAAATAAAAATCCAAAATAATTTATTTTTTTAGTTTTCGTAAATATAGATAAAATTTTCTACTATGGATGTATATGATGCTTTACCTACTATAATTACTTGTTTTGTGGCCGTAATGGCAAAAATTTCAATTTTTATATTTATGTTAGATTTAGTTCATTTTGCTAGTGGAGCAAAAACTGAATTTACCTGAACAGATATCTTGGAAGGTGATTTAATAAATCACCTATTATGAGATCAACTATTAAATTCCTGGGACACCCTAAAACTTAATATACCAAATTATAATTGAAATATTATTAGTGGATGAATTAATTATTCATGTCTGGTTATAAGTTCTAAGATTGTTGAAAAAAAAAATGGTAAATCAAGGATCTAAATCAATTATATCTTCTAAAAATGTAATTGTAAAAGAGCAACGAGTATATAATAGTTGACTAAAAAATATTTTATGTTTAAAATATACTCTAACGGGTTTCGAAAGAAACTATCAAGTTAAATTATTTTTTTACCAAATAAATAAATGAAGATCTTATAGTTCTGTAGCTATTGATTCTAAAGTAGATAATCCTTTATTAAATCCTTACTTTCTTACTGGCTTCGTAGATGGAGAAAGTTGTTTTCAAGTACAAATAAATTCTTCTAAAACAACTAAAACAGGTTTAACGGTACAAGCAAAATTTTTGATTGGTATAAATAAAAAAGATCTAGTAATTTTGGAACTAATTAAATCTTATTTTAAAGGAATAGGAAATATTTGGAAACAAGGCAACGATAGTGTATTGTATAATGTTACTTCTCTACATGATTTAACTAATGTAATAATTCCTCATTTTGATAAATATACTTTAATAACTCAAAAGAAAGGTGATTTTATTTTATTTAAAGAAATTGTTGATTTAATTAATCGTAAAGAACATTTAACATTGGAAGGAATACAAAAGATTTTAGCAATCAAAGCTTCTATGAATTGAGGTTTATCAGATCAATTAGCAAAAAAATTTCCAAAAGTTAATCCTATATCTAGACCTTTGATTGTAGGCCAAAGCATAAAAGATCCAAATTGGTTAGCAGGGTTTATTAATGGAAAAAGTAATTTTACAATAAGTATTTTCAAAAGTACAACTAAAACTGGATATACTGTAAGATTAATGAATAACTCAACATTCTCGTGATGTTGAGTTAATGAAGAGTTTGGTTGATTATTTTGGTTGTGGTCGATATGTTGCTGGTCCTTTAACTAAAATCATGGTGATTTTATTGTATCCAATTTACCTGATATAGTCGAAAAAATTATTCCATTTTTAAATAAATACCCTATTATTGGTAATAAAGCTTTAGATTTTTCTGATTTCTGTGAAACAGCGTATATAATGAAAGCTAAGGTTCATAATACAAATGAAGGGTTAGAAAAAATAAAAAATATTAAAGCAGGTATGAACAAAGGAAGGAATAAGTAAAATTTAAGGGCTTTTACTTTATACATTTATTTATTTATATGATAAATTTAACCGCTATGATTAATAAGTTCATTCTTTTCATTAATAATAGGAACAATAGTAGGATTAATACAAGTTAGAATAAAAAAATTATTTGCATATAGTACTATTAGTCATGTAGGTTTTATACTGTTAGCTTTAACTATTAATACTATAGAATCTATTCAAGCATTTATATTTTACTTAATACAATATTCATTAAGTAATCTTAATTTCTTTATTATATTACTTACTATGGGATATTATCTTTATTATTATTATCCTACTCTGAAAATGACAGATCAGGTTAATTCACCTAAAAATTGATTACTTAAGGGTGCAAAAATCAAATTCCTGGAATTTCTTAAAGCTTTATATACCAAACTTACTTATGAAAAAGTAAGTGGATGAGTTAATTACTTATATAAGGTAACAACAATAAAGATGTTCAAAAAAAAATAGAAAATCTAGGATCTAACTTAATAACTTAGGGTATTATAAAAGAGCAACGAACAGATGGTTTTTAATGTATTGAATTAATACATTTAAAGTATGGTCTAATGGGTTTAGAAATAAATCATCGTTTAGAATGTTTTTTAATCATTTAAATATCTTGAAAAATTAAAAAAGATGATATTCTTCTCTAACAAACCTTTTAGATAATTCATTATCTAATCTAAACCCCTTGATATCTTACAGGTTTTTCAGATGGTGAATCAAATTTTAGAGTGATAATTATCAAAAAAAATTCAACAAATATAGGTTGAGTTGTACAACCTGTTTTTCAAATATGTTTACACAAAAAAGATTTAAATTCATTAGAAGAAATTTGTACATTTTTAGGTGTAGGAGATATATATAGTCATCAAAAAGAATCTTGTAACTATATCGTACAGTCTTTAAAAGGTATAAAGGCAATAGTGGATCATTAAAAAAAATATCCTCTTTTAACTAAAAAACGTGAATATTTCTAATTATTTGCACAAATAGTTACCTAGATAGAAAAAAAGAACATTTAACTCTTTCTGATTTACATGAAATTATATCTCTTAAAGCTTCAATAAATTTAGGTATTCCTTCTAACTTAAAAACTGCTTTTCCTGATATTACCCAGCTATGAGGCCAAAACGTTCAGATGAAGAATTATTAAATTGAGTGGTAGGTTTCACAGCAGGTGAAGGATGTTTTAGCTTTAGAATCACTGAAATAAAAGCAGTAAAAGTAGGTTACCAAGTTCAATTAAGATTTAATATTACTTAGCATTCTAAAGATAAGGCACTTATAGATAGCTTCGTAAACTTTTGGGCATGTGGTAAGATGTATTCAAGATCTAAAGAAAATAAAGTTGATTTTTAAATTATAAAATTTAATGATCTGTGTGATAAAGTTGTGCCTTTATTTCTAAATATATAAATCATTTGAAAAATTTTTGTTCTAATTTAGAGGTATATTTAGTTAATATAGAAATATTTATTAAAAGTATATTTAAATGATAAATCTAAATAAAATGTTTAAGACAATTAATAATTTAAAATTGTTACAGTTTTTAGTCTTATTGACGATAAGTTTTTACTTTTTTCACTCTACTGAAAATGATGCTTTTTTGGCTTGTTCAGTTATCTTTATTCATCTTTACTTTACTACTGGATTTTTAGATGCCGAATGTTGTTTTTCAATCACTATCAGAAAAAACTTAAAATGTAATATTGGTTGGTCAATTGGACTAACTTTTTCTATGGCACTTCATAAAAAAGATCTTTCACTATTAAAATCTATTCAAGAATCCTTAGAAAGTATTGGTAGTATTACAAAGCATAATAAGGATTCTATTCGACTACAGGTTACATCGAAGAAAGACTTGGCAATAATAATAAAGCATTTAGAGATATTCCCTTTAATTACGCAGAAGTTCCCCGATTATCTATTATTAAAACAAGCTTTTGAATTATATTCAAATAAAGAACATTTAACAATTCAAGGTTTAAAAAAACTCGTCGCTATAAAATCTGCAATGAATTTTAGGTTTATCAAATGAATTAAAAAAAGCCTTTCCTGATGTGAAACCTGTAACTAGACCTTTAGTAGCCGGTAAAACAATAAAAGATCCTAATTGAGTAGCTGGATTTGTTACTGGCGAAGGAAACTTTTCTATTAATATTATTAAATCTAATACAGCTATTGGAGAAGCCGTAAGTTTAATTTTTTCAATTTATCAACATTCTAGAGATGAAGTGCTAATGAAGTCTTTTAAAAATATTTAGGTTGTGAAAATTGTTTTAATTATAGAAATGCAGTTGATTTTCGAGTTAGAAGTTTTTCAGACAACGAGCAAATAATAATACCGTTTTTTGAGAAATATCCAATAGAAGGAATAAAATATAGAGATTATAAAGATTTTTGTGAAATAGCTAAGATTATGAAAGATAAAGGTCAGCTGAAGGTATTAAAAAGATAAAGTTTTTAAAATCTAGAATGAATACAGAGAGAGTATATGATTAATTCTTAATTTTTAGAGAGGAACAAGATAAAACAATATGGGATTTATATTCTTCTGTTTTATTATTGTTGTTTTTAAATAAATAAAAAATTAGCTATTCTCCATTTGTTTCATATAATTTTAAAAAGACCAATAATTCTTTTTTTTTACGAGGTGTAAAATCTAAAGATTTTTCAGATTTTTGTAAAGCAATAGAAATAATGAGAACAAAAGAACATTTAACAAAAAAAGGGTTAGATAAGATACGAAAATTAAAAATGGGTATGAACAAGGGTAGAAAATAAATACTTAAGAGAAACGTCGCGCGTAGAAAATGCGCGCGATGTTTTATAGCGCCGTCAGAAGCGGCGTTCAAATCTAATTTAGTAAGGCTCGTCATTTTTTCCTTATAGTATTTTATTATTTTTTTTATTTACCGTAGGATTTTTTATGATAATTCTGAATTAAATGTTACAGTTTATTGATCAACTTAAAGGGTTTTTTAATAAAAATCATATGCTATCTCTTTGTTTAGCAATTACTCTCTTTTCTTTTGCAGGTATTCCCCCATTACTAGGATTTTTCGGTAAACAATTGGTATTATCTGCTGCTTTAGATAAAGGTTTTTACTTTATGACTTTAGTTGCAATAATCACTAGTGCAATAGGTGCTAGTTACTACTTAGTGATAATAAAATCAATTTATTTTGATAAAGATAGACAGATAGTAGATGAACATTTTGTTGAAATTATATATGATATATATTGAAATAGTTTTAAATTAAAAGGAGAAAAAGTTAATATTTTAAATAATAAAAATAGATTATTATCAACATCTTTATCTTTAATTATATCTGGTTTAACTTTAATAATATTACTATTTATTATTAAGCCTTTATTTTTATTAAGTATGGCGAGTGTACTCGCTCTTATATTATTTAATACATAAATGGTACAAATTAATGAAGTTTATAATCCTTATTTTATAATAGGATTTTGCGTCACCACTTATAATAAACAAAAATTAGTTCGTAAATATAGTAAAAAACCTCTCATACAACAAGAAATTAATCATAACATTAGTTTAATTATTTGAGTAACTAATTTATTATTTATAATAGGAGAGAAATTTTCTCGTAATGAGTTATCTATGGTAAAATTTTTTTATCCTAGAAATATCGTAGTTCGGTTATTACTTTCTGATGCATGATTAACTTTTGATAAAAAAATTTCAAGGTTAGGGTTTCAACAGTTTTTTAAACATACTACTTATGTTTTATTTGTTTTTAGAATATTATCTCATTATAGTAATTCTAGTCCTCGTTTAACAAGTGGTATTAGATTAGATAATAAGTTTTACGGGTTGCAAATTTTTACTAGAGCAATGCCATGTCTAATTGAATTACGATATTTATTCTATTTTAAAGTTAAAATAATACCAAAAAACATTTATGATGTGTTAACACCTGTTGCTCTTGCACATTTAATTATGGGGGATGGATATGCAGAAAGGTATGGTTTAGTTATTTGAACTAATTCATATACAATACAAGATGTTGTCAAATTAATTAATGTTTTTATAATATGGTACAGATTAAAGAGTAATATACGTAAAAAACAACAAAATAATAAAACTGAATATATGATTTACATTAGACAAAGTTTTATGCCTTTACTCAAAACTATAGTAGATCCTTATACGCATTTCTCTATACTATATAAGATAAATAATATAGTTAATTTTACAACTTGAACTAAAAATTTTTATTATAAGTTTGATAGTAGTATGATATTATTTTTAATTATTACAACAAAATTATTATCAATAAATATTATTTTATTATTTATTTTAAATTTCTCATTGCCTAGATTAAGTGAAATTTTATTTTTAAAATTAATTTTATAATGAATTCTTTAAGTATTTACATTTTGCTTGTTCCTATAATAAACATATTATTACTTTCTTTAAACATATTATTAGGTCCTGACCGAAAATATGGCGAAAAGAGAAGCTCATTTGAGTGTGGTTTTCATTCTTTTCTTGGTCAAAATAGACAACCATTTAATATTTCTTTTTTTTTATTTGGATTGTTATTTTTAATATTTGATTTGGAAATAATATTAATATTTCCATATACTTTAAGTGCTGATCATAATTCTTCTTATGGTTTGACTATAATTTTTGCCTTTTTTATAATTCTTACTGTGCTTATTATTATCTTAACTATAGATAATATCGCAGTGTTGGTTAATTTCCAACTCTATAAAGTGTTAATTTTTTTATTCTTCATTAGATGAAAATGTTAATTTATTATTTTTTATTTTAATTTCGAATGCAAGTAATTATGGTGAATTTTTTACTATGGAATGTTTTTATGGTCTTTCTATTATATCTGCAGCAATTTATGCTAACGCTTATACTGATAAATTGCTAATACTAAAAGAAAACAAGGGTAAATCTGGTATTTACAGATGAATAAATAAAGAATCAGGAAAATCTTATATTGGAAGTAGTATTAATTTATCTCGTAGACTTTTAGAATATTTTAATACAAATTATTTATTAACAAAATCTAATATGGCTATTTGTAAAGCTTTGCTTAAATATGGTTATTCAAATTTTTCTCTTGAAATTATTGAGTATTGTAAACCTGAAAAGAGCGTTGAAAGAGAGCAACATATTTGGATCTTTTACCTAATTTTTATAATATATTACCTAATGCGGTCTCATCATAGGGCTTCAACCATTCAGAAGAAACGGTCGCAAAATTATCAGCAAGTAAAAAAGGAGAAAAAATCCAATGTTTGGTAAAAATGTAATATATTCAGAGGAAACACGTGCAAAATTATCTGCAGCTAAGAAAGGAAAAAAAAATCCAATGGTAAAAAGAGGGGGGGGGGGGGAGGGGAAAATCACCCTATGTACGGTAAAGGTAGAGCAGAAGGATCTGGTAGACCAATACAAAAAATAGAAGTGTTTGATAAAAAATAATATAAAAACAATATATGATTCTATACGTGAAGCTGCTAGAGCTCTAAACATAAAACAATATACAATTTCTAGCTATTTTCTCGGAATCAATAAAGGCCCTTATAAAGGCTGATACATTTTCCAAAAAATATAATATTTTGGGTATTATAGCTAGTAATCCTTTAGATCAAAAAATTTTTTTTTATATGCGTTTTGTTTTTGTTAATTTATTTAATTTCGAACCCAAATAATATATGCGTTTCTTTTAAACAATTGTTTTATAATAAAAATTTTACATCTAAAGCATATAAAGGTAATATGCAAATTGAAAAAATTTTTTCAAATAATTTACAGCCAATAAATAACTGTGAGTTAGAGCCTTACTTTTTAACAGGATTTTCAGATGCGGAAAGTACTTTTTATATAAAAATTAGCCAAAATAATAAAATATCTACAGGATGATTAATAAAACTTACGTACAAAATAGGTTTACATAAAAAGATACTCCATTAAAGTTAATAAAAAATTATTTTAATAATGTTGGTGATATTTATGATAAAGGAAAATATATATCAATATAAAGTTTCAGGAATTAAAAATTTACAAATTATTATAAATCATTTTGATAATTATCCTCTAATAACTCAAAAGTATGTTGATTATATTTTGTTTATACAAGCGTATGAATTAGTTAAACAAAAAGATCATTTTAACTCCTGAAGGTTTACAAAAATTGTAAATATACGTGCTTCTATTAATAAAAGTTTATCAGAAAAATTAAAATATTATTTTCCAAACACAATCCCGGTTGAAAGATTGTTTATTGTAAATCAAAAAATTAAAAACCCTTATTGATTAGCGGACTTTAGAGGGGGGGAAGGGAGTTTTATGATTAAACTTACAAGAATTTTCAGCAAATAAAGTAGGCTCTGCTGTTGGTTTAAAATTTCAAATAACTCAACATGTTCGTGATATTGATTTAATGAAACATATTATTGAATATTTAGGTAGTGGTTCATATAAACTAAGACCAAATGGATTGGTAGGTGATTTTTTGTGCTAAAATTTCTTGATATTAAGCTTAAAATTATTCCGTTTTTTTTATCCTATTTACAGGGGGGTAAAAGTTTTAGATTTTGCAGATTTTTGTAAAGCTGCAGAATTAATAAAGACTAAACAACATTTAACTCCGGCAGATTTCTTAAAAATTAAAAAAATTAAAAAATGGAATGATTCTTAAAAGATTTAGTTAAATTCAAATATTAATATATATTAAAAATTATTTTATTTTTATTTTACTATTTAAAAATAAGTTTTTTATTTACATTTTATATTAAATCTGGCATTCTAAATAAAATAATTTAAATCAACCTGAAATAATTAATGCTAATTTTAAACCCATCTCAAAGCTGGCCTGTATTTTCCTTTATAAAAAAATTAACTAAGATTAAAGAGGGTTACTACCGGATAATTTTATATTTATAGAAAAAGAAAGTGAAAACGGTTAATGATATTCTTAATTAAAAACCGTCGGCAGTTGTAAATGTCGCTACAGACTGGTTCACAAAGGTTGTGCTGAAATGCACGTCTAAATGTACAGTTGGATTTTGTATCGAGTAGTTTAAGGCTCGTAAAGAATAAATATTTCACTATAACATTGAAAAACTTTTTTAATCAAAATTGAGGATTTTGTTATGAAATAGGTAAAAATGCATTAAAAGTATATATAGATAAAAAAAGATTTTTAAAATATAATAGATGTATTTTAAAATCTAAATATATGATAATCAAATCAAATCGTAAAAATATAAATAATATTTCTCTAAAATAATATCACGGTTTTATCTTTATTTAAATATTGGTAATTTTTATTTCAATTATAAATAAATCTATTTAAATATAAGACTAACAATAAGCCTATTTTTTTATTTGCTTTTGTTTAACAAAGCAACATTATTTACGTAATCTCTCACAGATTAATGATTCTAATTCAGTTTAGGGTCAAGTGCTAATCTATTAAAGTTAAGCTAAACTGGCTTCAATATCCAATGTTTTAATAATAAGGATGTAACTTGTATAAGCTGTAAAATGAGAGGGGGGGGGGGAGGTTACTTTTTATTTATATAAAGAGAAAGGTTTTCCGTAAGATTGCAGCAAGGCAGTTTTAAATGCACTGTGTAATGTTTATATTGATAAGCTAAGAGACAGGGACATTTTCTAGGTGGCTGAGCTTTACTCGCCGAACTTAACGAACCCTCCCCTTCGCTTTTAAAATTAAAGCATTTTTGGTCTTAATGATAATTTTCTGTTAAAATTATTACTGATATATAAGGTTAAATAAATATAAATAGCTTGGCGCGCGCTCCGCGCGAGAGGGCTTCGCAGCAGAGCAGGCGAAGCCCTCTTTTAAGAATTTATGAGACGAGGTTAATACCTATTAGGGGGGGTTAGTATATGGAATTGTAATTTTGAAATATAAATATTCACGCATAGCGCGGGCGCGACGGATTTAATCAGAAGTTAGTAAAGCTAATTGAGTAAATAAAATGCTCATAAAAGTATAAAAGATATTATTTATTGCTAATACTACTTTAAAGGTGTTTTTATATATTTTTCATTTGTTATATAATTAACTCAATTCATTATTTAAAATTTTATAAATATTTAATAAAAAACTAAGTAGTGGTGTAATACTGGGGGGGCTATGCTTCAGCGATTAATAGGTTGAAACGACGTGAGGCAAAGGGGATGTTAACCATCCGCGGAGCAGCGATCGATTAAAATTAATAACCAAATAGTCTTGAGAATATTTGAAATAGAAATTATTAACAATAGGGATATACGTATAAAATGAAAATGCGCAGCCCATAGTAAGCGGTCCTTTCTTGTTTTCCATTAAGACGATCAAATATAAAATTTGAGATAACTTTTCTCATTATAATTATTATAATATAATAATCAAATATTTGATTTTGAGGTTATATTAATAATCTAAAGCTATGTTTACGTAAACAAATTATAATAAGGGGGGGGGAGGAGGTAGAATCCGGTAGCTGCTTATCCATTACGCGCAAATTTTTAAAACTTTATGACGATAGCGGTACGTAGATGTAAAAAAATTTTTTTTTATTACTGAAATAATTATGAAATAAAAAAATTTAACGTGCGCATTCGGGTTCTAATATTATAAATTATTCAATGTTTATTTATACAAATTAAATATAATTTAAATCTACAAAATTAAAGATTTAGTGTAATTTATTAAATTTTGCTTAATATTTTTTTATTTTGTTTTATCTTTTATAGAGTCGGTCAGCCTCGCCTTATCCGCGAGGGGGGGGGGGGAGGGGAAGAGGGGGGGGGCTCAAAAAAAATTTTTTATCTTAAAATTATAAGATAAAATTTTTTATAGTGAAATGGTCTTTATATTATTTTTATTCAAAAATGTCACTAGACCAAAGACAGATGGTACGTCTATGACAAGCTATGGCCTAGTAAATTTAAACTAAATTGTATGATTTGTTAACATCTATAGTACATAAAAATTTAAATAAGTGTTTTAGTGATTAGGAGTATCAGTTTTTAAATAAAAAACTTAAATTTTTATTTAAATTTATTAAATTAAAATAAGAAAAAGATTAGAAAAATTGTTAAGCAATTTTTAATTAAAAAAAAGAGTTAAATATTCTTAATAAGAATATTATATTGTACGTTGTTTTTATAAGCTATATATTAAAAATTATATCCTTAATCACGGCGCGGCTTTATGGCTGCGCTGTTTCAGCCGCCTGATAGGCGGCTGACGAAATTAGTCCGGAGGAGGGGGGGGGGGTATTATCTCTCGCCTTATAGAGAAAAAAAAAATTAAAGGAATTAATTTTTTAGTTTATAAGTAATTATACAAAATATAAAAATCAATATAAAACTAATAAGATGATTATATTTTTATTTAATACTAGTTAATTCATATATAAAATTAGTAGAGGTTAACTCAATTTAGTATAAACTGAAACTTATTTTATATAAAAAATTAGACCGGCCCGTAGGCGGCTCGACTGAATTTCCATAGCACACTGCATGAAACCGGTACGAAACGAAAATTTTTAATGTCTAACTCGGCCATTGTCTCAGTGGTATAGAGTCGCACACGAGAAGCGCGCGACGCATAAAAAGTATATATTTAGGCCTAATATAGACGAGTTTTATAACATATTATATATAGACGTTATAATTAAAAATTATATATTAAGATTTAAATTATTTTATTAGAAAGCTATAAATTTATATGTATAATTAGTAGCGTTTATTTTTTACACAAATAATTTGTAATAATAATAATTATTATTTTAATTATTAGATTACATAATTGAATTATACAAAGTTTTCTAAAATATATTTACTTTAATATCAATTTAATATATTATAATATTCTCACGTTTAGCTTAAAGGTAAAGCAACCTACTTCGGATAGGAGGATTATTTGTTCAAATCAGATAACGTGATTAGTTAGCGAGGAGGCTGCTAATGCAGCCTCCTTGCATCGCAGCGTGCGCTAAAGCGTGCGCGTGGCTCATATAATATAAAATTTAAACGTCGCATAGGGCACTTTGCGCGTGTTGATACGAAAATCTATTAGGCAGCTCAAATATATAAGTATTAAGTTTAACATGTAAATTGTTTACAATAAATATATAATTATTCAACTTTTTAACTTTAAATTATTATCAAGGTGTTACGCAAAGCGATAGGATGAAGGGTAAAGTGGGGGGGGGGGGGGATATTTGCCCTAATGGCTAGTTAAAAATGTTTTTAATTAAAAAATTAATGATAAAATTTAAAGGTATAATGTTATATTTTTGAACAAAAAAGAAAAGTTAATAATAATATTAAAATAATATAATAACTATATTACCAGTTAACAGTATTAAAGTTTTAATAAATAACACGAAGAATTAATCAAAAATATACTGGACAATAAGTATTTGTCTTAAAATGTAATGTTTGAGTATTAAAAATTCGTAATGGTAATATTAACATTAAGGATATTTACACAAAAAATTAGTTTTATGTAGAAAATTTAGGAGTCATGAAAATTTAATATTAATATACAGATTTTTAGTATTATCGGCCAGGCGCTATAGCGGCGATTATACATCACCAACGCGGTAAAACGGAGATGTATAAACTAAAAATATATTAAATATTGAAGTTATGCAAATATGTTATGGTTAAATAAAAATTAAAATAAAATTTAATTACATAATTAAGTATTATAGAAATATAGTAAATTGAGAAAATTTGCATACAATTAGAAAATTTTCTGAGTATTGATGTTACACGCGTAATAATCAATGCCCGCCGTTAGCGGGCGATGAATTTAAGGGGGGGGGGTAATTAATTAGGAGGTAGGTGCCCGGTTGAATTGCCTTTTTTATTTAAAAAATTAATAAAATAATGTAGGTTCTTTAATATTTATATTAAAAAAATTAAAAATAAGAACAAAATTTATTATTTTAAATTTAATATAAAAATTTAGGGTTATTAAAATTTAAAGTTGTAACTTTGAATAAATATATAAACAAAAATTTAATTTGCACTTACGCTGTACTCAAAAAATTTTGAAAATAATTTTTGTAAATTGCAATTCATTCTAATTTGAATAGCTTAATTGTTTGAAACTTGCTCTTAGTGTGAAAATATGCAGGACACTGACAATATAATTAAGACGGTGCGAGGCCCAAGGGTTTCAGAGAGGTCGACCGCCGCCGTTTCGCGACGGTCGACTAATTTTTAAGAATATAGGCAATTTAAGCAAATAGAAAATAACAATCAGAACACCCATAAATATGCTTTTTTATATTTTATATAAATCTTTGTCTTTTGTAAAAATTTTTGAAAAATAATAAGATGACAAATATAACAAGAAGTAATTTTCAAGCCCATCCTTTTCATTTAGTTTCTCCTTCTCCTTGACCATTATTTACAAGTATTTCGTTGCTAACTCTTACTACATCCGGTGTTGTGATTTGAAAAATTAATATTATACCTTAAATTATCAAATTCCAGTAATTTTCTAAAGCTTCTGATACCAGATCATATTAGTAAAATTGTGAAGGACTGAACGAATCAATCAGGTAAGGTAATAAGTCATGATGGAACCTGAAATGAGATATCACGGATCCGGGGGGGGGGGGGCTTCGGCTTGATGACAAGGGGAGAGGGAAAAACATACGGTTGTAAAAGAGCAATGAATAAATGGTAATTATTGCAATAATATAATGCGATTAAGATGTATTCTAATGGTTTATGAAAATAAACAACAAGTCAGAATAATTTTTAATCAAATTAATATACAAAGATTATTACAAATTAGTAGTTCATTAAAGCAAAATTTAATTAATCCTTGATATTTCACTGGTTTATACAAGATGTATGGGGTGTTTTAATATAAGTGTCGGCCGCCGTTAAGCGGCGGCTGACACATCGCGCGCCTTGGGCACGCGCTGTATCTAAAAGAAAGTAAGTGAAAACAAATACAAAATTTAAATTTTGTATTTGCTATAGATTTACATGAAAAGATAAAGCATTATTAGATAATATTCAAAAATATTTAGGGGGGGGGGTATCGGTAAAATATATATAAACAAGGATTAAAAACTATTCAATAAAATTCAAACTATTAATGAATTACATCTAATTACAGATCATTTTGATAAATATTCGTTAATAATTCAAAAACGGCAGATTATTAATTTTTAAACAAGCCGGCGCGTCGCGCAGTGATCGCGTAGGCAAAAAAGATTACTTCAAAGATTAAAAATAAATAATATTGTAGCGCGCATCGGGCGAAGGCCCGATTGCGTGCGATCATAGTTCAGGCGAGCGCTTAAAGCGCCACCCGAACATTTAACTTTGAATAAAAATTTGTTGCTCTTAAAAGTCAATGAATAGGGGTTTATCAACTTATTTAAAGGATGCCCTTTCCTAATATAATAAAAAAAAACCTTTATTTACAAATAAAGAAATAAAAGATCCCAACTAAATAACTGGATTTACTTTAGCTGAATATTTTTTATATAATTTTTCATAAACTGTAGAACGTAAATTAAAATAAAGTAAAATTAGGATTCAAGTTGACTTAACATTTGTCGCCGCCCGCGTTCGGCGGGCGGCGATGCCCAGCGATGTATAGAGTAGTCATCGCACGCTGTTTACAGCGCGCGACGATATGAAAAACTAAAGGGTAGTTTAGTAAACTATTTTGGGTGTAAGTATTTATAAAGAAAAAATTAGCTAATAATTATGTAGTTATAACATTCAGACATTTACTATAAAATCATCCCATTTTTAATCTTCATCCAAAAAGTTAAACGTGAATATTATATGAACTGGTGTAAGATCGCTGAATTAATGAGAAACAAATCTCATCTTACTTTAATAGGATTAAATGAAATTCGTAGTATCAAAACTACTATGAAGTAATTAAAAAAATTTTGTATTTATTCAACCGGGCGTGACGCCCGGGCGAATAAATCTGATAAAACAATTAAAAATCTGTGTCAAGGTATAATGTTATATGCCGGATTTAAATCAAGCTATATGCTTAAATATCTTAAGTTCATATTTATAAATAAGACAATCAGCAGGAAACCTTTTAATACTTGAGTATTTAGGGATCTTCAGAGATTATACGCTTGAGTTTTTAATGTAATATCCCTTATTATTATAAAAGCCATTCTTCGGTTAAATTTTTATTATGACACGCGATAAATTTTTTAGTCTTTTTCAAATTACTAATTTATTTTTTCTATAAAATAAAAAAGGGGGGGAGCGCGTGGCTTTGCTGATTCATACGCGCGCTACGAATCTATTAAAAATAAAATTTAATTATTCAGACTCAATATTTACTACTTACAACGTATTTGAATTAATGTTAAATTTAGTTATATAAATTCTTCTATTAATATAAATTTAGACCCTAAATACAATAAATCAAAGGGAAAAACGGAGGTGAACCTAATTTTATTCTTTTTAGCAATAAAAGTTTTATATTATTATAAAATAAAAAAATTAAGTTAAATTTTTTCTAGTACATTACACACTAAAGATATTAGTAAACAAAAAAAAATTTTTTTTTATTTTCCGAGTTTAAAAATAAAATAGAATACTTGTAATACCCATTTTATAAAAAATTTAATAAATATTATGTGTAAGTATTAATTTTATTTAATAAATTTTCATTATATAGTAACGTCGCGCGCTACGCGCGCGATGTTACAGCCGTCACAAAGTCATAACTAAATATATATGTAAAGATTATTTCATTATTTAATATACTATACAAGGGAGGGGGGGGGGAGGTAGTCACTTAGTGATTATTTTGGGTTTAGTAAGTAGCGATAATAAAGCGAAATAACCTTACTTTGCAGTGCAACAACGCATTTGTGCGTTGAGCGCTGCTTTATAGCAAGTATCTTAGTGAGGGGGGGGGGGAGGGTAAGGTTCATTTAACCCTAGAGGAATTAAAAATTAAACATATTAGATCAAACATGAAATTGTGATCTGTTAGGATATTACAAATTAAAAATAAAATATGATCCTATCCTTTATGTAAATAAAGGAGGGGTATATCTTAAGGGATATTTTAATATTACCGTCACGCAGAGAGGTTTTGCTGTGCGCGATGGGAATCATCCCTCCCCTCTTTTTTGAAGTGTAATTAATGTAGTTATATAAATTACAATCATAGAGAGGCTATCCCTATAGATCAAAATTATGGTATTAACAATGCACGGTTTTTCTAATGGAGGTTATCTTTTATTATTAGGATTATTATCATTAATTGCTTCTATGGCTTTTTGATTTAGAGATGTTGCTGCTGAGGGTCTTTTTACATACAGTATTTATAATTTAAATATAGTGTTAAAGTAGAATGAAAATAACAGAATTATTTAGATGTATCAATAACATTTTACAGTTATTAAAAAACTCAGGACAAAAATATATTCTGAATTAATAAAATAAAATCTATATACTTAGTAAATACCAAATCGAAGTAAACCTTTTTTATTCGGGTATTTTGCGTGGCCTTCCGTAGCATCGCAGCGGCGCTAAAGCGGAGCTACGCTTGTTTTATTAGATTTTATTAAAAAATTAAATAATTATTCAAAGCAATGCGTACAAGTCCTAATAAAATAGTCGAAAAGATTTATTAGTGAAAATGTAAAGTTCAAATTTAGATTGGCTCAATTTTATATGATAAGCCTACATGTTTATATTACTTTTATGGAAAAGTTAGCATTATGTTTTATAGTTAAACCAATCGACCGTCGTAGCGGCTGTCTGGTTTAACATCGCACACGCAACGAAACCGCGATGTTAAACCTTATATTAATAATAAGGGTTTAAAAATATTATTTTTAAGTATATCATCTATAAATAATATAATAATATTAATTTAATTAAGATTAAGAGTTATTAAGTATAATTATATAAAAAATGAAGGCTTATATGATAATATTTAAAGAACATATTAATGAAAATTAAAAATTAGATTTTTAATAAAGTCAGCCTCCATTTTCGGAGGCTGACTCTTCATGTGCTACATTGAGTCATGTATTAATTAATAATTAATATATGACAGTCTTTATACTAATAAGTGTTCTTTAAAATATTAATTATTTGCTGAAAACGGATAATATATAATTCAACCTGCAGGAAATTAAACCTATAAATATATTCTTAGAGATTGCACGTTAAAAGTTAATACGTTAATAATAACATAAACTTATTAGTTAAGATATAATTCAGTCTAGAAGTATCCGACACGGCCGGTATTACGGCCGCGCGGATATAAACGCGCCCGGGTAACGGAGGCGCCTAAACAAAGATGGGGGGGGGGGGGAGCAGCACGTGAATCAACCCCTTATTGAAAAAAAAATTTTTTTCAAAGGTGGTTGATACTAAACACAGCTTTATAGAATTATTGACTTTATATTATACTTTTGAGATTTAAAGTGCCCTCTTTAAACTTAACTATATGCTGGAACCTCTCCTTAAAATTTGGAGAAAAATCAGCAGGAAACCTAATTTAGAGGATCCGGGCGACGCCTTAAGGCGGGCGCTGGATCCTTAGGGCGCTTTACGGTCGTCGGATCCTCAGAGATTACACGTTAAATGTTAATAGGTTAATTATGCTATAATTAACCTATTAGTTAAGATATAATCCAGTCGAGATAGATATCTCGATTTTTTAGATTTATTTAGGTGATCACACCTAAAATGTTTATGCTAAATAATTTAATAATAAGAACGCCTTTATTAAATAATTACTATTCTTTAAATATGAATGAATTTAATGTTAGATTTATCACACAAGTGTATCAAATCAATTAGATTATTATTTAGTAGGTGATTTAATCGTAGGTGAGGGATCTATTATTCTTAGAAAAGGAAAACAAAAAATTTATCGGAAATTCGTTTTTATTTTCAGTGTAAATGAATTAAAAATGAAAAATTACAATAAAATTTTAAAACAGGTTAGCCCTAAGTTAAGGAGGGCCTATGAGAGGGGTGAGGGCCTTGGTCGCCTCTTGGTTCTATTTATGTAGAAAAAGAGGAAGTCAACAAGTATTCTTCCGGCGCTGAGGTAAAAAAAATAGGAGTTTACAAATATAGTATAACAAACGCGTATGCGGTTATTAGTGTAATTAACTTGATTAATGGAAAATATCGAACATCAAAAAGACCCGGTTTATGTAAAGCTATATTAATCTTAATGACATAAAGCTAATTTATTAAAATTATCTTTAGACACTAGTAACTTGTTCTAATACAGGGTAGGTTGAATTTCTCGACTGATGGACTTTTTTATAAAATTAAGAGGTTGTTATAGCTCATATGCTTCAGAAGTATAAGGTAGAGTACAATGTATATTCTCTATTAATCGAAGTGAATTAAACAGAGTATCTGGAGAGTCTAATATTCTTTTTATGATTAAGTTGGTTGAATTTTTTTAATTTAAATTGAACAATAAAACTGGTTACTCTCCTAATTTTAAAACGAGGTAGCCGCAGGCGGCAAAGCCTGGGGGGGGGGCTCCCTTGCAAGCGCCTCCATCGGAAGCGCCTCGTTTCATTGTGCGAAGCGCTATGTATTCTACGCTCAATCATAGAAAACATTATAATTTCATATTTAACTAAATTTCCGTGAATGACTAGTAAACATCTTAATTATTTAGCGAGGGGCGCGCAGCGGCCTTCATTGCAACGCGCGTTAAAATAATTTGAAAAAAAATTAATAAAATTTTTAATAGCGCTGCGTTACGCTTTTTTAAGGATTGAATTATTTAGGTAAACGGTTAATTAACATAGAAATACTTGAAATATGAGCTTTAAAAATTATAAAAATGTTAAACGAACTAAATTTAATTGAGATCATTATGATAATTTTTACGTTTAACATTTTTAGTTATAAAGACTGAAATCCCTTAAATTGTTTTATTCGGTAGGTCGCGCAGCGGTCGTCCGGCATCCGCGCGGAGCGCACGGACTCTTTTTCAGGTCTTTTACTAGATTGATTACCCTGATTATTATAACTATTATAATTATCTATATTTTTAAGTATGTTTATATAATTATCTAGTTAAATTACTAAAAAAAAAATAAAAATGACTTATTTGGGTCACCATAGTAGTGCAGTTCAGCGTGGTCTTAATCTAGGAGTTGCTTTATTTATAACATCTGAAGCTTTATTTTTTCTTAGCGTCTTTTGGGCATTTTTTCATAGTATACTTATATTTATTATGATTGAAGGGTGATTAATAAACAAAGAAGTTTTATTAATATCTTTAGATTATTATCACATTGACTTTATATATTCGTGTTTTACTTTACTTTAATGCATGTAGTTGAATTTATATCACATAGCTATATATTATATTTAAAAAGTGGATATACATTATCAAAAAATTTTTTTAATAATTATTACTCTCTCGCTGTTTCATAATTTTTGGTAAAACAAGCGATACGAAGTAATAGTGACTTACAATTTTATAATAGAAGATACAGTTATCAAAGATTTTTTTAGTACGCAAAGTAATATTAAAAAAGCGAAGCTTTTTTGAAAGGTTAGGTTCAATAAAGGTATTTGATCTTAAATCTATAGCCAAAATAATAGAAATCTTTACTAATTACCCCTTTAAACACTACTAAATTCTTAAACTTTTTAGATTTTTAAAAGCGGGGGGGGGGGGGACGTCTCGAAGGAGGAGGCGCCCTGCAACGTAACCGCGCGTAGCGCGGTACGTTGCTTTTGAATTTTATAAAAGTTCAAATAAAAATGAGGTTTTAAAAGAAATTGATAAACTTAAAAACAATATGAATACTAAAAGAACGTCGCCGACGGAACCGGTGACGTTCAGCAGAGCGCGCGGAGCGCGCGCCGCCGAATTAATTTTAATTTTCCAAAATCGAGGGCGCCGTTGACGGCACCTATGATTTCGCTCGCGTGTTACGCGGGCGACGAATCTTATAAAACTCGAATTACTCCATATTGATTGCCAGGATTTGTTTAAGGAGAAAGTTCATCTAGTATTATAAAAGGATACGGTTTAATTTTTAGTATAAACCAGTCTTTTGTAGATACCATTTTAATGGGAGCAATAAAAAAAAATTTTTTAATAATTAACCATACGGCATTAAAAATAAAAATGTTGTGTATTTAGGTACGAGGCCCACCTAAGGGGGGGAGGGGGGGGGGATAGCCCAGTACTTATTTTAAGACCCAGTATAGAGATAACAGATATCCATAAACCAATTGGATTATATAAGAAACATACTAATTCTTTTATTTGATACGATGAACGGTGAAGTAAAAAAAATATTATGAATTTTATATTGAGTAAATATTTTAAAACTTCGGGATAGATGTTATAATTATGAAGATAAAGGTAAAGAGTTAATGGATCTTATAGTTAGCCAAATGAACAATAATCGATTATCTACAAATAACCGTTCGTTTGGCCAGAGTAGATAGGATGTCTTTACAAGCGTTGATTGAAAAGTTATTAAGTGAACTTAAAGATGGAAAAATTTGAATAAAATTCCTTAAATAATTCAGAAAGGGGTGGGGATTTAATTAAACCAATGGCTGTGCAATTACTAGATCAAAACGGGTATATTGTTAAAACATTTGATACACAAAAGTATTGTAAACACTTTTGGTGTAACTTGAACTGCAGTTGCTTACTGAATATTGAAAAATAAGCCTGTGTTGTTTGAGAATAAAATAGTATATATCACTAAAGAGGAAGTTATAGAAAATGAATAATATAGGTGTTTTGTGTACAATACTTACCTTGCAAGCTATATGTTATTAATAAAAAATTGTAAAAAGGTTCTTAACTGTTTTAGTACTTTTTTACGTGTGTAATTAAACATAAACTGAAATAATTTTAAATAAGACAATAAGAACAACAAAATATAATTTAGGCTGAGCTTTTTTTATAGTGTAAATATGTAAAGAGTATTTATTGTGAATATGAATCAAACTCCGGAAAAACCCTAAGGCTTTAATTACCAAATTATTTAAGAAAATTTTAATATTGGTCCTATTAATAATAGGGGAGTAAGGTAATAACATTAAAGATGACAATGGTTTTCTTAAAGGGGTAATCACGGATCTAAGTCAATCCATTCATATAATAATTGATTGTAAAAGAGCAACGAGTAGACGGTTTTTATATAGATTTATCGAATCTATATTAAGGTGTACTCTAGCCCCTCGATAAATCGCGGGTTTAATTAAATTTTTAAATTATATATTAAATTTTTTTTAACGGATATATTACTGTTCAAATTTAAATTTATAAATAATTTATTTATCTGATTAAATTCCACTAAAAACAATACTGTTTTATTTATTAAAATAATCTTTTCAGGCTTATTTATATATACATTATTTATTTCATTAATTAATATAAAATCAAGAATTTCAAGTTTAGAGTTTATACATTACAATGAATTAAATTATTTTATGCTTATGCCTTTTATTATTCCGATTACAAAAATTAATCCTTATTATATTTCAGGATTTTCGGTATGGCGAGGGTTGTTTTTTATAGGAATTAATGCTAATTATAGATTAAAGACTAGTTAGAGTAAAACTATCTTTTCAAATAGGTTTACATGAGAATGATAAAATATTTTATAGACAATTTTCCTCTTCAAATAATCTTAATCTTGCGATTACATACTTTTATGCCGATGTGGATAAAGTTAAAATTTTTTCAGATAATCGTAATAAAATTGGAGTATTTCGTTGAATTAATAATATAAATGGAAAAACTTATGTAGAAAGTACCAAACTATCCATTAGGGTTATTCAATATTACAATATTTTTTACTAAATATGCCTAATTTAGTTTATAAAGCACTTTTAAAATATGGTTTTTCTAGTTTCAGGTTGGATATTCTTGAATGTTGTGATGTTTTTATTTAAGAGAACAATATTATATTGATCTTTTAAAGCCAGAATATAATATTTTAAAAACTACGGTTCATCACGAGGTTTTAAACACTCAGAAAAAACACGGAATAAAATGTCTGCTGCTCATAGAGGAAAAATTTTCTCAGAGGAAACCAAAGCAAAATAGCTGAGGCTCATCTAGGAAAAGCAAAGATTGAAGGAGCCGGTAAATCCACTCAAAGTATATTAGTGATAGATTTTAACAAATGAAAGTCAATAGTTTGAATCTATAAGTGCTACCACAAAACACTTAAATATAAGGCATTCTATCATATCAAACTATTTTATTAATAATCAAAAAAAACCTTATAAAGAGCGATACGTTTTTCAAAAAATATAATCTTTTGGTGAGCTCCATAATATATTTGAGGGAGGGGTAGTGTAATATCACAAAACAAAGGAAAAATTTTATTCAATACCGTGTTTATTTAGTTAAAAAATTAAAAATAATAATTCATCATTTTTAAAAATATCCGTTAATAACAAATAAATAAGCGTTGCGCGCATGGAGCGCGCGATGCAAGAGGGAGCCAAAATTTTTTATAAATAAAAATTTTCGGGGGGGGGGCCGCTGATTAAAAATTATTCAAACAAGCAGTAAAATTAGTTGGAGAGCATTTAACAAATGAATGGTTATTTAAATCATGTAATAAAAGCATCAAATATAGGTCCTGAGGGCGCCGTAGGCGCCCTATAACCTCAACCGCGCGCTACTAAAATAAAAAAAATTTTTTTTATAGGTCGAGGGCCCTATGACCAGTGAGGTTTACCGCGCGGCTACGGTCTTTTTGATAAATAAAAAAATTTTTTCCAGGTTATGTTAACTCCAATTAAGTTAAAAATCGTCGCGCGCTGCAAAGCAGCGCGCGATGACCATGCGCTATGGCGCAGGTCTAGCTTTTAGCGCAACGCGATGAAATAAAAGAACCATTTTGAATAGCTGGTTTTACAAAGAGGGTTGCTTTTTTGTTATTAAAAATTCTAAATAGTCTAAATTAGGTAAATCAGTTTGATTAAGATTTATATTATCTCAACATAATAGAGATGAAGTAATAATAAATAATTTAATGAAATATTTAAATTGCGGTAAATATTATACTGGGTCAAATAAAAATTACGGTGAGTTAATAGTAGAAAAATTTTCTGATATTCTTGAAAAAATAATCCCATTTTTTGATAAATACTCGCTTGTATGGAAAAAATCTAAAGATTACCAAGATTTCAAAAAAGTTGCATTAATGAAATCTAAGGCTCATTTAACAGAAGAGGTATTACAGGAAATAAAGAAAATAAAATCAGGTATGAATAGTTTAAGGGAACATTCAAAATATCATGAAAATGAAATATAACCAGATTAAAAATAGATAGTAAAAAATTAAAGTTATTAAACTTTATAATTAAATAACATAAAAATTTAATTCATAAGCGAGTGCATTATCACCAACAGTGGAGCTGGGTGCTCAATGACCACCTCTCGGTATTTCTGCTATAAACCCTTTTAATAAAGTCAAAGATTTAGCTTTAATTATATATTTCTTTATGCCTACTATTTATCTTTTTCACTTAATAAAAAATTGATAATTTTTATGATTTAAATACTCATTGAGTTAGTGGATTTACAGATGCAGCATCTAATCAAATAAAATATAGTACTATTAAAACAACTAATAATAATGATTTAAGCTAATTGTTTGAGGTACAAATTTAACATCTCAGGTAGGAACTGTTAGATTTACAAAACAAGTAGCAATATGATTCAATAGGCTCCTTATCAAAAAAGTGTTATAATTGGATTATTGTTATCTGAAGGGTGATTAACTTTTGCTTCTAAAACAAATAAGAATGCTTGATTAGGGTTTTAACAATCTTTATCAAATGCGAATTATGTGTGGTTTTTCAATGAATTATCTCATTTCATTATTGTAGCAGTTATCCAGAAATAACACAAAGTATTAGATTAGGAAAGCAAATTACGGTGGTCTACTTTTACCAGGTCATTGCCTTGTTTTACTGAATTACATTCTATCTTCTATGTGAATAAAATTAAAGTTATTCCTCATAATATTTATGAGTTATTAATCCCTGTGGCTTTAGGTCACTTAATTATGGGAAATGGTTCAGTAGAACGTTAAGGGTTAATAATATGTACAGATTCGTACTCTATTAAAGATGTACGTTTAATGAATGTTATGATTATTAGGTACAGATTAGAATGTAATTTACGTATTCATATACCAACTCAACCGCTGAATTTTTATAAAACATCATTCTATGTCATTACTTAGAGATATAGTTAGCTCTTATATGCATTTTTCTATGGTAAAAAATTAAGTCTTAGTACTCAAACTCATAGTACAAAAGAAGGTTGTTTTACCATTAAAATACGTAAAAATCTGAATTTAAATTAAAATGATCTGTAGAACCTGTTTTTGTAATAAATATTAATAAAATAGTTTTAGATATTTTAAAATCTATTCAAGCTTATTTTGGTGTAGGTAATATTTATTTTAACAAAAAAATGATTGTTATACTTATTCAGTTGGTTCCGAAAAAAAATTTAACTGATGTAATAATTACTCATTTTGAAAAATTTCCTTTAATAACTCAAAAACAAGTAGATTTTTTATTTAAATCGGTTATTGCTTATAAACTCTAAAGAACATTTGACTTTATCTGGTATAATAAAATTGTCAATATTAAAGCCAATATAAAGAATGGTTTATCTAAAAATTTAAAATAAGCTTTTCCTAATTGAAGTCCAATTCCAAGACCAGCTATTCAATATAGAAAAATTATAAAACCTAATTGATTAGCGAGTTTCGTGAATGGTGATAGTTCTTTTTTTGTTACAATAGCTGTATCTAAAACAAATCTTAGAAAATTTTAGTAATATTGCAATTTGGTATCGCTTAACATTCACGTGATAGAATTACTTAGTAGTTTAATTCGATATTTAAATTGTGGATCTATATCTATTAATGCTAAATTGCCTGTTTGTAATTACTATGTATCAAAATTAAAAGATCAATTATATATTATTATACTTTTTTTTGAAAAATATCCTTTAGTTGGAGCAAAAAAGTAGATGTAAAATTGCTAAAATAATGAAAGATAAGTTACATTTTACTGAATCTGGGTTGGCTTTAATTAGACAGATTAAGAGTAAAATTAATAGTAGAAGAAATGAAAATTATAATTTTTGCTATAAACCCTTTGCTTAAAGGGGCATGGTCTACTACCATGTAAAAAAAGCTATATGCGAGAAAATTTAAACTAAAATCTCAAGCAAGATTTTAGCAATATAGCATTTTTCGCTAAAATTTAAATAACTCGCAGGTAATATTTATATTAAATAAACACCTAATTTTTTTTATATAAGTAGAACCTCAACGATCACACGCTTTTGTTTAGATTATCTTAACTTTTATTTAGTTTAATAGGGTGGCCGGCCGTAGAATGGTCACCTGATTAAACATCGCACACGCGGCAAAGCCGCGTGGTGACGTTTAATCTTTCTCAGGTTTCTTAAATAAATAAAAAATAAAATTATACTTAAGGAAAGATGGGGGGGGGGAGGGTTAAGCTGAAAAGAGGGAAACTTGAATTGTTTTGATATTTTTTCGTGAAATGATCTGGGTTTATTATATTAATAGACAGTTTATGCAATGGACCTTCTACGTTTATGCGTAATATTTCGACCTCTCTAATTTTCGAATTGTAAAACCAGGCAAAAGTAGTTTACCTTTAATATATAAAACCACGCGGTCCGCGTAGGTTAAATCGATATAAATATAGTAATATTGCAACTAAAAAGGTAATAACCTTATTGAATTTCTGAAATTTCAGATGATGAGACTACTTTGCTGTAAAAGTTTTAAATCGTCTTAAGTATAGATTAAAATGAAACGCAGAACCAATTTTTTCATTAAGTTTACATATTAAAGATTTAGTTTTATTGAAAAAAATTTAATAATTTTTTGAAATTCTTAAAATTATCTAGGTTATTATAATAATAAACAGTTTGTGTAGCTGACTTTTGTGTACTTATTAAGTATATCAAACACAAATCCTAAAATTTTGTAAAGGTTATAACAAAAATAGTTTACTTTTGAGAAATAACCATAGAAAATATATTAGTAATATAAATAATCTTGATCCTTAAGGATTAGCAAAATTTGTGAGTCTTTGAGCAAAGCGCCTTTATGGAGGCGCCTTGTAATGTAACCGCGCGTAGCGCGGTACAATGCCTCAATCTATTTAGGTAGGGCGCAACGCTGGCGGCGCAATAACCATAACTACCGGAGAAGACGGCGACCTTCGGAGGTCTTGCTTTTTTAATTAATCCTGTGCTGAGACCGAGGCGCGCGTAGCCGCGCTGGTCGTAGCTCGACCATTAGTTATTGATCAAACAATTAAAAAAAAAATTTGAATAATTGGTTTTATAAGTGGTAAAAGTTTTTATATTTATATTCAAAAGATCGGGAGGCGCTTCGCACTCGCTGATCGTCGCGCGCAAAGCGCGCGCCGTCCAATACACACAAGATAGGAAAAAGGTAAATTTAAATTTTAATTACTCAACATATTCAAGATGCTTCATTATTAGAAAAATTTGTAACTTATTTTAAATGTGGAAGAGTAGAAGTTTATAATAAAGAATTAGCTGTTAATTTTGTTACTAAATTACTGAAAAAATAATATCGTAAAAATACCCTATTTTAGGTATAAAAGCGAGGCTCCTCCTACGGAGGCGCGCGACTAGGCGCGCAGCGCGTGTCACGTCGCTTTAAACTTTGCATACTTTTGTGAAGTTGCATAAATAATCAGAATTGAACATTTAACGGAAGAAGGGTTAAAAAAAATCACGGAAATAAAAGCGTCGCGCGCCTGCGAAGCTGGCGCCGCTATGCAACCCGGAAGCCGCACTAGCTGGGGGGGGGGAGAGCGTCGCTAGTATGAATCGAAATAGAGCTTACAACAATGATAATGATGAGCCTGATACAGATTAACTTCAAAAAATTTTTTATTTTATAAATTTTTATCCACATAAATTTTATTATAATATCTTTAAAGTATTTTCAGGTATACTAGACTTTTACTTAAAATATGAATTTAATCAGTATTTATATTAAAATTTGTTTAATTTTGTTGCTTAAACGACTAAACTTAATAATTGAAAATGTTTATAATTTAATTCATCTGCTAGTCTTGTTCAATTTTCAGGTATTCCTATCAATAAATAGGATTTTAATTTAAAAATTTAAATTTGAATACCTCTTCTATAGATAACAATAGTAGGTTAGAAAGGTTTATGATGAATTTTTATTTATGCAATTTTTTATATAAGTTCAATTAAAGATTTAAAAGAAATAATAATTCAAGATTTTTCTTAAATATTCTTTAATCACTCAAAATATGCTAATTTTTAACTTTTTAGGCGACCGTCGCCCCAACTAAATATTGAATTAATTAACAAAAAGAACAACCGAAGGTAAAAAAATAATTGCAATTAGATATTCATTGAATAAGAAATTGTCTGATGAATTGAAAAATATTTTCCCTGACGTAGTACCTATAGCCAAACCTTTAAAAGGTTAGACAACATATCTTCTGCTTTGATATGCTGGTTTACTGAAGGAGAGGATTGTTTTATGTTAAAATAAGTAAATCTAAATACCATAAAAAGGGGTTTATTGTTCAATTATATTTACAGATTACTCGAGTTGAACGTAATGGTGTGCTTATGATAATATTAAAACCACGGTCTAGACCGTGGTTTTGTTAAAGTTCGTAAAAAAATTCAAGATTGTATAAATTTTATTGTTACAAAATATTCAGATATAAAAAATATTGTTCTTTTTTTCATAAATATCCATTATAAGGGTTAAAAATCTTTTTTTAAGGATTTTTGTAAAATCGTACAACTAATGAAAAATAAGGGGGGGGTGAGCCGCCTCCTACGGAGGCGGCTCCCTTGTTTAAAAGAAATCCAAAACATCAAACAAGGAATGAATAAAGATAAAGGTTAATAATTTAAGGGGGGGGGGCTAACTTTGATGTATCTTAGATATATTAATTTAAACCTTAAATATTTATATGTTTTTTGTGTATAATTTTATATATTTTAAAATTTGAAAAATTATTTTATAGTTAAATGATAAATATAATTTTAATTTTAGGAGGTGGCCGGACGTAGCCCGGCCGCCGATGCATCCCTGGGCCTGAGTGGGAGGGCTTCGGTACCAGGTTGGAGATATTTATATTACGAGAAAAAGACATATAATGCTTCTATAAGCTTTGAACAATCTATAATACATAAAGAATATGTTGAACATTTATTTGATAAATTTAAATATTTATGTAAAGATGGTGCCCAGTTAAAACAGCGGAAAGAAAAAAAATTATTTGCTAAATCTTTTTCTGTGTACTTTATAACTCGCCAATTGGCAGCTATAACAGAACTTCATAATTTATTTTCGCGTGAAAGTAGAAAAGTAGTACCATTTAATATTTCAACTTTACTTTCCAAAAAAGTTTAGCCGCCTATTGAGCAAAAGATGAAGGAGATAACCATAAATCTGGTTATATTTTTGATACTTGTTCATTTTAGATGATTTACACTTATTAGTATTTATATTGTTTTATTCATAATATAAACAGACTTTATATAAAAGCGTTGCACCAATAAAGTTGGGGCAGCGGTCCGTCGTTAATACTAAAAAAGATTTGATTTTATTGATCTGATTAAACCCCCCCCTTCTCACTTTTATCTGACCATGGCTATACAAACTTAATTCATAAAACCTATTGTTTGAGCTTCCTTTATTAAATACAGTAATATTACTGTCATCTGGTATCACAGGCTGTTGCCAGAAATGTGGTAAATTTTTAAGATCTTATAGTAAATTATCTAATTTTTCAAAAGTGATAGAGGGTAAATCTAATTTAGAATTATCAGAAACTAGTGATGTAAATGACAAAGACGCTTTACCCTTTAGTTCTCCAAAGAGTTAGAGGTATAAATAGAATAGGTCCTCATGCACAAGATATTTATTCTATAATCTTAGGATATTTATAGTCACAAGGTAAAAGAAAAAGCAGGTTCTCGTATAAAAATTTTCCAAGGGGGGGGGGGAGATAACGCTTATTTTTTATGATTGCATAGTGTGTTGTCTAAATGAGGTTATTGTCTTAAAACTCCTCCTATTTTTCGTTCTCGTGTATTCAAGGATGGTAAATTTGGCCATTTTATACGATTTGAGACTTTTACATATACTAATTTTAATTGAATACGAGAAGAATTTTATTCAAAAGATAGAAAAATAGCACCTTTATGTTTAGCTGATTAAACACCTTTAGCTTTGATAGTTGTAAATTAAAAAATAGAGGATTTAAATTTAGTACAAATAGTTTTATATTAAAAAACTAAATTTCTCACAGATATATTATATAATAATTATAACTTAAAGGCTTCAATAATGAAAACAGGTGCAGTAAATCAATATAATATTTATATAACTAAATGCTCAATGGATACTTTAATAAATATAGTAAAACTTAACATATATAGTTCAATGTTAAATATACTTTATGATTTATAATTTACTATTTACAAGATGTTATAATTATAAATATAATTATTAATTAATCACATAGTCATTTTTATTAAAACACGTTAATTGTATATAAGAAGTGTTTCAATTAAATTTATTGTTAATTGGGCTATACTCATCTAATTATTATTTAATTATAAAATTTGGCAATGCTAGTGTTACGGTTAAAGAAATAGTTTAGGTTTTCAGACCGTCAGTTTATATACAAACTGCTACAGATTTGGGTCACTAGTGGGTGGCTGAAATGCTGCTTAATGTACATTCGGAGTTTCTATTATAAATTAAAATTTTTTATAATACGCAAGGACTATAAACTTTTTTTAGTTACAGCATGGGTAGAAAATAAACTAAACAATTATTAATTTAAATAATTTTTATTTCTTAAGATAAAATCTTATGTTATCTTAAATTTATTTTAAGTTAATAGCTAGAAACTTGGTCAGCGTTACTTATGCACATCATTCATTAATACAAGGAAACAGGCCCGGAGTCTTATACGGATTAATTTTTACAATTGTGTTAGCAGTAGTTTTTACTGTATGTCAAGGTGTAGAATATACAGTTTCTTCTTTCACATTGAGTGATGGTTCTTTTGGTTCTTGCTTCTATTTCGGAACGGGCTTCCATGGCTTAATAAATGTAGGCCATTTTATATGTTTTTGTTTAGAGCTTGCGCATCCTACCTTTGCTAAAACTGTAGCTTTGCTAATTCCTGCTTCTTTAATTTCTAGTTCTTATATTAGATATTATACCACTATTAGTATTAATATTCAAGATAAAATATTAATTTCACATCCTAAAGGTAATTATTATTTAGATAGATCTTTTGTAGAATGATTAATAGGATTTACAGATGCAGAGGGAAATTTTAATATTAAATTAATAGACTTAAAAAAAGATACTTTTAAATCTTCTCAATTTACATTCCAGATAAGTCTACATAAGGATGAAATAAAGGTATTAGAATTTATTATGAACACTCTTAGATGTGGTCATATTTCTAAATCTAAAGATAAAATAAATTATTTTGTAAACGATCAAAATTCTTTATTAAATATTATAATTCCTATATTTGAGAGTGTTAATCTTAATAGTTCTAAATACCATCATTATGTTTTATTTAAAAAAGCAGTAATGTTAATTAAAAATAAAGAACATTTAACAGATGAGGGTAAATTAGCTATTATTAATTATAAAAAAGAAATGCAAAATTTGTCAGGGAAATGAATACCAGAATTTTTAAGCGATAAAATTAAAATTACTAAATATTGATTAGCTGGGTTTATAGATGGCGAAGGTACATTTTCTACTAATAAATATATACCTAGATTTAAATTAGAAAGTCATTTTAAAGAATTAGAATTATATAATAAAATTAAAAAATTTCTAGGAGTTGAAAAGATTATTTATTCTTTAGAAAGAATTGAAAGAGAAAATAGTAGTCCTACTATTATTTTAGAAATTAATAAAATTAAAGATATTAAAGAAAAGTTAATACCTTTAATGTATGATAATAATCATAATCTTATATTGAAAACATTAAAATCTGAGGATTTTTTATTATGATTAGAATTAGTAGAAATGTATTATAAGGGTTATCATACTATTTTAGAAGGGAAATCTATAATTGATGCAATAAAAAATTGTATTAATAAATATAGATTAAGTACTAACAATCATTTAATAAAAGGAAAAGAAATAAAATCCATTACAGAAATTAAATTATTATTAACTAAACTTTATTTACAAAATAGCCCTTATGAAATAAAAAATGGTATTAGATATTATAGAGGTACTGATAAATTAGTAAGTGGGTCTACTAAAATTATTTGTATAGATGAAAATAATTGTAGATTAGAATATGATAGTATGACTAAAGCTGCTAATGCTTTAAATATATCTAGAAATAAAATTAAAGATTGTATAACTACAGGGAAAAGTTATAAAGGTTATATATTTTTATTAAATTAAGATGCAAGCTCAAAAATATATAAAATACAATAGAGTAAATAGCAAAGAAATCTTTGTTAAGACAATTTGCTGCCTAGTATATATTTTGAATTTAAATATATAAAGGTTCAAAGATTAGCTAATAAATATTATATTACTTTTTAAGTAAAAGAATGGCAATAAAACTCTAATTATTAATTACTAAATTTATTTAAATTTAAGTAAGCACTAATAATATGACATAATCTAAACAATAATGAGAATTATTGATTAATATAAATTTGTACATTCATGTTTTGTATGGAATCAAATCAATAGTGTAAAAAAGTACACTTATTCTAAATTATTTTCTACAATTACTTCTAAGTTACCCTTAAAATTAAATAAGGGTAAGGAATCTAGTGAAATTAATCCTTGATTTATTACAGGCTTCATAGACGCTGAAGGTTGTTTTTCTATTCGTGTTAGAAAAACTAAAAAAACTCTAATAGGCTGACAAGTAGAAGCTGTATTTTCAATCGTACTTCATTTACGAGATTTACCACTTTTGGAAGAAATTCAAACTTATTTTGGTGGTATAGGTAGAATTTCCAAGGGAAAAAATTGTGGATATTTTGTATCTTCTATAAAAGATATAACTACCATAATTATACCTCACTTTGTTAAATATCCTTTAATAACTAAAAAACAAGGAGATTTTCTACTTTTTAAATCATCAGTAGAAATGGTTAAAGCTAAGGAACATTTAACTATGGAAGGTTTACAGAATATTGTATCTAATAAAGCGTCTATTAACTTCGGTTTAACTGATGAATTAAAGGCTGCTTTCCCTAATACTATACCAGCCTTAAAGTCTTTAGCTGTAAATACAAAAATACCTCATTCTTATTGAATGGCGGGATTTACAACAGGAGATGGTTGTTTCGCGGTAACTGAATCTAAATCTTCTTCTAGAATTAATGTAAGATTATCATTTAGTATATCTCAACACAGTAAGGATGAATCTCTAATTAGAAGTATGGTGGATTTCTTTGATTGTGGTTCTTATATTCCATCTTCTTTAAATCGTAACACGTTAAGTTTTCAATGTTATACTTTTTCAGATAATTATGAAAAAATTATTCCATTCTTCCGTGAATATAATATAAAGGGCGAAAAATTAAAAGACTTCAACGATTGATGCAAAATAGCTGAAATAATAAAAACCAAGGATCATTTAACTAAAAAAGGATTTGACCAGATTTATCAAATTAAATCTGGAATGAATAAAGGTAGATAAGTTTCCACTTTAAGTGACATCCTTTATTAATAACCTGATGACTTTGTATCATCTACACGGATTCCCTACATGCTTAGCCACTTAAGTTTAAATCTCTAAAACAGGAGAAAAAGTATATCCCTTTTGGTACTTTATACTTATTTTATTACTTGAGGCAGACAAGTATAAGTAAAATTTAATCAATGGGATAATTACTAAACTATCAAACTCCAGGGAACACCTATATACAATAATACCACCTTATATAGCGAAAAGTCTAATAATAAGTACCATACTAATCATAATGGAGAAGGTAATAAGTTATCGTACTAAGGAAACTTAAAAGGGTAATCGTGGAACTAACCTATATTTATTTATTAAATATGGAAAAGCGCATCGAGTAGACGGTAGTTGTTAGGAAAGAGAGGGGTAATATTAAAATTTTGAGTGGGCCTCCTTTTTTAATTAAGGTATATTCAGTATTCCTTAGAAATAAGAAATTAACTTTATGTTCTAGTTAAGTTGCATTTATGCGATATGCTGAAGTAAAGATAAATACGGTTATTATTGGTACTATTTTTATTGCTGTTGGTTTCTGAAGAATACTTGCTTATCATTCAACAGATAATCATGCTAATAAGTCCGATAAACTTATTATGTGTGAGTAATATCAAATTCTGGAAACTCTCTAAAAAGATTATGTACCAAATTTAATAGTTAAAGGATTAAGTGGTTGAAGTAATTACTCAAGTAAGGTAACAAATAAATATATAACTGAAAAGTTAGAAGGGATATCGCGGAACTAAATCAGAACTTAAATATACAATTCAATGATAGTGATTTAAGCTGTAAAAGTGCAAAGAGTAGATGGTATTAACGAGCAAAGCTTGTGTTAAGGTGTACTCTATTGGCTTTATAAAAAAAGGTATCAATTTATTAATCTAAATCTAAATTTGTATTTGCCTTGATTTATTTAGATAATTTTTAGAAATAAAATTTATATTATCGAATAAAGGTATTTAGCAAAGCAAATATGATTAAAGATAAACAGCTGTGCATCTCGGTTTTGAAGCTTCTATCCTTTACTGGCATACTAAAGAGAATTTGAACTCTCTAAATTGTGCTATAAACTATCAAACTCCGGGAACTTATTAAAGCTTTATCTACCAAGCTAATAGTTGAAAAACTGTAAGTGGATGAATTAATTACTCATATAAGGTAATAAGGGTAAAGATGATTTAAAAATAAATATAAAATCACGGTTCTAAATCAAATTCTTAACAATAATTGTAAAAGAGCAACGAGTAGATGGTAGTTGGTTATTATGGATTTATTAATCCATATTACTTTAGGTGTACTCTAATGAATTCAGAGATGATTTATCAAACGAATGTTCTATTCTTAGTGTAATGGCTCCTTCATAATTAAATGTGGAGTAGCGTTAAATTATTGTAATAATCTAGGATAAATTTCGTAAGTCATGTTCGTTGATGTTGTTTGACTTTTTTTATACGTTTCTGTCTACTACTGGGGTTCATAATAAGTTTCTTATTACTGAATAATTATTTTCATTTTACTGATTTTGATTATATTTTTTATTTAACTTAGGCTTGAATAGATCATTTTCAAGTTCTAGCTCGACGAATGATGAAAAAAATTCTGATAAGCTAGCTTCTAAATATGATAATTATTTAAGACAAGTTATTACTGGAATTGTTCTTAGCGACGGTTCTTTAGTAAAAAAATATGATCAAGGTGGTACTTACTTAAAGATAGCTCAGAGCATTATTCATACGGATTATATTATGTACGTCTTTGATATTTTTTCTAAAGCCGGATTGTGTAATATGACGCGACCAACGCTATTAACGACACAAGTTAAAAATAAAATGTATCAATATCTTCAATTTAATACCAAATCTATCAAGGAGTGAAATGAATTGTATGGTATTTTTTATAAAGATAAAGAAAAAGTCATACCATCGATTGAACTTCTTGAAGAATTATTAACACCTGTTAGCTTAGCCTATTGACATATGGGTGATGGCGGAAGGACAGGTAAAGCTATTCATTTAGCTACTAATGCCTTTAAAACAGAAGAATGTGAACGTTTAATTATCGTGCTTAATAAAAAATTTTCATTAGATTGTACATTACATAAACGTAATAGAATATATTTACCAGTTAAATCTGCGGTGGAATTTTGTAAAATCATAACACCGCATGGAACCTAGTATGATGTATAAGGTAAACAGAACAATACAAAGGATTGTAACTGGTAAATAAAATTAGCTATTTCTTAGGTGGTTTAAACAATAAATTGGTTTTTAATTATTTAAATGATTAATTGTATTTTTGGTGTTTCATAATTTGGTTAATATAACAAGTTAAACTTTTAGTTTATTTATTCCGGTGGAATTATAAGATAAATTATATTGGTTGTTATCTATAGTTATGTGCGAGCGAGGGGCACTAATATATCGTGAAAATTTTGTTGATGTTGTTTGACTCTTTTTGTATGTTTCTGTTTACTACTGGGGTTCTTAATTTTTAATGCGTTAATTGTTTATTTATATTTTTATGGTAGGATAATTTTTATTTGCAATACTTTATTATTCCTGTAGCAATATATACTAATGCTGATACTCAAAAGCTTGACATTTTAAGAGAAAACAAGGGTAAATCAGTAATTTATCTATGAAAAAATAATATAAATAAAAAACTTATATCGGAAGTACGGTAAATTTATTTAGAAGACTAGCTGAATATTACAGTTTACCTAGACTTTTAAATGATAATATGCAAATTTACAAAGCTTTTCTGAAATATGGTTATTCAAATTTTTCTCTTGAAATACTTGAGTATTGTATCCCTGAAAATTGTATTGAAAGAGAAAATTATTATTTTAATATTTTAAAACCTAAATATAATATTTTAAAAATAGCAGGGTCAATCTTAGGATATAAGCATACAAAAAAAACTCTCGCTAAATTATCTGTAACTAAGAAAGGTAAAAATCATCCAATGTATAGAAAAACTAGAGCTATTGGAGCTGGTAGTCCTTCAAAAAATAGAAGTTAAAGATATTTTAACAAATGAAAGTACAATATATGATTTTATTAGTCCTACGGCTGCATCTTTAGGAATAAAACAATATACAATTTCTTCATATTTTAATAGAAATCAAAAAAGCGCATATAAAGGACGATTTAAATTTTATAAAATTAATTAAAGCGCAGTATAAAAAAAATTATATGAAAAATTTAAAGTATTGCAACTGAAAGATCCTCAGAGACAAGCACGCAATAAGCTTAATATATATTAAGCTAAGATACTGTCCAAACTAGACAATAATAAAAATTGGGCGTTAAAAAATCTAAACCTATCAGCGGTGTTTTAGTTTAATTTAATAAAATTGAGAATGAATTTAATTCCACTTATCTTGATTTAAATAAAAATAATTTTAATCTTTTATAAATGGTTTACATCAAGGAGAAGGTGTATTAGGTATATATTTCCCCATAAAAAATTCTTTAAGGGTAGTTTATTATTTTTTTTATAGGACAAAACTATTCTCGTGAATCTGCTCTTCTTTTTTAAGGTTAAAACGTGTTATGGGTATTGGTGGGATTAAAATAGAAGAAAATGAGACGGGTGGTGCTCATATTAGATTTATAGTTTCTAATACTAACGATATTTTCAATATAGTTAAATCTTATTTATCAGAATTATATGTAAAAATTCAGATTTGGCTAAATTTGACAGAATACTATTTTTATATAATAATTTGTCTAAGTCTTTTGATGTGAAATATGCGTTAGAATTAATTCATTTAGTATATTCTACTAATCCAGAGGGACAAGAAATAAAAATTTCTTTAACCGAAAAACTTTTTATGTTTAGTTATTCTAAGTTAAACCCTGTTAATCTGTAAGTTATAGGAAAAAATAACAATATACCAAATATTTTTTTATTTTAGGATTATTTATAGGTGACGGTAGTTTAAAATTTGTATTAGATAAATCCAAAGCTAAAGCTCCTAATTTTTAAATTTAAACCTGTGTTTAGCTTTATAGGTCAAAATTTTACAGATTACAATATTCACCTGTTAACTCTTGTAACTAGATCTATTAAATTAGAACTTAAATTATTGTATAAAGCTGGTATGGTTTATCTAGAATATACAGGCAATATAATATTTGATAAAATATTATCTCTTTTTGCCGAATATAAAAATTGATTCTATTTAAGGAAAAATATATTTGAAATATTTTTACTTGTTGCAGATATATTTCGATCTGTGGGGATAAAGATAAACTTTACGGGGGGGGGGACCGTTATAATAATGAATGATTTAATAAATGTAAGTATCGATGATAGAAATTTATAGCATACTGGTGATTATCCTCAGATATAGAATTATTACTGACAATTTAGATAATTGTACTTGAGAGTTAGTTCTTAGAACCGATTAAATATTTAGACGATAATTCAAGATCTTTAAATGAATTCAATAATATGAAATTGTAAAGAAGAATTAAAATATTATGTTAACTCTATTGATATCTTAAAACATAAAATTAGCTTAAAATGATAATGATACGCTGAAGACTATAAATAAATATAATGAAAATATAAATTGACATGTTAACAAAATTAAAAAAGTTGTAGATCTAGATAAGATTAAGTGTTTTAATGTTGTTCAGTATTATTTACGTAGAATACCTGAATATAGTGCATACTACATTGAGAGGGTGTGTAATTTTCATTATAAGTTCACCTGTAATTCAAGATATTATTGAAAGAAGAACTAATACACTTATAACAAATTTATATTCGTTTCAGATTTTAGTTATGCTAGGTTATATTTCGGTTACTCTAGGGGGAGGGGTATATATTATTTGCATATTTTTGTAACATTGATATTTAATTTAGATATAAATAAACCCTTTAATTTTACTTTAGTTTTATTGAGTTTACTATCACTTTTATCATTATTTTTTATTTACATTAAAAAATTTACGTAGAGCTTTTTATACCTAATTTTCATCGAACGAAGGTCGATGAATTGATAACAAATTTTATATTAATTCAATTTGAGCTTTTCTGAGATTAAACCGGCCGGCGATGAGAGGCTGATTAATCAAGGTGGACATAAGGGGCGCCAAAGGCGCCCTTATGTCCAGCGCCGCCGGCGCGCGCCGTACCTTTTTTCCCTTTCTTCCCTTTTACTCCCCCCTTTTCCCTTCTCCGCTCCTTCTTCCTTTTTTTTATTCTCCCCCACTCTATGGCCGATACTTTGAATAAACCTTAAATGACAATAATATCAAATTTTCTAATATTTATTTAATTATTTAGCCTTAGTTGCTATTCCTCCATTGATTGTCGCGCGCGGTATTACACGCGCGCTGGTCTAAAGAATTAATTGATATCTAATAAAATTTAATAATTAAATTAAATTTATAATTTATATTATTAATATTGTAGTTTAAAATCAAATATAATAAATTGATTTAATTGAATTTGTAAAAATTAAACATATAATAAAAATGGGGCCCGTCAGTTTTATTAGCGTACATTTTCTACGCGCGCCGATTTTTATTATAATTCAAGTAATTTTGTATTATGTTGAATAATATTATCGTTCAACACTAAAGGTTTTGTATTTATTCAATTACCCTTCCACCCTTCCCCCCCCCCAACGGTCGTAAGCCGTTGGTTTTTGTATTATACTTAATTGTTATTTTATTATATAATATTTTAAAGTATTCTATTGATAAACTAAAGTCAAATACACTTTAAGCATTTATTATAATTTTATTGCCTATAATTATAGCTTGCGCTGTAACGTTACGCGCAGCGCGGTGTTACATCATTAAAAGTGATGCAACGCACCCGCTCAAAAAATTTTTTTTGAGCGGGTGCAATATTTGCCTTCAATTTATTCGAGGGGAGGGGGAGTCTTTGGCCGAGCGGAACGTAAAAATATGCGAATCACCTCCCAAGTAGGCAAGGCCCATCGGGTTTGCATCGTGCGATGATCGGGGCTGCTTTTTTTAGTAGTCACGTTTTGCGCGGCACGTCGTTTTTGATTTTTCTAATTAAATTGATATAAATTATTATTAATTAAACATGTTTAAAATTAGGTTAGATATTTCAATTATATTATTTAATATTTATTGTTTGAAAAATTTGTATTAGGAGTTATGCACTGTAGTTTGAATTTATTTTGTAGTATAAAAATTTGTTGCAGCCCGCGTACGGTGGGCGACAATCATACATCGCGCTTCGCGCGATGATATTAGACTTGCGGGGCCGGGCCGGGGGGGCCTTTATGACGTATGGTCATCGCGCGCTGCGAAGCAGTGACAATAAAATTTTATTAAATTAAGTTTGATGTCATTTATACGATCGAGGCGCATCCAATTTAACGGTAATATAAAAAAATTTTTTTAATATTAATATATTAATAAATATAAGAACTTAATTAATAATGTATTAACTATAAAATTTTTATTAAATTATAAATTTATACTTATAAGAAGTTTCTTGATTTCTGCTGCAAATAATAATATAATAACAATAATAATTTTATTAATAAATATAATAATAAATATATTAATATAATAATAATAATAATATTAATATAATAATAATTAATAAATATAATAGATATAATTGCCAATAAGGCCCATTTAGCTTCTAAGTTTCTAATTAGCTCTCATAGGATAAGTTGTAAAAATAAAATTTATTAAATTCTATTAACTAGTAATGTGTACTAATAAAAAAAATTTAAAAAATATTATAATGCGTCTCTTAAAAAGCCATCCTTTACTTAAATTATTTAACTCATATTTATTTGATGGATCACAGCCTTCTAACCTGAACTTTGCTTGAAATTTTGGTTCTCTCTTAGCTGTTTGTCTTATTATTCAATTGGTCACTGGTGTTACTCTTGGTATGCACTATAATGGTAGTATAAGTCAAGCTTTTGACTCTGTCGAACATGTCATGCGAGATGTGAACAACGGTTGATTAATACGATATTTCCATTCAAATACTGCTTCTGCTTTCTTTTTCTTGGTCAAGTTTTTCATTTTTGCTTTCTTTATTCGTGTGCCATTTTTATTATTTATATTGTATATCCTCATTTTAAAAAAATTAAATTTTATTTTGTTAAATATATTAAAATTTAATAAATATATTAGTCATTTTTCAACTGTCACAGTAGAAAAAATTCATATATCTAACCAAAAATTATTAAATACCCTTTCAGATGAAAACTTCTATGAGTGATTCAGAGGTTTCGTTGATGCGGAGGGATGTTTTTTAATACAAGTCATAAAAAATCAGTTTAAATTAGTATTTACACTTTGTTTACATAAAGATGAAACTCCTTTACTTGAATATATTATGGAAAGATTAGGAGTTGGGTATCTTTCTGTAAGAGAAAAAATGTTAATTACACTATTTCAAATAAAAATGATTTACTTAAGATTATTAGCATTTTTGACAAACGATCGCTCAATACAAGCAAAAATTTAAATTATATATTGTTTAAAGAAGCTTATGATATTTATTTTAATCGTGAATCTTTTAAAATATCTGCAGAATTAAAGGAAAAAATGATTAATTTAAAAAATCAAATGAATAAAAAAAGAATAGATTTTAATCAACCACCTAAACATTTTATTAATATTACTCCTTATTGATTATTAGGATTTGTAGAAGGTGATGGTTATTTTTCAATTAATACGTCGGACTATTCTTTAAAATTCGGTATTGGGCAAACTTATCAGGAAACAAATGTATTGGAGGCAATTCAAACATTTATTTTAGATTTACCTGGTAAATATTTAGTCAAAAGAAAAAATACTAATATTGTAAAAGTTGCAACATATGATCAAGGTAAAGGTCCTAACCATAAACCTATGACTTATATATCAATAAATCAAATTGATTTTCTTACTAATGTTATTGCGCCTTTTTTTGATAATCTTATCTGATTAAGTAAAAAAGAAAAGGATTATAAAGATTGAAAATTAATTTTAAATATTGTAAAACAAGGTAAACATTTTACAGACGAGGGTAAAGAGTTAATATCTTTAATTACTAATAGAATGAATAATAATAGATTATCTACTAATTTATCTAAAGAAATTGCTGCTAGTTCTTCTTTAATATCTCTAGAAGAAAGAATATCAAAATTTTTATCTAGTCCGTCGAATTATGAATTACAACCTGATGGTAAAATATTAATAAAATCTTCAGGAACTTACCTTAAAGGTAGGGGAAATGTAGGTGTAAATGTTTTAGATGAAAACGGTGAAATAGTAATTTAAAAAATATAACTTATTTAAAAAATAACGATGTGTTCAATAAATCTAGCTGTATGCTGAAAAGTTTTATATTAAGGTTCAACTAATATATTTATAAATGGGTTAGTATTCAATATATTTTATAATATGACAAATTATGCGAAATTCCTCAGGATTTCCTTAGTTACAATTTAAAAATACAAAATAATAAAAATGTCCGAATAAAGAATTATCTTATGCACATAAAAATAAACAGTTCTCTTTAATTATATTTTATTATAAAATCGAGGGAGGGCGCTAGGCCTTTATTATAATCAAGCACGTTACGTGCCTCGGTTTTTATTATTAAAATATTCAGGTATTTTATTGGTAGAGGAAAGATAAGTGTAAATATTTTAAATGAAAATGGTAAACGTGAAATAGAAGTATTTAAATTTCAAATAACAAGGAAATAGCTTTAAATAAATTTCTCGATGTGTTCAATAAATTTGGCTATATGCTGGAAAATTATTAAAATTAATAATCAGCAAGTATATTGTTAAATAGCTATAATGTACTTCAGAGACTATATGCCAAACATATTTAATTATGATGATATAGTCCAGTTAGATTTAGCGTTTAGTAAAAGATTATTATAAATTGATTTATCTTATAAATTTTAAAGCAATAAAAATTTACTGTGATGGTTTAAATAAAAAGATTTATAAATCTAACGATAGGTCATGGGAAATTTAAACAATGCCTGGTTACTGCGTTATTCTCATTGGAATATTACTTCAAAGCATCTGAATCATATTTAAAAAAAAAAATTATATTCTTTTTTAGGTAAAGATTTCTCTGAGTGGTTTAAATACTTTACAATAAACATTAGAAATTATAATACACTTAATAAAAAACCCAATACTTTGAATCAATCAGAATTTGTTGAATGATTCCGTGGATTTGTAGATGGTGAAGGAAATTTTTCAATTACACCTAATAATATAAATAATTTCAATTTTAGATTCCAAATATGTTTACATGTTGATGATCTTAGAGTATTACTTTTTATACAAAAATATTTGGCTATAGGAAAAATTTCCACACATGGAAATATGGCTATCTTTACAGTAAGTAGTCAAAAAGAAATTTCTATTGTTATAGAAATTTTTAATAATTCTCCTCTTAATACAACTAAACATCTTAATTTTTTAGATTTTAAAAAAGCTTTCTATCTTTATATAAATACTACTAAAAAAACTTTAAACCTAAAAAAAGAAATAGATAACATTAAAAATGGGATGAATAATGAAAGATCTTATTTTGAAATGCCAGCTAATCATATTAAAATAACTTCATATTGATTACTTGGGTTTGTTGAAGGTGAAGGTTCATTTTTTATTAGTAAAAGCGATAATTACAGGATAGGTTTTGGGTTAGGTCAATCTTCTAAGGATTTAATTTTAATGGAAGAAATAAAGAATTTTTTTAATAATTTGTCCGGGGAATTTCCTAATAAACATGATTATGGTAATGTTGTAAGTTTTTCTACTATTAAACCATCTGTTCATCAGTCTTATGGTATGATTAATTTATTAATTCAAAATAAACAATACATTACAAATGTGCTTATACCTTTCTATGACTCTATGGTTTGAATTAGTAAGAAAGAGTATGATTATAAAGACTGAAAGATTATTTTAAATCTTAAACAATTAGGTCTACATTATACTAAAGAAGGAATTAAAGTTATAGATCAAATTTTAAGTCAAACAAATAATAATAGATTATCTACTAATAAACAACATGTGACGGTGGATAGAACACTTTTACAAATTGAAATTGATAAATTATTAAGTGGACCTTCCAATTTCGAAAAAAAAACGGTAGAATTTTCATTAAATCTTTAAATAGATATTATTCAGAAGGAATTAGCATAAAAGTTCATCTTAAAGATGAAAATGGATTAATAATTAATACATTTGATAATATGTCAAGTTGTGCTAAATACTTAGGAATTTCTCTATCTACGGTTTTTAGAAAAATACAAAATAATAAAGCTATAAAATTCAAAAATAAACTGTTTTATATAAATAAAGTGGAAGACGATTCTCTTTAGTAATAGTTTTAAATTTGTTTAAAGGGTCAAAAGATAATTTTCTGGTATATAGTTTTGATTCTATAAAAGATTGTGCTTTATTTTTTAATGTACATAGTAGAACTATTAATAGAAAACTAGATAATGGTTCTTTAATTGAATTTGAAGGTAAAAAATTAATATTCAAACGGTTAGTAACTTTACCTTAAAATGTAGGATATCATAATAATAAAAAAATTCTAATTAAAGTTACTGCGTTCTTATTCCAAATGAATTAATTTTGTTTTCATAAAGGTAAAAGAAATGAAAAAAAAAGAGAACTGAGAAATCTCTTAAGGCCAAATTGTGGGTGTGAACCTCCTGCTAAAATCATCAAATTGACGGGAAGTCCCTAAAGTAATTTCAACCAAACAAACATGGTAATATAGTTTGTGGCACAGGTAATAACTCGTGATAAGGTAAAATAGATATTGATTTATGAAAGTAAATGGGTAATCCGCAGCCAAGCACCGGGTTTTTATATATGGAATAAAGCTATCTATAATTTTATTATTTTTTATACGGTGTGCAGTTCATCGACTAAACGTTGGTTGGCATTATTTTCTATGTATTGGTGCTTAAAATATAGTCAAACCTTACTTTAAAGAGTATAGAACAATAAATAAAGGAAAAAATTTTAAATATTCTTTTTTATAATTTATTGTTTGTAAATGGGTAATAATAATGTGTTATTAAAACCATGGTTATTACTTAGGGAGAAGGACCCTAACTCATCCTGTTTTATATAAATCATATAAATGGAAAAAGGGTAGAATTGTTACTTGCATAGTGCGACAAGAGGCTAATAATTATAATAAGGTGAAATTCCTTCACGAATGACCCTTCGTGTCCCTACCCAGACATGCGTTAGAAGTAATTCTTTGGTATGAAGCTCTGGGGACAATGCTATTAGTTAGGGAAAAAAAAGTCAAGGTAAGCGAAAGCGAAGATATGTATTTACAATTCTGATTTAATAGTTTTTTATTAAAGGTTAAGATAAATTAGCCGACTAAAAGCTTGCAAGAGTGTGAGGTGTTTATGCAACCGAATCCGGGTCTTCCTTTGTTAATTTTAATTAACAATTATAATGCTCAGTATTAAAGTATCTACCTAAAACTTAATTAAATTAGTATAATTGTTGGAACTTGGTAACCCCTATTGTTACCGTAAAGTGTGCTTATAGTTTACTCAGCACGGTAATCTTTGAATTACGGAGGTATTCTATAAATAAAAAAATGAATATAACAACAAGAGGGGATGAGACAATCGAAAAAGCAAATGCCACTTAGTAATAAAGTGGATAGGAATTTTTATTCTACTTTGAAAAAAGGCAGACTTCGATATGGGTGATTTAATTATAATAAAATTTATATTGCTTGAGCCGTGTACCGGGAAACTCGTATGCACGGATCTTAACGGGGGAAAATTTGTAAAAATCTACCTATCGTGATTAAATTTAATTTATTCTATAGCTGAACTATTGGATTTTTTATTCTCTTTAGTGGAAATATATTCATTTCCATATTTATATTTAAGTATTGGTATTGTAAAAGAATCTTTAAATGATGAAAAAAAAGGTTTTGTAAAATTAAATGGTAAAAAACAATTAATAACTAAATCTGAGTTAGAAATTATTATTTTGGAATTTAAACAAAAAGCTAAAGATACATATGAAAAAAACGAATTGTCTTCTAGTTATTTGTTAACTTTACGTTCTTTTATTAATGGTCTTTTTCAAGCTGAAGGTTCTTTATCTGGACAATTTAATTCAAAAAAAAGTTATAAATTTAATCCTAAATTTTCTATAGGTCAAAATGTAAGTACAGAAAGCTTACAATTTTTTAGTTTGGTATGAGCAATACTGGGGTTTAACTTGGTATGAAATATATCAAAAACTCAAACTAATAATTTCCATATTCAATTAGTAAGTACAAATAGAGCTTATATAGTATCTACTCTACTTCCTTATTTTTCTTTGGTTTATGGAGAAAAATTCTTTGCATTAAAAAAAATCTTACGTTTAGATGAACTGGCGAAATTGAATACTTTGGCTGCTAAAATTGAAAGTGTTCAATTAGCATATAGTTTATCCTCACTAGGAAAAAATCATAGCATTTCTTTAAAAGAAAAACTAGATTTTGTTGTAGGAAAAAATATAACAAGTGAACATTTAAAAACAGCGGATTTTAATTATTCAGAAAACGTAGTTCCTATGAGTTTAAGCTTTATTTTAGGATTTTTTTTAGGTGATGGTAATCTGTATATTAGAATACGTGATAATATCACAGGACTTGCTTTCATACCTAAATTTGAGATTAAACAAAGATATACTGAGACTAATGCATATCTTATGAAATTGGTTTGTGAATTTTTAGAAAGTAAAGGAATACAAGCTAATCTAAAAGTGGATATACATTATGCTCTTTGTATAGTTGAAGGTATAGATCATGTATGTAATTCTCTTCTTCCTTTACTATTTACACATAAAGAACTTTTTTTCTGAAAAACATTCCAACTTAATATGACTCAACAATTTGGTAAATTAATTGCTTTAGATTCCCGTAATTTATACCATGTAAAATATCTTATTATAAAAACTCTTTATTCTATTGACAATGCTCGAGATTTACCTTCCGAACATTGATTAAAAAGAATAGATGAGATTTTTAAAAATAAAGCTGTAAAAAATATATCTGGGGAATTATATATTTCTCCTGTTAACGATAAAGTCCATAAAACAGGTCAAACAGGTTGAAATGTATATTTACCAGAATTTTTAAATGTTAAACCTCGTACTAAATACTTTTATTTTTCTAGTTTTGGGGGTAAAGATGCTGCTTTAAAACAAGCAATATCTTACAGAGATACAGTAATTAATAATTGATTGGAAAGTCAAGGTTACAATATTAACCCCTTAAATGAATCAGAATTGGATTAAATAAAACTATAGTCATTTAAATAGTGAAATACATCTTTTATTTTTATATTACTTTTTTAATATAAACACGAATATATTTAATTAAGTTGCTTGAGCCGTATGCCATGAAAGTGGCACGTACGGATCTAACCGGGGGAAAGCTCGAAAGGGCCTACCTATCGGGATTTGGAAGAGGAATCTACTATGGAAGTTATCAAGCACCAAGAACTTTAACATGAGTAATTGGTCTGGCAATTTTCCTAGCTATGGTTGGTACTGGTTTCTTAGGTTATGTACATAGCTTAAAATGGTGCGATATATATAAAATTTATTTGCTAATTACTTCTTTAGAGTTAAATTTAATGGAACTTCAATTTTTGGCTTTTCCTTATTTTGTAACTGGCTTGTGTGATGCTGAAAGTTCATTTATTGTAAGTATTCGTAAATATCCTAAAATAAAAATTGGTTGAAGAGTAGAATTAATTTTTGCAATAGTATTACATAAAAAAGATAAAAAAACTTTAGAAATAATTCAACAATTTTTTGGAGGGGTAGGAAACATTACTAAACAAGGTGAAAATTCAATTCAATATAAAGTGAGTTCGATTAATGATTTAAAAGTTATTATAGATCATTTTGATAAATATCCTTTAATTTCTCAAAAATATGCTGATTATCAATTATTTAAACAAGTTTTTGAATTAGTTAAAGGGAAAAACCATTTATTAATTGAAGGTTTACATAAAATAGTAAGTCTTCGGGCTGCTATTAATAGGGGTCTTACTGAAGAATTAAAAACAGCCTTTTCTAATATTATTCCTGCTACAAGGCCTTTAGTAATAAATCAAGAAATAAAAGATCCTAACTGATTGGTAGGATTTACAAGCGGGGAAGGTAATTTTTTTATTAATATTAGTAGTTCTGAAGCTTACAATATAGGATACCGTACTTCATTAAGATTTACATTATCTCAACATTCTCGTGATACTCAATTAATTGAAAGTTTTAAGGTTTTCTGGCAATGTGGTAATATTAATTCAAATGCAGATAATTCAGCAGTACATTTTGTTGTAACTAAATTTTCTGATATTCACGAAAAAATCATTCCGTTTTTTAAAAAATATCAAATCGAAGGTGTGAAAGCTTTAGATTTTGTAAATTTTTGTGAAGCGGCGGAAATAATTAAAGCTGGAGAACATTTAACGGAGAATGGATTAAAAAATTTAATGGAAATCAAATCCAAAATGAATTATAACAGAACTTGAAATACTGATGACCTATTACCACCTAACGCTTATTCATATCAATCTTTTTCTCAACAAAGTAGTTTCTTGTATAATATTAAAGGTAAATATATTAAAAAAGGTTTAATTTTTTATTTTATTTATCTAATTATTAACTGTTTATCAGTTTATTATTTAGATGATATAAATATATATTTTAATGCAAATTTAGAAAAATTTTTAATACATTTTGATTTACAATATTCTTATTTACATTTTAGTATGTCGCCTAAACTATATACTATTTTAAAAAATAATAAAATAAAAGCAGAAGCTGTGTTTGAAAACTTACATTTAGCTAAATCACGTGATAGAGCTAGAAATTACCTTAGAGGTTTAGCTGGTATTTACATTATAATAAATCTTGTAGACGGTGTTTCTATGTATGTTGGAAGTGCTTCGACAAATCGGTTACATTCACGTTTAATGATGCATTTATATTATTTAAAAGGAAATAGTCGTTTAGCAACTTCAGTAAAGGAATTAGGAAGAAAAAACTTTGCATTTGTAGTTGTTGAAATTTTTACTGAAAAAATTTCAGATAAAACAAATTTTACTTTATTAAGTCGTGAGCAATATTTTATCGATTTATTAAAACCAAGTTATAATATTTTACCCTTAGCTGGAAATTCTTTTGGTTATAAACATACAGAGGAAATAACATCCAAATTACGAGATAACTATAGGGTAAAATTTTCGGGTTTTAAATTAGCTAATTCTAAATTTTTTAAACGTAATTATTCTGATTTATCTAGTCCTGTAAAAACATATGAAAATGCTGATACTCAAAAATTACAGATTTTAAATGAAAACAAAAATAAATCAGGTATTTATCAGTGGAAAAACATAGAAACAGGAAAAACTTATGTGGGTTCTTCTACTAATTTATCTAAAAGATTAAGTATATATTATTCTCTTCTTAGCATCGAAAATATTTTAAAAAAATCTAAAAGCCGTTTATTAAATGCTTTATTAAAAGAAGGTTATTCAAAATTTTCTTTTAATATTTTAGAATACTGTGAACCAGATAAATGTATAGAGAGAGAACAATATTATATAGATAAATTATTACCAGAATATAACATCTTAAAAATAGCTGGTTCATCTTTAGGCTTTAAGCATAGCGAAGAGTCTAAAAACCTTATGAGTGAAGCAGCTATTAAAAAATTTGCTTCAGGTGAAGCACGAAAAATTTTATCGGCTGCTATGAAAGGAGAAAATAATCCAATTTTTGGTAAAACACATTCAGAGGAAACACGGGCTAAACAATCAGCCGCTATGAAAGGTAAAACACATTCAGCTGAAACACGTGCAAAAATATCTGAAGTCAAAAAAGGAATAGCAAGACCTGAAAAAGCTGGAAAACCTGCACAAAAAATCGAAGTGTTTGATATAGAAAATAATATAACAACTATCTATGATTCTATGCATGAAGCTGCAAGAGCTACAAATATAAAATATAGTGTAATTTCTATGTTCATAAAAAATAATCAAAAAAAACCTTATAAAGGAAGATATAGTTTTAAAAAATTTGAAGGATAAATTTTTATTCTATTAAAATTAAAACAAAAAATTTTTGAATATAAAAATGTTACAACAAATGAGAAATTGTTATTACCTAAATATCAAACGGTTTTTGTGTGGGAATGATTTCAGCCTATTTATTTTTACAGCAAGCTTTAAATGATAAACTTTTAAAATTTAATTATTTCAACATGGTTAATCATTAATTTATATTAGTTGACTTTTTTAAATAAAAAGATGCGTGATAGTTATAGTGTTAAATTTTCAGGTTTTAAATTAGTTAATTCCAAAATTTTTAAACGTAATTATTCAGATTTATGTCAATCTTTAAAATTACATCCTTATTATGTTACTGGATTTTGTGATGGTGAAAGTTCATTTATAATTTCTATTCGTCCAAATTCAAAAATTAAAACTGGCTGATCTGTAGAATTAATTTTTGAAATATGTTTACATAAAAAAGATTTAGAATTATTAAAATTAATTCAACAAGCATTAGGTGGAGTAGGTAATATTTCAAAACATAGTGATAAGTCTATTCAATTAAAAGTAGGTAGTGTTAAAGACTTAGAATTAATAGTTAATCATTTTGATAAATATCCACTTATAACTCAAAAATGCGCGGATTATTTTTTATTTAAACAGGCATTAGAATTAGTAAAAAATAAAAAACATCTTACATTAGAAGGTATTCAAAATTTAATAAATATAAAAGCATCTGTTAATTTGGGTTTATCTGATAAATTAAAAGTGGCATTTCCTAATACTGTTCCTGTTTCTAGACCTCTTATTAATGAAGAAATTAAAGATTCTAATTGGTTATCCGGTTTTATTAGCGCTGAGGGTTGTTTTCTTATTGTTATTAATCCATCTAAAAGTAATAAAATTGGAAGTGTAGTTAGTCTATGATTTCAAATAACTCAACATTCTAGAGATGAAAAACTTTTAAAAAGTTTTATTTCTTATTTAGGTTGTGGACGTTATACTCCTCATTCTAATAGAAATGCTGGTAATTTTATAGTTCAAAAATTTTCTGATTTAGACGAAAAAATTATTCCATTCTTAAAAAAATATTCTATTTTAGGAATAAAAGCATTAGATTTTTCTGATTTTTGTGAAGTAGGAGAATTAATTAAAAATAAAGCTCACTTAACTACTACAGGGTTAGAACAAATTTTAACTATAAAAAAAAGAATGAATAATAACAGAATTAATTAAGTTTATTAATTATTGTAACTAATTTTGTTATTGATTTTTATATTTAATATATTAATTTATATTAGTCTTTTAGTTAGTTTCTTACCTTTTTCTTTGCTATATTTTATTTAAAGTTATCAATAATTTATTGAATAGGGAGGTAAGAGGTGGGTATAATTAATTTTTATTGTTAAAATAAAATTTATTTTTATTGATAAACTTGACGTCTTAATAGAATCGGTAGTCTTAATAGAGGTAAATCTATCTCGGAAACTACTCGTGAGCTTATGCGTATAGCAGCCTTAAACAGACCTCCAATGTCTCAAGAGACAAAGGATAAATGTAAAAAAAATAGAAGACCTATTACAGTTACACGGGTTGATGATAACACAATAGTAGGTAATTTTGAAGACATAATTTCAGCTGCTAAACATATTAAATGTAATGAAAAAACAATTCGACGTGCGTTAAAAACAAATGGAATTGTTAAAAAAATGTATATAGTAAAAGACATGTAAAATATATATCCATTCCATAGTATATTAGTTTTGTATTATTATTCTTTTTAAGAGTAAATAAGTAAAATAATTTTATACTATGTTTGTGAAAACGATTAACATTATAAAATGAAGATCGTCGGCTATTTAAATGATGGTCGCTACAGACTGGAACACAAACGGGTGTCTTTCATTTATAATATTATTAAATATAAATTATAAATAAGATGCTTAATGTATAGTCGTTTTTGAGCAAATATTGCTCAAATTAGTATGTTTTACCATACGGACAAATGTCTAATAATTTAGGTAATTATTTTATGTTTGAAAACTATCAAATTCCGGGGATTTCTTAAAGCTTTATATACCAAATTTACTAAAAGAGTAAATGAATGAACTAATATTTCATATAAGGTAATAATGATAAAGCTGACTAAAAGGAAAATAGAAAATCGCGGATCTAAATCATAATCATAAGATTATATAAAAGAGCAACGAATATAAGGTAGTTACATAATATTTTATATTGTGTTAAGATGTATTCTAATCGCTCTCTAAAGAGAGTATTAAAGCAAGAACCTTTTTTATAAAAAATAAATTTGCTTACCATGGTCTCTATGAGGTGCCACTGTTGACTTTAGTAATAGCAGTGAATAAATTTCATTATATGCTGGGAAATTAAGAATCTGCAATGTAAATTAATTTAATTATACGTAGGGAAATTTAATAATCAGCAGGTTTTATAAAACCCCAGAGACTATACATGAAATATTTTTTAATAAAGGTATAGTCCTTGTAAGGCATAAATAAAAATTTTTTTAGATTAATGTTAATCTCATGTAAATTTTTCAGTTTCCTTAATAATTAACATATGTTAAGGACCGGGTATGTTTTACAAATTTATGTATTACTGAAGTTAAAAATTATAATACTAATATTGAAGAATTAAAAAAAAAAGAAAAATTAAACATTAGTTCTAATTTTCTTGAGTGATTTGTAGGTTTTTGTGACGCTGAGTCTAATTTTCTTATTCGGCTGCGTAAGAATAAGGATAATGAAGTAATAGGATTTGAGTTTGTATTTAGAATTGCTTTACATAAAGATGATAAAGATGTTTTAGAGTCAATAAAAACTAGTTTAGGTTGTGGCAGATTTAGTTATGAAAGAGATACTATTGTTTTTTCTATATCTCAATTAAAAGATATTGAGAATATATTAATACCAATATTTGAACAATTTCCGCTAAATACAAAAAAACATTTAGACTATTTGGCTTTTAAAAAAAGCTTTTTTATGTTTATAGAAAGAAATATAAATTCTTCTAATAAACAAAAAATATATTCAGACATTATCTTATTAAAAAACAGTATGAATGATAAAAGAGTTGTTTTTGATTTACCAGAAAATCATATTAGAATTACAGGGAATTATTTAGTTGGATTATTAGAAGGAGACGGTTCATTTTATTTAAATAAAAATGATATGACTGTTCGTTTTTCGTTAGTTACTGCTTTAGAAAATAAATTTCTTTTAGAAAAAATAAGAGAATTTTTATTAAACCAATTAGATGAATATTCTTGTATTTTAGGTAGTTCTACTGGTTTAATCAATATCAACGATAAAAAGAAATTAGGTGGTAATAGTAAACCTATTAGCGTATTAGAAATATATCAAATTGATTACATCTGTAATATTTTTATACCTTATTTAGATAGTTTACAGTTTAGGACTAAAAAACATATGGATTATTTAGATTTTAAAACTATAGCTTTTTTAATTTTTCAGGGGAAACATTTAATAGAAAACGGTAAAAGCTTAATTATAAAATTAGCTGATTCTATGAATAATTCTAGATTGTCTACAAACTCTAATTCTATTGTACTTGATGATGTCACAAAATCAGAATTAAATGTACTTATAAAATCAGAACCTTTAATTACTGTAGACTCAGAAGGTAGAGCCATGATAATTAGTGAAAAAAAATATATAAGATCTACTTATATTATTAAGGCTACTTTTTTAAATGGTTCTATTAGTTATTTTACTAACGGGGTTTCTTGTGCTAAATCCTTACATGTTAGTAATAACACTATAACTCAACGATTAAACGATGGTAAACCGGTTAAAAATAAAGATGGATTAATCACAGCTCAAAATATTAAGAGAATTAAAGCTTATTCTTCTTTTCATACATAAAATCATACCACTAGGTTTCATTTCAAAAAATAATTTCATTCTTACAAAAAGTATTACTAACTTAATGAGTGCTATTCCTTGACTTGGACAGGACATTGTTGAGTTCATTTGAGGAGGTTTAAAAAAATTATTGTTGTTAATATTTGAAGAACCTAACAATAGTGATATTGTTATGCAAACCCTGTTTGGTGCTAGAATAACCTCAAACATAGGAATTGGATACGTTTGTAAACATACAACCGTGAAAAAGCCAATAACAAGAGGTCAATTAGCAGGGATAAGAAATAAATCTTATTTCGAAGTTTCTCAGAGATTAAACACAGGGGATCTGAATTTAGCATATTTAGTAGGTTTAGTTGAAGGAGATGGTTGATTTTCTATCTCAAAAAAAGGAGAATATTTATTATATGAATTTGGTATAGAATTAGGAATGAGGGATGTTCAGCTTATATATAAAATTAAAGATTTATTAGGTGTTGGGGTAGTTTCGTTTAGAAAAACCAAAACTAGACCAGAAACAGTATTTTTTAGAATTAGAAAAAAATCTCATTTAATCGATATTATACTACCTATTTTTGATAAATATTCTTTTCTTTCAAATAAGCAATATGATTATTTAAGATTTAGATCTGCACTTTTATCAGATATTAAATTATATAAAGATTTACCCCCATACGTCCGTCCTCAAACTCCTTTAAATTCCCTAGAATCAATTTTAAATGTACCTTATTTATCTGCTTGATTAATAGGGTTTATGGAAGCTGAAGCTTGTTTTAGTGTATATAAGCCAACTATTGATCCTTCTTTTGTTGCTAGTTTTGATATTTCTCAAACTGATGGTTATATTTTAATTTTAGCTATTTCTAAATATTTATCTTTAACTCAAAGTGTTATAGTAGATAAAACTAATAGTTCTAAATTAAAAGTATCTAGCGTAAGATCTGTTGAAAATGTCATTAAATTTATACAAAATGCTCCAGTCAAATTCCAGGGGTATAAAAAACTACAGTACTTATTGTGACTTAAGCAACTTCGTACTATACCGCGTTATGCAGAAAAATTCAAGATACCTAATAAATACTAAAATCAGATTATGACTTAATCCGAACAACATAGAAATATGTTGAGTGTGACGAGAGTTTTCAATTTTATATTGATTATGGGGTCACCAACACAACTGTTCCGTTAACAACGCTACATTAAATAGATTCTTTGCTTTACATTTTCTTTTACCTTTTGTTCTTGCAATTTTAGTATTATTGCATTTAATCACATTGCATGAGACCGGAGGGTCAGGTAATCCTATTGGTTCATCAAGTAATTCATCTAGAGTAAATATGAGTCCTTATTACCTATTTAAGGATTTAATTACTTTATATATATTTATATGAGTATTATCTTTCTTTGTTTACTTTATGCCAAATTTCCTGGGTGATTCAGAAAATTACGTTCCTGCAAATCCAATGCAAACTCCAGCCGCTATAGTGCCAGAGTGATATCTTCTTTCTTTCTATGCAATTCTTCGTTCAATACCTAACAAGCTAAACTTTTCCTAATGGCTTGTATAAATCATTATTAAATGCTGGAAAGTTTTATTTATAAAATAATCAGCAAGAAATAAAAATTTTATTTCTTCAGAGACTACATTAGTGTAGCTTAGTCATATATAAATAATGTTAAATAATTATATATTAATTTATAGCAAACTAAGTAAGAGATAGTCCATTACTAAACTTAGATTTATTTTTATTTTTACTTTAATTATATGCTTATTTATATAAATGGTGAAGATGGTTATACTCATAAAATTGTGTAAAACTGAATTTAAATATTTAATTATTTAAACAAATTATACTATTAAGAATGTACAATATTTAAAATATTTTAGAATTAAAAAAAAATAGTTATTTTTAATCTTAGATGATGCTATAAAATATCGAGACTCTATATTTTTATCTTATTTATAACTAAAACTTACTTAGTTAAAAGATTAGGAGTTCTTGCAATGTTTGGAGCTATTTTAGCTATCCTAACTTTACCTTATTTTGACGTCTCTAAATTAAGAGGTTTCCAGTTTAAACCTACAGCAAAATTTATGTTTTGAATGTTTGTAGCTAATTTTGTAATTTTAATAGTATTAGGAGCTAAACATGTAGAATCTCCATTTATTGTTGTTGGACAATGTATGACTTTCCTTTACTTTATCTGATATATTAATTTTATACCTACCACTAGTTTATCCGAGGATCTTTTATCTACTGTAGAATTAAATAGAAATAACTCTAAATCTGCCTCTTCTGATCAACTTAGCTCCTCATCAATATTTTCGAAAAATTTTCGAGCTAGAATTAAAGATTTTATTATACTTCATTCTGTTAATAAACCTGTAGCGGATAGTTTAGCGGATATAAGAACTTTGGCTGCAGAGCGTAGGGGTATTTTTAATTCTGGAGCAAATAATACCACACAAGGTCAAAATAGATTGTTAGATACACAGGATTCTATATGAGAGCATGTCAGAGAACTTTCTACTAATATGAATACGGAAAGAGTACCACACGAAGTATTATCTCCACTAATAGATGGAATAAGAAATGCTGCCTCTAACTTGGATCCATTGATCGTTGAGGTAATTACCCAGCTTAACCCTTAAGGATGTTCGACAATCTAAGTTGAAATACTTAATTTATTAGCTGGGCTCTTAAGATTTTTTATAGCGGGGTACAAAAAACTGTAGCCTATCATTATATAGGATTATCATAAAGATAAAAAAAAATTATAATAAAAATTAACTTTAATTCTTAAACTTTAGTTGTTCTTATTCAACCTTAATAGTACCGCCCGGCCGACCTCGGCCGGGCGGCTGGTACAACGGCGCGCATGTGGCTTTGCCGCGTACACGACATTGTACCTAATATATAATTTAATATATTTTTAAATTTAAATTCTTCCATAAAAAGGCCGTAAGAGTATTTAACCGAGGGAAACCTAGGACTTCCTTGACATCACGGCCCATATCAAAGGGGCGCTACGCCTTTTTTCAAAAATATTTGAAATTGCTTCTATTAATGAAAACTATTTTTATATAATAATTCAAATGTTGTTCCAGCCGCCTTGCGGACGGCTGTGGCAGGGTACAAGATCCCGCGACAAAGCCGCGTACGCGTTCTACTTAACATAAAAATATAAAAAATTTTTACAGTTAAATAGGTGATATGTTTAAAAAGTTCCATACGGATAAAGTTAGCGCTAAGCGCGTGATGGAAACACGCATAGCGCTATTTTGTTATGCGGAACGTTAAAATAGAAAAATTAAATGTATAGTAAAGCCCTGGGGGGGTGGAGAGGGGAGGGGGGGGAGGGTAAAATATGATTCAATCGCCGTAGGTGATGAAGTTTTAGAAATTATACAAACAATAATTTATCGTTATTTTAGCAAAATCAAAAAGGTCCGGTCCGCCTAAGGCAGCGATGGATCATAAGTGGGTCCGCAAGGCGGCCCCTTCGATCCTTATAAAAGACGATATATTTTTGAAAAAATATAATATTTATTGCTGCTTCGCCAACTTGGCCATATAAAATAAATAAATAAAATGTACAAAAATACCTAAATTGCCATTAAAGTATTTTATATTTTTTAAACATGATTATTTTTAGTTAGCTTTAATGCTGCAATAAATTATTGTGATTATATCATTTTATCATTCATAAACACTAAAATCTACTTAGTTAAAAGATTAGGAGTTCTTGCAATGTTTGGAGCTATTTTAGCTATCCTAACTTTACCTTATTTTGACGTCTCTAAATTAAGAGGTTTCCAGTTTAAACCTACAGCAAAATTTATGTTTTGAATGTTTGTAGCTAATTTTGTAATTTTAATAGTATTAGGAGCTAAACATGTAGAATCTCCATTTATTGTTGTTGGACAATGTATGACTTTCCTTTACTTTATCTGATATATTAATTTTATACCTACCACTAGTTTATTCGAAGATCTTTTATCTACTGTAGAATTAAATAAAAATAACTCTAAATCTGCCTCTTCTGATCAACTTAGCTCCTCATCAATATTTTCGATCGCCTGAGAAGGTAATCGAAATAATCTTTTTGAAAGATTAAATATATTACAGATAAAACTATTTAATATATTAAATAATATAATTTTAGTGTTAGAGGTATATTTAAAATTTATAATTCGACTAATAATATATTTAGTGAATAAATTAATTATATTATTAAAAAAATTATGATCTAACAAAGAGCAAATTTACTTATATGCTGTTACTCCTAGAGTAACAGAAATGTTAGATAGAATAGAAGAAAAAGACAAAGATCGTGATATGATTAATCGTATACATGCTAATGCACAAGATGAAGCTTCCGAGGACCCAAATGCGGAAACTTCCGAAACTGAGGATTGTGCACTATATTTATTAGAGAAAGCGGACAGTTGTCAGGAAAAAAATGTAGATAAATTACGTGAAGCTGCTAGGACAGTGAGCGATAGAGAAGCTATTATAGATAGAGCACAAGATATGATAGACCCTGACGTAGCAGATGCATTATTGGAAGTTGCTAATAATATGTTTAACGGAGGCGGCGGCGGCTAATAATTAATTAACATCTTTAATTATTGACCCTAATTGTTGTTTCTAATGTATATCTATAGCTTTTATAACGGCCTAAGTGTTATAGCCTCTCGTATAAGTGAATGAAACGTTAAGTTTTTTAGACTTCTCCCCCCCCTATGAATTTGGTGAAAACAGTAAGTGAACCTATTATTTTTAAAGCCATTAGGTTAAAATATTCGTAACGCGCGTAGAAAATGTGCACTACGATATATAGGCCAGTTCTGGAAGCATCTATTTTTTACTATATATTTAGTTACGTAACGTGTATTTATGAGTAACCTTTTAAATTTTATTCATAAATATATAGTTTAAAAACTAGTCATTAAAATATTAAGATATTGACTTATGTATATTTATATACCTCTTTTTTTGTAGGGAGGAATAGCTTATAATTATGATGAATTTATTTACCTTATATCTTCTTTTGAATAACTTGGGGGGGGGGGGGTTTCTACCATTAATTTTAATAATATATTATATGCTATTTATTCAGATGTACATACTAATGGTTATTATATTATTTGATTAAGCATAATTAATATAGCTAGTGTAATATTAGGTATTTTTGTAATAATTACTAGAGATCCTAACCGTATTATATTTAATAATTTTATTTTTAGCAATATCCTGTTAGTTATTATTAATAAGTATGCCTTTTATAATTTTATCTTATATATTAGTTTATATTTCTGCTATTTCTATATTATTTCTTTTTACTTTAATGCTAATTAATATTAGAATTTCTGAGTTACATTCTCATAATTTTAAGTCTAATTTTAGGGTTAATAATTTCAGCTATATTTACCCTTTTACTAATATTAATTTAAAAAATTTTAACATATAAATTTATTTTTGGTATGAAAATGTTTTCATATTAATTACGATATATGAAATGGTATCATAGGAGCATTAAATGATATAACGGCTATAGGTATTATATTAAATACTAGCCATTCTATATAACTATTAATAAATTTAATAGTACTTTTACTTATGATAAGAGCAACATTAATAACAATAAGACATAATAATACGTTGTCCGAACATATTAGTAATATGTCTAAATTAAGTGAAAATAATAAATTCTCTAGATTTTTAACCTTTAATTTTTCGAGCTTGAAAAATTTTTTTAAGTATATATGCACCATTCGCCAATAAAAAAAAAACAAGAAGTTAAGGTCAAGGCGTGTATCTAACACGATTATGGCCATCGCCCATACATAATGGCTGATTGTTAGGGGGGGGGGGGGGCGAAGATATTTTTCTAAAAGTACCTATTTATTAAAAGAAGATTTTTGAGAACCTTCTTTTCAGATAAATTTACTGTTAAATTTATCGCGTTTTATTTTTATGTAAGTGGGGTAGGCATAAGAATAAAATTACTTTGTAATATATTTAATAATACCTAATAATAGGTTATTAATTATTAACTAAAATAAAATTATCAGCTGTCTCACAGTATCTTATTGATGTCAAAGATGATTTTGATAACACCAACATTTGATTAAGACCGACAGGGGTAGTGATGAACATGTGCTTGGAATAAAAAACCTAATTTGGACTCTTAAGGTTATTATAATCTAATTCTATAGCTTACAGCTTTACTATCTATCATTCCGACTGAATGAGATAAAAAAATTAGTGTAAATAATCAATTTAGTTAAAATAAAAAATAATAATGAATTTTCTATTGCAAATTTTGTTACAGGATATTTTTCTCGCGGTATTTTTGGCTCAACACATTTTTATATACCTTAAAATAAAACGGCCGGGTCTCCGGCTTTTTTTATTTCTCACACACCAGGGTTCGCTTCGGTAGGAAAGCTCTAAACATAAAACATAATGTAATTTCTATGTACTTTAAGAATAATCAACAAAAACTTTTAAATTATTTAAATTTTCATTATAATAATACAAAGAATCTAAATTATATACCGTTTTGGATTTTTATGCTCGTTTGGCTCTATGTGAGTTTTGTTATACAATATAACTATAATTTATATGATATTACTTTAACTATTATACCTGTTATATCGTATGCTAATGCTGAGATTCAAAAGCCTGATATACTTAAAGATAACAAAAATAAATAGGGGGGGGTATATATCGTTGAATAAATAATAAAAATAAAAATTGTGGAAAGGATTAAAAAAAGATTAGCAAATTATTATAAATTAAGTGAATTAAAAAAGAAAAACGGCCAATACATAACGCTTTACTTAAAGGGCATGAGAATTTCACGTTAGAAATTTTAGAGTATTGTTCAATTACTGAACTAATTGTAAGAGAACAGTATTATATTGATCTATTAACACCAGAGTACAATATTTTAAAAATAGCGGGTTCATCTTTAGGTTTCATACATTCAAAGGAAACGCGAAAAAAAAAAATGTCAATTGATCGTACAGGAAAAAATCATCCAATGTTTGGTAAAAAACATACCGAATAAGCACGAGTTAAAATGTCTGCAGTAAAAAGAGGGGGGGGGGGGGGGAAGAAAATCCAAAGTATGGTAAAGTAAGACCGGAAAATTTTTTCAAAAAATAGAAGTGTTTGATATAGAAAAGAATGAAACAATTATTTATGATTCTGTTAGTGCGTGCAGCAGTAAAAGCCATAGATGTAAGGCAATCTTCTTTATATTTGATTAATAATCAAACAAAACCCTACAAATTCAAAAAACTATAACACAATTTTAAAAAATAATAATTTAGTCTGAACACGGACATCTTTTAAAAAAATATTAATTTAGTCCTAACGCGGACATCTTATAAAAATTTATTATTAGTATAGAATTAAAAAAGTCGCACAAGATCGATATAAGCTTGTAAATATTTATTGAGGGGGGGGGGGGTAGTACACAAAGAAAAATTTGTTCAACTTCAAAATATTAAATATAAAATTTTTCATTGTTTATAGTCTAGAAATTAATAAAGAATGAACTTGTCCCTGTTACTGTTCTTGGTAGGTGTATTTGGTTTTGTATTAAATAGAAAAAATATAATATTAATGTTAATTTCAATAGAAATTATGTTATTATCTATTACATACTTAATATTGATAAATTCTTTTAATTTTGGCGATATAGTTGGTCAGATTTTTGCTGTTTATATAATAGCTTTAGCTGGAGCAGAATCGGCTATAGGATTAGGTATGTTGGTAGCATATTATCGATTTAGAGGAACTATCGTAGTAGAATCTAATAATCCAACAGCTGTATATTATTATTATAATCGTAATACATCAGTAAAAAAAGATGTAAAAAAAATTCAAATTAGAAATTATTCAATTTCTAATATCCTTGGTATTACTGAGCCTAGATTAAGTGAAAAAAATTATAAATTAAAATATAAATAATGTATTTATTAATAATAATTTTACCTTTATTAGGGTCAAAACAGAATTATTTAAGTTTATGCGATCAATTTCAGCGTAGCAGCGTAAACAAGAAAACTATATACTTTGTGCCAAAAAAATTATTGCACAAATTTGCTTAAGCTAAAAAATTAGACCCTAATTTCGTACCTGGTTTCATAGATGCAGAGGGTTCGTTCATATTAAGTTTTAGCGAAGATACGAAAAGTAAAACTAACTGGAGAGTTCGTCCTCAATTTTCGATCGGACTCCTTTAAAAAGATAAAGTTATTTTAGAAGCAATTCAAGAATCGCTTGGAGGTATTGGATCAATTACAAAACATAGTGAAGATGGCGTTAAATTAAAGATTTCATCAGCCGAATACACACAAGCTTTGATAAATTTTTTAGAAAAATTCAAGCTTATTAAATAAAAGTATGCAGATTTTCTTTTATTCAAGCAAGCGTTTGAACTTTTTAAATCTAAAGATCATTTAACTTTGGGTAGGGATATTAAAATTTGTAGCGATCAGAGCTTCAATGAATCGCGGGTTGATGGACAAGTTAAAAGCTGCTTTCTCTGATATTAAACCTGTGGAAAGACCAAAAGTCACAAATCAAGAAATAAAAGATACTCTATGGGTAGCGGGATTTATAAGCAATAGATTATATAATAAATTGATAAAGCCTTTCTTATTATTAAACCTATTAAATATTTTCTGATTGAAAACCTAGAAGTTAAAAATTTTAAAGGATTGTTAAGCTATACAAACACTTTCTGAAAAAACCATATTTTGAAAATAAAAATTTTTATTCTACTACCACTAAACAGAAAAAGTCTGAAACATCTTTAAGTTTAGTATTATGAGGAATTAACCTTTCTTCAACTTTAGAATAACGTTTTTTTCATTATCAATTATCCATCATTAGGTAGCCTTTACATATCAAAAGCATTATAATAAGATTGATCCTTTCAGATGCTTGGGTTGTTAGATTTAGTAATAAAAGGAGTAAAAACGCTTTGTTAGGGTTCTTTCAGTATGCAGCTAATTCTAAATATTTTTGATTTGTTTTTTTTTACTAAGTCATTATTGTTATAGTTGTCCTTTAGTAAAAATTAGAAATCGTTCAAGTGTAAAAACAATAGGGTTACAAATTGAAACTCGCGCAATGCCATGTATTACTGAATTATATAATATATTTTACTCAAATGGTCAAAAAGTAATTCCTCAGGATATTTATGATCTATTGAGCCCTGTAGCTTTAGCCCACCTAATTAAAGTAGATGGTTCAGTAGAACGTCATGGGTTAATAATATGTACAGATTTTTACTCTGTTCAAGATGTAGTACGTATTATTAATGTTATGATTATTAGATATAGGTTAGAATATACGTTACGATTCCATACTCCAACTCAGCCAAGAATTTACATTAGAGAATGTACTATGCTTATGCTTAGACAGATTGTTAACCTTACATGTGATAGTATGCTATATAAAATAAAATTTTAAGTTTTTAAGAAGGCTGTTTTTCTATTAGCATTGTAAAAAATAAAAATTATAAACTTAAAGAATCTGTCCAATTAATATTTTTAGTTACTCAACATAAGCGAGACGAACAATTAATGATAAATTTAACAAAATTTTTAGGTTGTGGTAAAATTTATCCAAATCAAAAACCGCATTTGACTATAGAGTTAACAAATTTTCTGATATTATAGAAAAAATAATACCGTTATTTGAGAAAAATTCGGTCTAGGAAATAAATTTCTAGATTTTGTATACTTTGCATGAGTCGCTAAGTTAGTAAAGAATAAAGCGAGGGAGCCGCAGGCAAAGCCAGCTACTCCTTTGCAAGGCGCCTCCTCCGGAAGCGCTTTGCTCATCTTACAAAATCAGGATTAGAAGAAATTAAAGGTATAACAAATAATAGTCGTCGTAATTCCGCGACTGCTCATTCAATAACCAAATTTAGATTAAGCGAATAAATTAATAAAAAAATATATAGTGTATTTTTTAATAATAATTCTCCCTATATTAGGGGTATAATTAGGCCCCATCGCGCTTTGCGCAATGAATAAAAACAAGGTTAATTTCAAGTAAGTATTTTTTTTAAAGCTAATTTGAAGCGAAGCTTATTTAGACGTTTTTTGTAATTCAAAAAATAGATAAGAACGTTCAACGACTAGAAAGTGAATAACGATATGATCTTTCCGCGAATGCCTTGCGTTAAAAAAATTTTTTCATTATATTTTGGTTTATACAAGTTTCCGTGTCTTTAAGAGATAAAACAATCGGCATATAAAAAGGATCGAAATTTATTTCTTAATTGCGTTTAATCGTGTATAAAATTTATCAAACTCTTATTTTATTTAAATATCTATTTCTACTAGCTTTGTTCCACTATTTGTATTTTAACGTAGAAGCGGGGTGTTAGGGTGTCGGTGTGTTTAATAAACTTCCAGTTTATAAATAAATAATATAAAAAAATAATTAAGACGAAGACATAGTCTGAGCCATTTTGTAAAAAATGGAAACAAGAGATAAAAAGCTTTTGTATCAACACATCTGCAATATTATCCGGGTTTTTTGGTAGAAAAATTGGAGTTAGTGGATCACAAATAATAACTACTACTTTAGTTATTCTTACAACACTATTAGCTATTATAGCTTATATTGAAGTAGGTCTTAATAACATTCCTGTGTATTAAGTTTTTTGATTACGGGAAAAATTATCAAATTCCGGGAAATACCTAAAGCTTTTAAATACCAAGTTATAATCGAAAGATTATATACAGATGAAGTCATAATTCATGTGAGGTAACAAGTCAAAAGATTTTATGAAATAATGGAAAACCGCGGATCTAAATTAGATTTAGTTGCAGCTACAACGGGTTTAATTACCACAGGCTTAGCGCGTGACGATTTTAATTCAAAATCTATAAAAGAACAACGCATATACGGTAATTATTGTTTTAATACAAAACAATTATAATTTATTCTAATGTATTTAGAAATAAATAGTCAAATCAAATGGAGTTTAATTAAATAAATAAAATAACCCCTACCAGGCGTGTTACGTATTTTGAGTTATTAGAAAAGGACGTCCCCTTTATACGGTGAGATCGATTCTATTTTATAGTGGCCGTGCAATTTAATATTAACCCTAATTTATTAAATTCTAATTTTATTTTTGGGTTTTCTTACGTTGAAAGGTTATTTATGATTATTTTTCAAAAAAATTCTATATCTAAAACAGGTTGTAGGGTATATTCACAATAAGTAAAAGATATAAACCTACTGAAATAAATAAATTCTTATTGGGGGGGGGGGGGAGGGAGTAGGAAATATAATAAAAGAAGGAAATTATACTAAAAAAATATTCTATTGTGCATGTATGAGGTAAGGTCTGTAAATGAATTAATTAAAATAATCCCCCCTTTTTGAAAAATACCACCCGCTTATCAAGATTTCAAAAAAGTAGTTGAATTAATGAAAAATGACGAACATTTGACCTTAAAAGGGTTAGAAGAAATACGTAAGATTAAGTAAAAAATGAATAAGGGTAGAAATGAAATTGTATAGTTACTTAAACAAAATAATTTGCATTAAATATTTGATTTTTATGGTGTCAATTCAACTTTTCCGTTGAGTAGATTCAGAATCTTTAAACATATATTGAGCTTTCCATTTTGATGCATTAACAGTGAATAGAGTGTAAATATCAATAAATTGATATAATTTCGTTGTGTTGGTTAAACCCCTACTCTACAAACAGCTTTTAATTCATAACTTTTTTAGGGTTAGTCTTCGTTCTTCACTTCATTTTTCAATTAAGTCTGAAAATAATAATACTAAAAAAGAGATTAAACTACGGAAGAATTTATTCAATGGTTTGAGGGGTTTTCAGATGCTGAGTCAGATTTTATTATAAACCCTCAATTTAAGAATAGTCGTATTAATAGCTATTCATTTTTATAAAAAATAGCTCTCCACAAAAACGATTTAGATGTTTTAAATTATATTAAAAATAATTTAAAAATTGGTAATGTTAGAGTATATAAAAATGAGTATAATGTTGCAGACAAACAAGATATATATAAATTAATAAATATTTTTGATAAATATAATCTTAATACAACTAAATATTTTGATTATATAAATTTTAAAAAAGCTTTTATTTTATATCATAAAAGAAATAAAAATTTAACAGCAGAATTATTAAAAAATCAAATATTAGAATTAAAAATTAATATGAATACTAAACGTACTATTTTTAATTCGCAAACCCACGATATTTTAATAAATAAATACTGATTGTTAGGATTTATAGAAGGTGATCATTCTTTTTAAAAAAGAGATATTATTATTCCTGTATTTTCTATTGAACTATCAGAAATTAAACTTCCTGTTTTGATAAAAATAAAATAATTTTTCGAAAAAATCTAGGTTTTGATTTATATTTTATTAATAAATTAAATTGTACATCAGCCATTGCAATAAGCACACATGAAGGTAGAAATAATAGTAAATATACTGCATCGCTTATTATTAAAAATCTTCGTATTATAAATAATTATTTAATACCTTTTTAGCAAAATTGGAATTTAGAACTAAAAAGTTTAAAGATTTTATTGAATTTAAAATTATATGTGAGACTATTTATAAGGAAGCTCATAAAAAAATATGAAATAAAATCTTTAGTCTAAAAATTATCTTACACAATGAACAACTATAGATTCTCGACTAATTTAGGTTCAGTTGAATATTTAAGCGAAAATGAAAGAAATAAGCTTATTAATGCTACATCAACTCTTGAATATCTTAGTGATGGTCGTGTAAAAGATCTAGAAACAAAAAAAATAATTCAGCAACAAACAAATTGTGTGTACGAAATATATAAACCAAATGGAGAAGTCTTAGTTTTACAAACTTTATCAAATACTGCTTTAACTATAGATGTAGAAGCTGGTACTTTAAGTAGATGTAAAAGGTTTACGACATCTAGTAGAACTAAAAGGAAATTAAATTAAAAGAATATAAGTATTTAACCCCAAGTAGTATAAGTTTAAATATAAAATTAAGATGCGTTGCACACACTAAGTATGTGCAATATTTCCCACGCAGCGCTACGCCTTTGTCTCAAGCGCTGCGCGGGATGCTAATAAAACTGAAGTAGAATTACAAATTAACAGTTTTATACTTTGTAGAAAAAGGTGATAACGATTTACGATATCCTAATTGAAGATCGTCGGCAGTTGTAGATGTCGCTACAGACTAGGTCACCGGGGTAGGGTTGTAATACCCGTCCAAATGTATAGTCGAGCTTTAATACGAGTGCAAGAATCGTAAGGAGTATGGATTATTCAAATTAAACTATGCACGGTGAATAGCCTGAGGTACACAAAGGTTATAAAACTCCTTTTATTTAGATGGTAAATTAAATTATTTATTTGATTTAAACACTTATCTAAAATAAATTAAAGCTGGTCTATGCTTCTTCCTGTTCTAGTGGTGTCTTCTTTAGTGCACCTTTACTCAGTTGGTTATATGGAAAAAGATCCTCATAATCAACGTTTCTTTAGTTATTTAAGTCTCTTCACGTTTATGATGGTGGTTCTTGTTACTGCAGATAATTATTTACTAATGTTTGTTGGTTAAATCTCAGCCGTTTATTTGTGAAAACAAATAAATTATTATGTCACTATTTGCTGGTAATTTAGAATTTTAAAGCTATAACAATCAGCAGGAAACATAGAGATTACTCAATGTGTCCTCAGAGACTATACGTGACACATCCTTTCTATTGATTATGGATGAAGATAAAGTCCAAGGTTTAAAGTATAGTAAAATAATTTAGTGGGATTTCACATTTACTATCTACTTTATTATAAATATTTATCTATTATATTATTTTTCTAATAAAAGTGTTATACCCGAGGGTTACGATTCAATCTCGCATACAAAATATGTGGGATACAACAAATTTTTATTTAAACATTTCTATACTGTTTCTTCAGGATTTGCGCATACTACACAAGCGTACAAGAATTCTAATAATAACTTTAATTTAAGAGCATTCGATAGGTTAACAATTATACCAAAAATTAATAAAAAAATAAATTATAAAAAATATTATTCAAGTTCTTCTTCTGTATCACCTGAAAAATTTTATTCTAATTCTGATATTAATAAAATACAAATTCTTCAAGAAAACAAAGGTAAATCAGGTGTTTATCGTTGAGTAAATTTAGAAAATGGAAATTGTTATATAGGAAGTAGTAAGAATTTGGGTAGAAGATTAAAAGATTATTTTTACATTTCTTTCTTAAAAACTGAAATAAAAAAAAATAAAAGTATGATTTATAATGCTTTATTAAAATACGGTCATTCAAAATTTTCTTTAGAAATACTTGAATATTGTGTTACTGAAAAATGTTTAGAAAGAGAACAGTATTATATTAATATTTTAAAACCTGAGTATAACATATTAAAAATTGCAGGTTCATCACTTGGATTTAAACATTCAGAAGAAACAATTGCTAAAATATCAACAGCTAAAAAAGGAGTAAAACATCCAATGTTTGGTAAAACCCATTTAGCCAAAACTATTACTAAAATGTCCGAAGCTAAAAAAGGAGCAAAACATCCAATGTTTGGTAAAGCAAGACCTATTGGTGCAGGTAAGCTAACTCAAAGTATAATTGTGATAGATTTAGAAAAAAACATTGAAACTAAATATAACTCTTTAAGTGAAGCAGCTATAGCATTAGGTATAAGACATACTGCAATTTCTTTATATTTAAAAAATAATCAGAAAAAACCATATAAAAGTCGATATAATTTAAAAAAATATAAAAAAATATACTTAGTGAATAAATTTATTTTAGATATTATCGAATCTTGTAATAAGAATGAAATAAAATTTAATAATAATTATAAAAAAGAATACGAGTTAACTAAAGAACAAAAAGAATCGCTTATAGGTATGCTACTAGCTGATGCTTATTTAGAAAAGGGTAAACCTACTTGAAATGCAAGACTGTCTGTAGATCACACTTACCCCTTACAAGAAGCTTATGTTAATAGTTTATATCTTTTATTTAAACCATTAGTAGCTACTCCGCCTGCTATTATTGAAAGAAAAAAGATAAGAGAACAGGTCTTATATATAAAAGTATTTATTTTAAAACCTTAAAATTTCCTTGTTTAAATGAGTTTCATGCTTTGTTCTACAATAATAATATTAAATGTGTACCTTCAAATATCAAAAATTTATTAACTCCTTTTGGTTTAGCCCATTTAATTATGGGAGATGGTTATTTTGATACCGATAAACAAACAATTTTTTTATGTACAGAAAATTATAGTTTAGATGAAGTAAACCTTTTAATAGAAGTTTTAAATCAAAAATTTGATTTAAAAGCTACTGCCAATAAACGTGAGCTAAAAAACGGTATTATAGGATGAAGAATTAGATTTAGTAAGTCAAGTTTAGATAAATTAAAAGCTTTAGTTTCTAATTTTATTATACCTGAAATGATGTATAAATTAGGTATAGAGAAATAAATAATTAGAAATTTATGAATTGAAAGTTTATAACATTTGCATTGTTTACGTTGCTTTGTTAGAAAAAATATATAATTTTATATTATTAATTAAAACCTAAAAGTGAGAAGGTGTTGGGATTTGTTCTTATCTTCTAGTAAATTTTTGATATACTAGAATAGCTGCAAATCAAAGCTCTGTCTCTGCATTATTAACAAATAGAGTAGGTGATTGTTTCTTAACAATAGGAATGTTTGCAATGTTGTTTGCTTTAGGTAATTTAGATTATGCAACAGTATTCTCATTAGGACCATATATTAGTGAAAATGTTGTAACTTTAATATGTATTTGCTTATTAATTGGTGCAATGGCTAAAAGTTCGCAGCTGGGTCTTCACGTTTGACTTCCTATGGCGATTTCCTTTATGAAAAAGTCGCAAACGATTAAATAATAAATTTTAATATTAAATAATGATAAAATTAAATCGTAGAACCATATAAATATAAAAACATAAATTTTTATATTAAAAATATAGCAAGGTTAAACCAAATATATTTTATACATATGGAGAATCCAAATACTTTTGGACTTAAAAGCTACTAAGGTGATAACGATTAAAATGTTCCGTAATTAAGATCGTCGGTAATTTAATATACCGTTACTGACTGGATCACCTCGGGGTAGCTGAAATGCTGCTGAATGTACAGTCGAAAGCTCTATTTATATGACAGGTATAGTCGGAGGAAAGTGTCATAAACAGGTAATTTTACCTTATATACCGTGAGCTTTGGGAGGGTTTTCTTTTTGTGCTTTGCTTCTTAAATATCTTAAATTTAAATAATATTAATTTTTATAGAAGAAATATTTTTAAAAAAATTTTCATAATTCCGATAATGGATCTAAAAAATCTCTTATTTGGGTTTATGATATAAATAATTTATCTTTGGTAGAAGGTGCTCCTTTTAAAACTAAATCAGAATGTGCCAAAGTTCTTAATATTAACCGTAGTACTATAACAGCTTATTTAGATGCAGAAAAATTATATAAAAATAAATGAATTTTTAGTTCATTTATTTTAAGTAAAGAAAAGCTATCTAAATGAATTGTTCCCGCAAAAGTTTGAGAAGTAGTAACTGGAGAAATGCTAGGAGATGGTTACATAAAATATGATCCTGTTAATGCTCCACAAATTAATGGTAGATTAGAATTTACATTTTCAGCTAAAATATTACATTATGTTAATTATTTAAAAAATGATGTTTTAGCTTTTATTTCTAATGAATCAGAACCTACTCCTTGACCTAACCCTAAATTAACGGGTGAAATTCCTACACAGTATTGGTTTTCTACTAAACGTTTACCTGCTATTTCTAATTTACATGCTGTTTGATATAAAAATGTAGGTGGTAAATTTGTAAAAATTTTACCATCCAACATAGAAGAATTACTAACACCTATTGGGATAGCTCATTGAATTATGGGAGATGGATACTTTTCGGAAGATACTGTAAAACTTTGTACAGACAATTTTAGCAAAGAAGAAGTATTAATTTTAATAAATATTTTAAATATAAAATTTGGTATAAAATCTACTATTAATAAACGTACTAATACTAATGGTAATGTGGTTTGAAGAATTAGAATTAGTAAAGATAGTAGGGACAAACTTATATCTTTAGTAAGTCCTTATTTTATACCCGAAATGTTATATAAATTAGGTATAAAAAAATAAATAATATGATGCTAAGGGCTCTCCCTAAACTTCACTGTATGCGAGAACATCCTGGTTTAAGTTTTGGTCCACTCAAGAGCTATTTCTTGTTAGGAAAAATCCAAAGTGAGGGACAACCTGCAGGAAACTTTATTAATTATTTTTCTTATTATAATGAATATAATGTTACAAATAAATATAATATTACAAAAAATTTAGGATCCTCAGAGACTATACGTGAAGTATATAATTTCAAAGATAATTTATTTAAATTTTGATTTATAGGGTTTTTAGAAGGAAAAGGATTATTTTTAATTACGAAATCTGGAGATTTAGAGTTTAAAATAGTACATTCATCTCAAGATGCTCAAATTTTATTTTTTATTAAGAAAAAATTAGGATTTGGTATTGTGAGAATTCAAGACAAAATAAAGAATAATCATTGTTATAAAATAAAAGATAAAAATGGGTTATTAAAATTAATTTCAATTATAAATGGTAATCTCTTTTTAAATTCTAATAAAGAACAATTTAAGTTATGATTAATAGCATTCAATAAAAAATATGAAACTAGCATTGTTTATTCAGAAAATATTAATAAACCTAATACATTAAATACTTGATTATGTGGATATACAGATGCTATAGGTCGTTTTATATTGACTATTAATAATAAACCTGAAGAAAACATTTCAGCTAACCTTAATTATATTTTAATTCAAAAAATTGATAATTATGATCAAATTAAATATTTAGCTGAAATATTAAAAGGTAAAATTTATTCTGAATTTGGTCTTTGTAATGTTACTGTTAATACAACTAATTTATATAGAATAATTAAATATTTTAATCTTTATCCTTTAAAAACTAAAAAATCTATAATATATTTAAATTGAAAAAAAAGTTATTTGTTAATAAAGAATAAAAAACATTTGACAAATAAAGAATTAAATCTTTTAATTATATATAAAAAAAATTTAAATAGATTAGAGAGAATTATATAAAGATATAGTCCGATCAGTTGTGTAAATAACTGAGCATTTTTAATGTATTATATTAAAAATCAACATTTATATGCCTACTCCAGTTTCTGCGCTGATTCATGCTGCAACCATTCATTTTCTGTATAGGATCAGAAGAAAAGTGGAGCAAAGTTTTTGTTAATCCTAGGTTAATCTGAAAATTATGTTAGGATAAAAACTAAACTACCAAACTATGGGAAAGCTCTAAAGACAATAATACCACCTTATATAATTAAAAGTTTAATAAGTACCATTATTAATCATAATGGGTTAGGTAAAAAGTTATTGTATTAAGTAAACTTAAATGAGTAATCGCATAACTAATCCATTTAAATTATGGAAAAGCACATCGAGTATATGGTAGTTGTTGTAGAAAGGTAATTAAATACAATTAAGATATACTCAGTATTTTTATAAATAAAAAAATAATTTTTTTGTCCTTGCTAAGTTAAACTAAATATACATAAAAGTTTAATATGCTAAATAAAATATAGACACGGGTAACTTATAAACGTTTTTCAAGCTCTAAAATAAATGGTAAATTACATCCTTGATTTATTACTGGCTTTACTGATGGAGAGGGTAGTTTTTCTATTCGTTTAAGAAAATCTTCTAGTAAGCTTGGATTTCACATAAGTATTGTATATTCTATAGGTGCTGAAGTAAATCCTTTAAATTTAATATTATTAGAAAAAATTAAGGAATATTTTGAAGGAGCAGGTTCAATAAGTAAATCAGGTAATATGTATTATTATGAAATATCTTCTATTAAATCTCTTGTTTACGTTATTAATCATTTCGAAAAATATCCTCTTCAAACTACTAAGTATGTTCATTATAAATTATGATGTCAAGTTATGGACATTATTGAAAAAAAAGAACATTTATCTCTTTCAGGTTTTTATAAAGTATTGTCCATAAAATCTGTTTTCCCTAAAGGATTATCACACGGAATATTAGAGGTTTATTCTAAAAATTTTATACCTATTATAAAACCAGTATTTGAACCTAGCAATACATTACTAGATCATAATTGAATAGCGGGGTTTATACAAGCTGATGGAACATTTGGATTAAACTATACTAAAGTACCAAAAATGAAATTGGGATTTACATGTCAACCGCAATTTCGTATTACTCAACACGAGCGTGATTTAATAGTTTTAAAAAGAATTATAAAATCAATCGGTTGTGGTATTGTAGTGAAACCTGGTGATGACAGAGACAGATATAGTATATCTGTTGCTAATATTTCGGATTTAATTAATATAGTAATACCTTTATTCGAAAAAAACTCTATTTATGGTGCAAAAAATCTAGATTTTTTAGATTTTTGCAAAGGGGTACATATTATGAAAAATAAAGGACATTTGACTCTTGAAGGGTTAAATGAACTGAAAAATTTAGCATATGGAATGAATACATATAGAAAGTTTTAGTATAATAAATTATTTGTAATAAATGACCATATAAATCGCTTTATATAGTGATGGTAAAAATATAAATTATTTTAGTTTTAGGGTAAAACATAACGCTGTTGCCGTTATTAAATGTAAATTTAATAATTATAATATTGTCATATGCTGGGAATACCTAAAATTTTAATATTATTAAATAAAATTTATTTACAGTAACTAAATTAATATTACAAATGGTAAATCAGCAGGAAACCAAAGATTTTTAATTTTCTGACTAGGTCCTCAGAGATTTTACACAATATAGCTTATTTAACTAAATTTATTATTTTACACAAAACATATCAAAAATTTTTACATTGGTAGGTTTACAGATAATAAAAAAAAAATTAAGAAGTTAAAGATATAATCCGATCCATTACGAGAGTAATGGTGTGTTATTTCTTTTTTCATACGGGAAATAACCAACATAAATGGACAGCTGGTGTTTACCTACTTATGCGTAGTTCACCATTACTTGAATATAGTAGTACTGCACTATTGTTATGTTTATGAATAGGAGCTTTAACTACAGTATTTAGCTCTTTAATTGGTTTATTCCAACAAGATATAAAAAAAGTTATTGCCTATTCAACAATGTCACAGCTTGGTATGATGGTAATTGCAGTAGGTTTATCTTCGTATAATGTCGCCCTTTTCCATCTTGTTAATCATGCATTAAAATTTACAGAGTGCATGTAAAATTTAACTATATGCTGGAACATATTTATGTTTAAAAGACAATCAGCAGGAAAATTAATAACTCCTCAACGACGATACGTTAAAATGTATTAGTATTAATCATATGATATGGTCTAATCAATATCGTAAGATGTTGTTAAAATATATTTCGCGTATTGCGCGATAATATTTTAAATTTTTTAAATTTAGTACTAATTATATATGCAAATGTATAATTTAATATTAAATTATCACCTATATTGTCTGTAATTTTACTTTTGGAAATATGTTAAACAATTCTGATTTATTTAATTTAAGTTTATTTGAAACGATATTAATAAATAATACTGTTATTGGAATTAATAAGGTTAATGACAAAAATAATTGTAAAATCCATTCTTCTTTTCATACAATACTTAATGACAAGTCTAGAGGAGGTGTCTTGTTAAGTAAGGTTATATATCATATTCACGAACAAAATAAATTAAATTTACCTTTATTTTTAACATCTAAAAGAATAAAAGCTTCTTTTGATTTAATTAATATGATAAATCTTTTACCTGAAAATATCAATTCTGCTTTCAAAGGAGATAATTTATTATTTGAGTTTTTAAATAATAATTATAAAAAAACATTTAGACTTAATATGGAATTGAATTTAAAAAAATTTAAACCTATTATTTTGTATGATTTACCTTTAGAATCTCAAAAAGTAGCAGATGGGGATTGCTCAGGTATTTACTGTTTTATTCATAAAAAGACGAAGGAATATGGAATAGGTTCTGCTTTATCTTGTCGAAATCGCCTTATTGACCATATGAATAGTTTTAATGGTCATCGTTTAAGATCTCATATACATAACTGAATAATAACTAATGGAGGTGTTTCATCTGTTAAATGAGCACCTATTATAACATAGTTCAAGAATGATATAACATTAATTATGCTTTATCTTTAAGTAAAGGAGGTACTAAATTATTACAAGGGTTTGGACAATATATTAGTCGTATTTTAGAACAATCAATGTACACTAATTATAAACCATCTTTAAATATTAACAACGAACAATTAAAAGATATTATATTTTTTAATTTTGCTTTTGAAGCTAATGAATTATCATTAAGTTTAGATCAAACTCATGTGTATCAAGCTTGGGCTGATAAAGAAACTACTATATTATTAGCTGAATCTGACTCTTATAATTCTTTAGCAAAACAATTGGTTTTATCTGTCAACACAATCAGAAATAATATGAATTGATACAAAGGTGTCAGTGTAGATTATAATAATCAAAAATCTGTTATATATTTAAAAGAAAAAGGTGTATCTTTTAGAACTGATCAATTAAATTCTCAATTAAAGCCTAAAGATAAATATCCTTTAATTGAATTAAATAATAAATCTCTATATGATCTTGTTCCAGGTAAAATTTATGTTATAAATGTGAATACATTAGAAATTATTGGTGATTATAAAAATCAACGTGATCTATGAAACAACTTAAATCCAAATTCTTCAGAATTGGAAAACTTATCAGCAGTACAACAACGTAGTTTTCTTGATAATAGAATAGGTAGATACTTTAATGTGGTTAAACCAGGTGGTATTAACACTGAATTAGGTAATTTTTATTTTTGTAAACATCCTGATTATCTACAAAGTATTAAAGTAATTTAATATTAAATGTACTAAAATTATAAAAAAATATATATTTAAATTGTTGTCTGTGTAAATTATATAGCAGTTTCTATTATGTATATTTTATATTTATTTAAATTTCCTATTCTTTTCTTGTGTTCTATTTTGAAAAAAATTTTTAATTATAAAAATTTTGGTTTTTTATTATTGGTTTTATCTATTTATATGAATAATTATGTAGTGGGTGACATTATAGATAATTTTGTTTTACTTTCAGCTATTGTACCTATAAAATTATATGCTAATGCTGATATTAAAAAGTTGGAAATTTTAAAAGAAAATAAAGGTAAATCTGGTGTTTACCGTTGAAAAAATAATATTAGTGGAAAATCTTACGTAGGAAGTAGTGTTAATCTTTATATAAGGTTTCTTCAATATTTTAGTACAAATCATTTAATAAAAAAGACTCAGATTGAAAAAAGTACTAGTCTTATTTATAATTCATTATTAAAATACGGTTATTCAAACTTCCAGTTGGAAATTTTAGAATATTGTACTCGTGAAAATTGTATTGAAAGAGAAAACTATTATATAAAACTTTTAAATCCTGAGTATAATATTTTACCCGCAGCGGGTTCTTCATTAGGCTATATACATTCAGATGAATCACGTGCGAAAATTGTAGCAAGTCGTTTAGGAAAAAAACATTCAAAGGAAATAAAAGCCAAGATTAGTGTAGCTATGCAAGGAAAAAATAATCCTATATTTGGAAAAATAAGAGCTATAGGTGCAGGTAAACCATCTCAAAATATAATAGTGATAGATTTAGAAAAAAATACTGAAACTATATATAATTCTTTAAATGAAGCAGCTACAGCATTAGGTATAAGACGAACTGGAATCTCTACATATTTATATAAAAACCAACAAAAACCTTTTAAAGAAAGATTTATATTCAAACGAGTCGATTAGTTTAACAGTAAAAGCTTCTGGTTTATTTGCTGTTAACACATTGACTGGTTTGGCAAAATATTTTTCGAATAATTCTCAACCTGGTAACCGAGGTACGGTAAGACGTAATAGGAATAATAATACTATTACGAAGGATGGGATTAAATATATAAATGAAAACATATTTATTGTACACTTTCCCGGTGCTGTTGCTAAAGAACAAAAATAAAAAATTTATAAAAATAAAATAAAAAAATGAAATATATTTATTTTATAATTTTTGATTTTGATAATTCTATTTTATTGTTGGATATGTTACCTGTTAAAATATATGCTAATGCTGATGTTCAAAAAGTGCAAATTTTAAAAGAAAACAAAGGAAAGTCAGGAATTTATCTATGAAAAAATAATATAAATGAAAAAACATATGTAGGAAAAAGTGGGAATATCAGCGAAAGACTTATTAATTATTATAATTATAAATATATTAGTAATCCTCGTTTAAAAATGCTTATATATAAAGCTATTCTAAAATATGGTTATTCAAATTTTTCTCTTATTATTCTTGAATATTGTGAATTTAAAAATTGTACAGAAAGGGAGCAACACTATATTAATCTCTTAAAACCAGAGTATAATATTTTAAGAACAGCTGGATCATTATTGGGTTACAAACATACAAAGGAAACATTAGCTAAATTATCTGCTCTAAACACAAGAGAAAAAAATTCTTTTTTTGGTAAAACACACACAAAAGAAATAAAAGCTAAATTATCCTTGTACCAAAAAGATAAATTTTAAAAGATAAAAGTTGTGGATGTTTTAACTTCAAAAAATAAAGTATACAAATCTATTAGTGATGCTTCAAAAGCATTAGGTATAAGACAATCTGCAATTTCTTTATATTTTAACAGAAATCAACAAAAACCATATAAAAAAGGTACATTTTCAAAAAATTATAAATTTAAAAAATTTTTGTTTATTTATATAATGGATAGGGAGGGAGGTAATATCTCTAAGGGTCTTCATTTCAACTTAATAAAAAACAGCTTGTTAATTTACCAGATAACCCTAAAATTTAATTGTAAGTTTTTTACATTAAGTGTCTACAAAGCTTTACTATTCCTTGGTGCTGGTTCTGTTATTCACGCTATGGCAGATAATCAAGATTTCCGTAAATATGGTGGATTACGTGCAATTTTACCATTAACTTATTCAGTAATGGTAATAGCTTCTCTTAGTTTAGTCGCATTTCCTTTTTTAACAGGTTTTTACTCGAAGGATCTTATACTTGAGCTATCTTATGGACAATACTATTTCTCAAGTACAGCTGTTTACTTTATAGCTATTATTGGTGCTACATTTACAACAATTTACTCAATAAAAGTTTTATATCTTACTTTCTTAACTAGCCCTAATGGACCTTTAATATCTTACAAGAACGCTCACGAAGGTGATTTATTTCTTAGCATTCCTTTAATAGTATTAGCATTATTCTCAATTTTCTTCGGTTATATCGCGAAAGATATTTATGTAGGGTTAGGGTCTGATTTTTTTGCAGATAATAGTCTTTTTATTCATCCTTCTCATGAAATAGCAATTGATTCTGAGTTTTCTATCCTGCCTATTTATAAATTATTGCCTTTTATTTGCACTATATTCTTTGCTATTTTAGCTGTTATTATTTCTGAATTTTCACCTTTATTACTTATGGATTTTAAATATTCTAGATTAGGATATAATACATTTGTATTATTTAATCAACGTTTCTTTGTAGAACTTTTTTATAATAAGTATGTATCAGGAACTATATTAACTTTGGGTGGTAAAACTACTAAACTTTTAGACAGAGGTTCTTTAGAATTAATAGGTCCATATGGCCTAGAGAACGGATTACTTTATCTAGGTAAAAACATTAGTAGTTTAGATACCGGGGTAATTACTAGTTATGCTTTATATATTTTAATAGGTTTAACTTTTTATATCTCAATCCCGTATATCTATAGCTTTGATAACAGCCTAATTCTAGTTATATTATATAGTTTATTTACTTTAACAGAATTAAGACCGTCGCAAGCATAATACGCGATGATCAGCGTCTATTAGTAACAATCCTGTGTAATTTTTAGATACAAAGAATAATACATGAAAGTATAATTAATGTTTGCGCATATTTACGCGCGTGAGTGGGTATTGACAATGCGAAGTATTATAGCCGCATGAGTGAGTGAAACGTTAAGGTTTTTAGACTTCTCCCCCCCCACTATGAATTTGGTGAAAACAGTAAGTGAACCTATTATTTTTAAAGCCATTAGGTTAAAATATTCGTAACGCGCGTAGAAAATGTGCACTACGATACATAGGCCAGATCTGGAGGCATCTATTTTTTACTATATATTTAGTTACGTAACGTGTATTTATGAGTAACCTTTTAAATTTTATTCTTAAATATATAGTTTAAAAACTAGTCATTAAAATATTAAGATATTGACTTATGTATATTTATATACCTCTTTTTTTGTAGGGAGGAATAGCTTATAATTATAATTATGATAAATTTATTTACCTTATATCTTCCTTTGAATAACTTGGGGTTTTCTACCATTAATCTTAATAATATATTATATGCTATTTATTCAGATGTTCATACTAATGGTTATTATATTATTTGATTAAGCATAATTAATATAGCTAGTGTAATATTAGGTATTTTTGTAATAATTACTAGAAATCCTATTATAGCCGTATTATATTTAATAATTTTATTTTTAGCAATATCCTGTTATTTATTATTAATAGGTATGTCTTTTATAGGATTATCTTATATATTAGTTTATATTTCTGCTATTTCTATATTATTTCTTTTTACTTTAATGCTAATTAATATTAGAATTTCTGAGTTACATTCTCATAATTTTAACAGTCTAATTTTAGGGTTAATAATTTCAGCTATTATTTATTCTTCTACTACTATTAATTTAAAAATTTTTAACATAAAAGATTCTTTTTGGTATGAAAATGTTTTTCATACTAATTATGATATATGAGATGGAACCATAGGAGCATTAAATGATATAACGGCTATAGGTAATATTATGTATACTAGCCATTCTATGTGACTATTAATAACTTCAATAGTACTTTTACTTGCTATGATAGGGGCAATACTTATAACAATAGGACATAATAATACGTTGTCCGAACATATTAGTAGTATGTCTAAATTAAATGAAAATAATAAATGATAAAATTAGACTATAAATATAATACAAGAGAAAAAAAATTTCTTCAATTAAGAATTAGCTCGATTGAAGAAATTGATATAATTGTTAATCATTTTGAGAAATTTATTTTTATAATTCAAAAAAAGTGTATTTTGAATTATTTAAATAAGCGGGAGGGGGGGGGGGGGCTCGACTAGGCGCCACCAGAATGAAATATTAGAAGATTTACAATATTATTTTTTTTTATTAAATCTTTAGATAAATTTCTTAGATGTAACTTTTATTGGGGGGGGGGGAGGGGGTTATGAGGTATCATGTTTTATACGCGGAATTTTAGTTATAAGTATTATTTGGTTACTTATTATTCGACCCTCCCTATACTTAAACCAAACTATATGCGAATGGAGGTTGACCAAACCCTCAGAATAAAACACTCCAAATACATAGGGTGGAGGTAGATTTGCGTTATATTAAACCAAATTCTATAATTCTTTTAGATAATACTCATATAATATCTCGTTGACTTATATATTTAATAAAATTAGATCCTATGGGTGATCATACTAGAATATCTGTTCTGGCTGGTAAATTCAATATGTAACTTTACTCAGGGGGGGGGAGAAATTATAAAGGAGTTTACATACAACTCTTTTTTTTAGAATGAGTTTCAATTCTGTGTTTAGTATTATATGTTAGAGTTAGGTGAATGTTTAGCCCTTCAGTACCTCAACATTTAATTGGTAGGCTTTTTGTTATATACCAATATATGCCTGTTTTATTTTATTCAGGACGTCAATGAGATAGTATTATATGGTTACAGTTGCCCCCGTGTTATTATTGTTTTGACATTTGTTCCCTTTTTTAATAAAGTTAAATCGGAAGATCGCTTAAGAAGCCGGCTTATTTAATAACGGGAGGGGGTAGTGGAAAGGCGATAGCCCGAAATTAAATCTTTTGAAACCATAATTGTGAGCATATTGTAGGACAAGATGAGCAACTGAGTAAGATGCACTTTAAATATTATAGGCGGATGATTATTAGAATCTGAAAAATTGGAATATTACATGCAATAACAAAATGACATGAGATAAATCAACTATTATGGAAAAGCAAAAGAAATGAGAACTTTGACATAAAATGCATTTATTAGAAATTTCTAATAATAAATTTTAAGGAGCCAATAATTTAATTTTTAATTCTTGATCTTATTCAAGTTTAATATATGTTTATTACGTATATTTGAATATAAAATTTAATTTGAAATTACTTACAAATCAAAGGGGGGGGGTATACTCATTTTTTAATAAAATGAGTATTAATAATTTAATAATTGTTTAGCTTAAAGATCGCCAATAGGAGATAAAATAATTTAAACACCTAATTTGGACTCTTAAGATTATTATAATCTAGTTTTATAGCTTACAGTTCTTTTATCTATCATAGAGCCCGAATGAGATAAAAAATTAGTGTAAATAATCAACTTAGCTAAAATATAATAAACTTTAAAATGTTAAATATTTTATTTAAAAACGTATATCTGCAATGTGATGCTCCTAGACCTTGAGGTCTTTATTTTCAAGATAGTGCTGCGCCTGTTATGTTAATATGTGGAGGAGGGAGATTAACAAGAAGGGTAAAATATCCAAATTCCGGGGATCTCCTAAAGTTATTGAAACTAATCCATAATCGAAAGAATTATGGGTGATGGATTTATAAACCATGTATAGTAATTATTCAATTAATAATTGAAAAAGCAATGGAATATCGCGGAGCTAAATTAGTATATGATACTATAAAAGTTCAAAGAAAAGATGGAAATTATGTAAAAATTAATACATTAAGATGTTGTCTAACGGGTTTTGAAAAAAACTATCTAGTCAAAATCCCATTTAACCATATTAATAATAAAAAAAAATGATTTTCTTCCATAACTATTTCACAAAGTGAAAAAAAAATTTAATAGATCCTTGATTCTTATCTGGATTTTCTGATGCTGAGGGATGCTTTACATTAGTTATTCTAAAAAATAAAGAACTTAATACAGGTTGAGTCATTAAACCTAAATTTCAAATTAATTTACATGAAAATGATAAAGCTTTATTAAGTTATATTCAAAATAGCTTTCGTGTAGGAATTATTACTAAAGGGGGACTCAATGCAAAATCTGTTCAATTTGCTGTTAATTCAATAAATGATTTAAAAATTATTATTAATCATTTTGATAAATATCCTTTATTAACTCAAAAACTTATTGACTTTAAATTATTTAAGCAAGCAATAAATTTAATATCATTAAAAGAACATTTAACTATAAAAGGATTACGAAAAATTGTAGCAATTAAAGCTTCTTTAAATACAGGTTTATCTGATCAACTTAAAACAGCTTTTCCCGGGATTAAACCGGCTAAAAAACCTGAATATAAATTGGATAATATTACCATACCTGATCCTAATTGATTAGCCGGATTTACTAACGGTGAGGGTTGTGTATTAGCCAAAATAAAAAAATCACATACTCATAAATTAGGTTTTTTAGTTGAATTAGAATTTTCAATAAGTCAACATATTAGAGATAAACAATTATTATTAAATTTAGTTAAATATTTAAATTGTGGAATAGTTTTTAAACATTCTGAAAATGCTGTAGTATTTAAGGTCTCAAAATTTTCTGATATTACTCAAAAAATTATACCATTTTTTTTTTTAATATCCTATAGTCGGTGTAAAATCTAAAGATTTTCAAGATTTCTGTAAAATAGCTGAAATTATGGAAAAAAGGGTCATTTAACTGAGGAAGGTTTAAATAAAATACGCCAGATTAAGAGTGGAATGAATAGAAGAAAAAATCATGAAATTTAATTTATATTTTTTTAAATTATTTATTATTATGTGTATGATAAATATAACAACCGTGCAATTTGAAGGATTAGTTGAATTACATGATTTTCGTGTATAAGAGCCAAATTCCGGGAATTTCCTAAAACTCTATTAATCAAAATCATATTTAATCGTATGTTTGGCTTCATTAATGACTGAAGGTATGATAATATCATTGGAGATAAATAAAACGGGATATCGCGGACCTAAATCAACTATTAATAAATTAGTTGTAAAAGAACAACGAGCAGACGGTTCTTCAGCATTTAATAATGTTGTAAGGTTTGTTCTTAGTAGCCAGGAAAGCTGGTTTTTAAGTGAAACCTAAAGTCATATATAATAACAATAGGCAATAATATATACCCATAGTTTATTTTTTTTAATTTATGCCATAAAAACGCGGAGATATATTTATTCATTTAAATTAAATTTTGATTTAATACAGCATCTAATGTAGTTTGATGAATTTTAATTTAATTATAACATCGCGTTTAGCTGATGAAAAAGCACAATAATAATTATCTGTATTAAATAAATATATGGAAAATGCAAATAATCCAACAAATTTAAATCCTTTTTTTGTTACCGGGTTCTGTGATGCTGACAAATATACCAAATGTACCAAAATTTTTATTCGATCATATAGTAAAAAAAGCTTTACAAATGTCTAATAGCACATCTTTAGTTGTTTGAGGAATAAACTTAACGTCTTCGGAGGGTAATGGTAGAATCTCAAAACAAGAAAGTAATATGGTAAAATTACCTTATTATCAAAAAAACGTTATAATAGGATTACTTTTATCAGATGGTTGATTAACCTTTGGGAATAAAAGAAGTAATTATGCTCGATTAGGATTTAAGCAATCTTTAGCTCATTCTGCTTATGTTTGATTTGTCTTTAATATTCTATCTCATTATTGTAACAGTGGTCCTCATTTAACTAGTAGTACTAGAGTAGGTAAGACTAGTTATGGATTAGGTATCTTTACACGTTCGCTTTCTTGTTTTACTGAACTTTATTCTGTCTTTTACCCCAATGGAGTAAAAATAATTCCTGAGGATATTTATAATTTATTAACTCGTTGCTCTCGCACATCTAATAATGGGAGATGGTGGAGCTAGTCGACATGGGTTAGTGCTTTATACTAATTCTTTTTCTATACAAGATGTCGTTAAATTAATAAATGTTTTTATTATTAAATATGATTTAAAATGTACTATTCATTTAAAAAGACAAAATAAAAAAAAATAGAATATTTAGTATATATTTCACAAGATTCTTTACCTATACTGCTAAAATTAGTTTTACCTTATATTATACCTTCTATGCATTATAAATTAGGTTTATAATATTTCCGCTCTACGGCGGCCGATATTTAATATCTTATTTATAAAACTTTTTAATAATAAAAATTATGTATTCGACCTTTATTGTTGTTCCTTTTAGTATAAATGTTTTCATCTTTCTATAGGTAAAAATTATAAATATAAAATAGGCTATTACGTTAATCCCGGGTTTTCTATAGGTTTACATAAAAAAGATTTAAGTTTATTAGAAAAAATACAATCATATTTTGGAGGCATTGGTACTATTAAAAAAAACAAAAGATTCTATTCAATTTAGAATTTTTTCTATCAAAGATTTAAAAATAATTATTGATCATTTTGAAAAATATCCTTTAATTACTAAAAAACAAATTGATTATAAACTTTTTAAACAGGCATTGGAATTAATAGAAAATAAAGAACATATTAATTTGGATGGTTTTCAAAAAATTGTAAATATGCGTGCCTCTATGAATAAAGGTTTACCTAATTCTTTAAAAGATTCTTTTTCTAATATTACTATAATCGAAATGACTTTTACTCCTTTAAATATTCAAGATCCTAATTGACTAGCAGGGTTTGCTGAAGGTGAGGGTTGTTTTTTTGTTAAAACAACTAAGACAAATAAAAATGTATCACTAGGTTTTCAATTAACTCAACACAATAGAGATGCTTTATTAATAAATAGTTTTGTTTCCTTTTTTGGCTGTGGTAGAGTAGAATCTTGTAATAATGGATTGGCTGTTAATTTTATTGTAACAAAATTATCTGACTTAATTGAAAAAATTATTCCGTTTTTTAATGAATATCTTCATTCAAAAGATTCTGTTCAATTTTATTAGAAAAAATATAATTATATGGAAGCATAGGCACTATCGGTAAACAAACAAAGGATACTTTTAAATTTTATTATTACTGATATTTTCTTAATAAAGACACAATATTAGTAATCTATAAAATACAAGGAAAATATTATTATTTGATGTTAAATCATTTTTATCACAAGGTTTATTATATATCTCTCACTTAAAATAATTTATGGAAAATCCAAAATATCTAATGGGTTTAAAAAACTTTTCTATTATTAAATCCTCAAATTATAACTCTAAAGAGTTGATAGTATGAGGAAATATATTTACCTTTCGGGAAAATTATCTTATATTTTTAAAACAAATTAATCATATGATTATACTAATACATTGTCAAAAAAATCTCATTATAGGTTTAATCCTTTTTAATGATTGATTAACTTTTGCAAATAATATTAGTAAGAATGCACGCTTAGGTTTTAAACAATCTACAGCTCGTTCTATTTATGCTTGATATATATTTATGTCTTTATCTTATTTCTTTTATTATTTTACTTTAGCAAAAAAATCTAAATTTATAAAAATTACTAATCTAAAAATTTTTACTCACTCATTACCTTGTTTTTCAAATTTGCATAAATTATTTACTATTCGACACTTTAGCTCGCTTTCAAATAAATTAGCGCCCCCCGGGGGGGGGGGGGCTTCCAACCCAGGGCTGTCGGCAGTTATACTAAATCCTTGGTTTATTACAGGTTTTTGCGATGGTGAAAATTCTTTTATTATTAGTATTTATAAAGATACTAAGTCTAAATTAGGTTGATCTATAATATTAAGATTTCAAATTAATTTACATAAAAAAGATCAAAATTTACTAAATAATATTTAGAATTATTTTAAAGGTGTAGGAGTTATTACAAAATTAAATGAATATGCAATACAGTATAGAGTTTCATCTATTAAAGATTTAGAATTAATAATAAATCATTTTGATAAATATCCTCTTATTACTCAAAAATGATCAGATTATCAGTTATTTAAAATGGCTTTTGAAAAGGTTAAAATAAAAAACATCTTACTCTAAAAGGATTACAAGAAATTATAGCTATAAAAGCTTCTTTAAACAAAGGTTTATCAGATGAATTAAAAGCTGTTTTTTTCTAATATTATACCTTTAGAAAGACCATGAGTAGTGAATAAAAAAAAATTAATGATCCTCATTGAATAGTAGGTTTTGTGAGCGGTGAAGGTAGTTTTTTTATTAATGTTAAAAATTCCAAAACTAATAAGTTAGGAAAGCAAGTACAATTAAGATTTAGAATAACTCAACATTTTCGGGATTTCTTATTAATGGAAAGTTTCACACAATATTTTGGCTGTGGTGTTTATTATAATCGTAATACATCTGTAGGTGATTTTGAAGTATCAAACTTTCCTGATATATTAAATAAAATCATTCCGTTTTTTAATAAGTATCTTATCTTAGGTGTAAAAGCTTTAGACTATACTGATTTTTGTGAAGCTGCTGAATTAATAAAAAATAAAGAGCATTTAGCTCATGAAGGATTAGAAAAAATAACAAAAATTAAATCAAAAATGAATAAAAATAGAACTTTTAATTATGATGATTTTCAATAGTTTATAGGGTCGAAATCAAAAGCGAAGCTTTTGAATATTTAAAAAAAATAGTTGAAATTAAAATATCTAAAGAACATTTGACTCCAGAAGGATTTGAAAAAATCTTAAAAATTAAATCAGGGATGAATTCTTTAAGATTTAAGATATAATATTTAACGTAAAACTTTTAAATTTAGATTTATATACAATAAAAGATATATTATATCAAGCAAATTAATTTAAGATAACGAAAGTTGTTTTAAATATTTAATTAAACAAAAATATGATAAAATATCTTAAAATTAAATATTACAATATCATCTACTAAGCATATGGTATTGTACGGATAATATCATGTTTTATCTAGTTACAATTTTATTTGGTGTAGGTTGAATATTAGCATCTGTAATTAGAAATTATTCTAATAAAAGATCACCTGATGTGAAGTGAATCGGTAATTCACTACTTAGGGTACATTTATTATCAAACTTCGGGGAATTGTTAAAGATTCTGTTATCAATCAATATTTGAAAATTTATTGTAGGCTGAATTCATTACTCAGGTACGATAATAAATCAGAATATTTGTGAAAACAAAATACTCAATCGCGAATCTAAATCAATTGTATCCAATTTGCCTACAATTGTAAAAGAACAAAGAATAGATGGTAATAAGGGAGTATATTTAAATACTCGCTCAAGGTTTATTCTTAGGTATTTCTCAATTTACCAGCTTATTAAAACCCAATCTAATCTAATACACAAGAGATATTTAACTTCAAATATAGAAAATAAGATAGATCATGCAGTATTAAGATTTAAAATGAATCCTTGATTTTTAACAGGCTTTTCTGATGGTGAAGCTTCTTTTATAGTCTACGTCCAAAAATCTGATAATGTTAAAATAGGATGAGTTACTTGACTTGCTTTTGAAATAAATATAATTGACAAAGATTTATCTATTTTGAAAGACATTATGTCTTATTTTGGAGTAGGAAAAATATATCACAAATCTAATGGGAGTTGTGTTTATAATGTAAGATCTATAAAAGAGATAAGTATTATTATAGCCCATTTTGATAAATACCCACTTCTAACCAAAAAGCAGGCCGACTTCTTATTATTTAAAGCGGTTTTTGAAATAATAAAAAGTAAGGATCATTTAACTGAAAAAGGTTTTCATAGAGTACTGGGCCTAAAAGCTTCTATTAATAAAGGATTATCTCCAGAATTAAAAAAAGCTTTTCCAAACATTATTCCAATTGTAAGACCACAGCTTAGCTGTGACTCTAAAGTTACAGAACCAAACTGATTAGCTGGTTTTACTACAGCTGAAGGGTGTTTTTTGGTTAGAATTATGAATAAACCTAACAATAACACTCAAATACTTTTACAATTTAAATTGTGTCAACATATTCGAGATGAAAAACTTTTTAGAAATATTGTAGACTTCTTAGGCTGTGGTAGAGTCTATATCAATAAAAGGTCAGTAGATTTTTTTATTACTAAATTTGGCGATATCACAGGGATTCTTATTCCTTTATTTTTAAAATATCCAGTTCAGGGTGTTAAACATTTTAATTTTTTAGACTTTGTTAAAGTAGCAGAGATTAAAAAAAGTAATTCACCTTTAACTGAAGAAAATATTAGCTCTATTCGAAATATTAAATCTGGCATGAATTATGGTAGATCTTAAATTATTACATTTTATGTGATAATAAAATTTATTCATAATTTACTTTTGTCAATTAGCAAGATAAATTAATAAAAAAAAGATCTCACACAAATATTTAAATCATGGTATGTATGTGCCTATTCAAAAGTGTTTTAAGTTTAATAATAACATCACGAAACGTGATGGAATACATATACGGTTTTACAGTACTATACCTTCTTCTTCAAATGTTGACAGCGTGAAATTTTACGAAGATTCTTATGCAATGAAAAAACTTATTATAAAGGACAATAAAGCTAAATCTGGTATTTATAAATGGACGAATAAAATAACAAATGATATATATATTGGACAATCAGCTGATTTAGCAAAAAGGTTCATAAAATATTTTAATCTTAGTTATTTGAAAAATAGAGAAAGCCTTGTAATAAGTAGAGCTTTGATTAAATACGGATATTCCAACTTCACTCTGGAGATACTAGAATACTGTGATATAACTAATTTAACTGAAAGAGAACAATACTATATTGATAAGTTAAATCCTAAATACAACACATTAAAATTAGCAGGTAGTTCTTTAGGCTATAAACATAGCGAAGAGACTAAATTAAAAATTAGTAAATCTTTAAAAGGAATTTATGTTAAAGAAAAATCTGCTTTATATGGTCGTACTCACTCCGAAGAAACCAAAAGACTTATGGCTTTAAAAAAATATAAGGAAAATAATAATTTATTTGGTAAAACTCACAGTGAAAAAACTAAAGAGTTAATTAGACAAAAAGCTTTAGGTAGAATACATTCTGAAGAAACTTTATTAAAAATGAGTACTAGTCAGGGTTATCCGGTTAACATATATGAAAAATGTGATTCACAAGGATTTAAATTAATAGGTAGTTTTGTTTCAATAAGAAGAGCTGCTAAATTTCTAGAAATTAGTGGTAGTACTGTAAAAAAATATATAAATTCGGGTGAAATATTTAAAGATAGATATAAATTCTCATCAAAATAAACTTAAAAAAACTATGAATAAAATTTCACTGTAAGCTGGAAACTCCTAAAGCCTTTAAATACCATAGAGACAAGTAATATATACTCTATCGGTGATAACTTTAAAGGATGTAACAATGGACTATCAGCGGGAAACTAAAGAGTATTAAATACTTGCTAGGATCCTCAGAGACTATACGTGAAAACCAGTAAAATGGTAAGATATGGTCCAGTTAAGCATGAAAGTACTTATGTTTTGACATTAATCGAACTAATCTGAACAATTACCCCCGCTATTATTTTAATTTTAATTGCATTCCCTTCATTCAAATTGCTTTACCTTATGGATGAAGTTGCTGATCCTGCTATGTCTATTCTTGCCGAGGGTCTCAATGATGGCCCGAAATCATATATATTAAACAAAATTGAAAAGATTAATTGTTTAGTTTTTTCATTAGTAACATGTAAAATGAATAATATTATGTATATACAAAGTAAAATTTCTAACTTTCATACTAGAGTTAGAGCTGCTAATCGTATAGGACCCCATAATGAAGATGTTATATCTGTTATAGTGGGCTCATTACTAGGAGACGGTTATGCTAATAAAAGATCAGTAGAAGGTACAAGACTTTGTTATAGACAAAGTATAGTTCATAAAGATTATTTATTTTGATTGTATGAATTTTTTTATACTAGAGGTTACTGCTCAAATTTAGAACCTAGAATGTACTCTAGAACAATAAAAAAAGGAGAACAAACACAAAAATACTTTGGATATGAATTTAACACTTTTACATTCAGAAGTTTTAACTGATTACATGAAATGTTTTATAAAAACGGAAAAAAAGTAATAAGTCCAAATATAGAAAAATATATAACTCCGTTAGCATTAGCTATATTTATAATGGACGATGGAGGTTGAGCTAAACCTGGTGTAAGAATAGCTACAAATAATTTTAAATTAGAAGAAGTACAACTTTTAGCTGAAATACTCAAAAGAAAATATAATCTTGATTGTACTGTTCAAAAAATAGCAACTGTTGACCAATATTCTCTATATATAAAAAGTTCATCTGTTCCAGCCTTACAAAAACTTATTCTACCCTGTTTTCATACATCAATGTATTACAAGTTAGGCTTATAAACTAATGTAAGATTTAACCTTAACTTTTTTTTTTATATATTAATGATAGTCGTGATTTAAATAAAGTTATATTTTTTATTATGATATTTTATAAAAGTATATAATGAATTATATTAATTTATTTATCTCTAAGTTTCCGACAGGATTCTTTAAGGAAAATTTATATTCCTTTGGCGATGCAAATGTAAACAATTAAAGATTATTATTTGCTTAAATAATAATACAAGATTGTCAGTAATAAAATACTGCCACAGATTGGGTCATTTGTGGGTGTGAATTATTTTAATCAATATATTTATGCTTAATGAACAATCGGAAAGAATAAACATATTCTTGCATCAATGATATTGAAGCTATCAGTACGTGGATTTCGTAAATGATGATAATGAAAATATAGAATATGATTCTTATATAGTACCAGAAGAAGATTTAGAAGATGGTGCTTTAAGAATGCTTGAAGTAGATAATCGTGTTATAGTTCCAGAATTAACTCATATTCGTTTCATTATCACAGCCGCTGACTAATTAAAACCTTAAGTAAGTTTTAAATAATGTCATAAAATTTCAAACTCCGGGTAAAGCTTAAAGTTCTATATACTAAACACATATACAAATAATATTGTGTGGATAGAGTAATTATCTTTGTAAAGTAACAAATATAGAAATAATCGAAATAAAAATGGCTGTTCGCGGATCTAAATCATTTATTGATAAAGTGTAAAAGAGCAACGAAAAGATGGAATTTCGCCTATATTGAAAAACCTGTACCCTTACACATTTGGGCAGAATATAGGCTAAGGTATTTTCTAATAATCTCTAATAAGAGTCATTATATACTTAACTTAACCTAAATCAAATTTAAGTTTAAATATAAATAATAATTTAGCCATAAAACTATTTTTAAATTATTGTGGTAAGTTCATCCTATTCATGTAAAACTTAATTCAAATTTAAGGATTAATAATACATAAATTATAATATTTAGCTAAATTAGATAAGCAAGGTAAGAATGAATAGTATAAATTTATGATACACTATTGTTTCATTATTCCTGCACTAGCTATAAAACTTGAGTACCCCAATAAATTATATAAAAATTCAATAAATTTTAAACAATTAAGCCGTGTACATATTTCTACTACAGCATTTAAACTATCTCCTAATTCAAAAAAGTCTGGCAATGTTAGCTCCTCAGTCGATATTGTTCTTTGGGAAGCAATTTAGGTTTAACTTTAGGCGGTAGATTAACTAGGATTCAGTCAAGTATGACTAAAATACCACTTCATATACAAAGTGTTATATGGTCGGCTTATTTTTAAAATTTATTCTAACTTATATAAAATTAATTTAAGGGTTAATAATATAGTAATTATATTTAGCAGGATAAGAATAAAATAGTATATAATTGATACATCATTTCACTGTTCTTACATTAGCTATAAAACTTGAGTGTGAGTGCTCAAATAAATTCAATAAAAATTTAATAAAACTTAAACAATTAAACCATGTCGAAAAATTAAAATTTTATTCTTCCCTTGTTTCTACTGAGTTACAAAATAAACTAAATCCTTACTTTATTACTGGTTTTGTTGATGGCGAAGGTTCTTTCATAATTTTTATTAGGAAGGATTCTAAATATAAAATGGGATGAGAGGTTCGAGCAATTTTTCAAATTGAGCTCCATCAAAAAGATAGAGTTATTTTGGAACAGATTAAATCATATTTTGGAGTAGGAAAAATTTATAAACAAGGTAAAAACAATTTACAGTATCGAGTTATTTCTTTAGAGGATTTAACTAATGTAATAATACCGCATTTCGAAAATATTCATCTAATTACTCAGAAGCGTGCTGATTTTGAATTATTTAAACAAGTTGTAGATCTTATGAACCAAAAAAAAACATTTAACTCCTGAAGGGTTACAAAAAATAATTGCAATTAAAGGATCAATAAACTTAGGTTTACCTGAGAAATTAAAAGATTCTTTCCTTAATATTATACCTTTAATTAAAGATCAAAAAATTATTGATCCTTATTGAGTATCTGGATTTACTAATGCTGAGGGGTGTTTTTTTGTAAAAATAAAAAAATCATCAAGTAATCGTTTAGGTGTTCAAGTGGAATTAGTATTTCAATTAACTCAACATTTGAGAGACGAAAAATTAATAAATTATTTAATTTCTTACTTCGAGTGTGGAAAAATGTATAAAAAATCTAATGTAGAAGCAGTTGATTACAAAATTTCAAAATTTTCTGATCTAACTGAAAAACTTATTCCATTTTTTTATAAATATAAAATAATTGGAGTAAAATATAAAGACTTTAATGACTTTTGTCTTGTGGCTAATTTAATGAAAAATAAGGCACATTTAACATATGAGGGATTAGAAGAAATTATAAAAATAAAAAACGGAATGAATAAAGGAAGAAAATAAAATAGTTTAATTGTTTATCTTCGAGCTTAGCTCGATGGACTAAATTAAAATTGATTAAAAAAAAATTTTTTGTATTGTTATACATTATAGGTTGAACGCCACTTGTCGGCGGCTGACCAGCCGCCGATTAATTTTATCAGATGGTTAAATGCAATTACCTTCTGATAGTAAAAATGCTAGGTTATGTTTTAAACAATCTACTAAGAATTCTCCATATGTTTGATTTGTGTTTTTTATACTAAGCCATTATTGCTCCAGTTTTCCTCATGTAACTACTGGCATAAGAAAAGGTAAACCTTTTTCAGGGTTAGCTTTTCAAACACGACAACTACCTTGTCTAACAGATATTTATAATTTATTTTATATAAATAAAATAAAAATCGTGTCAAGTAATATCTATGAGCTTCTTACTCCAGTTGCTTTAGCTCATTGAATTATGGGAGATGGCTCTGCTGTTAATAAAGGATTAGTTCTTTGTACTGATTCTTTTAGTTTAGAAGAGACAACATTATTATTAAATGTTCTAGTAATTAAGTATGAACTTGATTGTACACTTTGAAAACAAGGTTCAGGTTGACGAATTTATATCACTAGAAGATCAATGCCTAATTTAAGATCTATTGTGACTAAAGATATGCATCCTTCTATGTTGTATAAATTATAAATTTATATTTATCATTCGAACATTCACCGATAAACTTTAATAAAATTTAAAAATATTGAAAAGTATAAAAAATTGGTTATCCATTCTTTCGCCTGTCCTTCGCTGGCTCTTAAACTCGACGCTTATCCTGGAAGACTTAATCAATGTTCTACTCTAATAAATAGAGAAGGAGTATTTTATGGTTTCATCTCCATTGAGGCCAAAGTCATAGTAAACCTTTGGCTACAAATCATCAAATTGTCGGGAACACCCTAAAGCAATCTTAACCAACCAAGTGTAGTAATATAATTTGGGGCGCAGGTAATGACTCGCGACAGTAAAATCAAGATTGATAATTGAATGGGCAATCCGCAGCCAAGCGCCATTTATTAGTTTTAAATAACTATAAGTGGTGTGCAGTTCATCGACTATATGTTGGTTGGCGCAAGCTTAAGATATAGTCAGATCCCGCTTGAAAAAGTGCAGAAGAACCGCTAAAATTTTTTATGTTTAATGTTCTTTGTAAAATACATATAAATAAATATATTTATATTTAGGAATAAAACCTCTGCTTTAGTTTTTAATAAAACATAAATTAAGTAGAGTAAATACGCAATGCTCGGAGATTTGCGGTGTTCTGCACAGTTCTATGCCTATTGTTATCCAGTCTGTTTCAATAGAAAAATTTCTAACTTGATTAAACGAACAATAATATTTAAATTATTTTCGTTTAATCGAAGTCGATATTATTCTACTCATTCAACGGTTAACCCTGAGGGTTTAGCTTTAGAGCACATTAAAAGTGGAAAAATAACTAATCATTTAGTTATTAATAAAATACTTAGTAATCAAAAGGTTTCAATTACCGAAAATAAACTTAAATCTTTGTTAAGCATTAAAGGTATAGAACTAGAATTGCCAATAAACAAAAATAATTCTAAAATTTTTGATGAAACGGTAGGTAAATCGTCTTATAAAGGATTTCCTGGTGTATATATTTTTATTCATAAAATTTCTAATTTAATGTATGTAGGTTCATCTAATCTGCTTAGACGGCGAATGGAATATTATTTTAAAAACGATTTACCTCAAATTGGAAAATTTCTTCCTATTCTAAGTAAAGGAGGCCTTAGTGCTTTTAAACTAAAAATATTTAAATTAAATATAGATGTATTTAAATTACAAGATGCTTTATTTTTAGAACAGTATATACTATTAGATAAAGCTTGTGAATTAAATACATTAAGAGTTGTAAATTTTGGATCTCAAACAGGTAAATCTATATATGTTTACGACTTAACTTGTACAATTTTATATTATCATGCACAATCGCAAATAAGCTTGAAAAGAGTTTTAGGTATACATCCATCTTCTTGCAATAAATACCTAAATACTAAAATACCTTATCTTAATAAATTTATTTTATTAAGTTTTCCTGTTTTTTCTGCGGTTCAAAGTGACTTAACAACCAAAGAGTTATTAAATATAATGAATAATGAAAGGCGTGTTGCGTATGAATTAGGTCTCCGTAGAAGTGTGCCTGTTGTTCTTGAGGTAAAAGAAGGAAATAAATTTGTAGATCTTACAAATTTACCTTTATCTCCTTCAATAAAAAAAGTTGAAGGTAATAATTTAGAATTTGATTCTTTAACGTCTTGTATTGTATATTTAAAATCTTTAGGTTTTACTATTAAAAGAGATACTTTATCTAAATATATTAAACAAGGAAAAGAATTCCATAACTTTATTTGTAAATATTCTAAAAAATCTCTACCTATTGATTTTAAATATTTAGATTTATTAATTGAGGAATACAAAAATAATAAATTAAATATAAAAACAATTGAACCCCTTAATAAAAAAAAATAAGCCTCTTATTGTAAAATCTGAAGATGATAATAAAGAACAAACTTTTTTTTAGTATTATGGATATATCATTTAAATTAATGTTAAATAATAATTAAGGTTAAATAAATTTTCTATATGCTTTAAAGTTTAATTTAGTTGCGCATTATATTTATTTTTTGAATATAATGCTTATTTCAAAATATTTAATACTTTATTTTTTTTATTCGACCATTGATCGTTTTTGCTACTTCGTTATTAGGCATTTTAAAATCCTCCCCGCCCCTCTGTTTATACTAATAGGTTTATTTGGATCTAATGAAAGAGTAAGAGCAAGTTTTTATTCTTATATACATTATTAAGATTTTATTTTTACTATTAGCTATATTAACCATGTCTTCTTTAATGGGAACTACAGATTTTGATGGTTTATTTAAAACTCTTTTTGAATTTGACGTACAAAAATTTTTATTTATAAGTATATTTATTACTTTTGTAATAAAATACATCTATCTATTATCTTAATCTTCTTAAAGCTCATGTCAGTACCCATCCGCTTTAATAAGGTAATTTCAGGCAAAGCCATATGAGTATAAATTAATATTTTAAAATATTTTGCTGATATCTTACTGAATAGGAACAATTGAATAGTCAGCTATAAAATTTCTAGACTGCATAAGGACCGCAGTAAGATAGGTAAAGATTAGTACAAACTATCAAGTTGATTAATTATATATTTTATTCCTCAATTAGTTCCATTTTATTTTATTAACCAAGTAACTTTTGTATTTATTATATTAATGATATTAATATACGGGTTTTCAAAATTTATATTACCTCATATAATTAGGACATTTATAACTAGAATATATTTAAATATAATTTAACACTGCTTTGTTCTACCTTAATTAGATTAAATAATTTTAGGCTATGCGAATAATAAAGGTTTCTATTTACATAAAGCGTCGCGCGCCAGCAAAGCTGGTATTGCGGCGCCGCGACGCTCTTTCAAGTATAAAAAATTTTTATTGGTTTTATTTAAGGAGCGATACTACTAAGATTTTTTTTGATAAATAATATGCGTTAAACGAACAAGAAATTCCAAATATAGGATAACCTTTCCTAATTTGAACCGCAAAATTTAAATTGCGTATAGAAGAAAAGTTAATATTTTTATTCATTTTAATATTTACGAATAAGAAAAAAAAGGGTCCCCTGTTATCCTTCTTCTACCTCTAACTTAAGTAAATTTTAATTATTGCAAAATAACCTTTTTTTAAGTAATAATTTTTAAATTTAGCGAAAAGGAGAGAAGGTTAATTGTATTTTTATTGAAATAAAGCTCCTTTCATATAATTGACTAGCTTATTCTTCTGAATGTGTGTTACAATAAACTGCAGGATTATTCCGGTAAATTTGTAAATCTTATATTTTTAAATAAATTTCTATCTTAACTTTACTTTTACTTTTTGTACCTTTATCTGGAGTAATTTGCCTATCTACAGCTGCATTTCAAAAATTTTTTTTGAATGAACAAATGGAAATAAAAATAATAGCATTAACAACATCTATAATAAATGTTATAATTTCTTTAATCATTTTAATTTTTTATGATTTTAGTCTTAATCATTTTCAATTTTTACAAGATTTTGACAAAGTTAAATTTTGTGATTTTTATTCCGGATTAGATGGAATATCAATATATTTTGTGCTAGTAACAACAATAATTACACCTATAGCATTATTATCTAATTGAAATTCAAGAAAATTAACAATAAGAGCTTATGCGATAATAATATTATTATTAGAAACATTATTATTAGCTGTTTTTTTACTATTAGATGTATTTTTATTTTATGTATTTTTTGAAAGTATTCTCCCCCCTCTGTTTATACTAATAGGTTTATTTGGATCTAATGAAAGAGTAAGAGCAAGTTTTTACTTATTCTTATATACATTGTTAGGATCTTTATTTTTACTATTAGCTATATTAACTATGTCTTCTTTAATGGGAACTACAGATTTTGATGGTTTATTTAAAACTCTTTTTGAATTTGACGTACAAAAATTTTTATTTATAGGTATAATTATTGCTTTTGCAGTGAAGACGCCGTTTATCTTTCTTAATCTTTGACTTCTTAAAGCTCATGTTGAGTCTCCTTTAGGTGGTAGTATTTTTTTAGCCGCTATAGTTCTGAAACTTAGCCTATATGGAATTTTCAGAATACTATTACCTGTAGTGCCTAAAGCAACATTAGTGTTTACTCCTTTAATATATGCAATATGTGTTATTACTATAATATATGCTTCAATTAACACATTAAGAACTATAGACATTAAAGAAATTGTTGCTTACTCATCTGTTGCCCATGCCGCTGTTTATGTTTTAGGATCCTTTAGTAATTCAGTTATAGGTATTGAGGGTTCAATTCTTTTAGGTATAGGTCATGCTTTTGTCTCATCAGGTCTTTTTATTTGTATGGGTGGTGTATTGTATGATAGAACTCACACTCGTTTAATTTCTTTATATAGAGGAATGACCATGACTATGCCTGTATTTTCAATTCTGTTCTTTATCTTATCCCTGGCGAACATGGGAACTCCGCTTACAATGAATTTTATTGGTGAGTTTATGTCATTATACGGAGCATTTGAAAGAATGCCATTGATGGGTGCTTTAGCTTCTTCTTCTATTGTTCTGTCAGCTGCCTTTACAATTTATCTTTATAATCGTATTGCTTTTGGAGGTTCCTTATCCCGTCACTTTACTCATTCTTTCCCGGATTTATCCAAAAGAGAATTTACTATGCTATTAATTCTTGTAGGTTTCACTGTAATATTAGGTATTTATCCTGCTCTTGTTCTTGACGGCCTTCATTATTCAGCTTCTACATTAATTTATTCATATGATTGTTATAGCTCCTCAACATTTGTTCCTTTTTTGTTTTTTTCTAATAGTGCTTAGCAGAGAAATTTAAAATTTCAAAGTTAGCAATAAATATTTTAATTCTAATTTTAGTACAAAACAAAATCTTAGGAAAATTAAATCCTTATTATATTACAGGGTTTACCGATGCAGAGGGCTTCTTTGTTTGTTATACAAAACAATTCAAAATCATCCACAATTTCTCATTAAGTAAAGTTAACATATGGTATAAATTTGCGCGATAAAGATATAGCGTTCTTAGAAAAAAACAACAAAGGAACAATGATGGCTTAAACCAATTTAATTTAATTAAATCGAATATGAATAGAAAAAGAAAGTATGAATAATGATATACTGCTTTTGGTTTGGACGGCTTAGTTAAACAATTAGGTGTAAATACAAACTGTTTTAATTATCATAATAAATGTTCTTTCTTAGCCTATTGCTAATAAAATTTTTTAATTATAATACATTAGTAATCAAAGTTAATTATGTAAAAATCTTAGGTGTATTTATATGGAATTTTCAGATTAATATTACCTATACTATCTAAAGCATCATTAATATATACCCTTTTGTATACGCAATATGTGTTATTACTATAATATATGCTTCAATTAATACATTAAGAACTATAGATTTAAAAGAGATTGTTGTCTAGTCGTCTGTTGCCCCTTCCTAGCAGCTGTATATATTGTAGGTTCTTTTAGTAATTTTATAATAGGTATTGAGGGTGCTATTCTTTTAGGTTTAGGTTACGCATTCGTTTATTCTGGTCTATTTATTTGTATAAGAGGTGTATTATATGATCCAGCTCATACTTGTTTAATTTTTTTATATAGAGGAATGACCATGACTATGCCTGTATTTTCAATTCTGTTCTTTATCTTAGTGCTAGTAACATGTCGATACCGCTTACAATTAATTTTGTAGGAGAATTTATGTTCTTGTACGGAGGTTTTGAGAGATTACTCCCCTATTAGGAGCGTTAGCGTCCACAATATATCTTTATAATCGTGTTGCTTTTAGTGGTTCTTTATCCCGTTACTTTACTCATTCTTTCCCCTATTTAACCAAAAGAGAATTTATTATGCTGTTAATTCTTGTAAGTTTCACTGTTGTTTTAGGAGTGTATCCTGCGAGAATTCTTGACGGTTTACATTATTCAGTTTCAACTTTAATTTATTTTTATGATTATGATATTACAAATACGCTTTTAATACCTATTGTTGCTCTTCCTACTATGTTTGATATAAACATATTACCAGCTAAAGATCGTGCTCAGTTTATAACTGGATTTACTGACGGTAGTTTTGGTTTTCAATTACAAAAGGATAATAGTAAGCCAAAAATTATAGAGCATTTTGATCATTATATTTTATTAACTCAAAAACAAGCTAATTATCTTTTGTTTAAAAGAGCTTTTAATTTTATTTCTAGTAAAGCTCATTTAATAGAAGTAGGGTTTGACGAAATTTTAGCAATCAAAGCTTCAATAAACAAAGATTTTTCACAAGAATTTTCTAAGAATTACCCAAATATAGTACCAATTGAAAAATTGCCAATAATACCTATAAATATTACACCGGGTTGATTTTCAGGTTTTACAAGTGGAGAAGGCTGCTTTAATGTTAATGTTTATAAAAATATCAGTAAGGCTGGTTTTAAAACAGCTTTGAGGTTTAAAATTAACCAACATGTACGTGATAAAGCTTTATTATAAAGTTTTATAAATTTTTTTAACTGTGGTATAATTTCTAAGCATAGCTCTCACGCGTGTATCTTTGTGGTATCTAGTTTTGCGGATATATATGAAAAGATCATTCCATAAAAAAATACCCTGTTCTTGGTATAAAATCTTTTGATTTTTATTGTTGATGTTAAGTGGCAGAAATAATAAAAACCAAAAGGCATTTAACTCTAGAAGGATTAGAAAAAATAATGGCTATTAAGGCCACAATGAATAATAATAGGATAATAGATACTTTTACTGATTCAGATTTTAAAGATAGTGACGATTCCGATGCTTTTGATTTTGCTAATAATTCTTTTTTTCTTCTGTTGAATTTAAAAATTTATCTAAAAGTTAAATTTTTAATTTCTATTAAAAATTAACAATTTGGTGTGTTTCATAGGTAATTTTGTGCTTTATCTTTTAATTTAATTCAAAAAAATTTAAAATATAAATTAAATAAAATAGAGTAATTATAAAAATTTATAATGAGGGTAGGAGGTGGGTTCTATTTTATTTAATTTAAGGGGAGGAGGTGAGTTTATGTCCTTGTAAGGAGGATTTGAGAGGTTACCAATTTTAGGTAGTTTAGCTAATTCTTCAATTGTATTATCTGCTGCGTTTACAATATATCTTCATTTTTCTGATCTTAATAAAAGAGAATTTACTATACTGTTAATTATTGAAGGCTTTAGTTATATTTGGTATTTATCCTGCTTTATAGATGGTTTACATTTTCAATTTTAATTTTGATTATTTTGTCATTTTTTAATTAAATTCGATTATTATAATAGGTTTCATTGTCTAAGAGGAATTTTGTTTTGTTCTAATAATTCGTAAAAATCTAAGTCTAAATTTAGTTGATCTATAATTAAGATTTCAATTAGCGACGGCCCGTAGCGGGCCTTCCGTAGCGCCGCAGCGCCAGCTTTACAGGCGCGCGACGCTTTAAAGAATTTAATTAAAAAAAAATATACATTAGAATTTAGGTTATATCACATGGTAATCTACATTTTTCATTAATTATTCGACATTAGATACCGTATATTTAATAATTCATATAATATTAATTTAGCTTTGTTGCTGTTTCTTTTTTTGTAAATAAAACTTATTAAATTAAATTTTGAAACCATCTATGTTTTAATATAATTTTTCACACCCTTTTCGTTATATTAAATATAAATGGCTTTTTTATCTAATTTTATATAAAAATTAATAAAAATTGGTAATGTTAAGATAATTTATGATAATATGACGATACACATTTGATTATTATAATTGTAGTATGGCTAAAATAGTCAAGAGCCGTACGTAAAAATATATTGTAGACTTAATATAAAGAGGGGGGGGGGGAGGGTTTTTATTAAGTTATGAATATATAATCATCTAAAATTTAATATACTAAAGATCCGCTTCGAGTAAAATGCTCGAAGCGGTAAAAACTTAAATTTATTTTAATAAGTTTATTATCTTGTTCTAAACTGAAAATTTAATATATTAATAATAAATACAAAAGAGAAATAACTAAGGTCAAAATTTTATTCAAATAAATGACAAAATCGAATTTTATTCAAAGAAATGACAACAAGGTCAAATTTTATTCAAAGAGAAAATGACAAAGATTGAATTTTTTATACAAAAAGCAAATAATTAAAGTCAATTGAATTTAAAAAATTAATAATTCTTTCATTTTGTTATAATTTTAAATATCATAAACTAAAAAAGTTTTCTGTTAATATTACCTCAATATAAAACAACGCGCGTAGCGCGCGTTGTTTTATAGCGCTGCTTCAGTAGGAAACCACCCGGCGTTCGTAACTATCAAATTTTATTTCTTGACAAGAAAAATACTTGTTATTAAATAAACGATCTTTATTTCAAATAAGTTTGTCGTATGACGAAGATTCATCTGTATTATAATATTTAGCAGTTTCTTTAATACTTTAAAAATTTTTTAGTTTACGTTTTTTATCTAAAATTAAAACAGGAATTGAGAATGATTAAAAGATTTATTTTTAATATGAGGGACAGGCGCCGAAAACAGCGCCTGTCCCATGCGCGCACAGCACGTGCTCAGGATTAAAATTTTAGCAGTATCTTAAATATTAGAATAGAATCAATAGAAACCTCGTGATAATAATCTTCAGTAACAAAATTTATATTTAGATTATCTTTAAATAACATCGATGTATCATTAATACTAGTTATTATATTTAGCTGCTTCTTTAAAAAACATGTTTAAACTAATTTCTATTTACATCTAAAACTATAGTAATTGAATTCTTTTTATATAATTTTTCATTTTGTTATATTAGTTAAATTTTTAATTATTTTTAAAAATAATACTAAAATTTTTAGGGTATGAAAGATTTGTACAATTATTATATTTTAATCATAGCACATATTATCAGTAATTACATTGAGTAATGGGATTAATTTCAAAACTAAAATATACCAAAAATATAATAGGGGGGCGAAAATCGGGGCTGATTCGGCGCGCGCCTTCGACACGCGCCGAATCTTTATTATAAAATAATTCAATTTATTAGGTATTACCTTGAATAATTATTCCAACTTTAAAGGTTTTGTATCAATTCTATTACCAATATAGTCATAAATTTTGGTTTTTTAGAATATATATCAAAATTTAATATAACTTCTTTAGTTTCGATCGGAGCCGCTTAAGCGGCTCCGGTTAAAACATCACGTTACGCGCGTGACGTACCTATAACAACCTCTTCTTTACTATAATCAGTTATTGTATTACGTTTTAAGACTGATATATTCATTTTATTATAAAAAAAAATTTTTTCAAAAATTTTTGGTAAAGACTTCTTTGGCAATGCAAAAGAAAAGCAGCTGCTAAGCAGGGGGGGGGGGTCGTTGCGTAGGCGGCGAAGCGGGCGCGCCGCACGCCGCTTTTATTATATGTTTATTTTCATATAAAATTAAACAATAATATTTAGATGAAATAAAGAATATTTAAGTTAAATATTCGAATTTAAATTGTTTTATATTATTTCCAAGTAAGTGATGAGGCAAATATTTAATAGTATTCATATAAAATATATCGCGAATTTTTAGAATATTTAATTTTATTTATAAATTCTAGCATATAAACATCATCGAACGAATTTTCATTTTCCATCTCTACATTATTAAATTTATAATTTAAAAATTTTGTATAATATAATCCATGTAAAAAAAAATATCTTTAGATACTTCATTTTCAAAGGTAATTTAAAATTTATTCTCAATAATTTTAAGGCATTTACGGGTTTTGCGCATAATATTTAAGTTTTTTATTTATCAAATCAGTAAATCTAAATATATTCAAAAACAACCTAAAAGACTGTTTAATAAAATTTTAGCGTTATACGCGCGCTGCAAGCGCGCGTAATGTTGCATAGGGGAGGGGCTGCTACGCAACCACCGACGCTATATGTTTAATAAATCCATTATTATTTTGTTTAATATTATATAGATTTTAACGTATCTATCAAATACATTATTAATTTTATTAAATTGATAACCTTTAATAATTTTAATTTCATAATCATTATCACGAAGAAACTTTAATTATTCACTAAAATATCAACCTTTGATATTTACCATTAGTTATTAAAGTTTTATAAACAGGTAATAAACCAAAACAATTATAATTGGTTTAAATTTCACATTAAAAATAACTCATCTAAATTTAAGTTATTTTCTGTTTCTATATAATAAATAATATGATCAGGGATAGTATTTCACGTAACATAAGGATAAAGTGAATTAATATCAGAATAAAATAAATTTTGACCATGAGGTTATAATCTTCAGTAATTTCATCATAATAAGCTTGGTTTATCTTAATACATTTTTATTATTAATTACAGCTAGTTTATTAACATCTAAATAATTATTAAAAAATATTTAAAGCTAATCTTGAGATAGTTAAACTGTTGGTAAGTTGAATACCATAATAAAAATATAACGACTAAAATCCATAGCTTCGCCGCCTCCGATCTGGCGGCGGGTTGAAGCATCGCGCGCTCTGCGCGCGACGTTTCAAATAGTGATAATAAATTTTGTTTAAGGTAAATAAAAGTTTATATTTTAGAGGATATTTTTTTTTTATAAAATTTATTGTAATTATCGAGATCAATAATTTTATCATTAATTTTATAATAATTTATATTAGGAATTTCTCTTACATAGTATAAAGTATTACCGGCTAATAAAATCATAAGGGGCCTTTTTTATTTTTTTTAAATAAAAACTTTTTGATATTATCTAATTTATTTGAAATTGTAATACGAAAATCAACAAAATTTATTTTAATATAACCATTATTAGTTATATAATAATTTTTAGAATACTACTATTCCTAAAAGTCGGAATAATTATATAATAATACTTAATTTTTTCATTATAAATTTTTAAAGCATATAAGATAAAAATATCATAATCACCTAAATTATGTATATTAGTATGATCTTTAAATTTACTAATATAGTATTTATATACTTTAAAATTAAGTTCTCTGCATTTTGAAAAGGTTCAGCAGCCCCTGAAAGGGCCGATGACGAACGGGAGGGCCTTACCCCGGCGTCTCTCGCCTCTAAATAAAACATTTTTATTCATTAAACATATCTAAAGTCTAAAACCTAAAACATATACTTTTGTAATATTATCATTATGCTGAAATGTCTCCATATCAAAACTATCTATTAATGAATTTATTTCAAGATCTGAGTTTTATTTTTATTATTCAAAATAGGAGAGTTATTTAGTAATTGTCGGGATTACGCCACGGGTGAATTAACCGCGCACTCGGGTAAGACCGAGTGCGCGACTAATTCTTATAATAGAACGTTCTAGATAAAAAGTATTATTTCCAATTTGTCGCGCGCTGCTTCGCAGCGCGCGATGACCATGTGGCATTTAAAAAGGACGCAGGTCTAGCATCAACGGTTACGCGTGATGGAGGCATCGCATCCGCGCTCGCGCGGGCTGCGACGAAATTAAATTTGCATGTATAAAGTATCTATTATATTATATTTACGTAGATTATCCTTTAAATTATAAATTTCTTTACATCATATTTATTTACATATTTAGTAATAATATAAGCTGCATTGTTAACATCTCGAAAAAAATTTTATCACTTTTTTTGTTAAAGGTTTAAATTCAATAAAATTATGATTATTGACAAGAATTTCTGTAATAAATTCATTTTCTATTTTACAAGTTATTTTTTGACCTTAATATTTTTCATTTAAGGTAAAAGATATAAGTCTTGTGTTAAAATTTTTTCTAATTTCATTTATATTTTCAATATTTTTATCTAAACTTTCCGTATTAATAATTTTTAATTTTTAATCCTCAAAACTATCATTAAAAACATAAATAATTTGAACAAATTTAATTTTACGACTTTCTTTGTAAATAGTTAAATAATTATAATAACGTTCTCGATAAAGCCAGCGATGTTAAGCAGAGTCCGTTCATTATGCGTGCGTCGCTGAACGACGCGGCCAGTTAAGCAGGCGTGCAACGCTTTTAATCTAAAAAATTTGACAATAATTATAAATTAATATAATTTCCTCTTCACTCAATCCATATTTGTAGTGAGTAAGGTTATAATTATATCTAAAGTAAGAACAGTAAGATAACCCTATTTTAAGCAATAACGATAGTTAGCAAACCATAAACATCATAACATTTAATCATAAAATAATTTTTAAATCCAAAACTAGTAATACTAAATAGTGATAAAATCAAAATAGTAGACTAAATAACAAGCTAAATGGAGAATAATATATGAAACACCTAAACTTATGAAATAATTTAATACCAACACGAAACAAGGTAATTTTTTCAAAATCGGCTATCACTTTCTTTGTAAAAAGATCAAAAAACCCATTCGATAAAAAGGGGGGGGGTGGGAGGGTAACCTCATGAGCTTTTTACCTATCACCGTATTAGAATTTAGTTTTAAATTTTAATCCTCTACCCTCCCCCACCTCCCTCCCTGAGGAGGGCTCGAGCCGCAGCAAGGCACGGAACTTTAAAGAATTGAAAACCTTGTCCTTAGACATAATTCGTCGCGCGCACATTTTTTACGCACGCGACGAATTTCAAATATTAAAAATAAAAAATTAATAGGAGGGGTATGAAAGCCGTCTTTGATGTCATTCATTGGTTAAGACGATGGCGACTTTAAACCTCTAATACGTAACATGTTAAAATTATTGTTTTATTAAAAAATTTAAAGCCAAATAATTGTTTTAAAGAATGAGCCGGCGACCCCCTCTAGGTAACTTTATATAAATAATATTAAATGTTTTTCATTAACGACGAAGGCTATAGTAGCCCTTTCGATGGAATCGCTACTGCTTAAATGCGCAACGCTTTTAATCCTTTGAGGGTGTCTCAAGTATAAAAATTTATTATATAATAAAATTATAATTAGGAAATAATACTAAAAAAGAATTTTCTAATTTGTCTCAAAAGTGTCGCAAATTTAAAAATTAAAAAAATTTTTTACACTTTTTAGATATTTTTAGATAGAAATTTTATATGTAAATTTATAAATTTTTATACTACTTTTTTATACTTTATACAAATTTCAAAAATAAAAATAATTTTAAATTTTATAGTAATAATACTAAATATTTAATTTATTATAAATAATTAATAAGATAGACTAAGTCCTAAACTTAAAGTATAATTTAATAATTTTAAATATTTAACTATAAATATAAAATAAAATTTGAGTAAAGCGTTTATATTAAAAGGAGAAATATATATTTCTAATTGAATGATTAATATAATATAATACTTTTAATTAAATATTAATTCTAAATACCTTCACGTTAGGCACGATAAATAGATAAAAAATTATAATTTTAATAATATATTGTAATTATATAGTATATTTATAAGAAAAGGAGGATATAGTTCAATAGGTAGAACGACTGTATGTGGCATAGTATGTTCCCTGTTCAAATCAGGGTATCCTCCCTTAAAATAATTATATAACTTTTGCCTGGATAGTTCAAAGGTTAGAACATTAATTTCATACATTAATAATGAGAATTCGAGTTTCTCTCCCGGCTGAAAATACAATTAAATAAAATAATTTTTAATTTAGATTATTTTTAATAAGTATTGCCTTTGTTTAATAATTTAAAAGATTATAATTTTAATATTAATACTATGATTAAATATTTTTCCGGGTAATATTATATAATAATATTAATAAACATGGAAATTTAAACAGGCGTCTCCGTTGATTGTTTTTGTTAATTAAAAAAAGTTGAATAATTAAATTTATAAAAATTTTTAAGTATTTAATTATAACTTATAAGTAATAATAAAAGTTAAAAATTTTTTACAAATAAAAAATCAGGTTTAATATTTTAGTGTAGGTATATGTAATCTAATAAGGAAGCATCCGTAATGGTCGCGGGTTGAGCTGTAAACTCAATAGCTATAAGCTAGAAAAGGTTCGATTCCTTTGCTTCCTAATATAAACTAAATAAAACCCATGAGCTTTAAAATTATATCAAAGTGCGTTTGGAATGCAACGGTAAACTTTCGGGGGGGGGGGGGGGGAGCTCGTCGTTAATTTATTGAAATTTTTTTGAATAAATTAAAGATATATAATTTGTATAAACAATTTATTGGCTATAACTATAGCGAATAAAAAACATAATCACATCATAGTTTAAATATAGTGTAAATAAGCTGAATAATTTTTAATAAATAATTCGACTCATCTAGGTGATTAAAACTTAAAAAAAATTATATTAACATTAGGTGGGAGATCGTAAGAGGGGGAGGAGGAGGGGAGGGGTTATTAACCGCAAAATATATTAACGAGGGTGTCGATTTAAATTTATACAGGGTGGTAGAGGGGGGGTATGTTACAGAAGGACTGTTATTTGATTGCAAATCATTAATTGTGGTTCGAATCCACCTTACCCCTTGTGTTAATAAATGTAGTTAAATGTTATTTAAAAGCGTAATCATAAAAAAATTTTTTTGTTGAATCAGTTTATAAAAAGAATTCAACTAAAAAATTTTTTAAGTAAGGTTATAAATTTATCTAACTATAACGAAGGGTAATAATAATTACTTAGGTGAAGCAAATTTAAAGTTTGTTTAACCCATGATCCTATAACTTCATTTTTATACTAGTTTCTCGTAGATGGGCTCAAAAATTTATTATGAAGGATACTTCGCTTAAAAGGGTAAAGTGGTCCTCAATTGTAAAAAATTCTGGATCTTATTCCTAATTATTGCTTTTTTGTATTAGTAATTAAGCTAAGCCTAAATTAAATAACCATGCCATATAAAGTTTTTAATATTATAATTATTTGATTATAAAAAAATTCTTTGTCTTAACTCAAACTAAAACAATAATTTTAAAACAGATAAGCAGATAACAATATAAAGTTATTTTAGAGACTTTACGTTTGAGTTATTTTAAATTTTTTTTCGTAAACTCAAAAAAAATTTTATTCTTGATCGTCTGAAAATACGACAAAAATAAATATATTAATACAAAAAATTTATCCTTTTATTGGTTATAGCTTTTTAATTGGTACAGCATTAATGTTCAGTACGATGGTTGATGTACAGCTTAAATAATTAATAAAATATTTAAATTTATGCCGCAAATAGCTTCACTTTAATTTTAGGTGAACCATCTATCTCTTTTGGTACTTAGGGGGGGGGGAAACGTGGGAGGAGGAGAATAATTTGAAGTTATTCCTATAAAATTTTATTCTAATCCTGTCAAAAACATGAGATTTTAAGTATGTTAAAGGAAAACCTGGAATAACACTTTTTTTCTTGATTTGAAGCTTTCAAATTAAAATTAATCAAAAAGGTTCAAAAATAGGCTGAACATTGGAACTTAGATTATAATTTATTTACACAAAAAGAATATAATTTATTAAAAAAGATTCAAATCTTTTATGGCGGAGGGGGGGGGGGTATGGCGAGCGTTGTTGAGAAATCAGTCGGCCAAAGGCGGCCGACCGATTTATTAGACAAATTAAAAAAAGCCTTTGTTGATGTTATAGCTGTTCCCACAAACCCCCCCCCCTTTATTAGTTGATGAATAAATTAAAGATCCAAAATAATTGTGTATTCACGGAGAGGGACATTTTGGAGTAGAATTATCTAAATTAAATCTCATAAATTAAAATATTCTGTAATTTTAAATTTTATTTTTAACTAAAATAATTGATATCGTTTATTATTTAATAAGTTATTAAATTATTTAAATTGCGGGAATATTAAAGAGGATAAAAATATATAACTTATTTTTATGTCTCTAATTTAAATAGCATAAATAATAAAATATTACCTATCTTTAAAAAATTCTCTCTTCAAGGTTCAAAATTATTGTATTTCAATGATTTTTACAAAATAGTTTTTATTTACCAGATAAAAATTAGCTATAGAGGGTTTGAATTTCTAAAAAAAAAGAATAAAAATAGGATGAACAAAAGAATATATATAATTTAGTACGCGGGCCAACAAAGACAAAGCTGGTCCTCGTCTCTGCTAAATTATGGATTTTTATTTCAAGTTTAATATATATGAGAAATAAGGAAAACGGTAAAAGTATGAATATAGAAATATTAATCTATATCGAGGATTAAAAACTTATTATACTCCTTCTTATATAAAACGCTATAACCTTAAAATTATTCGAACATTTATAAAGCTATATTCAAAATACACACTTAATGGTTTTTCTTTAATAATTCACGAATTTTGTAATCCCGAAGATTGTTTCAAAAGGAACAGCAGTATTATTTAGATAGCTGAATCAAATCAGGGTTTCAAATAAAGTAAAAACTAAATATGATAAGTAGAAAATATACAAATGAAACCAAAGTAAAATTGTCTATTTATAAAAACTCGTGAGACAGAAACACGCGAAAAAATAGCTACGGCTAATAAAAGAGGAAACTAAATCCAAATTGTCAAGAGTAAAAATAGGAGAAAATAATTCAAGGTTTGGTAATACCTAAAGGAGCTGATAGGATTTTATCTAAATAATATTTGTCTTGAATACTTTAACAAATAAAAGCACAATATGAATCTATAAATGCAACTGCTTTAGTTTTAGGTATTAAACCCTTTACTTTATCAAATTATTTTCATTATAATCAAAACACCCTCCCAAGAGTGGGGGGGGGGGATATATATATGAAAATAATAAAAAGCGTCGCGCGCCTGCGGCGCAGCGGCGACAACAGAAGACCGCAGCAGCTCGTTATGCACCCTCGCTAATTATTTATTGTTTATTATAAATTTTTATAACTAATACAAAATTTAAATCATTTTATTTTCTTTGATTTATAAGCGACGCGCGCCTGCGAAGCTGGCGCTGCGGCGCTACGGAAGGCCCGCTTGTAGTGGCCCCTCGCTATTTTTAATAACATGAAAATATTTTATATTTAAAACATGTAAAAATATTAAAAACATTAAAAAATAAAAAATTTTATAATAATTTTATAAAATTTGTATATGAACTTTTCTGTTTAAAGTATATTAGTAACTATACCGTTTATGGAATTTTTATCTTTTATTATATTATTTAAAAATACTTAAAAATATTTTAAACTTTATGTTAAAAATTTTATTAATTTTAATAATTATATATATTCTTTGACTTCAGTTTTATCATAAATAATAATAAGAACTACTAAGTATAAAAATAAACTGATCAGTAGTATGTATGAATATTAGGATATATTAAGTCAAAAAAAGCGGAACGAGGCGCCTCCACCGGAGGCGCCTTGCAAGGGAGCCCTACTCCAACGAAGTCGGTTTCTTCGCTTTTTAGTCAAAATAAAATACAAGTTTTGAAATTATACAAAAACTAAATCCAAATGAATAGAAAATAAAACAAATTTAATAAAAATGGTGTAAATCCATTAATAATCCCAAAGTTAATTAATATTTAATTAATCAATCTTTATAGATAATACGCAAGATTCTTTAGCGGGAGGGGGGGGTTATATCAAAAAATAGCTCTTAAAACAGGTATGAATAAATTAAATACATGAAAATTAACTAATGCAAAAAAGCAAAAAGTTAATTAAAAGAATTGAATATAGAAATAACTCAAATTTTCAAGAATAAATTAGATGGCCGTGCACTACACGTGACGATTCTCGAAAGGAGGAGGGGGGGGGTACGATATTTAGTAGAATAGAGCAAAATTTAAACAAAATTTCATATAAATTCTTGGTTATTTAGTAATTCAAGCATATTTAGTTCATACTCTTCTATAGTCAAGTTATTCTAATATTATACGTAAATAAAATTCAAGTAGCTTACATGCTATCTTAATGTGGTCAAATTTCAAGTTCTATTTTATTTAAAGCTATCTCGGGGATTAAAGATAGCTCAAACTATTGCAATATCATCTAAGTGCTGCTCAAGTGGAACAATATTTCAGTTTATATAGGTTTATATTCAAGCATTTGTATCAAATTGTTCTAAAAATATGAAAATTTCATATATTATAAATGAAAATGGCTAATTTTTTTATTATAGAATTAGAATTAGCTTCGAATAAAAAATTATTGCGCATTAAATATTGAAAAAAATTTTTTGAAAAGGGGTAAAGGGTGATAAACTTATAAATTATTTTTATTAATTTAAAATTTAGAAGCTAATAAAATAAAGATAATAATAATAAGAGCAATAGTGTGTTGGAGTTACATAAAAAATATATATGATACAAGCAAGTAAGATTATAGGAACAGGATTAGCTACGACAGGTCTAATTGGAGCGGGAGTAAATACTTGCTCTTCCTGTGTGAAAATACAGGGTAATAAACTAACTCTAAACGGTGAAAGCCTTGAAGATAAGGTCAACACCGTGGATAAAAAATATTCTGAAACTTTTTTTAGCCGCGCCCGTTTTGCGGGCGCCTGAAAAATAATTTTGTTACACTAAACAGGTAAAAATATTAAATTCTGGTAACTTATAGGTTTTGTAATTTAAATAAAAATATAATAGGATGAATAAATTATTCATGTATAGTAAAAGCTATGAAATTATTGTATAATTAATGAATAATGGTGGATCTAAATTAGATTTTATTATAAAACCTGAAAAAAGCAAGGAGTAAACAGTAATTGAGGTTATATTTATGTATTCTAAAGGGGGGGGTTGAAGGTGATGGAGCAATAATGTGTTTTGTTGATAAAGCAAATGGTTATAAATATAAATTTAGAATAAAAGTTATAATAAAATTATCTCAAAAATTCAAGCTTGTTGCAAGAAGTAAAAATTAGTAAATATTTTTTAATAAAAGAAAAGATAATTATTATGAGTTATAGCTAATTAAAATGAACTATTATTTATTAATCTTATTAAGTCTTATGCTGGTTTAAATTTAATCAATTAGAAATTGCGACAAAAATTTTAACAAATAAAAAAAGGCGGGCGCCTGTGGTGTCCGACTGTTTTTCGTCACGCGCGTGGCAAGCCGCGCGCTTCGCGCGCGAAGCATCCCAGCGCAGCTTTACAGCGCGGGACGTTAAATTAGCTGATACCTTGAGTATATTAGATATAAGAACAGGAAATGACGGTAATAAATATACAACATTAGTTAAAGAATATTTTAATCTGTAACGACTGATTAAATAAAAAAAAAGTTATACTGAAACACATTAAACATAATGGGTTTAAAAATATTTATGAAAAAGAAATATTTCTTTTACGAGGTTAGTATCTAAATAATAATAATTAGTGCCTAGAAAAGGTATATAATAATAATTATAGGATAAAGGTATAGTCTATATGAAGGTAACTTACATTGAGGTATTGGTGTAGTTTTCGGTGCACTAATATTAGGGGTTGCTAGAAACCCTAGCTAAATAAGAATAAAGTATTCTTATTAGGCAAATATAATCAAATTCCGGGGAATCCTTAATAACTTGTAAAACTAAATTAAATTTGAAAAGGTTTAATGGCTAACTTAGTATATTGGGTATAGTAATATTTTACGAGATAAAATAAATAGGCAATCGCGGATCTAAATCAATTTAAATCAGCATGTAGTGAAAAATTGTAAAAGAGCAACGAGTAAATGGTTATAAACTTATTAAATTAAAGATTGTAAATACTTTATAATTTAATAGTTTAAGATGTACTCTAGTCGCCTATAAATAGGTGTCAGGTTAAAGATAGTTTAATATTAGTAAACCTGACTTAAAGGTACTCAAAATATATTTTATGTATATATTAATATTTTAAATAATATCTTGAAGATCGTAAGAGGACAATTATTTGCGTATGCTATTTTAGGATTCGCCTTTGCTGAAGCTACTGGATTGTTCTTTAATGCGGACAATAAGAGTAATAGTAAATCTATTACTAGTTCACGACTTAATATCGGGGGGCAAAATTCTTAAATTGCGGTAATATCCTAAATTTCAAGGTATCAAATATAAATGGTAAGATTTATATGGAACAGGTAAAGACTCGTTATAAGGTAATAATTCTTGAAAAATAAAAAAAAAATGGACAATCTGCAGCCAAGTACCAAAAGAAAGGTATGCTGTTCATCGACTAAATATGAGTTGGTTTATTATATTATGATAGGCTTAAGATATAGTCATGTGTCAGTGAAAACTGATAAATATATAAATATTTATATAAAATAGATAAAGTTTATATAAGCGCATTAATGATGGCATTTTTATTACTTTATGTGGCTTAATAATAAAATTATATAATATATAATTAAAATTTTAAAGGAATAGGACAAAGTAGTATTATTAATATTTTAAATTTAATTTAAAATATTAATAATATGAGGTGGGCGGTGGGTCATTATTTTTTTATTAATCATTAATTTAACAAATTAAATATTAAATTTTATATAAATCAACGGGCATTTTTATTTCATTGCATGATTTTTAATTATAATTGAGATTTAGAAAATTTCTACTATATTTTATTATTTATGCTTTTTTTTCTAATACTGAAAAAATAGTTAAACGTAATTACAGCAAAAAATCAATAAAGGAAAATTTCCTTTTATTGAGATTAATAAATTAGAAAAAAAATAAACTATATGTTTACCATTCAGATAAAGTTTAGCTTACGTATTTGACAGTGATACGGAGGCAGCTAAAGTATTAACACCTAAAAGAATAGCACATATGACAGATTTAGAATTAAATCAAAATAAAAATTTACAACATATTAAACGTGTTATTAATAAAGGTACTTTAACTGAAACAGAAATAGGTAAATTTTTTATTTTTAAAAAACTAATTTATCTGATTGTTTAAATTTAACTATTTGAGGAATTAATCTACCATCTTCAGTCGGGACAGGCATAATATCAAAGCAAGAAAGAGATATGGTAAAACTTCCTTCTTTTCAATATAGTGTTCTTGTAGGTTTAATTTTATCGGATGGTTGATTATCATATTCTCAGATAAATGTTAATGCTAAATTTTTTCTTAAGTAATTTTTAGATAAATTTAAATATTTATTTTTTGTTTTTAATATTTTATCTCATTATTGTACAAGTTTTCCTTGTTTAACAGTTAGTACTAGATTAAGCATTAAATCATACGGTTTAGAATTTTTTACTAGAGCTCTACCGTGCTTTTCTGAACTTTATTCATTATTTTATCCTAATGGAACAAAAATAGTTCCACAAAAGATTTATGATTTGTTAACTCCTGTGGCTCTTGCTCATTTTATTATGAGGGACGGCTCTGCTCAGCCACATGGAGATTTAGTTATTTGTACAGATTCTTTTACAGTATCGGATACAATTCGCTTAATAAATGTTTTAATGATACGTTATGGATTAAATTGTACTTTACATAAAAAAGAGAAAAATAATATAGAATTTATATTAAACAAAAATCTATGAATAAATTAGTATCTATAGTAGAAGGTCATATGTGTTCATCTATGTTGTATAAAATAAAGAAAATTAATTAATTTCGTATATATTGCTGAAGCTCGAAAAATGATATTTAAATCAATAGGCTAAAAATACCAAATTCCGGATAAATCCTAAAAAATAAACTACTTAACTGGTGTAATAACTATTTAGTAATTGAATAATTCAAGTGTAGTAAAAAGTTTGTTATTAATTGAATGGGGGGGGGTCATCGCGGATCTAAATCAACTATAACGTTAAAGTATAGTAGTAATATAGTTAAAAAAGAGCAGAGAGTAGATGGTTTTTCCATTATTGCAATAGTGGTAAGGTGTATGGTTGTCAGGAAATCTGATGTTTGGAATAAATTAAATAATCTAAACTTAAAATTAATTTATAATAAAAATTTTTTATTAATTTAAAATATAATTATATTACTAAAAAAGGGGGGGGAGGTAGGAATAATGAACGTAGTTCATGTAATAGGTTATATCTTATCGCTTATAGTTTAACGTCGCGCCGCGCTTTACACGGGTGCGATGGATCTTGCGCGCTCCGCGCGCGGACGCTGAATTTTAAAATATATAAAATCTTATCTAGTTTTAAGATTTAAATGATTAAAGTTTAAAGTTATAGTATAATTTTAAAAGTTGTAAGGGGGGGGGGGGTTATACCAAAATATCTTTATTTTTACCTTTAAATAAAAAAAGAAAGGTGCTTTTTCTTATTTCTTTCTTGTTACTTTATAGATAAGATATTTGATTTTTATTTTTTCAAAAGTTTTTTCGATATTTATTTAACGCACATGGGGGAAATTTTAGATTTTCACACCTTTTTACCTTAAGTGTTAATCAATAGAGAGTACAGACCATAATTTGTTTTGATTTGATTCTCTTTATAGATAGATATTTGAATTTTGATTTTTGATTAAAATTATTTTTCGATAATTCTGTGATATGTAGGAAAACTGGAGCCGTATTTAGGATTTGAACCAAAAGTTAAAATTTGAAAAATTTAATTTTTAATAAATAAATATCAAAAATAAACAACTTATTAAAATAATAAAGGTAAAAATCCTGATATTATTTTTATGCTTATATTATCTTCTCTTTATATATCGAAACGTGAGGTTCAAAATCGATAGGATATAAGAGGATATAGTCCCATTTTGTTTTGGATCATGGGATCGAAGTGCCCTAGGAATGCTACACAAATTTTGACATACCAAAATCAATTTTTCTTGTATTTGAATTCAAAATTTTCAATATCCTTTGTATGGTAGAATACACAAATTTCGTTTTGTTTTTACCTCTTTTTTCTGATAAAAACTGACGAGGGAGATGAACCTTAAATGTGTCTTTAAATAATACTTACTATAATAACCACCTTAATATTACATAAATATATTAAATCCTACTTTTGTTTTAATTATTGGCTATTTTGTTTGGATTATTTTGATTCATTTTTGTTTCTACCTAAAACATAATTCTGAAATTAATGAAAATAATATTTTATATGATCTTGTTAATAATATTAATTCAGTTGGGCGGGTGCGGAGGGAGGGGAGAATTTCTCTCAAAATAGAATTTTTTATTATATTGGGCTTTTACCCCGATATTTAAGTTTCCTTAATTCAGAGTGTTTGGAAATTTATATACTTTATACTCTTCTTGATCTACAAAAATACATAAATACTATGAAAAATTACAAAAATTCTAATTTTAACGTTTCGGATGCTAGATTTGGATCTTATGATAATCATGCAGCTCTAAAGGATAATTTTACATTTCACAATTCTTTATTTGCGCTTTCGAATTTTAAAATTGGTGGTTATTTGGTTAATAATACACAGCACAATTCTTTGCTTACGATTTCGTATTTTAAAAAATTACCTTCTTTTTATTTGGCCACAAAAAATATTATTAGACCCTTTTCGACTTCTACCCCTTTATTTATGGATCTTTTTCATCTTGATCTTGAACCTGAATCTGATAATAATTGAAGCGAAAATGGTAGTACTGCTAGTAATACTGAAAGTGAAAAAAGTATTCCTGAGGAAAAGCTTTATGGAGATCGTTATGATAATCAATGATTTAATAAAAAAATTGATCATTTTAAAATAGGGGATTTTTACGGTGTAGAACTTCCTGATATTACAGATGCTGCTCATGCTCATAGAAGAAATATACTCTTGGATAATTCTCCACCTGATTGATATTTTAATTATGCAAAACCTTTTGAATATAATAATGAACCTTCTACAAAACCAATAATTGATGAAATAAATACAATAGTGGAAAATATGAATGAGGAATTAAAATATCATGCTGACAATATTGGTATATTAGAGTTTCAACTATTTGGAGCTAATGAGGAAAAAAAAACTGAGCTTTTAAATAAAATTCAATGACATAAAGACAAAATTATGGAAGTTACAGGAGATCAATCAGCAATAAGGAGAGCTTTAAAGTGATGAGAAGAGGGAAGACTTGCTAGTATTGATCCTAATAATCCTAATTGATATAGTCGTGAATATATAACAAGATATTTTAGCCGCAAAGAACAAGCAATATCACCTTTAGTACAAGAAATAATTATAAAAAGAACCAATACACCTAGAGATGAAACTTTTGATATAGCAAGTGGTTTATTTCTAGCAGGTTACATTTCTGTAACTGTAGGTGGTATATTTTTAGCTTTACTTTTAGGTGTTGATATTTTTAATCCTGAAGTAAATGGAGGCTATAGATTTTGTTTAGGTTTAATGAGTTCTTCACACTATTACTTTTATCGTAATTCTTTTTCTAATAGAAAATTTTATTCTATGTATAAAATAAAATCGGATTATTATTCATTATTAAGTATAAAAATAAAAAACTTATTTAATTCTAATATTACTAAAAAAGAAGTTAATAAAGAATTTAAGGGTATTATATCTAGCTTAGATAATAAATTTATGGGTTTTAATAAGGAATTTATATTAGAGATTGAAGATATTAAAAAAAATTTTATATCTAATAAAATATATGATTCTAAAAATAAGGAAATTATTGATAATAATAGTTTTATTGAGACTCCTTCGTTAAAAGATCAATTAAGTTGCAGAAATACTGAGTTAAATTATATGGATAAAAATTATTTAGAGTCTATACTTTCTGAAGCGAAGGTAATTTCTGCAGATTTAAGACCTAAGGTTATATTCGCTATGTTCCAGGAAGACATACATACTTTCAATAATTCTGTTAAAGAAGTATTAAAAAAAATAAAAATACAACTCCTAAAATTTTAAATTCTCGTCGTTTAATAGCTACTACTTATTTTAATAATCATTTTATATCTGATAATATTTTTAATAATTTTGAAAATACTTTTTATTTTCATAAGGAAAAACATCTAAAAGTTGTTCTTGTTTTTGCCTCTTTAGAATATAACTTTTTAGTAAAAAAAAAATCAATATGATAAATTTAAAGTAACTCATTTAATATACAATGTTAATTTCATCTTTTCTGAGAAAGATAAAATAGGATTAAATATATTAAAACATTTTTTATCTAGTACTATATTTGTTTTTATTAATTTAAATTGAAATGATGTTGTTAATTACATTTTTGGTAAAGAGATAAATCTTAGTCCACCATCTCATTATATAGAAAAATATACTATTTCTGGCGGTAGTGATACTAAAAAACATATATTATCACCTCTAGAATATAAATTTTCTATATTTTTAGCAATATTAGGTGTTTCTAGAAAATCTGTTAGTAAAAGTTTTAATTATACGGATAAGAGTATTAGTAGGGCAAATTATAAAAATTAAAAAAAAAATTAACAAATAATTTATCAACCAATTTTACACTAAAATATTTAATTATCGTTAGTGTATTTTCTTTACTAATAGGTATTACTATAGGATTAGGTATAAAATGGAAGTAGCGAATCGATAGAATCAATAATTAGGAACGAAGCATGAGCAGTAACACCTGGAAGTTTAGATGAAAGACAAGGACTATTAATTTCATATGCCAAAAACGAAAATGCAAATTTAACGAAGTTTGACTCAGTCTAGCTGAATCAAAGACTTCGTATATATAATTTGGATTAATTTTATCTAAATTATTTTAAAAATAAATAATAACTTATTAAATTAGGTTTTGAACCCATCTATGTATAATATAATTTTCCCTCCGTTATATTAAACTACATAGGTGGGTTTTTTTAATTTTATAAAAAGGATACAATGACGAGGTATCCACCTAATAGTATTTATAACTATCAACAACCATGTTGAACACTAACCTTTCATATTTTAATATAATATAAATTTAATAAAATTTTTTTCATTTTACAAATATTAATAGATTTTATTCTCGTTTTTTCTTTAATCAAAAATAAATAAAGTTTTCCTACTTAGTGGAACTTATAATATATTAAAATAAACCATGAAATACATTTACTATAAATCTATTAAAGAACAATTAGATAAAAATGAAGTGACAACTAAATTAAATTGCTTGTTTATCTAATTCAAAATGTCTATAATTTTTATAATAGTATTATTAATAATATATTTAACATTAGTTGCTTTAGTTATAATTTTAAAATCAGGGGGTGCACGGGATTATATAAAAAATATAAATTATGCCTACTATATTTTTATAAGTTTATCATTGTTTACTATAAGGCCTATTTTATATGAATTGTCAGGATACAAAGGTGATATCTTAACAATTTATAATTTTTTTTTGGGGTTTTTTTCTATAGTATGCGGTCTTATAATAATTTTAAACTGCCTTTCTAAATAAAAAAATTTATAAATAATTATATAATCAAATTATTTATATATATAAAATTTATTAAAAAATTATCCAAATTATAATAATATTATTTATTTTGGTAAATAAATTAAATATTATAATACAAAATTTAAAATATTTTAGATATAAATATATAAAATTTTTATTTAAAATATGTGATATATAGGGCAAATTTATATAATAATTAGGCTGTTGATAATTAAATTGTTTTTTAATTTTATTATTTTGTTTTTTAATTTTATTATTTTTAATAATTTTTTTAAATTATTATAATTATAAGGAATTATATACTAAAAAAGTATATAATAAAAAAGTATAAATATCTATCATAAAAAATTAAAAATTAAGTAGAGTTTGATGATGGCTCTGAATGAACGCTATTCAAATGCTTGACACATGCTAATCGAACGTTTGTAATTAATAATAATTAATTACAAAAGTGGTGTACAGGTGAGTAAATGATCGATTGGTTACCTTAAAGTGAGGCATAAAATACCTTATAATAAAAGGAGTAATCTCTGCTTTAAGATACTAGTTGTATCTCGGGTAGGTAGTAGGAGAGGTAATTGCTCAACTAGCTTAACATCCCGTAGTCGAGTCTGAAAGGTCGATCGACCACATTGGATATGAACAAAATTCAATGCATAATAGTACAGCAGTGGGGAATATTGGTCAATAGCCGAAAGGCTGAACCAGCAATTTGAAAGAATGGCCTCAAATGAGGGGGGATAGTGTTGTATGTATGAAAATATGTGCACATGGGTCCAAGCCTTGGCCACAAGGCCAAGGATTAAAGTTCTGGATAGAATAATGATAATGACAATTTTCTATTCAAGTGTCTTGACAAACACATGTGCCAGCAGTCGCGGTAAGACATGCAAGACTAGTGTTATTCATATTTAATGGGTTTAAAGGGTACCTAGACGGAAGTTCAAGCCTGCGAGGGGACGGAATTTCTAGAGTTTTATGTGAGAAGGGGAGTACTACTGGAGGAGAGATGAAATTCGATGATACCTTTAGGACTGGTAAAGGCGAAGGCAACCTTTTAAGTAAAAACTGACGTTGAGGGACGAAGGCTTAGGTAACGAACAGGATGTGCGACCTGATAAATTCTAATAAAAATTGTATAACTTACAGTACCATGAGGGAATAAGTATGATTATACACTGTTATTCATCTAACTTTAGCCAATTTAGATATGCATTTTAGGTAACAAAAATGTATAAAGCTCTAGAGATAAATATTAAAAATAATATTTGGCTTCTTCTATGGTTAAATAAATTGAACCAATTGTAAATAAAACTTTATTAATTTGGCATTTAATACGTCCTGATTAAATGTAGATGAACTAATAGTTAATAAAGTAAAGTTGGAACCTGAAGAAGATTGTTTTTATTAGAAAACAGGGTAATACCTATAATTTGCATATTATTTAAAAAATAAATTGCAGGGTTTATTGTAAAATAAACTATCAATTAGAGGTAAGAGGATAACGCAAAAAAGTAAACGCAATTCTGTAATGGAATTGATAGGGTTTATAATAAAAATCATAATTTAATTTAATAAAAACTAGCCGTAAACTATTCGGTTAAAGGAGCAAAATCAATAGTTCATTTTGCTTTGATAGTCAGGCTAAGTAATAAATAATTAATCGTGTAAATTGTGCTTATTAAAGTATAAAAAGTAAATTAAACAAATATTGAATAATGATAAATAGTTATGTATATAACCTGACTTGAAAAAGTGCAAACTTGCGTATGGATACTAAGTGCGCTATTTTTTTTTATAGTTAAACGTAATTGTTGCAAAATAACCTATTTGTAAATTTATTTTTAATAAAAAGGCGCATTTAGTGTTTGAGCCGTATGCCATGAAAGTGGCACGTACGGTTCTGGGAGGGGGAAAGCTCGAAAGGGCCTACCTATCTCAACTAGGCACCCTAGTAGTCTTTGCAGAAAACGCTGAATGCTATAGGTTAGAATTTATTTTGGCCTATAAACGAAAGTGTAAGCATTCCACCTCAAGAGTAATGCGGCAACGTAGAAACTGAAATCATTAGACCGTTTCTTGAAACCAGTAGTGAAGTATGTTATTTAATTCGATGACCCACGAAAAATCTTACCATAACTCGCATGGCTAGTAAAATATAAAAATTATAATTATTTTGTAAACGAATTATCAAATATGTAAAAAAAATAATACATACATAATAATAGATAATAGATAAATTTTATCATATGGATTTATTTTTTATAAATAAATCATATATACTTTCGCCACAGGTGTTGCACGGCTGTCTTAAGTTAATGTCGTGAGATCATGGTTAGATCCAACAATTAGCGTAAGCCCATAGTTTATTTAATAAAATATAAAATATTAATATATTTAATATAAAAAAATTTATTATAAAATATATTAAGCAAATAATGTATAAATAATTTTGTTTATAAGTAGTAAATAATTTAATAGAGGAATTTAGGTATATTATCAACTAAAAGGCTCTAATCGTGGCGTGTCGTGTCATGCCACGAGCGGAGGGGAGAGAAACGATAATTATAATATTTATTAATACCAATATAAATATATATTATTAAAAAATTTTAAATTGTTTATAAATTATTTGTTTTTATAAATAAATAGATTAGTCCACTAAGAAAATGGCAAGTGATAACCGGGAGTAAGACAAGTCATCATGGCCCATCCTATTCAAAAAAATTAATGTTATGGGCTATAAGACGTGCCACATATGCCTTTACAAAGGGATGCGAAGACGTGAGTCTAAGCTAAACCCCCAAAAAAGGAAACAAAACCCTATATGGATTGTAGTCTGAAATTCGACTACATGAAAAAGAAATTACTAGTAATCGTGTATCACGACGGCACGGTGAATTATATCTCAGATTGGTACTAACCACTCGTCAGGCGCTGAAAATTGTGAGTGCAATAAGTTTGGTAGGCTCAAGAAAATGTATAAGCAACTGAGCTTATGGCGTTTAAGAGTCTATCTTCGTATGTGACACTTTGATTGGTGTTAAGTCGAACAACCAAAAAAGAAATTGAGGCATTCTTTTTAGTTCTAAAAATACTAAATTCCGGGGACATCCTAAAGCAGTTTTTGCTAAATTATTTTATAAAATAATGGTCTTATGTAATGGTAAGGGTATAGCAACAACAGAACTGATTTAACAAAATGTTGAATGGATAATCGCGGATCTAAATTTAATTATTCAAATATTTTATTTAGGGTAATTAATAAAAGAGCAACGAGCAGACAGTATTTGTAGGTTCCATTGGTTGACTTATAAAAAGTAAATCGAAAACGATAATAAGTTTTAAATTAAAATTAATACATTATTATCGAAGTCTAGGAACTGAGATGGTTCTAAAGTGGAAATATTAAGATGTGCTCTAATTCATCGGCTAAAGCCAATGAAATAATTAAGTCTCAGATCTAAGATATTATAATATTAAGTATATAATGTTAAGGTCAAAAAAAATTAAATTGATATGGTTCGTGTAGTGGAAGTTGCACGGGATTGATTAAATATTAACAAGGCTCCCCCCCAGTTTTCTGTTATAATTTTAATTGTTTATTAAAATTATATTTGGTGTAATAATTAATTTAATTTTTTTATATAACTTTGTTTTATTTTCTATTATAATTATTTTAGGTAGAATATAATTTAATTTTCTGTTAAAAATTTATCTTTGTGATTTTTTAAATATTTGTTATAATAATCATCGGCCTCGACTAAGAGTTTTTTTATTATAATTATTTTAATTTAAAATTTTTTATAATAAAAATATGAAAAAAACTATTAAGTTTAATGTGCATATGTATCTTATGCTTTTGTTCAGTGTGGTAGTAACGTATGTTGCGTATACTTTTGTCAAGTTTTTAGGCTTTTCTTGGGTTTTACTAGGGAATTCTCTGTACGTAAATACTTTATTTTATTTTTTTGATATTAATGCTGTTGATTTAATTATATTAAATTCTATTGAAGATTATGAATTTATATTTAAGACTATAATACCTATAAAAATATATAATGATGTAAAAAAAAATAGATCATTAATTTTAACGGAAAATGCTAAGAAATCAGGAATTTATAGATGAAAACATAAAATTTCAAATAAAACTTATGTAGGGAGTGCTATAGATTTAACTAAAAGATTTAAGGATTATTTATCTCCTAGTTATTTAGTAAAAGAATTGCTTAAACATAATAGTATTATTTATAAAGCATTATTAAAATATGGTTACGATAAATTTGATTTGGAAATTCTTGAGTATTGTGATAAAAATTATGTATTAAAAAGAGAACAATATTATATAGATAAGATTAAACCTATATATAATATCTGTTCTGTTGCAGGATCAAGTTTTGGTCGAATAACTACATTAGAGACACGAGAGAAGTTAAAAGCTGCTTGAATAATAAAAAAATTAAACCAAGTCGGTGTTAAACATGTTGAAGTCACAATCAATACGTCAAACAGCTATAGCTCTTAAGACTAATCACACTACAGTTAGAAAATATATAAATAATCAACAGCTTTATTTAAACAGATATAAATTTAAAGTAATTGTGTAGTGGAAGTTGCACGGGATTGATTAAATATTAACAAGGCTCCCCCAATTTTCTGTTATAGTTTAACTTTCTGTTAAATTAATAATTGGAGTAGAGTTATATTTAATTTTCTGTTATAATTTTTATGGATTTTCTGTTAAAGTTATATTTAGAGAATAATTTTCTGTTATAGTTTTAACTTTCTGTTAAAATTATATTTTGATAAAAGTTATATTAAATATGTTATAAATTTTAATCTAGTTAAAATTTATCGCATTTTATTTTTATGTAAGGAGGGGGGGGGGGTAGATCCGATCCGATGAACATGTGCTTGGAATAAATAATTAATAAATAAAAAAGTTTTAAAATAAAGTTCATCGTGAATGCAATACCGCCAATTAATCAGGGGGAACTATATTAAATTTTAAAATTAAATCATAAGTGATGAGCCTCACACTTCTTGGAATAAATACGACATAAATAAAAAAGAAGTCTGATTTAAATATTAAATAACTTGGCATAGGTGAATCGTTAAGTATGTATTGTACTTTTAGTACAATCTCTTGTGAGGCGCAGATTACCTTTGTAGTCAACGGTAAAATTTTAGGTGAAAATACTAAAAAGGAAAATAAAAGTCAGCCTAGTCGAATAAGGGATGAATGATCTAGTTAACGGGATAAGGTTAGGAAGCGTGGAGGTATTACGGGTTGTTTCCGTGACCTAAAGGGTAAAAACGTAAAAAAACGCAAAAAAAAAAGTAAAAAAACGTAGGTGGGACCTTAACGCATAAATACTTACCAAAAACTTTTTAAATCTTAAAAAATGGATTTAAAATTATAAATTTTAAAATGAGGCTCATCTAGTCAATTTATAAATAAAAAATTTAAAAAATTAAAATTTTATTATAAACAAAAGTTTTTAACTTAACTTTATCTCTTGGAGGGTTTAATTCAATTAGGTTTTCATACAATTTAACTGAGTCTGATAATAATTTAAATTATCAGATATCAGCTGTAGCAGTGTATACTAATGCTGAGATTTAAAAATTTGAAATTTTAAAAGAAAACCGAAAGAAATGTGTAATATATATGTATGTGACTGTGACTGTGACAAAATAATATTAATAAAAAAGGATATATAGGCAGTAGTGTTAATCTTAATTTAAGATTAAATTGTTATTATAGTAAAATATATTTAGAAAATAAAATTAAAAATAATAAGTCTGATCTATAAAGCATTATTAAAATATGGTTATTCGTGTTTTAGTTTAGAAATTCTAGAATATTGCGACAAGTCTATTGTATTAGAAAGGGAACAATATTATTTAAATACTTTTTACCTGAGTATAATTTATCGAAATTAGCAAATTAAAGGGCAGATATAGCTCGTCATAAAGAAGCACGAGCAAAAATGGCTATAGCTAAATTAGTAAAAAACATTCTGAAGAAACAAAAACTAAAATAGGAGTAGCCAGTTTAGGGAAAAATTCTCCCTTGAAGCACGAGTTAAATTATCAGTGCCATTAAAGGAAGAGTTAGACCTTTAGGTAAACTTAATCAAAGGATTGAAGTATTAAATATTTTTACAGATAAAATAATAGAATATGACTAAAAGAAGCCGGCATAGCTCTAAATATAAAACCTAATGTTATTTCTAATTATTTTATTAGCATAATAATTAATGTGTTTATTATATTTAATTCATTTTATTCATATAATAAATTTTATTTATTAGGGTTAAGAACCCTCTCTTGTAAATTAGTTAGCTATTTAAAAGCTAATCCTCCGATACTAAAAATAAACATTCTAAAAATAAAAAAGGATATTCTCTTAATTTATTGAATTCCTCAACGACGAGGCGAAATTTATTCATTTTTCATTGTACCGTATGAGCTTATTTATCTAAAAATTTTTATATTCTTAAATATTGGCTTAAATCACCCTTGATATTTAAGGAAGTTTTCCTCCCTTCAGAGTATTTGGAAAATTTAATATATACATTTTTATATTCTTCTTGATTATACTTACTTTAAATACTAAGAATAACAATTACAATATAAAAGCCTTTTTACTGAACGTTTCTTTGTTTACCGTTTCGGATTTTAAAAATGATTCAAGAAAAACAAATTATTTTTATAAAAACTTTAATAAATTATCTACTTATTCTCTGGTGTTATATGAATTTACGTGGTATGCTCTTTATGCTCGATCTGCTTTTAATTGTAATTTTAGGTTATATTTTTCTTCCAAAGAAATAAATTAATATCAAAAAATATTAACAATAATTATGGATTAACCATTGATGCACCTAAACCTTTTATCTAAAGAAAATTTATTAAAAATAAAAAAATACTGAATTCGCTAAATCTATAAATCTTTATGAGAGTTATAAAATCTTATATAAAGATTATTATGGAATAGTTTTGTCTTATGAAAAATATCTAAACGTATTAAAGATTGAAGATACTTACGAAGAATATGTGTCCAACTTTTATCAGAAGTTGGATTTTAAGGATATTACAAGAAAGCAAAAAATTTGAATAAAAGGTAACATAAAATATTTTTATCTTTATATATTGAATTTAGAATTTTGATTGACACAACTTGAAGATATAAATTCATTTAGTTTTATTGAGTTTTATGAATTATTTCTTGAAAATTTAGTTGTAAATACTCAATATAGTATTTTATTTAAATTATTTTTTATTGATGTTAATAATTTATAAAAATTCAGTATGTTAGGGTATCAAAAAGGATTATTATTAACAAACGATGTAAATATAGATAAAGATAATCTTTTTAAATTATGGTGTTATATATGTGAAACAATTATTTATTATTTAGATAGATATGATATTAAAAATATAAATAATAATGCTCAACAAGTTTTAATTTTAAATCAAAAGCGTAAACTAAAGAAAACTTTTGTTAGTATTAGAGAAACAGTTAGATTTTATTTTGTTATCGAATCAAGTCTTAGACAAACTTATATGAATAAAAATAAATTATTTAATAATAAATATTATATTGTTAGAGATATAGGTATATCTAATAAAAGAACATTTTCAACGTGCTTCGCTCGAAGAGAAAACTATAAATTAAATTCTACAAAATTTGAACTTTTATCTATTAAGGAAAGAATAAACTTTTTTGACTGTAATTTAAATTATTTAAATCTTTATTCGAATAATAATATTCTAGTAATAATAAATTCAACAATTTTATAATGATTATTGATAATCAAGAATTATCCTCTATCAATAAATTAAAAAAAATGGTAGGTTACATACATAATGAAAATAAATATATTTTTTTTTAATATTAAATAAAATTAAAAATTTATTAAACCTTAATAAAATAAAAGATTGATTAATTAAATTTATAATAAAAAGAATAAAAGTTTATTTTATTAGATTAATTCTAGATATTATTAAACCATATTTTATAATTATTATAAAAATATTTAAACCGTTTTTAATAATTTTTAATAAAAAAATTTGAACCTTATTTTAACATTATTAATGAACTTGATGAATTATTATTAAATATATTTAATCAATTTCCAATTTGATTTATTGAATTATTTAATAAATTACATAATTTTGTTGAACTATTTAATTTAAATTGATTTATTGGATTATTACCTTTTAGTATTATATATTAAATTTCTTTTCTTAATTTTAATTTTTTATATAGGCATATTCCTAAATATCAACTTCTTATGAAAGTAGTAGGAACATTATTTATTTTAAATAATCTAGATGGATATAAAAAGACAGACAATGAAAAAATTTATAATAAATTGGCTTATTATAATATATATGAAATGAAACGAGGATTAAAAAAAATACTAAGAGGTTTGATGAGTGTAATAATCTAACCCTTACAAATAATACTAATGAATCACATGAAATTATAAAAAATAATATAATAAATATTAAAGATAAGGATATATTAATAAATAATTTTCTTTTAGAACCTGATAAAAAAAAAAATTATTTAGGTATATGATTTTTAAATATAAGAAATGGTATAATATTATATCTCAAATAAACATTTCCTACCCATAAAAAGTTATTATCATTTAATATATATATATATGTAATATAACTAAAAATAAAATAGTTCATAATTATTATTTTTCTAGAATAGATAAACTTGAAACTAAGATGATAAATCGTTTATCTAATTACTCCGAACTATTTGATTACTTTAAAAGTAAAGCAGAAAATGCAGGAAATTAATAAGTTATTTGACTAATTTATTAATTATATGGATAATAGTGAAAGTATGTCAGAATATAACACAAATAAAAATACTAGAAAAAGCTGATTTTATTACTGAGAATGAACTCTTTGAAAATCCTTCTCTTCAAGAGCAAAAAGAAGCAGCTGCAAAATTTAATGAAGGTATTCGTAAAAATATAATAAAAAATCTAAGATTCTGAATTCATTAGTTGAAACAACACCAAACTTTTCAAGTGCTGAAACGAATGAAAATACTAAACCATATTCTACTTCTAATTTAAATAATCTTTCATCTAGTTCACAATTAGAGAATCCTCAAGATCAAACTTCTCTTTCACAAAATAAAGTGAATTCTCGTAAAAAAAGAGTTTCAATTAAGGATCTTAAAAAAAATAAAATATAATAAATCAACTTAGTTGAAAAATTTAAAAAAATATGCCTGCACGAAGGAATTACATATTTATTTAAAATTAAATATTATTAAGTAATAGTTTATGGATCTTAAAATATAATAAATCAATTTAGTAGATAAATAAAAATAATATGCTGCTTTAGGTGGAATTCCCCGCTCTTCCCTCTCTTTCTATTTTTTTCTTCTAATAGTTTAACTCCCCCCCCCAAACAATTCTAAATTAAATAACTTTCTAATTAATTTTTATTTTTTTTCCTATACCATAGTTTTTGTTCTTTAAAAAAAAACAAAATATAGTTTAATAAAATTATAACAAAATTGTCGGCGCTTGCTTGTGCAATTTTTCTAGTGTTAAATGAAGATTTTTTCGTTCGCCTCAGCCAAGTTAGTTTATATATTTGAAAATTAATGAAATTTTTAATTCAGCCATAGTTGTTGTTTCTCTATTCAAAATAAAATAAAATAAAAACTTATTAAATTAAGTTTTTGACCGCCTTCAGTTTTATGGAACTGTGAGGCGGTTTTTTTTACATTTTATAATACATTACTATGGGGGTGGGGGGGGGGGGGGGGAGGGAGACTTAATTCTTATATATTTTGTATAAAAACACACTTATATTAGATATAAGTGGGTTTGTTTTTTATAAAAATTTTACGCTAATTTTCTGTTAAACTTGTTGAGATTTAATAAATTTTATTTAGCTCATAATTTAAAACATATAAATACAATAGGGATGATTTGAATATAAAGTATTATTTTAATATTTATATGACATAGAGTAAATTAATATTTTATTATATTTCAGTTTATATTAAATTGTAAAACCAATTATGTTTTCTATTAGTTAAACTGTTCACGTATACGTGAATTGTCAAAACTTAATAAATTTATTAGTTGAAAAGAGGTAAAATAATTTAAAATAAAAACAAGAATTAAAATATAAGGTTTAGAATTTTAGGAGGGGGGGTATAAAGGAAGAATTAATAAATTTTAATTCTTTAAATTCCTTGGATATCTATAATTTTATTTAGGAGGGGGGGGGTGGGTCTATATTGTTCCTAAATAATTATTGAGATAGTGCTTCCTCTCAAGAAAGAGTTAAAAGGATGTGGGAGGGAAACCTGAAACATTAATATGGTTAGTATAGTACGTATCGATATTAGACTAGTTTAAAATAATTTTCTTACCCTTTGCATATTGCGATATAGCATAATGATATAAAAAAAATTACAGAATTCAAGGATGATATCTAACACACTTACGTTTGAGTACGTTTTGCGCACAACAAATAATAATGGTTTTAAATATCGTATACAAAAGTTATTATTAATAGCTATGTTATTAATATTGAAATTTTATTCGAGACTAGGTGCTTCCGTGCTTAGTTGTATCGCAAAATGCGCTTTTAGCGCGTGCGTGACAGCTGAATAAATATTTAAAAACTTTCTGGACTTTCGGCAATAAATACAGATTATATTAGTTTAGCTCCCCCCCCCCTTTACGATTATTGAAACATCGCACAGCTACATACGTGACGTTTTTAATTTTTCGTATTGTTCTATAGTTTTAGTAAAGTAAATTTTAGTAAAATAGAAATTAAAAAATTGAAGTTCTTAAATAAGTAGTGTTAAAGGTATTAAGAGAGCTAGTTGAAAGCACATTGCGTGTAACGTTGTATATATAATTTAAATATAAAATTTGTATCGAGGCAGTCGATGAAATAAGAGGGTAGGCTAATTTAAAATTTTGATTAATTTGGTTTATGTATTTGTAGGTTATAATAAAATTTGTTTAAAATTTCTACTTGATTTGTTTTTATAAATATTTTGAATCTTGCTTTTTAATTTATCTATACCTAAATTTATGACATACCTGGATTAGGATGAAGTGGAGATTAGGCGCGTGCGATGAATTATCGGGCGCTTTAATGACGCCCAATTTTAAAAATAGGGAAGCCGGAGGGGTTTTCCGTAGGTCAAGTTAACTCCCCCCGCCCCCCTCTCACTTCCCCTTTGTACAAACTCGAGGGGGTATACGGCAATCCCACTAGATTATTCTTAGTTAGCTTACATCAGCGTTTGTACACTCATATAGTACGAACGTAAATTTTCATCAGTCTTTGCTATTATTCGTTCTACTTAATTTGTTTCTTTATATTTACCGTCGACGCTCTTGGTTGTGTGCCGGTTAAATTCCTAATACTTTTGAGGAGGCGAGCCTACTAATCGTGAAAATTTAGAGAAATATGTGTCCCCCCACCTTACATATTTAAAAGGACTATGCGGGGGGGGGGAGTGTCTTATCTTCCTTATTTTAAACAAGTTTAACTAATTGCGTCTAATGCTCCCTCCAGCTTAGGTCTTGGGTTGTCGCTAGTGGATTTCAATTTTTGGGAATATTACTTAACGTACTATTGAAATTTCGACAATGGGGGGGGGGAGGAATCTTCCCCCCCTTTAGCTAATAACTAATTATTATAGCCGCCTAATAGTCATCTTAGGTTATCAGCTTCTTAATAGCAATCATTATATTTTTTCGCATCCAGAGAGAGTCTCCTAGCAACCTTATATTTACAATATATTATTAGATATAGAGGATAAAAAGTTTTTATTCGGATATCTCATTAGTAATAATTTTACCCTACTCTTAGGTATGGATGTTTAACCATAGCAACTATAATTCATCGATAATTATCGCCCATTCCCCTCCCTTATAATAACAACTATCGTTTTTAGCTACACTTTCCCTACTTAAATTCCTAGTCTCGAGGCTTTCGCTATGGATAAGTTGAATGTTTTATATACCCTCTACGTAAGGGTAATGCTTTTTCAGGGGGCTCGACTACAATTAGACGCCACACAATAATAATTGCCGGTATCTACGGCCGGATTATGTAACCCTAATTCTTGTTGGTAAATTATTAATACTTAATATCAAATGTTGATTAAATAAATATATAAAAAATTTTTTTTTATTAAAGATTACAGCCAATATTATGAGTCATTATGGGTATTAATTAATGAATCAGCTTAAGCTGGAGAGTCATGATTAAAAGATTACATAAGCGAGGGATGGTCATAACGCGGCTGCGCCGGTAATCGCGCGCTCTGAGCACGAACGCCCCTTGTTAAAAATTAGGCCTTAACGCGTAGAAAGCGAAAATGCGCGGTTATAATTCACCTTTGTAAGACTTGCTAACAATAAGAATTGAAGTGCTTGACTTGTAATTTGTAATCAAAATTGGAGTAAATTATTTAATGATTAAGCTTTATAATAAATAAAAAATTATTAAAAAACTTAGGTGGTTAGCTTGGAAAGACAGAGGTGTGATTAATTAAATAGGATAAAGATTTTTTATAACCTATAAAATCTTTATCTTTAAAATAGACAAATTTTTTTAAATTTCAAATTTATTCAAAATAAAAATATCTGTTAGGTTTTAAATTTTTGGTTTGTAATATATAATTCATTGGCGGGGGGGGGGGGGGGGTGAGGGAGAGATAATATAGGTTTTACATAAAATTTAGTAATAAAATTTAAAATGTTAAATTTATACTAATTAAATTATAATGATTTAAATTTATAGAATTTTCTTTTTAATATTGTATTTTTATATCCATATTTAATTACATTTAATATAACTATATATTGGTTTAAATTAATTTAAATATATTATCATAAAAAGCCTACCTATGTTATAGCGGCCTCTTTAGAAAGGCCGCTTAAATTATTATTAATAGAAGTTAAAATTTAAAAAATTAATATTATATCTATATTTATAAATTTAATGATGTATAAAATTTATAAATTTTATTTTTATTAAAAAACAAATAAACTTTAAAGATTCATAATAAATCGTTTAAAAGGAAAAATGAATAATGGTTGAAATTATATATATATATAAATAATATCAACTGAGGTATTATTAATTAAAATTTTGTCTATATATTTTATTAAAAGGTATAAATAAATAAAGTATAACGGAGATAAGTTTATAAGAAAAATTAAAACTAATATTACTTTAAAAATTTTGGTTTTTTTTAATTTTTAAAGTATATATTGTGTAATTACGGTTATTTATTAAATTTATAAATTGTAATAAAGATAAAACAAATTTTGTAATTTCATTATATCAATTTTCGGTTAATTTAACCTGACGCGCCCACGTAAAAAAAATTTTTTTTTTATTTTTTTTTTTAATGAAGGCTCGCGCCTGGCGTGCGAGCAAAGCAGCGCGCGAACATAAAAATTAAAGACAAAAAAAAATTTTTTAATAAAGGTATATTTATAAGAAAACTTATACTTATAAAAAAGTATAAACCTAAAAATTATTGTTCGTAGAGGGAGGGGGGGGAATAGTTATTACTTATTCCTTATTTATTCAACAATAATATATAAAGAAGTTAGTTTAAATATAAGCAATAGAGAGTATATTAAAAGAAAGGGGAGGGGGAGTTCTTAGCTCAATAGGAAGAGCGTATGACTTTTAATCATTCTGTTAGGGGTTCGATCCCCCTAGAACTCTAACGTATTTATATATTATTACACAGCTAGTATAAGACTATAAAAGTGGCTATAGGTTAATGGTAGACTAATCAGCTTCCACCTGATTTGTGCTGATTCGAATTCAGCTAGCCGCATTAAGTTAATACTAAAAATGCATTTTTATAAATTTTAAAAATTTTTAATTAGTTATGATAGCCAATAAAAATTAAAGTTTTTATACTATTGTTTTTATAACAAATAGTTTTAAATAAATTTTACTATGAATATTCATCTTGTAAAATATATTTTATCTAAGGGTCAGTAACTTAATAGGTAAAGGCTATCCTTGTCGAGGATGGAGATGCCGGATCGTATCCGGTCTGACTCGAAATAAATATATATTTGTTCTTATTATAATTTACTTAATATTTGTCAAAAAATAGTATAATAAGAATTTATTTATAATATTTAAATTGCTATAATTGAAAAATAATTATAAAGTTGTAATTTAATAATCTAAAAAATTTAATTAACAATTTGACTATATAAATGTATATAATTTAGGGTTAGTAAATAATTATTTATTTGTATAATTTATAATATTTAATAAAGGTATATATTTATATAAAAATATATTTTTATATAAATTTGTTTAAATTAATTTTGGTTTTATAAAACTTAAATTAAATATTGCCTTTTACTTTTATAAGTAATATAAATAATGATATTATTCTATATTTATTAAAAACTAAAAGAAAAGTCGCCATAGGTAAGGTAAAATATTTGCTAAATATTGTGTAAACACGTGGATGTTCGAATCATCCCTTTTCTGTAATTAGATTAAAAATTTTTTTAAGAGTATAATTTAATAGGAAAAATTAAAAGCTTCAACCTTTTGTTTCTCAGTTCAAACCTGAGTGCTCTTGTAATTTTGTGAATAAAATACAAGATAGAGTACTTAACTTTTGCATTGTTCCGCATAGCGGAGGTAGGGGGGGGGGGGGAGGGGGTTAGTAAATGATAAAGTCTAAATTTTTGATTCTCAATCTTTAAAAGTTTAATATAAATTATAAAACTAAAAATAATAAATTTTATAATTCTATTGCTTTTTATTATTAAGATATTATAATTTTGAGAGTAAATCAAAAATTTATTAATGTACGTTGTTTGGAATATACAAGGCTTTAATAGAAACGAATAGAGGTCTCAAAAACAACGAATATGTTTTAATGCTCGGGAACTTCAATAATATACTAAACCAATTGATTAACGCAAAAATTATACAGGGAGGGGGGGGTAGGAGATAATAAGATAAAAGTTAAGACGTGTGCGGCTCACCGTCAAAAATGGCAAAATAGTAGTTTGTAAAGTACTATCTTAGCTATTTAGTAGGAGGGTGAATTAAATTAACTTTAAAGGATGATCGAAATCTCGAAAGACTATACAGTATTTATAGTATACCTATTAATTATGCGAAAATTCTGTAGACTGATATATATATAAGAATATAGTATCTAAGGAGTAAAATTGAATCAATTACGAAATTGTTTAAAATTCAGTAGAAGTAGCAAATGAGGAAACATAAAAATAGCTATGAGACGGATGCAACTTTAAGGTAAACAAAACTATTAGAAAAATATGTGTGTGTGGGGGGGGGGGGGGGGGGGAAGGAACTATGTTCTAGAGAAAATTCCAACATAGAAATTAAAAAAATTGCTTTGTATTTTCCAATGAAGATCGAAATAAGCATTAAATATAAACTTTTAATTTGGTAGATAGCCGTATACATTGAAAAATGCATATATCGGAAGAAGTGTTTTGATTTCAAATAATAGATTTGAACTGTCTTGCGGTTTTACAAAATTTAATAGAATTAACATAGATTATATATATATATATATATTAGCCGTCGGCGACAGAATACCGTCGATGGCGTCGCCTCCGGTCTTAACCGGAGGCGACGCCTAATTAATTATTTTTGTTTATATTATTTATAAATACTATTTAAATTAACTAATTTAAAACGAATTAAAATTGTTATTTACTGTGTTAGGTTATAAGTAATATTAATGATACTGTGGATAAAGTGCGACATTTAAGATTTTTCAAGCCAATTTGAAATAAAATTTTTAACTTGTCGTGACGACCGAATCAAAGCGCGCTATGCGCAGTGCGCACAGACTCTATAAAGATTAGTGTTTTAAAATACATAAAACATCTAATATATGTGATTTAACGAAAACAATTTTAAAAATGAGGGGGGGGGGGGGGGTCTGATATTATTAAATGAAAAATAAATTAGTTATGTTTTAAATTTTCTTAAAAAATTTTATTATAAAAGGTTTTTTAACTTAACGGTAAAGTATATTTTTGATAAGAATACTATTCAAGTTCGAATCTTGAAAGAACCAATTTAATTATATATGTTTTATTATAATAAATTAAAAATGAATATTTGATTTACGCAAATTGATGAAATAATAAAATGTAAATTAATATTATAATGTTGTTATATTAATAAATTTTACTTTTAACATTATTTAAATATTAAGATAAATTTCTAGAATTAAAATCATATAATACTTTTTTATAATCATTATGGTTTATTATTAATTTTTAGTTTTTAAAGAATAGGATTAAAATTTTAAGGGGGAACTAAAAAAAATTAAAGAGAATTGACCGAGCCCGGTTTATGGTGATAAGCTTGAGTCTTATTTGGCTATTATTAGTCACATCCGTTCAAATCGGATATTCTCTGTTAAAGTTAAAAACGGATTAGAGCCAGGTTGGTAAGGCGCCTCATTTGGGTTGAGGAATTCTTATGTTCGAGTCATAATAATCCGAAAACCGGAGGGGTGAAAACCCTACTTTATAATTATTTCATATAGATATATAAAGGGGGGGGGGGGGGAGGAGCATTAAAAATTTATAAAATAACTGCATAAGGATCGTAGTAAGATAGGTAAATTTTTAAAGTACAAACTGTCAAGTTGATTAATTTATATATATATGAGAAAAACAATTTTTATTATGCGAATTTGATGTAAACCATTAATTTTTCGAAATTTTAGCTTAATTTATAGTTTTAATATATTGCAATTGCGGTATTTTTTTTTTTGGGGAGGGGGCCTCTTTGTCAAACCTGAAAATTTAGCGTTCTTTTATTTTGTTTATATTTAATTTTCTTTAATTTTTATATAGATAATTCTGTATTAGACACTCTCTCGATAATTTTGTTTTACTTTCTGTTGTAGCTGTAAATTTTTATGCTAACTCTGGTACCCAAAAATTGCAGATTATAAAAAAAAACAAAGGTAAGTCAGGAATTTACCAATGAAAAAATAATGTAAATAAAAAAAAATCTTATGTAGGAAGTAGTGTAAATCTAGGTAAAAGATTTTCTTGTTATTATAATTATAAATTTATTAGTAATCCTCGGTTTAAAATGTTAATATATAAAACTATTTTAAAATAAGATTATTCAAATTTTACACTTGAGATATTAAAGTACTGTGAACCTAAAAAATGTATAGAAAAAACAATATTATATTGATCTCTTACAACAAAAATATAATTTTTTTAAAAAGAGTTGGATCATTACTTGGTTACAAACATACAAAGGAAACACTAGCTAAATTATCAATTGCGAATATATGGGAACTTAACCCAAATTTAGGTAAAAACATACAGAAGAAGCACGAGCTAAAATCTCAGCAGCTAACTTAAATAAAATTAACTCGGATGAAATACGAAAAAAATGGCAGCAGCTAAGCAGGGAGAAAAAATCCAATGTTCGGTAAAACTCATTCATAGAAAAGTAGACAAAAAAATGGTAGCAGCTCGGATATCTCAAATAATATCCGTTTAGATATTGAGACATATGAAAAGATAGAATATGATTCTATACTTGCTGTTGCAAAATCCATAAAAATAAACCAACGGATAATTTCAAGGTATTTGATCAACAATCAAAAAAAACCTTATAAAAAAATATATATTTCAAAAATGTCCAGGTATATTTCACTCTTTTTAATTTTTATCAATTCTGTATATCAATAAATAAATATTTCTTTAAAAATAAAATAAAAACCAAATCAAAAATAATTTTTATTTGAACCGCGTAGTTTTAATAAGCTATAGCGCGAATAAGTGAGAAAACTTGTTTTTACATTAGTTAAAGCCCCTTTTTATTTTTGAGATAAAGTAAATTATATAATTTTTATAAAAATTTATTATTTATCTTGATTTTTTGAATTCAATTATTTTAATTTATAAGGTACAAAGCTGAATGGCAGGGAGGGCAGAAGATATTAAGCTTTTAATTTTACTAATTTACTACTACCTACTTTATGGATTAAAAAAATATTAATTATAATAATCGGATTATTATAATTAATAAAACTATTATGAATTATCATTAAAAGGAATGATATAGAATATATTATTTTATTTTATTTTTTAAATATCTTAAATATATAGAAAGAAACTATTAGGGAATCATTGCAATATATCAAAGAGAGAATATATTTTAAATTGTATATAAATACATGAACTCTAAGAGAAATTCAGTAATAAACAAAGCAAATTGAAATATCTTAGCAACTTTAGGAAAAGAAATCAAAAGAGATTCTATGATTAGTGAGAATGAAAATAGAGAAGCCTTCCAATTCATATGGTAAAGAGAGGGTTTAGGTACAAGAATAGTAGATAATAATATCAAGATATTATTAATATTTTTAAGCAAAATTTTTAAAATTTAGATTAATATTAAGTAAATAAAAGTTTTATAATAAATATTATATTATAAAAATCTATGTAAACTTAAAACCATAGTATTGATGCAAATTTTGTTTTTATCAAAATAAAAATAAGTAAAATGGGTTAAAGCCTGTTTGAATAAGTAAAGGGGAACCTTCCTCTAAGGCTAAATATGATATATTGAGCGATAGTGGAGTAGTACCGTGAGGGAAAGGAAAAATTAGTAGTTTTATAAGCAGCTTGAGAAGTAAATTTAAATAATATTAAGAGCGTACCTTTTGCATAATGGGTAAATTGCTTGCCCATAAAAATTGTGAAATTTTTAAAAAAACTGACTCATGACACCTATAAAAGGGTGTCGGTATAATAATTATTAAATTATTATGCTAACGGTGAAACCTAAGGGTAATAAATGAATTTAAGGTATGTTTATGGCATAGGGTCCAAATACAACATATTCCTTAAAACATAATCTAAGGCAATACCGTGGGAAGTTGATAAATCGTAGGAATAAATTGTTTATTATAACAATTTGAACTGAACATATTATATAATTTTATGTGTGGTTCCTTTTTATTTAACCCTGTAACGACTGATTTGAAAAATGAGACGGGAATCCGTAATACGTCAGCACTCAATTATTCCAGAAAATAAATGCATACATAATTAAATAAAATAAGGTTATAAAGAAATTTATAATTTTAGTGATTTCTTTAATATTGAATAATTCTAATATTTATTATAAACAAATACTATGAGATTTAATTAATAAATATAACTAATTATTTTTAAACTAAATTTATTATAACATTTAACTTTATTTAAAAATGATATTTACATTTTTAAATAAAGTAATCAATTAATCTTAATTTTACATTTTATACAAAACAAAAAAACTAATGATTATTGTATTAAAACAATATGTTCAAGCTAGATTTTACAGAGTATCTGCAAAAGCTCATCTTACAGTGCCTCAGGAATTGCATGATATTATAATAGGATCAATGTTAGGGGATTTATCAGCAGAAAAACCTAATGAAAATTGTAATACAAGATTGCAATTTAAACAATCTATTATAAATAAAGTATATATAGAACATTTATATGATTTGTTTAAAGATTTTTGTAGTACAAAACCGTTAGTCATGTCTAAATTTGATAGTAGATCTAATAAAAATAAAGAATACCATGCTATTAAATTTCAAACATTAAGCTTGCCTTGTTTCAATATTTATAGAGAACTTTTTTACAATTCAAAAGGTATAAAAGTATTACCTATAAATTTAGAAAATATTTTGACTGCTAAAGGATTAGCGTATTGATTAATGGACGATAGTTATAAATCAGGTAAAGGTTTATATATTTGTACTGAATCATTTTCTTTAGACGAGTGTAATTTATTAATTAATATTTTGAAAAATAAATTTAATTTAAAGTGTAGTTTACATAAACATACTAATGGTCATAGAGTTTACATACTTAGTAGTTCTAAAAAAGAATTAATAGATTTAGTTAAACCTTATTTTTTAGATCATTTTTATTATAAATTAAATTTAAGTTCAGATATGTAATATAAATTTTGTTCTGCCTCTATGTTCTGCTATTTGTTCTGCCTCTATGTTCTGCTATTTGTTCTGCCTATTTATTCTGTCTATTTAAATAAGTTGGGGTATTAATACTTTTAAATTATTCGACCATAGTTGTTGTTTCATTTAATAGTAAAAAAAAGTAAAAAGATGTAAAATATTAGTTAATATTATAATCATTTAAGTTTTGTTTAAAAAAGTTTATGCTAAATATTTTTTTTGAGTTGAAGGTATAGTCTAATCCAAAAGGAAACTTTTGGCACGAATTGCAGCAAGTTAATATTAGATGCGAGCAGTAATAGCCAAGATAACTCGATCAATACAATAGTGAGAAGTATCTAAAATTAGACCCGAAGCCTGGTGATCTTACCATGATCACAGTTATAAAAGCTGGAACGGGTTATTGTTGCATAAATATCCGAAGAATTGTGGTAAGTTGGTGAAAGATAAAACTGACTAGGGATAGCTGGTTTTCCGCGAAACGTATCTAAGTACGTAATTATTACTAACATCATGCAGGTACAGAACTAAGATCTTACTAGGCTAGTCGAAGAGATATTTTTCAACAAGATCGGGGAATCGTAAAGATTTTATCGTTAAGTAATAGGTCTCGAAATAGCAGGGATGAATGTTTAATTAACAGACATGGTATGCTAAGGTTGTATAAGTATGAGTAACTTAACACATACAGCCTATTAGTGGAAGTTAACCTTCCGCTTAAAACCTTCAAATTGACGGGAACATCCTAAAGTAATTTAAACCAAACAATAATGGAAACATTTTGTCTCACAGGTAATGACTCGTGGTATGGTAAAATAAAAATTAATATGCGAAAGCAAAATGGATTATCCGCAACCAAGCATCTGTTTAGGTGTGCAGTTCATCGACTAAATGGAGGTTGGCACTCTGGTATGTGCTTAAGATATAGTCAAGCCTCATCCGAAAGGATGCAATGGTAATAAAATTTTATTTTAATTTCTATCTTTAAATTAACGGGTTGATTATACCCCGCACAATATATACAATATACCCCTTGTTTATTTGGTTCATTCTAATAAAAATATGGCAACTGAAGACAACTTAAGGAAAACTATGGAGTCCTAACCCTCGAAGGGTAAACGTGGTTTTAGGGCTGACCCCCCTATAATTACGAGGCCATACCTCAATGCGTCAACAGAAGTCTTGCGAGCAATGTATTTTACATTGCCTAAATATATGATTTGGCGTAAATTTATACGTCAGCGCGAGTCCATACGGTTCAGTGCAGCAACTTGAGTTAGCGAAACGGCGCAGTCCATATAGGTTACGATTGTGTACGGCGCTCAAGTGACCGAAGTAGCGGAATACCGTCCGAACGACGCCAACGGACAACGTAAAGAAGAGATAAAAGGCCTTTTCTAAGGTGCACTGAAACGTGTCATCCGTTTAAGGAATGGTGCGGGTGGAAAGAACGCGGCTATTAAGCGTAAACCAATGAGTTACCTTTAGAATAATCGTATGATTATTGCTCGCTAAATATAAAAAATTTAAACTGTCACAATAAACAATAATAATAATTTAAATAATTTAAATACAAATATATCATCAACAAATGATATAATTTCTCCAATAAAAAGTTATGAAAATGCGGAACTATTAAAAGAAACTATACTAAAAGAGAACCGTTACCAATCAGGTATTTATCGTTGAATTAATAATGAAAATAAAAAATCTTATGTAGGTAGTGGAATTAATTTAGCTAAGAGATTAAGAAGTTATTTTAATGAAAATGAATTAAAAAGAAATTCACGACCGATAAAAGATGCTTTACTTAAATATGGGCATAAGAGTTTTACTTTAGATATATTAGAGTATTGCTCTAAAACTGATTTACTTAAGAGAGAACAATTTTATATTAATAAGTTAAACCCAGAATATAACGTATTAAAATTTGCGTACTCCGTGTTAGTATTTCGCCACAGTCAAGAAAATCTTGAAAAGTTCAAATCAAAGGTTATATCTCCAGAACATAAAAAAATATTATCTTTAATTCATAAAAATAAACATGTTAGTGAAGAAACTAAAAAAAAATTGGCTATTGCAACTGCAAAATACAGAAAAAATAATCCATTAACACCTGAAGCCCTAGCTAATTTAAG